CGTATTTGTTTTTCTTCTGTAAATTTTGATAATTTAGATAGATTATTTGATACTTTATTAGATTCAATAAAATTAATAGCTGAGGTTAAAGTATGAATAATATCATTTTAATTGTTGGGGGTATGTATAATAATATTGGATTAAGTATTTTAAAGCAATATAAGTTTGAATTCCATACAGTTAAAGATACTTCAAAGCTTGATAGGATATGTAATAGTAGAGTTATTGCTTTAATAGTTCGTTATCCAATTAAACTTGATGAGTCCTTTATAAAAAGTTTTCCAAATTTATTATTAATTTGTTCATCAGGACGAGGGACGGATAATATAAACACTTTAGCTGCTACACATGAGAGTGTGTTAGTTATGAATAACCCTAAAGTTTCGGCTGTTTTGGTAGCTGAGCATACTTTTGCATTGATATTAGGTTTAGCTAAAAATTTATTAACAAATCATTCACATGTGAAAAATGATAATTATGCTATACGTAACTCAATAAATACGATATATATAAGTGAAAAGACTCTTGAAATTGTGGGATTAGGCTCAATAGGCTCTAGAGTCTCTTCTATGTGCTCATTAGCTTTTTCAATGAAAGTATTAGCTTATAATCCCTATGTCTCAAGTCAGAAAGCATCTAATTATGGTGCAGAAAAAGTTTCTTTAGATAAATTATTAAAGGTATCAGATTTTGTATCTTTGCATTGTACACTGAATGAAGAAACAAATCATCTAATAGATTATAATCAGATCTTAAAAATGAAAAGGACCTCCTTTTTAATCAATACAGCAAGAGGTCCTGTTGTGTCTACAGAAGCCTTGTCAATCGCTTTGAAAAATCAAATGATTAAAGCTGCTGCTTTAGATGTTTATGAAATTGAACCACCAACTTCATATATTTTATCTTCTTTAAACTATGAAAGTATATTATTAAGTCCTCATAATGCTGGTGTGTCATTTGAGTGCTCAATGAAATTATCGAATTCATCAGCTCAAAATATTGTTGATGCAATGTTTTTATCAAATTATAGTAACTGTGTTAACTATAGTAATGAGCTAATAGTTAAATTTAAAGAAAAAAAATCACGAATTTTTTCTTTAGATTAGGTTAATCTAACTATTTAGCAGATATTTTATTTATTTGTCTTGCATAGTTGAATAGGCCACCAGCATTTACAATAATTAATTAAATCACCTAAATCATTAAAATGAATAGTCTCAGTATTATCAGGTAATATAATTTCGTTTTTAGATGGTATTATAGTTAGTATGTCGTCTGTTTTTAACAATTTAGATAAGTTTTGGTTAACTTGAACTGGAAGTATTTCGCCGGTTGAAATGCAATTTCTGAAAAATATTCTTGCAAAAGATTCTGCTATTACTGCTTTTATACCTGAAGCACCAAGAGCTATAGGTGCATGCTCCCTTGAGGATCCGCAACCAAAGTTTGTACCTGCAACAATGATGCTATAATGTGATTTTTTAGTTGATCGATCAATAAAAGGTAAAAAGTTTTCTGATAAACCAGACATTGCTAAAGATACTAATTCTTTATAACCGTCTTTGGTTGCTGGGTTAATTTTCATATACTCAGCAGTTACAATTTGATCTGTATTGATGTCATTGCCTAACACATAAGTTTTACCTTTAATAATCTGTTCTTTCATGTAAAAATTTTATCCTTTAATATTTTAAGAAAACTTGGGGATTAGTAATATATCCTGTAATCGCTGTTGATGCTACTGAAAAAGGTGAGCCTAAGTAAATTTTTGCAGACTTTGCTCCCATGCGACCACTGAAATTCCTGTTTGTAGTTGAGATGACAGACATTTTATCATTTACTCTTCCAAATGTATCTATTGGTCCACCACAACATGCAGCACAACTTGGTTCAGTTGTCATATGCACACCAGCATTTACTAGAATTTCATATACAGATAGGTTGTCTATTTTTTGATTTATTATTTCATAAAAAACTTCACGAGTAGCGGGTACACCAAAAGTTTCAATTGATACTTTTTGGTTTTTTAATATTTGCGCAGCAGCATAGAAATCAGAGCTTTTACCACCTGTACAGCTACCGATGTAAGCTCGATCAATTTTTATCCCTTCAACGTTATTAATACTATCAACATTGTCTGGTGAATGAGTTTTGGCAATTTGAGGTTTCGTATATGTTAAATCATATTCTAAGATTTTTGTGTATTTAGCAGATTTATCAGGTTTTATAATTTCAAAGTTTTTAATCTCAGATCTTTCATTGATATAATAAAGTGTGTTTGTGTTTGGAACAATAATACCGTTTTTAGCACCTGCTTCAATGACCATGTTGCATAGGGTCATTCTATCTTCTATTTTCATATTATCGATAATTTCACCACTAAACTCAATTGATTGGTAAGTTGCCCCTTGCGTAGTTAAGTCTTTTAAAAGTAAAAGAATTAAATCTTTTGCCATAATGTTAGATGGTAATTGACCATGGAATACTACCTTAATTGTTTCAGGAACACGTAATAATATTTCTCCTGTTCCTAGTACAAAAGCAGTATCTGTATTACCAACACCTATAGCAAATGTTCCAAAGGCACCACTTGTTACAGTATGAGAATCTGTGCCAACTAACACTTCACCAGGTCTGTTATGTCCTTCTTGTGCTAGTGCAATATGACAAACGCCTTTATAATTTTGCCCGTGTGGATCATAAAAATATGTGTGACCTTGTTCCTTTGCAAAGTTTCTCATCATTCTAATATTTGCATTAGCTTTTTCATCAGATGTAAAAATAAAATGGTCGGGAATCATTACATGTTTTGTTTTATCCTAAATTTTAGCTTGATCACCAAATTCTTTTTTGAAAATACTAATAACACCTGGAGAACATGGGTCATGTGTCATTAAAACGTTAACATTAGCCCATATTATTTCACCTGCTTCTATATTACTTTTTTGACAAGCTTTAGCTAGAATTTTCTCTGACATAGTCATAGATTTGCTTGTGGTCATTTTAGTTTTTTATATCTCTTGATAAAAGTTATTTCATATAATAATACTTATTTTAAATGAGAAATAGACGTTTGTCTATTATTACTGTTGTAATGAGTGATTTTCGTGAAAATCATGTTATTTATAGTTTTATATTTAAAAAAGTTGTTGTTTTTGTATAATTTAGTAGTTTAAAAAATAAAAAGTTTTTAAATTTTCTATTTTATATAGTCAAATGAATTTACTTCAGAGGATAATAAGATTGCCGCTTGTTGCATCATCTAATGCATTACAACCTTTTATTAATACTGGTTTATTAGCTATTGGATTAATAGGTGTTGTAAAAAAAATCCACAAATTCATGCATTACCGTCACACGAGCCGATAGTGAGTCAAATCCTTTTAGAGTTTTTCAGCATTTTATTGATATATATAAAAATCTGCGTGATTCGTCACCAGATAATGAATTTATATGTATACTAAAGAATAGTTTTTTAGTTACAAAAAATCTTATAAAAATGATTTTTGCAGATAATTCTAATAATGCTTTTACTCAGATGCCTCATATGTTGGCAGGAAAAATAGAATCAAAGCATTTAATACCTAATACAGGTGGATATGTTTACATACTAGCTTTTTCAGAAGTTGCTTTAGCTTCGTTAGGTTTTGTATTTTTGTTTTTTATACGTATATTGACTTATGCTACATTTGTTTGGATACTCGATAAGATAACTTGTTACTTATACAAAAAATAGCGGGTATTTTTAAGCAGTCTGAAAACAAGCAGCCAGCGATTGATGTATGGTCACGTGAGTTAATTCCTGGTTATGTCAAAGCTGAAAAAAACGAACCTACGATATCAAAAATTATATAAATAAAAGAAATGCTGAATAACTTAGAAAATATCTATTTAGAAAATTGTAATTTGTTAAAATTAAGATTTACATATGTGATTGATGCTCAAAAAAAGTCATATAAGCTTCATTATCTGGTACGTTTATTAGATTTTGATGATAATACTCGTATAAGTATACGAGATTTTTTATTATCAGTATTGACAAATATAGTGGCACCTTTTCTTTTCTGCAGAGTAGAAGTGTTAAGTGGTCAACTGTGAGTATTATATATGAATCGAATCCTAAAAATAGCAAGAATTTATATCTTATACCTTTAAAAAATATTGTGGGACAAGTGTCTAAGCCAGAAAATGCAAATACAGATTTAAAAATATTTTTGCGTTTTCAAAATAATCCCTGGCCTACTACTATAAAAATTTATGGAATTTCAGATTTAATAGAAGATGACGAGAGCATAATTGAAAAAAATTTAAAAGCTTGTGAAAAAGCTTTTATAGATACTTTTGTGATTGAAAATACGAAAGTTAGGTATCATTATCTGCATACTAAAAATAGTAGCTTTTTGGCAAAATACAAAAAAAGCAAAGCTAATTTAAAGTCTAAAAATATATTAAATCTTGAAAATTTATATAGAAAACCTATCTTAGCTTTAGCAGATTTATAAACATAGTATGAATTTTTTATTTTTTTATTGAGTAAAAGTTTGTTATTTATTATACTTCCTGTTCTTAATCATACGGGGATATATCTTAGTGGTGATCCTGATGTTATATTAATAGCTGATGGTCATCAAAACAAAAAGGAATATCGAGTACCACAAAATTCTGTTGGTGGATAATTTAAAGCTAAATTAGCAGATGGTTAACCTGTATATGTCTATGTAAATAGAAATGAAGCTAATTTTAATAAAGTAATGAACCCGCCAACAAATGAGTTTACAGAGGAAAAATTAGGTTTACTTCCTTTGAATGATAAAAAACTAATTATTATGATGCATAATCATTTATTGAAAATTATGCCTAGTGCAAGTGACTGGTCTATTGAGAAAACAATTGGAGTAATTAATGCTTTAGATGATACAATTTATATTCATGTTAAGAGTCCAAATAAACCGAAAATGTTAAAGAGAGAAATTCGTGAAATAAAAGAGAAAATAGAAGAAGCCCAAGAGAATGGTCATTTTGATCTTTTAAAAACCACAGCATAGATGTCTTCACGGATGACCCAAACACAAGCACAAAGTGATGAAAATGAGTAAGTCTTTATCAAATTTTGATTTAGCCTGTTAGCATATCCAGTTAGCAGGCAGTGTTTTAATAGTGAATAAGTATTTTAATTAAAACTTATGATTAATAATAGCATAAAAAAACTCAAATACGTTTTTATTTAAATCTTTTAAAGATGTTAGTTCTAATATTTTAAACTTACCAAATGAGATAAAACTGATTAAACAATTTTGCTTATGGAAGTATAAATATATAGAAAATGGTAATAAGCCTACAAAAGTACCTTATGGCTATTTCAAAAAACAGAAAAAGTAATACCTTCTCTAAAAAATAAAAGTTATTGGTTTACTTTTAGTGAATACTTAACTTTTAAAAATTTTTTTCATGATTTCAATCTTGGTTTGATACTAATAGATGGACCATTAACTTTAATTGATATTGATAATTATCAAAACCATAAGACCTTAGATCTTATATTATTTAACATGTTAAGTAAAGGCGCGTATATTGAAGTTAATCTAAGTGGAACAGGTTTAAACATTTTTTATATAGGTAAATGGCCCTATAATCGAAAAAAAAGTATTGTTTCGATTGGCCATAAGTCTATTAAAATGACATGTGAAGTTTATTGCGGTAACGATGTACGCTTTATTGCTTTAACAGGTCAATCAATAGCTTTAAAAACTCAAACGACTGCTAAACCTTTAGTAGATTTATCTGATGTGAATCAGGAAATAGAAAATTTGGCTCAACTTTTTTTTGCTTATGATGTATTTGGAGATATTTATGATTCTCTTAAAACGACAGTTATTAATCTAAATCAGTCAGCTCTAAATATAGCTGACATTAGTAAAGAGTATAGTCAAATAAGAGAAAAAATTTTGGCTTCAAATTGGAAAAAACAATATCGTAATCTTTGTGATTATATGAATCCTAGCTATAAATCAGTGTCAGAAGCTGATTGGGCTTTTGTTCAAATAGTTTCTAGATTTATTAAATGTGAAGCTAAATATAAAAAAAAGATTTTAGAATTCTTTTGTCAAAAAGATAGATCATATCGAGCTAAAAAAAATAGATTAGATTATTTCGATCGAACAGTTACTAAAGTTTTGTCTAACTCAGTTAAAATGAAGAGTACTGTTAAAGGTATCATTTTTTTTGATAAGGATTTGAGTTATACTTATGTTAGTAAAAACACGGTACTTAAAAGTGTGCAATATAATGAAAATATTTCATTTAGGCAAATCAGTGCAAAACTTTCAATATGTTTATGAAAGTGCAAATAATTATATAAAAGCTAGTAATCCTTTGAGTTTAAATCAAAATGGCTTTGTAAATTATATGGCAATTTTCAGAATACATAAATTCTCAATCTAGTCTAATTTCTGAGAATGATTATGTTAAAGTTAATGTACGCAAAATCTGACAAAGTTTAGGTAAACATGATAGTGGACGATTTTATGAGCGTTTTATAAACATAGTAAAAAAATTAGTTCATACAACTATGGAGTACGATAAACAGATCCATGTTAATGGGTTAAGGTCTAAAAAGGTAGGTAATTTATTAATATACGAGTATAGATATCATAAATCAGTATCTAAAGATACTGATTATATGTATAAAAAGCTATTCATAAAAATGCATCTATCAATTGTGGATATTTTAAAAGAAGCTAAATATAATTACTCTATTTTTAATTATCAAAGCTTGTTAGATATTGATAGCAATGAATTAAAGTTATTATATTATTACTTTTGTCTTTCAACTTTGCTGGGATCGTATATGTATAAGTTTTCTTTTAATGACTTGTTATAATTTTGGCCCAGATCACAAAATCGTTCAACTCTTTTTAAAAGAAAACAAATTTTATATGATCTTTTGGATCAGTTTTGTTATGTTCAAGACAAAATACCAATACGAGATATAAAAATATCTTTAGAGAAAAAAGCGAGTATTATTGTTAATGTTCTGGTTAAAAAGAAGCAATTAAAATTAAATTAAGGAAATAATGCTTTATTTTTGATTATTAAAACTATGACTAGTCATTTATTATCTAAATAAGTTACTAGTCATAGTTTTTTTTATATAAAATCGTGCATCTAGGAAACATTTTGCTGCTTTTTTAAGCACTTTTTTTACTTATAGTTATCACATTATATATATATGTTATTTATTTAGTTATATATTTGTATTTGTTCTTATATACTATAATTAAATACGAAAGCAAAAGCAAATAAAAGAAATAAAGATATTAAATATTGTATAAAGAATAACCTTTGATTTTATCTTATTTGCTGTAAAGCGAATACGATTTAACAAACTATAAAGCAAATATAATAAAAACTTTAACGAGTTTTTATCTTGTACATCCATATCATGATATTTATTATCTTGCATAACACTTCAAGACCTACATTTCAAATATAATAAAAAATAAATTATGATATAAAATATTGATGTAATATGGGTTAATTATTAAAAATGTATACTCGCTAATATAAGGAGAAAACAAAAATATACCATATTGGCACACAATCTCTGTTAAAATGCTACTATTACATGATTACTCAACATAATTAATAGACAAAGTAAATCAAATCAGTAAACAAAACTATTATTTCTATGTATACGAATACCGTCTACAATTCTATTCTTATAGATAACATAATAGTCAAAATCAAACAAAAAATATTCACATACAACGAAAATTAAAAGCAGCTTTCTGATAGTCACTCTTCTTTCACGTCTTTGAGCAGTATTAAAAATTCCATTTGAATAAAGACTATCTACTAATTGATCTAATGAACATTCTGTAAAATAACGTGAAGAATGAATAGAAATAGAAAAATAAAAATATATTAAACGCAATCGATTATTAGGCAATGTTTGAAAAGAATTCCAATTAATTAAAACATAATGATTATCAGAATAAAGCATTCCTCTTCAAGGCTCAATTAACTGTATTTGGTTATCCTTTAAATACTAAATACTCAATACTCAAAATTTAATAAGCTGCTAGCAAAACCATACCAAAAATGTGATTCATCAGAATACTTATTCTCTTGAGTGATCTTACGAAAACGTTTCTTATAAGAAATATGTGTTTGAGGCATTTTGGGTAAAGAATCTACAACCTTTTTACGTATTTTCCTGGAATGCTTAAATTGAAGCAAATCCACCACTTTACTTATAGTTGTATCTATATAAGCACTATGATTACCAAACTTCTCACGATATCTATATTGAAATTGAAAAAGAAATTACTTTAAAACAGATTTAACCATACATTCATCTAGACATACAGAAATAAACTTTAATATAAGTAAACAGAAATGCTAATCATCCTCAGACAATGAGTTATGAAGTTTAATAACTGAAGTATATTAAAGATAAAGAGTAGGGTAATCACGACTTTTTTATCTTTAAAAATTATAGCAATATATATATTATATATGAAGTGAATATAAGTTTAAGGTAAATAAAATATGAGTAAGGTTGTTGGTATTGATTTAGGTACTACAAATTCTGTAGTTGCAGTAATGGAAGGTGGAAAACCCACTGTCATTCCTAATAAAGAAGGTTTAAGAACAACTCCTTCTGTAGTTGCTTATACTAAGAAGAAAGATAAACTTGTTGGTCATATAGCTAAGAGGCAAGCTGTAATGAATCCAGAGAATACTTTTTATTCTGTTAAAAGATTTATTGGACGTAAACAAGAAGAGGTTAGCAATGAGTCTAAGCAATCATCTTATAATGTTAAGACAGATTCTAATTTAAATATTAAATTAGAATGTCCAGCTTTGAATAAAGATTTTTCTCCTGAAGAAATATCAGCCCACGTTTTAAGAAAGTTAGTAGAAGATGCTAGTACATATTTAGGTCAACCTGTAACTCAGGCAGTTATTACAGTACCTGCTTATTTCAATGATTCTCAGAGACAAGCTACTAAAGATGCTGGACAAATAGCTGGATTAGATGTGCTTCGCATTATCAATGAGCCAACAGCTGCTTCACTATCTTATGGATTAGATAAAAAAGACAATGAAACAATTTTAGTATTTGATTTAGGAGGTGGCACATTTGATGTATCTGTATTAGAGGTCGGCGATGGTGTTTTTGAAGTATTATCTACTTCAGGTGATACTCATTTAGGTGGCGATGATTTTGATAATAAAATAGTTTTATGGCTAATCAATGAATTTAAAAATGATGAAGGTATAGACTTGAGTAAGGATAGGCAAGCTTTACAAAGATTAACGGAAGCTGCTGAAAAGGCTAAGATGGAATTATCTAATTTATCGCAAACAGATATTAACTTACCTTTTATTACTTCAACAGATACAGGACCTAAGCATTTAGAAAAAACGATAACACGTGCACAATTTGAAAATTTATGCAAGGATTTGATTGACCGATGTCGAGTTCCAGTTAATAATGCTCTTAAAGATGCTCAATTAGATACTAGTAGTATAGATGAAATTGTTTTAGTTGGTGGTTCTACAAGAATACCTGCTATACAAGAATTGGTTAAAAAAATTATAGGCAAGGATCCTAATCAAAGTGTAAATCCAGATGAAGTTGTTGCTATTGGGGCGGCTGTTCAAGCAGGCGTTTTAGCTGGTGAAGTAAAAGATATTTTGTTACTAGATGTTACACCTTTATCTTTAGGTGTTGAAACATTAGGCGGTGTAATGACTAAAATTATTGCTCGTAATACAACTGTACCTACTAAAAAATCAGAAGTTTTTTCAACAGCTGTGGATAATCAGCCAAATGTAGAAATTCATGTTTTACAAGGAGAACGGGAGTTTACAAAAGATAATAAAAGTTTAGGAACTTTTAGATTAGATGGTATTATGCCAGCTCCAAGAGGTGTTCCTCAAATAGAGGTAACGTTTGATATAGATGCTAATGGCATTTTATCGGTAAAAGCAAAAGATAAAGGGACAGGTAAAGAACAGTCAATTACAATTACAGGAGCTTCCACTTTGCCTAAAGAAGAAGTTGAACAGTTGGTTAAAGAAGCAGAGCAAAATGCGGACATTGATAGACAAAAACGTGAAAAAATAGATTTAAAAAATCAGGCTGATTCTTTTTGTTATCAAACTGAAAATCAGCTTAATGAACTGTCAGATAAAATTAGTACACAAGAAAAAGAAAGTGTACAAGAAATTATTAATCAATTAAAGCAAGCTATTAAGGATGAAAGTTATGAAATGATTAAGTCTCTTCAGAATCAAGCACAAAAAGCTTTAATGGAAATTGGTAAGAAAGCATATAGTTCTACTGGAAAATCTGAGCAGCCAGCTAATCAAAGTTCTGATGAATCAGTTATAGATACTGATTCATCAGAAGCTTAAATGGATGAGTCTTTTAAGCGGGTAACGCGACTCGAACGCGCGACATCAACCTTGGCAAGGTTGCGCTCTACCACTGAGCTATACCCGCCTATATGAATATAGCTTCTCAAGAAATGAATTATTTGTCAAGTCTTATAAAGTATAAGAATAGATATATTATTGATATATCTATTCTGTAATATTTTCTTTAATTATTTTAAATAATAAATGAATTTACTACTCCAGTAATAATTACTAAGCCTGCCCATATACCTGCGCCTGTATAAATTAAATTTTTAGATTGTTCCCATTGTCCAGGTAATGCTAAAGTAACAGGTATACTTATGACTAAAAGAGTTGATAAGAGTACTAAAAGAAATACAAGCAATTGAACAGCTATTGTCATTATGTTTCTCCTTATAATAAAGTTTAATATCTTAATTAATATATCTATTTGTATATATCATAGTCTATATTATTAGTTATATTCTAATGATTATTGTAAGATTGATAATCATGTAGACAAAAAATTTTAAATAAAACTTACTAATAATATTCTATGATTATAATTTAATTGTTTTGTTGTATGAATAAATTATATAAGTAACTATTTTTTTGTTAACATAAAAAAATAAGAAGGGAATCTAAAAATAGTCGGTATTTAATGTATTTTTGTATAAATACATACATATTTTTTATTGTCTTCGTATAAATTTATTTGGAGAATTTTATTTTATGATTACAAATATGATTATAGCAAAATTACCAGAAGCTTATGCTATGTTTCGCCCACTAGTAGATATTTTGCCAGTAATACCTGTTTTCTTTTTACTTTTGGCTTTTGTATGGCAAGCAGCGATTGGTTTTAGGTAGAAGCAGTCTATTTCATTTTACTAGATTAAAATAGTTTTTTATACATTTTTTATTTTTCTTGTTTATATGGTAGAACCTCTTTTATCTGGTATAGTATTAGGTTTAATTCCAGTTACATTAGCTGGTTTATTAGTTGCTGCTTATTTGCAATATCGTAGAGGAAATCAGTTTGGACTGTAATTAATTTTATTACTAATTAATTGTTTTTATTATTGTATTTATAAATACTCTTAATAAATATTTTGTTTAGAGTATTTATTTTTTGCTTTTATTTTACCAACTGGACTTAGTTACACCAGGCAGTAAGCATTCATGAGACATTTCCCTTAAAACATGTCTTGATAGGCCAAAATCACGATAAAAACCTCTGCTTCTTCCGGTCATCCAACATCTATTCCTCACTCTACAATTTGAACTGTTTCGAGGTAATTTTTGTAGTTGTTTTTGTAAGTGTATGTATTCTGTAAAGTTAGAAGCTTTTTTTATAGAATTTTTGATATTTTTTCTCTTTTCTTCATATTTTTTCATTAGTTTTTGCCGTTTTATTTCTCTTTGAATCATGCTTTTTTTAGCCATAATATATACTTTTTAAAATTAAATTATAATATTGTATATTATCGAATTTTTTTATCTATGGCAATCATTAGACCATCAATAGTGTATGCGCGCTATGATGGTCTAATGATTGTTGTTATTGATATTTTTTACTTATTTTTATTAAAGAATAAATTGTATACTTATAGATTAACCAAATTTGCCTGAAGTAGATGCGATAACAAATGCTGCATATGTTAGAATATAGCCTACAGCAAAGTGTGTTAATCCCACTAGTCTTGCTTGCACAATTGATAATGCAACAGGCTTATCTTTCCATCTTATTAAGTTAGCTAGTGGCGTTCTTTCATGAGCCCATGCAAGAGTTTCTATTAGCTCTTGCCAGTATCCTCTCCAAGAAATTAAGAACATAAAGCCAGTTGCCCATACAAGATGTCCAAATAAAAACATCCATGCCCATACAGATAAACTATTCATGCCGTAAGGATTATATCCATTAATTAATGGAGAAGAATTAATCCATAAGTAATCTCTTAGCCATCCCATTAAATATGTTGAGGATTCATTAAATTGATTAACGTTACCTTGCCAAATAGTTATATGTTTCCAATGCCAATAAAATGTTACCCATCCAATTGTATTTAGCATCCAGAATACAGATAGATAAAATGCGTCCCATGCAGATATATCGCATGTACCTCCACGACCAGGTCCGTCACAAGGAAAACTGTAGCCAAAATCTTTTTTATCAGGCATTAGCTTTGATCCTCTAGCATCTAAAGCGCCTTTTACTAGTATAAGGGTTGTTGTATGAAGTCCTAAAGCAATGGCATGATGCACAAGAAAATCTCCAGGTCCAATTGTTAGAAATAAAGAATTTTTGCTGCTATTTATTGCTTCTAGCCATCCCGGAAGCCATACACTATTACTTGATTGAGTAGCTATATTAGATGTTGAAGATAATAATACATCAAATCCATATAATGCTTTTCCTGAGCTTGCTTGTATCCATTGTGCAAATACAGGTTCTATTAGTATTTGTTTTTCTGGAGTACCAAAAGCTATCATTGTGTCATTATGTATATATAGACCAAGTGTGTGAAAACCTAAAAAAAGTGCTGCCCAACTTAAATGAGATATTATGGCTTCTTTATGTTCTAACATTCTTGCCAGTACATTGTTTTTATTTTGTTCAGGATCATAGTCTCTGATAAAAAATATAGCACCATGTGCAAAAGCTCCAACCATTAAAAACCCTGCTATATATTGATGATGAGTATATAAAGCGGCTTGTGTTGTAAAGTCTTTAGCTATAAATGCATATGGAGGCATTGAATACATATGCTGAGCAACGAGAGATGTAATGGTACCTAGAGATGCTAGTGCTAGTCCTAGTTGTATATGTAATGAATTTGTAATAGTTTCATATAACCCTTGATGTCCAGCTCCTAAACGACCACTTGGTGGACGATGTGCATCTATTATATCTTTCAGATTATGCCCAATACCCCAGTTAGTTTTATACATATGACCTGCAATAATAAATAAAATTGCAATTGCTAGGTGATGATGAGCTATATCTGTTAACCATAATGATTGACTTTGTGGATGAAAACCTCCTAAAAAAGTTAATATAGCTGTGCCAGCTCCTTCACTTGTACCGAAAGTATGATTTAAATTATCTGGATTGTAAGCATACTCGGCCCATTTACCAGTGAAAAATGGTTGTAAGCCAAGTGGATGAGGTAATGTTGTAGTAAAGTTATCCCATCCTATGTGTTGTCCACGTGATTCTGGTATTGCTACGTGAATTAGATGTCCTGTCCATGCTAATGAACTTAATCCGAATAGACCTGATAAATGATGATTTAATCTAGATTCATTATTTTTAAACCAAGATAAACCAGGTTTAAATTTATGCTGTAAGTGCAACCAGCCAGCAAATAGCATTAATGCTGATAGTATTAATAATAATAATGCACCACTATATAAATCATTGTTAGTTCTCATACCAATTGTATACCACCAATGATATACGCCTGAGAAGCTAATATCTACTGGGTAAGATACGCCACCTTTTGTAAATGCTTTAATGGCAGGTTGTCCAAAATGAGGATCCCATATAGCATGTGCAATTGGTTTAGTTTTTAATGGCTTTAAAACCCATTGCTCAAAATTACCTTGCCAAGCAACATGGAATAGGTTGCCTGATGTCCATAAAAATATAATAGCAATATGCCCGAAATGAGATGCAAAAATCTTTTGATATAGATTTTCTTCTGTCATTCCATCGTGACTTTCAAAATCGTGTGCAGTAGCTACACCGTACCAAATCCTTCTTGTAGTAGGATCTTGAGCCAATGCTTGGCTAAACTTCGGAAATTTTGTTCCCATTTTATTTTCTTGATTCCTTTTTTATCCTACAGATATTATTCTTGCTAAGAAAAACGCCCAAGTTGTACCTATTCCACCTAGTAAATAATGTGCTACACCAACTGCTCGACCTTGAGTAATACTTAAAGCTCTTGGTTGAATTGCTGGAGCTACTTTTACTTTATTATGTGCCCATACAATTGATTCTATGAGTTCTTGCCAATAACCACGACCGCTAAATAAAAACATTAAACTAAATGCCCATACAAAGTGTGCTCCCAAGAAAATTAAGCCATAAGCAGATAATGCTGATCCATATGATTGAATTACTTGTGAAGCTTGCGCCCAAAGGAAATCTCTTAACCATCCGTTAATAGTAATAGCGCTTTGCGCAAAGTTGCCTCCTGTAATATGTGATACAGTTCCTGAAGGTGACACACTACCCCATACATCAGATTGCATTTTCCAACTGAAATGGAATAAAACGATAGATAAAGAATTATACATCCAAAAGAGACCTAAAAAGACATGATCCCATCCAGATACTTGGCATGTTCCTCCTCTACCAGGTCCATCACAAGGGAATCGAAAACCTAGATTTGATTTATCAGGAATAAGCCTAGAATTTCTTGAGAATAGAAAGCCTTTAACTAATATTAGAACAGCTACATGAATTGTAAAAGCATGTATGTGATGTACCATAAAATCAGCTGTACCAAGTGAAATAGGCATCATTGCTACTTTATTGCCAATTGAAATCACTTCTCCACCAAATGCATAACTAGCAGTTGCTAATGAGTTAGGACTTGTATTGCTAGGAGCAAGTGTATGTATATTTTGCACCCACTGAGCAAATACTGGCTGTAATTGAATTGCTGTATCCGAAAACATGTCTTGAGATCTACCCAATGCTCTCATGGTATCATTATGTATGTATAATCCAAATGAGTGAAAGCCTAGAAACATACATATCCAATTTAAATGAGATATAATAGCATCTCTATGACGTATAATTCTGTCTAATACATTATTGTAATTTTGTGCGGGATTATAGTCTCTAACCATAAAGATGGATGCATGAGCACCAGCACCAACAATGCAAAAGCCACCTATCCAAATATGATGCGTAAATAAAGATAATTGTGTTGGATAATCTGTTGCGATATACGGATATGGAGGCATTGCATACATATGATGAGCTACAATAATACTTAATGACCCCATCATTGCTAAATTAATAGCTAATTGTGCATGCCAAGAAGTGGTTAAAATTTCATAAAGGCCTTTGTGTCCTTCACCAGTGAATGGTCCTTTATGAGCTTCTAAGATTTCTTTCATACTATGCCCGATACCCCAATTTGTCCTATACATATGGCCAGCAACTAAAAATAATACAGCTAGTGCTAAATGATGGTGTGCTATATCACTTAACCATAATCCGCCAGTGATAGGATTAAGTCCACCTTTAAATGTTAGGAAATCAGAATACTCGTTCCAATTTAAAGTAAAAAAAGGTAAAATACCTTTGCTAAAGCTAGGGTATAACTGCGACATTAATTCTCTATTTACTAAAAATTCATGAGGTAAAGGTAGCTCCTGAGCAGCAATTCCCGCATCTAATAGTTTATTTATAGGCAAAGCAATATGAATTTGGTGTCCTGCCCAACTTAAACAACCTAATCCTAGTAAACCTGCTAAATGATGATTCATCATTGATTCAACATTTTGAAACCATTCAAGCTTAGGAGCTGATTTATGATAATGAAACCAACCTGCAAAAACCATTAAAGCTGACATCAACAAGCCAACTATAGCTGTAGCATATAGTTCAAATTCTGTAGTTATACCTGATGCTCTCCATAATTGAAAAAAGCCGGATGTTATTTGAACTCCTTGAAAGCCCCCGCCAACATCACCGTTTAAAATTTCTTGTCCAACTATAGGCCATACAATTTGTGCACTAGGCTTGATTGTTGTTGGATTACTTAACCATGCTATATAATTGGAAAATCGAGCACCATGAAAATACATTCCACTCAGCCATAAGAATATGATAGCTAATTGTCCAAAATGTGCACTGAAAATTTTTCTTGAAACTTCTTCTAATGAACTTGTATGACTGTCAAAGTCGTGAGCATCTGCATGTAAATTCCAGATCCAAGTTGTTGTCCTAGGACCTTTTGCAAGTATTCTTGAAAAATGACCAGGTTTTGCCCATTTTTCAAAAGATGTACTCACTGAGTTTTTGTCTACAGTGACTGTAACTTTTTTTGTCTCTTGCTCTTGTGAGCTAGTGGTCATCGAGCTTCTCCTATCTATTTTTTAATAAAATGAGACCAGGAATAAAACGCTCACAATATATAAATATAAATATTAGAAAATTAAAATATTTCATATTTTATATATCTCATTGTTTATTTTTTCTTTTTAGAGATGTGAGTTTTTATTATAGTATAATATTATAAAGATAATCTATATAGTACCTTAAATCTGTTAACAATAGTTAAAATCTGATTTATTATTATTTTATAATTGGCTTTACTTTCATTAATGCTTGACCACAATCTACAATATCTCCATCTTGAACTAAAATTTCAATTATTTCTCCATTTACTTCAGCTTCTATTTCATTCATTAATTTCATAGCTTCAATTATGCATACTGTCTGTTTTTTTTGTACAATATCATATAAATCTACAAACGCATTTTCACCTGGAGCAGGAGATCTATAGAATGTACCTACCATAGGCGATACTATAGTTGAGTAGTTTTCTGACTCACTATTAGGCAGCTTATTTTGTTGTAAATACTCTTGCTTAGTTATATTTTCACTATTTGTTTCTTGTTGAACAATAATGTTTGTGTTTGTTTTTTTTACAATTGGATTATTACGTATACGTGCTTTATTAATTGTTAATTCAAATTGTTGGCTTTTTACATTAATTTCATTAACTTGTTTTTTTTGAATGGAATATAAAAGTTTTTTTAGATCTTTTAATTGGAATTTCATATTAAGAGTTGTTCCTTATTTTATTTCGTATATTTTGTTAATTATATAAATTCTAATTCTTCTGGGAATATCCATATTCTTGTGTAATCTTTAAACTCTATAATTGGTACAGCATAATTTTTGTCAATTATTTTTTGACCAATTATAGTTCCAGCTTTATATAAATAATGTACGATTTTTAAATTTGTTTTGCTATTTATTTGTCTTATTTTTACATTTTTACCTAGAATTATGTTCATGATGATTTATGAATTTTATATTATACTTTATATTTTGCTCTAATTTAATTATTATATATACTTATATATTATTTTATTATATAATGTTCTTTTTTATATTTACTAAGAACAATAATATGAATAATAAATAAATAATAATTAAGTTAATAAGATAAAATCATATTTCATTATATATTGCTTGTATATATACAAATACATAAAAATAATGTTAATTGCAGATGATTTAGATAAATTATTAAAAATTTTACCAGACTTTGTATGTCAGCCTTTAGAGAAACATCCTGATAGTAAGACTTTGATTGAAGTAGTAATGGATTTAGGTAGAAGGCCTGAAGCACGCTTTCCAAAAGGTCCTGAATACTTATCTGTTAGAACCATATCTTGGCAGGATTTAGATTTTTGTATTAAAAGAATTGGAAATTTTAGTGGAGATAATCGATCAGGCATTGAGCGTACTTTACATAGAATTAGTTCAATAAGAAATAGGAAAGGAAATATTGTAGGTTTAACATGTAGAGTAGGTAGGGCAATTTTTGGAACTATTAGTATTATTCGTGATCTTTTAGAGAAAGGTCAATCATTACTTTTACTAGGTAAACCAGGAGTAGGTAAAACAACGGCTATTAGAGAGATTGCTAGAGTTTTAGCAAATGAAATGGAGAAAAGAGTGGTGATAATAGATACTTCTAATGAAATAGCAGGTGATGGAGATATACCACATCCAGCTATTGGACGTGCGCGCAGAATGCAAGTGACACGCCCTGAGCTTCAGCACCAGGTAATGATTGAAGCAGTTGAGAATCATATGCCAGAAGTGATTATTATTGATGAGATAGGAACTGAGTTAGAGGCATTAGCTGCTCGTACAATCGCAGAAAGAGGTGTACAATTAGTAGGTACAGCTCATGGAAACTATTTAGATAGCTTAATTAAAAATCCTATTCTTTCAGATTTAATAGGTGGTATACAATATGTTACATTAGGTGATGATGAAGCTAAGCGTAGAGGTTCGCAAAAAAGTATTTTGGAGAGAAAAGCTTCTCCGGCTTTTCAGGTGGCTATTGAAATTCATGAAAGGGATAATTGGATTGTACATGAAAAAGTAGATCAAGCAGTAGATCAGATTTTACAAGGTTCTCCATTGTTTATGCAACGTCGTAAATTCAGCTCAAATGGTTCAATTTGTATTAAATGTGAACAGTCTTTTTCTCCAGATTTTTCTTATAATTTGAATACTATTACAAAATGGAAAAATTCTAAGCAACAAAATTTTTCTAAACAATCTAATAATAGTGAATATATAGAAAGCAACTCAAAGAAAATAAACTGGCATTCGAGGCATCAAAATTATAACGCTTATCTTCCTCAAAGAAAAGATCATAATATTATATCTAGTTATGATAATAAAAATATTTGTTTATATCCTTATTCTATTAATGTTAAGCAACTAGAAGCTATTATCAATACTTTACAATTACCAATTGAAGTAACCAAAGATATTCTTAGGTCAGATGTTATTTTAGCTATAAGATCGAATGTTAAGCAGAATACAAAATTGAGACAAATCGCAAAGTCAAGACATCTAATTATTTATACTGTATATAGTAGTACAGTACCTCATATTACTAGAGCATTGAGGCAAATATTGAGTATCAATAAAGTTTTGCATTTTAATTGGCAACAATTGTGTAAAGATAAAGAAAAAGTAGAAGTTGAGGCATTGTTTGAGGCGCGTATAGCTATAGAAAAAATTGTGATAGGTAAAAAGCATTCAGTAGAACTTTTGTCGCGTTTTGCAGATTTACGTAAACTTCAGCATCAATTGATAGAATCTTATAATTTAAGATCTAGAAGTTTTGGTGAAGAGCCATATAGAAGATTGCGTATTTATCCAGATTGATCACTTAAAAGCAGATAATATTATTCCTTTAGTTTTTCTTTTTTTTACTATAGATACAGGTCATAAAGATAAATTATTGATTATTAAGGTTGATTTTATGTTGTTAGAAAAAGAAGAGATTACGCAAAAAGTAAAGGTTATAGTTGCTCAACAATTGGGCGTTAAGGAAGATGAAGTAACTTTAAATGCTAATTTTGCAAATGATTTGGGAGCTGATTCGTTGGATACAGTTGAATTAGTAATGGCTATAGAAGAAGAATTTTCTATAGAAATACCTGATCAAGATGCAGAAAAGATAGCTACTTTGGATGAAGCTATTCAATTTATTCAGTGTGCCATAGACCAAAAATAACATTAATAATTATATACTTTTGATACAGTCACGGAGAGGGTGGGATTCGAACCCACGGAACCTTCCAGTTCATCTGATTTCAAATCAGACGCAATAAACCAACTCTACCACCTCTCCTAATATATCATTAATATAATAACAGACTAAAGACTATAAAAACAATTAAAAATTTATAGTCTTTTGTTAATTAATTAATAGCTTAAGCTATTCGTATGTAGCTTGTCCAGTAAATTTTTTATTTACTGGATTGTCATTTTCTCCAATAGAATGATCTATATTTCCTACTCCTTCACGTCCAGGGTTTACTTTTTCTGGAAATACTCCATCTTTTGGATGTAAATATTGTACTTCTCCGCTGGGAAAAATTCTATAAATCTTAAAATCACTGATCTTAAAATTGCTTCTTAATTGTGCACTTAGAGCTAAACATTGTTCTTTTTTTGCTAAATATAATAAATTATCACCTTCTCGCATTATTGCTGCACCACCTGTGGGCATTTCGAATATTTGTTCTAATTTGCTTGTCCATGTAATAGCATATTTTTCTTCAGTTTCAGCTGCTCTCAACCATCCGCCTGTGCTACCACCAAAAGTAGGTGATGGCATTTTTAGATCGATAGTACTTGCCATGATTACTATTTATTTTATATGTATATATTTATATTTTTATATTATATTTTATTTTATGAAAAAGATTATAAAAAGAAATAAAGCTTCATAAATGTAAATACGAAAACCAATGATTTCTCATCAGTTAATTTATTATTTTACATTGATTTATCTAATAGTTGATGCTACTTGCAAAGATTCAATTGGAGGTATTAAATAAAGTTGGGTTAACTTGATTCCTAATTTAATATATATAGGTAGTTTATTTAGATTTTTGATAAATTCAATTGTATTTAATTTATCAATTTCTATTAATTCTTTATTGTGAGTTGCACATTCATCTAAATATTTAAAAAACTCTGGTTTATCAATGTTTAGAGCGACAGGAAAAATTCGCGAAGCACTCTCGTTTGTTTTACGAATTACTTGCATGTCATATTGTCTAGGATCTAGCCCAATAGCTTTATAGAAGTCAGATCTTTGAAAATCGTTTAAGTACATGGTTGCGAATACACTTAATAAAAAAAATCTACACCATAATTTTGCTTGTGAATCATTTAGAAATTGAGGTTGAGATTTTAACAATGCAGCAAAGAAATCGCCATGGCGATTTTCATCTTGACACCAATTTTCAAAAAATTTGAAAATTGGATAGATGCGGTGCTCAGGGTGTTTTTCTAAATGTCTGTATATTGTAATATATCTCCAGTACCCAATTTTTTCTGATAAATATGTTGCGTAAAATATAAATTTTGGAGAAAAAAAAGTATATTTTCTACTTTTTGTTAGAAAACCGAGGTCTAAAGAAAGATTAAAATCTCCAATCGCTTTGTTTAAAAATCCGGCATGTCTTGCTTCATCTCTAGACATTAATAAGAAGCATTCTGCCATTATAGGATTTACCTTTTGCAATCTTCTAGATAGTTCTTTATATAATAAAAAGCCAGAAAATTCTGCCGTGCAAGATCTTTCTAAAAATTCAATAAATAAAGCCTTAGTTTTTTTGTCTAAATTATTCCAAGGTTGTTCAAATTCTTCATCTCGTATGAAGTGTTGTCGATTATAATCGGCTCTAAATTCTTGGAGTATAGCTTCAAATTCTTGTAAATTTAAAGAAATATCTAGTTGAGCCATCTCTTCAAAATCTGTTGTATAAAATCTTGGTGTAAGTAATGTTTCTTTAATAGGTACTGTCGATTTATTAATAGTAGTTTGCATATTGTTTTGAATAATAGAAATATTTATGTTCTTACCAACTATAATTAAATAATTAAATTAATACTAACTCTAACTTTCATTTTCTTTATAATTAAGTGCTAAAAGTTTACATTTCTTGATCTCTATAATTATACAAGTTCATATTATATATGAATATTATTGTTATATACTTTAGTTATTAGAGGTATTATATAAATAATTATATTTTTTAGTTAGAGGATTAAGTCAAAAATGGATATTATTAGTTTAGGTTGGGGTTCTTTTTTAGCTGTATTTACATTTTCAGTAGCATTAGTTGTATGGGGTAGAAACGGTTTTTAAAAATATCTATGTACTATTAGTTAGAATAAGTGTATTATTGTATAAAATGGAGTGAAATATGCAGAATGAGATTATTCAAACCAGTATTATTAGTTCGACTTTAATTTTAGTAGGTTTAATTTTGGGTTTTTTATTATTGAAAATACAAGGTGAGTAGCTATATATAATTTATAATTATAAAAAAATAATGAAGAGTTATGGTAAATCAATTTATCATATCTTTTACTATATTAAGTATGAAATTTAACATAAACATAAAATGAAATTAATTTGGTATTTGGTAAGTTTGATTAATATATTTTTAATATTAATTAATCATCCGAAAGCTACGAATTTAGGCAGTTTTGGTAACCAAGTTAGTATATTGAATGCTACACGTAGTACACAAAAAACACTACATTCTTTAATTGCTTTGAATATAGTAGCTTTTTTTCTATTAACTATATTTTTTCTTTTATATTCTGTAGTTTAATATATATAAAGTATTTATTATTAATCAGCTACAATATAAAAACTAGTAAATAGTTATATATGTTTATTTCTAAAAATATATGTCCTGTACCATTCGATCAACAACCTTTAAACGAGTATGCCTCGTTAAAAAAATCTTGTTTTTTTTCTTGGTCTATTTTATCAATAGATCAATATATTAGTACAATTTGTAGTATGTTTACTTGTTTATTCATTGTATTATATCCTTTTATATATACTATGATTTCCAATAAAAAAAATATACTGCAAATGTGTTATTACGATATTTATATTATAACTTTTATATTTATAATTATTTTTATTCGATTATATTTGGGTTGGTCTTATGTAATTAAAAGATTAGTAAGTGCAACTGTATTTTATGAAGAATCTGGTTGGTATGATGGACAAATGTGGATCAAAACTGTTGAAAGTATGACTAAAGATCGTTTAATTGGATTGTATGAAGTGACACCATTTATCAATAGAATTAAATATAGTTTGCTTATATCTATAATATTATTCATGATAGAAATACTTATAATTTATTTGATTTAAAGTTAGCATTATTATATTATTAATTATTAACCGCGGGGTAGAGCAGTCAGGTAGCTCGTCGGGCTCATAACCCGAAGGCCAATGGTTCAAATCCATTCCCCGCTATCGATCTTGATATATTATAAAAAAAATATGTTATATTGTTTAGTATTATGACTATAAATAAGTTTTAATTTTTACGAGAAAATTTCAATGATAAAAGATAGTAATGGCATTAGAGTAGGTCAGAAAGCTCCTGATTTTTCTGCTATTGCAGTATATGATCAAGAATTTAAGAAGATACGTTTATCGGATTATCTTGGCAAATATGTAATCTTATTGTTTTATCCTTTAGACTTTACATTTGTTTGTCCTACAGAAATTACAGCTTTTAGCGATGCTTATTCAATACTTACAAGTTTAAATACAGAAATTTTAGGTATTTCAGTTGATAGTCAATATTCTCATTTGGCATGGCTGCAAACAGATCGTGACTCTGGTGGACTTGGAGATTTGAATTATCCTTTAGTCTCTGATTTAACGAAGCAAATAAGTTTATCTTATAATGTATTAACAGAACAAGGTACAGCTTTAAGGGGCTTATTTATTATAGATAAAGAAGGAATTATACAGCATGCATTAGTGAATAATTTAGATTTTGGTCGAAATGTTAATGAAACTTTAAGAACTTTGCAAGCTATTCAATATGTACAATTGAATCCAGATGAAGTTTGTCCTGCCAATTGGCAGCCAGGCAATCCAACCATAATTAGTAGTCCCGATAAATCTCGAGAATATTTCAGTTCTATATAAATTTTATTTTTCTGTTTAATTCTTTAAAATTTGTAATATAATCGTAAGCTAGAAAGCTTTATTGTATTTATAAAATAATTATTGAATTTTAGCGATTTTCATTGTATAAATAATTAATCTATAAAGGAAAAGTTTATGTCTACTAATTTAGCTCAAAAATTGCGTGAAGGGACAACAAAATCTCATAGCATGGCTGAAAATGTGAGTTTTGTAAAATCTTTTCTAGGTGGCGTAGTCGATAAGAAATCTTATCGTAAGTTGGTAGCCAATTTATTTTTTGTATATACTGCCATTGAAGAAGAAATAGAGAATAATAAAAATAATAATGCTATTAAGGCAATCTATTTTCCAGAACTTTGTCGTACAGCAAGCTTAAGTCAAGATTTAGAATATTATTATGGTTCAAATTGGCATCAACATGTACAACCTTCATTAGCTACAAAAAATTATGTTAATAGAATACATAATATAGGGAAAAGTCAGCCTGAATTATTGATTGCACATGCGTACACTCGTTATATGGGAGACTTATCTGGTGGTCAAATTTTAAAAAAAATAGCTCAAAGTGCAATGCAATTATCTGGTAAAGATGGTACATCTTTTTATGACTTCCAGCATATAAAAGATGATAAAGCTTTTAAAAAAAAATACCGCAATGCATTAGATAATGCACCTATAAATGATGGCCAAATTAATCAAATTATTACGGAAGCTAATATAGCTTTTAATCTCAATATGCGCATGTTTCAAGAATTAAATTCTAATTTAATAAAAATTATGTTAATGCTTTTATTTAGTACACTTGGTAATTTCCGTAAGAAACTTTCTTAATTCCAATAATAATTTATTCTGTATCAAGTATTAGTAGTATTAGTTATCATTAATATAATATTGTATGTTCATTGTGATTTAAAAATATATTTTGATAATCTTGTAGTATTTTATAGTAAAATGGATGATGTATATTTTTAAGCTAAACTAATTATTTATTACGATTATAATCATGATATGAATAAATTAAAAACATCTAAATCTATTAATAAAAGATTTAAAATTACATCTTCAGGCCAATTTTTAAAGCATAAAGCTTCACGCAGTCATTTGTTGCAAAAAAAAACATCTAAGCGTAAACAAAAATTAAGGCGGGTAGTTTCTGTCAATAAACGAGATATTATGAATTTTAGGCACCAATTACCATATTTATCTAATTAGTATTTTGAAGAATATTAATATATAGTATTAATAATAAATATTATTATAACTTTTATTATTTAACATTTAATATATATTATTTATGACACGTGTTAAAAGAGGTAATGTTGCGCGTAAGAGAAGAAAAAATATTTTAAAGTTGGCTAAAGGTTTTAGAGGAGCTCAATCATCTTTATTTCGTACAGCTAAACAGCAAGTTTTAAAATCCTTGAAGTCTTCTTATATTGGTAGAAAAAATAAAAAGCGAGACTATAGACGCCTATGGATTGTCCGTATTAATGCTGCAGTTAAACCTTTTGAGATGACATACAGTCAATTTATTTTTGGGCTCAAAAAATATAAAATAGCGCTCAACCGCAAAATGTTAGGGCAATTAGCTATTTTTGACGATAAGGTATTTCAATTGATTGTAAAGTTAACAACATAAAAAAATTTATTTCAAGTGCACAAAATAGCAAAGTAAAAACTATGTATATTGTGTTCTTGAAATAAAAATGATAAATAATTATTAATTTAATCTATTAGCTACATAATGGCTTATTAATTTTAGCGTATAAACTACTTTAGATTGATATTGATTTCCCAGTGCTCTCAGTGCAGCTTGTATATGCTCTGCTGCTAAATCTTTAGCTTTTTCTATACCTTTAGTTGTTTTGATAATTTTTATTGCTTTTTCAACATCCTCTTTATTTTGAAATTCTCTATTAATAAAATCATAGAGTTCAGGTTTCTCCTCTAAAGCAAAAAGTAATGGCGATGTTAAATTTCCGTTTTTTAAATCGGATCCTGCAGGTTTGCCTAAGGATGTTTGAGAACCTATTATATCTAGAATGTCATCAATAATTTGAAATGCTAATCCTAAATGATTACCGTAGAGATAAAAATTATTTTGTATGTTTTCTTCCGTATGACTTAGCATTGCAGAAGCTTTGCAACTTGCAGCTATCAAGGATGCTGTTTTATAAAAGGATTTTTCTATATAGTTGTCTATTGAAAAATTTGTGTCAAAATAGCTTAATCCCTGTCTTACTTCACCTTCGGCAAAATCTGTGATTACTTTAGAAATAGTCTTAACAACTTCTAAATTATTTAAATTTGCTAAATACCAAGATGATTGTGCAAATAGAAAATCACCTGCTAATACAGCTACTTTAGTACTAAATGTATAATGAACGCTATTGATGCCTCTTCTTGTTTGACATTCATCAACTACATCATCATGTAATAAACTTGCAGTATGTATAATTTCTGTTATTTCTGCTAATCTACGATGTTCAGGAAGTATATATGCTTTTGTTGTTGTTGCTTGTGCTACTAATAAGACTATTGCAGGACGTATTCTTTTACCACCAGCATAAAAAAGATGTTCTGCAGCAGCATATAATATAGGATTTTTAGCTCCTACCATTTTTTTTAAGTTAGCATCTAGTAGAAGCAATTCATGTTTGATAGGTAGAAAGATATCATTAGAGCTCTTCATATTTACTATAGTCCATAATTTAATATTTAAAATCAATAGAGTATTATACTGCATTATTGAGTTTATTATTATTTATTCATTAATTCTATTTTCTGTTTTTTGCATATGTATTTTTTTTATTAATAATCTAATTATAGAATATAATAAAGTATTTTGTCTTTAACTGGCGCTCTTTTTTATTATGACTATTGTGTTTTTTATTATTAATTAAGTTACCTATATTTTGACTTATTATTAATTACTATAATCTTAGGAGATTATCAAATAATTATGAATGATAAAATAGTTTTACCTTCAACTTTATCAGATACTAATAACATTAGCTGTGATGCGATGTTAGTGTTGTATAAAGATATGTTACTAGGACGTAGTTTTGAAGATATGTGTGCACAAATGTATTATCGTGGTAATATGTTTGGCTTTGTTCATTTGTATAATGGTCAAGAAGCAGTATCAACAGGTGTAATTAAGTCTTTAAATAAAACAGATTATGTGTGTAGTACTTATCGTGATCATGTTCATGCCTTAAGTAAAGGTGTACCTGCTAGTTTAGTTATGGCTGAATTATTTGGCAAAGAAACAGGATGTAGTCACGGTCGTGGAGGTTCGATGCATATTTTTTCAGCACAACATAATTTTTTAGGAGGCTTTGCTTTTATTGGAGAAGGTATTCCTGTAGCTACAGGCGCTGCTTTTCAAAGTATTTATCGCAGTCAAGTCTTGCAAGATTCAAAAGAGCTTCGTGTTACCGTTTGTTTTTTTGGAGATGGTACAACAAATAATGGACAATTTTTTGAGTGTCTTAATATGGCTGTTCTTTGGAAATTACCTATTATATTTGTTGTTGAAAATAATCAGTGGGCGATTGGTATGGCCCATAATAGATCTAGCTCTTCTCCAGAAATACATAAAAAAGCAAATGCTTTTGGTCTTCCTGGTATTGAAGTTGATGGTATGGATGTATTAGCTGTAAGGGAAGTTGCTCAACAAGCAATTGCTAGAGCAAGAGCTGGAGAAGGTCCAACATTGATTGAAGCTTTAACATATCGATTTCGAGGTCATTCTTTAGCAGATCCTGATGAATTACGTTCTCGTCAAGAGAAGGAAGCATGGTTAGCTCGTGATCCAATTAAATATCTTAAAAATTATCTTTTAATCAATTCAATTACTAATGAAGGTGTTTTAGATAAAATTCATGCTGAGGTTGAAAAACAGATAGATGAAGCTATAGAATTTGCACTAGCTAGTCCAGAACCTCAGATCAAGGATTTAAAACGTTACCTATTTGTAGAAGATATATAAATTTAAAGATTTTACATAATCATGAGTACTAATATTGAATTAAGTATTTTTTATTAAATTTTTCATCTATTAAAGTAAAATATTATGAGCAAAGTTTTTATGTTTGATGCTTTAAGAGAAGCTACAAATGAAGAAATGGCAAAAGATCCCTCTGTTTTTGTATTAGGTGAAGATGTTGGTCACTATGGTGGTTCTTACAAAGTGACTAAGGATTTGCATGCGAAATATGGAGATTTAAGAGTTTTAGATACTCCAATTGCAGAGAATAGCTTCATGGGCATGGCAATAGGGGCAGCTATTACAGGTTTAAGACCTATCGTTGAAGGAATGAATATGAGTTTTTTATTACTTGCATTTAATCAAATTTCTAATAATGCTGGTATGCTTCGTTATACTTCAGGTGGTAATTTTAAAATACCTATAGTGATTCGTGGCCCAGGGGGTGTCGGAAGACAACTTGGAGCTGAACATTCTCAAAGATTAGAGGCTTATTTTCAAGCTATACCAGGTTTAAAAATTGTAGCTTGTTCTACACCTTATAATGCTAAAGGTTTACTTAAATCAGCAATACAAGATGATAATCCAGTAATTTTGTTTGAGCATGTTTTACTTTATAATTTAAAAGAAGAATTACCAGATTCAGAATATTTTCTTCCTTTAGATAAAGCTGAATTAGTGAGACAAGGTAAACAGGTTACAATTGTAACTTATTCTCGTATGCGCCATCATGTAATGCAAGCTGTTGAAACTTTGTTGAAACAGGGATATGATCCAGAAGTAATAGATTTAATTTCATTAAAGCCAATAGATATTGCTTGCATTAGTAAATCTTTAATGAAAACACATAAATTAATTATTGTAGAAGAATGCATGAAAACAGGTGGAATTGCTGCAGAAATTATAGCTCAAGTTAATGATAGCTTATTTGATCAATTAGATGCTCCTATTGTACGTTTATCTTCTCAGGATATTCCTACTCCTTATAATGGTACTCTTGAAAAGGCTACAGTGATATATCCTCAACAGATCATAGATTCTGTGAGGAAATTAATGTCTATATAGATTATTTGTGTATAAATAAGTAAGCATATAAGCTTACTTATTATTTTGTATTTTTGTATCTATTCAATAATTAAAAATTCATTTCAGCAGCCTGCACTTTTTCCCATTGTTTTTTCTTTAAAACAAAGAAAATTTGTGCCAGTGTAACTGTTAAGAAAAAAGCAATCATACCTTTAATTCTTTCAGGACTTTGTAAAACAATTTCTGTTTCATTTTGGCCAAATCCACCAGTGTTGGGATCACTAGTAATAGTTTGATTAAGAAGTATATTATTGCCTTCAGATACAGTTAAATTTAAACCAGAAGGAATATTTTGAGTAATAATATCTCCATTTGATTGTGCAATTTCTATATTATAACCTTTTTCGCTTGAGGGTTTAATGCTAACTATTTTTCCAGTAGATGAAGCAGCAACTGTATTGTTATTTGATTTATCTCCTGTTGGATAAATTTGTCCTCTTCCTCTGTTACCACCAACATATATAGGGTATTTTAAAAAATGTACATTTTTATCTTTACTTGGATCAGGTGATAAGATAGGGAAAATAATTTCTTTATTTTTATTTGCTGGTATTGGTCCTACAACTAATATATTTTCTTTAGATATGCTATAAGGTTGAATATAAGTACCTTTTGTTTTTTCTTTTAATTCTTCGGACATTAAATTTTTCGGTGCTAATTTAAAGCCATTAGGTAATATTAAAACAGCACCCATATTTAAAGGACCTTTCTTTCCGTTCCCAAGAAGTTGTTCACTCTTAGAATCATATGGTATTTTTACAGTTGTCTCAAATACAGTATTAGGTAAAACAGCTTGTGGAGCTTCAATTTCGACAGGTTTTTGTGCTAAATGGCAGTTTGCACATACAATTCGTCCTGTTGCTTCTCTTGGATCATCATATCCTTGTTGTGCGTATAAGGGAAATGCATTTGCATATGATGAATTGATTAGACTGATGCATATGATGCTCAGAGATATAAATATATATATTTGAATAGTTTTTATCCAATTTTGTAGTTTGTTTGAGTTCATGTAAGTTAATTTTATAGTATAAATTTAGAAAATTCTATATCTTTTCTTTATAATAACATTCTATATTTATTATTGTTAATAAATACATAGTATTACTATATTTGTCATTAAAAATGGCTCTAAATTTAATAAATATTAGTTTATTTTTTTATTATTTTGAGTATCAATATACCTCCAAAGTATAGTAAGATTATTGCTGAAGACATGCATATTTGTGTTAGTGGATCTGTTGAAGGAGTTAAAATTGCTCCTATTATAGTTGATATAAATATAGTGTATTTCCAGTATGAGATCATTTGTTTCGAAGAAAATATTTCTAATGTACCTAATACAATTTGAATTATTGGTATTTGAAATGCTATTCCTGTACTAAATAATAGTAATAGTATAAAATTAAAATATTGTTCAAAAGACCATATCGGTTCTACAATTTCTGCTCCATATTGAATTAAAAATGCTAAAGCAGCTGGAGCTAAAATTTTGTATGAGAATAATATACCAATAAAAAATAGAATAATGGATGCAATTAATGTTGGTATTAAAAAAGAAGCTTCTTTCTTAGTTAATCCGGGTAAGATAAATAGCATTATTTGATAAATAGTAAATGGACTGCTTAAAATGAAGCCTGTATATGTAGCTACTTTAATGGATGCGAAAAAATATTCACCAGGTGCCAGTTGTAGGAATTTTATTCCAATAGCAGGCTGTTGAAGTATATAAGATATATTTTTAATATATATAAAACAAATAATCGTAAGTATTAAAAATATAGCTAAAGAAATAAAGATTCTTCGCCTTAGTTCTTCTAAGTGTTCCATAATAGACATTTCGGCCTCGTTATCCCATTGTTTTTTCATATTTTTTTGTATAAAGATTATTGTTTTTTAAAGTTTTTATAGAATTTATTAATTAATTGAATAAAAATATTATATGACAATAAATTATTTTAGAAATATCAAAATATTGATTCCTACTTAATAAGTATTACAAAATTTATCTTTATTCAAGGTAGCTTTCTTTTTAACTATATTATAGGAATAAGTATTTGCAGAATACAAAAACTGTTTGAAATTAAAGTTTTTTTGTTTTTTTGAGTAAATTGATAAAGTATTAAAAACTTGATTTTAATAATTTTATTGCTTTTAGTAATTAATCATAAGACACTAAAGGCTTAATGTAACTGTAAGGAGAAAAAATTTCATGATTGTTAAGGCAAGTGGTGGAAGTCCGGTGGCACGACCACAACTTTACCGAACAGCATCAATATCGACTATTGCGCAAGCAGAACAGCAAGATAGGTTTTTGCAATTAGGTGAATTGAATGAATTAGTAGCATTTCTTAATTCTGGCAATAAACGTTTAGAAGTTGCTAATTTACTTAGTAAAAATGCAAATATTTTAGTTGCTAAAGCAGCTGATAAAATATTTGTGGGTGGATCAGCCATTTCATATTTAGAAAGGCCTCAAGCATCGTTTCTTTCATCTGGTTCTGTTGATAATTCAGGTAATATTCAGAGCTTATCTGGTGATACTCAAAGTAATATTTTTCAAGGTGTAGCATCAGCATTTAGCACCGATGATTCATTGCCTCCAGGATTTAAGCCAATTAATGTCGTGCGTTATGGTTCTATACGAATGAAAAAATCTTTACGTGACTTAGATTGGTTTTTACGATATTTAACTTATGCTATTGTTGCTGGAGATCCAAATATACTATCAGTTAATATTAGGGGATTGAGGGAATTAATTGATAATGCTTGCTCTAGTGCAGCAGCGACTGTTGCTTTACGAGAAATGCGCAAAATTGCATTAAGCATTTTTTCTGAAGATATACAAGGACAAGAATTAGTACAAGATTATTTTAATGTTGTTATTAAAGAATTTGATGCATCATCTCTAACTGATAAATTAAGGAAAAGAACATCTGGTGATTTACAAGGGTTACGTTTACCGCAAATTTATGCAAAAGCAGGTATTGCAAACCAAAGATTTGTAATGAAAACAAGTTTATCTGCAGAAGAAAAGAATAATATAATCCGTGCTTGCTATAGACAAGTATTTGAAAGAGATATAGCCAAGGCATATACTTTAGTTTTTTCCGATTTAGAATCTCAGGTAAAAAATGGTCAATTATCTGTTAAAGAATTTATCCGTTTATTGGGTAAATCTTCTACTTACAGAAAGCAATTTTTCGAACCTTTTGTTAATAGTAGAGCTTTAGAATTAGCTTTCAAGCATTTTTTGGGTAGAGGACCTAGCTCATTGGAAGAATTTCAAAGATATTTTTCTATTTTATCGGCTAGAGGATTAGGTGGCTTAATAGATAGTCTAGTAAACTCTACGGAGTACTCTGATTATTTTGCTGAAGAGACAGTTCCGTACTTGAGAAATTTAGGTGAAGAACCTCAAGAGTCACGTAATTGGGGAGCTCAAATTGATTTATTTAATTATAGTACAGTTTTTAGAAAAATACCTCAGTTTATTACTTTATTTAGTGATTATAAAAATAGTTTACCTGATCAACATCCATATGGGTTAAGTAATGATCCATTAGCTATACAGTTTGGAGCAATTTTCCCTCAAAATTTTGTTAATTTACGAAAAAAATCAGCTCCTTTTGGTAAAGATACTCGTAGAATTTTAGTTAGACGAGGGCCAGGAATTTATAGTCAAATTAGTAGACCAAATTTACGATCTAAATCAACAGGATCTTTAGGACCAAAAGTATTTAAGTTAAATATTGTAAGTAATCAAACATTTGTATCTCAAGATGAGCGAGATATTGAAGTAAATTTAGATCAAGTTGTTAGAGCTACTTATTTAAGAGTTTTTGGCCGAATCATTTATCAAGAAGAGTTATTAACCGTTAAGAGATTTGAAAATCAATTAAGAGATGGTCAAATTTCAGTAAGAAATTTTGTTCGGCAGTTAGCTAAGTCACCTGTTTTCAGGTCTTTATATTGGGAACCCCTATATATTTGTAAGGCAATCGAGTATATTCATTATAGATTATTAGGTAGACCGACTTATGGTCGACAAGAAATAAATCAATATTTTGATATAGTATATAAGCAAAGTTACTATAAAGTTATAGATGCTATAATAGATAGTGTAGAGTATACAGAATGCTTTGGAGATAATATTGTTCCTTATGAAAGATATAATACACCTTCTACTGTATCTGCACGAAGTTTCAGGCCAAGTATAAGTATGATGCAATTGCAGCTTCAAGCTCCATTATTAGATCGCGAATTTATTAAGTTTATTGATTTAGGTAAAATTCAAGAAATACGTAGTAGCAATAGCATTGCACAAAGAATGTTACAAGGTGTAAGCGCAAAAAGAGATCAAACCGTTATTTTTAAATTGCAAAAGTCTACTAAAAAATCTGAGATAAGACAAATATTAAGGGCAACTTATCGTCAAATTTTCGAAAGAGACCTGAACTCATTTACTATAGGCGATGAGTTTTGTAATTTAGAAAAAGCATTTATCGCTCAAGAAATTACAGTCCAACAATTAATAGAGCAATTAGGTTCTTCATCATTGTACCGTAAAGAATTTTATCAACCATATCCAAATACAAAAGTAATTGAACTAGGTACTAAGCATTTATTGGGTCGTGCACCAAACAATCAGGCTGAGATTAGATATTATAATCAGATATTGGCTTCTCAAGGTTTGTCTTATTTTATTTCTGTTTTGGTTAATAGTGTAGAATATAATTCAATTTTTGGTCCTAATATTGTACCATATCGTCGATTTCCAACATTACCAGCAGCAAATTTCCCAAATACAGAAAAGTTATATAATACGTTAACTAAGCAAAATGAAACGATTATAATCCCTAGTTTTAAGGCTATAGTTGGTAATCAATAAATTCATTTAATTGATTATTAAATTTAATCTTTCTTGCTTTAGTACTTTGCACAAAGCAGCTTTTAGTACTTAGAGAAAAAGATATATTTTTCATCTAGTAATTAACAATATAGTATAATACTATTATATAATTAGATATATTCTGTTAATTAATTTATATTTAATATAAAAGTAATCTAGGAGTTTTATTAATGAGTATAGTAACTAAATCAATTGTAAATGCAGATGCAGAGGCTAGGTACTTAAGTCCGGGTGAATTAGATCGTATTAAAAGTTTTGTTCTATCTGGTCAACGCAGATTAAGAATTGCTCAAATATTAACTGATAACCGTGAACTTATTGTGAAGCAAGGAGGTCAGCAATTATTTCAGAAACGCCCTGATGTTGTTTCTCCAGGAGGAAATGCATATGGTGAAGAAATGACAGCTACTTGTTTACGTGATTTAGATTATTATTTACGTTTAGTTACCTATGGTGTAGTTGCAGGAGATGTTACTCCAATTGAGGAAATAGGCTTAGTTGGAGTAAAAGAGATGTATAATTCATTAGGTACTCCTATTTCTGGTGTAGCAGAAGGAGTTCGTTCTATGAAAGGAGCTGCTTGCGCATTATTGTCTGGAGAGGATTCTGCTGAGGCAGGTTTTTATTTTGATTACACTTTAGGTGCAATGCAGTAAAAATATATTAAAAATTTTATATTGATATAAAGCAAGGAAACTAAATATTATGCAAGACGCTATTACTTCTGTAATTAATACAGCTGATGTACAGGGAAAATACTTAGATGATAATTCATTAGAAAAACTAAGAGGATATTTTCAGACTGGTGAGTTAAGAGTTCGTGCTGCTGCTACTATTGCAGCTAATGCGGCTACAATTATTAGAAAATCTGTATCTAAATCTTTGTTATATTCTGATATTACAAGACCTGGTGGTAATATGTATACAACAAGAAGATATGCTGCATGTATTAGAGATTTAGATTATTATCTTAGATATGCTACTTACGGTATGTTAGCAGGAGATCCTTCTATTTTAGATGAGCGTGTTTTAAATGGCTTAAAAGAAACTTATAATTCATTAGGTGTACCTATTGGAGCAACCATTCAAGCAATTCAAGCTATGAAAGAAGTTACAGCTAGTCTTGTAGGTTCAGATGCAGGCAAAGAAATGGGTTTATATTTTGATTATATTTGCTCTGGCTTAAGCTAATATTTCAGCATAAACTATAAGGAAGCCATTGAGCTTCCTTATCTATATTCTCTTAATATTAATTGTTTAGTACATTAATCGCTTGTATTCTTGCACGAGCTTTTCTTAGATTTTGTGTTGCTTCTATTTTATCTTTATTAGTTTCTGCTTCTGCTAAAGCAATAGTTGCTTCTTCTAAACTTTTATTAGCAGTATCAATATCTATTTCATTAGCTTCTTCTGCACCATTAACTAATATAGTTATATTATTATCTTCTATTTCAGCAAATCCACCTAGCAATATAATAGGTTGCCACTCTTTATCAATACGCACACGCATAACACCAATATCTAGCGCTGTTAATAGTGGTATATGTCCTGTTAGGATTCCTAATTGCCCTGTACTGCTTGGTAAAATGACTTCTTCTGCACTTGCGTCCCATACAGTTTTATCTGGAGCAATGACACGTATATTTAATGTCATACTATATATCCTTTTATTTCAGTGTTTCAGCTTTACTAATTACTTCTTCAATATTACCTACAAGGTAAAAGGCTTGTTCAGGTAAATCATCTAGTTCTCCTTTAAGAATCATTTGAAAACCTTTAATGGCTTCTTCTAATGAAACATATTTGCCAGGAGATCCTGTAAACACTTCAGCGACAAAGAAAGGTTGTGATAAGAAACGCTCAATTTTACGTGCCCTAGCAACGGTTAAGCGATCTTCTTCTGATAATTCATCTAAACCTAAAATTGCTATGATATCTTGTAATTCTTTATATCTTTGTAATGTAGATTTAATTTTTTGTGCAGTTGTATAATGCTCTAGTCCAACAATTGAAGGTTGCAGCATTGTTGAAGTAGAGCCTAGTGGATCAACTGCTGGATAAATACCTTTTGCAGCTAAACCTCTTGATAATACTGTAGTAGCGTCAAGGTGTGCAAATGTAGTTGCAGGTGCTGGGTCAGTTAAGTCATCGGCAGGCACATATACTGCTTGAATAGATGTAATTGAACCATCTGTAGTAGATGTAATTCTTTCTTGTAAAGCACCCATTTCTGTTGCCAGTGTAGGTTGATATCCTACTGCGGAAGGCATACGTCCCAATAAAGCAGATACCTCAGAGCCTGCTTGTACAAAACGAAAAATATTATCAATAAACAGTAAAACGTCTTGCTTGTTTATATCTCTGAAATATTCTGCCATTGTTAATGCTGTTAAACCTACTCTCATTCTTGCTCCAGGTGGTTCATTCATTTGTCCATAAACTAAGGCAACTTTAGAATCAGTAAGTTTATCAGCATTAATTACTTTTGATTCTTTCATTTCTTCATATAAGTCATTCCCCTCCCTCGTTCTTTCTCCAACACCACCAAATACAGAAACTCCACCATGAGCTTTAGCAATATTATTAATTAACTCCATAATTAATACAGTTTTACCAACACCTGCACCTCCAAAAAGGCCTATTTTTCCTCCTTTTCTATAAGGAGCAAGTAAATCTACTACTTTAATACCTGTTTCAAAGATAGAAGGCTTGGTTTCCAATTGTATAAAAGAAGGAGCTGATCGATGTATGGGTAGTGATTCAGATGAAGAAATGGTGCCTAAATTGTCTACAGGTTCTCCAAGAACATTAAAAATTCTACCTAATGTGGGTATGCCTACAGGAACTGTAATAGGAGCACCTGTATCTGTGACACTAATTCCTCTTTGTAGTCCGTCAGTTGAACTCATTGCTACAGCTCTTACTCGATTATCTCCTAGCAACTGTTGTACTTCACAAGTAATCATATTATTTGGACCCTGTACTTTTAATGCATTAAATACTTTAGGCAATTGCCCATTAGGGAATTCTATATCTAGTACTGGGCCAATAATCTGAGTTACGGATCCTGTTGCTGTTGTTGTTACCATTTTTTACTTGATTATTATATTATTCTTTAGTCAATGGGTAAAATTTCTGTTATACTTTATTATATATTATTATTGTAAATCAAAAGAATAAAATAGCTAATAAAATAAAATAAGTATTTTATGATATCTAAAAGATTAAAAGATTTTTTATTTATAAATCTTATTTTTGTTAGAAGAATTTCTAATAATATATAATATTTGAATAATTAATAATATTTATTATTCATTTTTTGTATAAGTGATTTTAATAATTAGTAAATAGAATAATATAAACTGTGAAAGATATATTGCTGGTAATTTTTATTCTAATATTATTAGTAATATAATTAGATGATTTTTGTTTGCTTTAAAAAGCTATATCTATTCTATAAATTTTTATTTTAAACAATATATTTATTGATAAATATAAATTATTATAGAATTTAAAGAATATAAAATCTTAAGTAATGATATTTAATTTGAATACTTAAGATTTTTTATCATTAAATATTTTTATTATTCATTCTTCCAGTTGTTTTAAGCCAATTTTGAGCTTCAATATAATTGTTTGGAGCTAAGTATATTGCTTGTTGCCAATATTCTGCAGCTCTATTAAACATAGTTTTTGAGATATTCAAATTATTTTTATCAGCAGCTTTTAAGCCTTGATAATGATATATAACAGCTATATTATTTAATGCTTGTGGCAGTTTTTTATTTAATTCTAAAGCTTGATGATAGTATTCTAAAGCTTTAATGTGTTCACCATTACTTGCATAAATTAGACCTATATTATATAATATATATGATCTATCGTATGGATCTTCCTCTAAAGATAATGCTTCGTAATAATTTTCTAAAGCTTCTGCGTATTCGCCCTCTGATTGAGCTGACATGCCATCTCGATAATAACAAAAAGCTTGTTTTTCTTCTTTACTTGTAGGTAATATTTTTAATAAAAGATCAGCTAATACTGTGAAAGTTTTATCTATAAAATTATCGTTTTTTTGTAAGCGAGGCATATATTACTCCTTAAATTTATATATAGTTATTTTCATAAATATATTTCAATATTACTGTTTTATATATGTATTATCATAAGTATTTATAAGAATAGTATATTTTCTATAAATTGTATTCTATTCTCACTTTCACTAAATTCCATTAATAAATTATAAATGAATATCATTAAGATAAATAATATAATATAAATTTCAAATTATAAAGAATATGACAAATAATTTCCTATATACTTATAATCTATTTCAGATAAAAACAAGAATTTATAGTTTTAACTACTGTGTATCGGTAGAAAAGGAAGAGTCTGTACTAGTCTTAGAAAATCCACAATTAGTATGTATATTCGATCAAACAAAAACAAATAAGAATACAAGAAAAAATCTGATTATTGACACTTCTTTTAAATCAATCAATGAAGGGGATTCAAATTCAGCAATCAATTTTACTACTAAATTTGATAAAAAGAATAAGAACACTTCTAGATTACACAATGATCTTGAAGATAAAAAAAGTAAGATAAAACAAAAGAAGAAAGTTCGTAGTAAAATTCTTTTGGATAATGATGAAATTTTTATAGAAAATAATCATAGTCGAATTACCAATTCAAATGACGATCCTATTAACATCTCTTTACTTAGACCATCTAAGCCGTATAAACAAAAAAGGAAATACAAAGCTAAGCAAAATGTGTTAAATAATTCAGTATCAGTAAGCTCAAAATCTAATACAAAATCACTAAAAGTGTTTAACGTTAATAGTCGAGATGAAAATAAAGAATTGGTAAAAAAAGAAATTGTTTTGGATAGTCCTTTGACTATACAACAATTAGCTGATAAATTACAAGTATCAGAAGCAGCAATAATTACTTGGCTTTTTTTAAAAGGTATTTCTGTAACTATAAATCAAGTTGTTGATATTTCAATTGCTTCTGAAGTGGCTATGCATTATAATTTTATTATTCTTGATTCATATATGTCTCAAAAGAGTAATAGTTTTCAAGATAATAATACTATTAATTCTATTAAAGATGGTACTAAAAGAGCTCCTATAATAGCAATTTTTGGACATGTAGATCATGGTAAAACAACTTTATTGGATTGTATAAGAAAAACTAATTTAGTAGCAGCAGAAGCTGGTGGTATTACTCAATCTATTGCAGGATATGAAGTAGAGTTTGAATACTTATCTTCTATAGAAAAACTAGTTTTTTTAGATACTCCTGGGCATGAAGCTTTTACGAGTATGAGATTACGCGGTGCTCAAGTTACAGATTTAGCTATTTTAGTAGTGGCAGCTGATGATGGACTAAAACCACAGAGCATAGAAGCTATAGATTATATTTCTAATCGCAAAATACCATATGTAGTGGCTATTAATAAAATTGATAAGCCAGACATAAATATTACTAAACTAAAAGAACAGCTTGCTAATTATAATATTGTTGATAAAGATTGGGGTGGCAGTAGTACTATTGTAGAAGTTAGCGCGTTAACAGGTCAAAATATAGATATATTGCTTTCAGCTATATGTGAATTATCAGAACAACAAGCATTAAAAGCTAATTCTAACTCTTTAGCTGAAGGTACAATTTTAGAAGCTCATCTTGACAAGAAAACAGGACCAATTGCTAATCTTGTTATAAGAAATGGCACGTTGAATGTAGGAGATATTATTGTATCGGGTGACATATATGGTCGGATTAAAATTATTATTGATAGTTTTGGTAAAAAAATAAAACATGCAAAACCTTCTTCTATAGTAAATGTTTGGGGTTTTTCTTCTGTTCCTCAAGCTGGTTCAAATTTTCAAGTTGCACAAGATGATAAAAATGCTAAATATTTAATTAGTACAAACAATAGTAAAAGTAGTGATTATAATATGTCAAAATTACTTAGCACAAGAGTAACATTAGAGAGTTATAGTAATAAATCTAATCTTAAGCAAATTAATTTAATTATTAAAACAGATACACAAGGTTCAATAGAAGCTATTATTAATTCTTTTTCTCAAATACCCCAGGACAAAGTTCAAATTAATATACTATCTGCTACTTCAGGTTCTATCTCTGATACAGATATTGATTTAGCAATTACTAGTCAATCTATAATATTAGGGTTTAATATTCAAGTTTCATCCAATATTTATAAAACAGCAGAAAAATCAGGTGTTACAATAAGTACTTTTACGGTAATTTATAATTTATTAGATTATGTTAAACAATATATGTTAAGTCTAATTGATATTGAATATGATAAAGTAGAAATTGGAAAAGCTACTGTTCAGACAGTTTTTCATATTAATAAAGGTACAGTTGCAGGTTGCATCGTTAATTCAGGTAAACTGAGAAAAAATGCTCATATTATGATTTATCGTAATCAAGATTTAATACATAATGGATTATTAAGTTCTTTAAAGCGTATGAAAGATGATGTTGATGAAGTAATAGCTGGTAATGAATGTGGAGTTATGTGTGATAATTATAATGAATGGGCTCAGTTTGATATTCTAGAAGCGTATGAATTGATTCAAACAGAAAAATTTCTCTAATATCTCTAATAATGTAAAAATATATGATATATAGTTTTTACATTATTAATAAATTTTATATAAATTATAATTTATATAATCAGTCTTTATTTAAAAAAGGTAATAATGAAAGAATACGTGCTCTTTTTATAGATTTTGTTAATTTTTTTTGTTTTTTAGCTGTTAGACTTGTTAAACGTCTAGATAGAATTTTACCTTGGTCAGTAATAAATTTTCTAAGTAAATCAATATCCTTGTAATCTAAATTTGCAGTTTGTTTTATTGGTGAAGATTTCTTATTATATAAAATCATGAGTTATTAATTAATATTATTTGATTTCTTTAAAATTAGTATGTTGATTGCATTTTGGGCAAAATTTCTTAATCTCTAAACGGCTAGGCGTATTTCTTCTATTTTTTGAAGTTGTATAACGAAAGATACCAGCTTTTCTTTGTATTTTGGTAGGCAAATTTCTACATGTACATTCCAATGTAATCGTTATACGTGCCCCTTTATTTTTTCCCATTTTTGATTTACTATTAATTAGTTGTTATTAAAGTTATTATCTCATGTTTATAGTTCAACTATCAAGTCTAGGCAATTATCTTTGTATGTTATACGTTCGTTCAGAGTTATTGTGTATATAATCAAATGATGTTATCATGATCATATAAGACTTTTTTACTAATATTTCATTTTGTTCATATTAAATATTCTATGGCTAAAAATTTGTCTGCTATTAAAAAAACTCAAATTTCCTTAAGAAATCGTTCTAGAAATAGAATTTATAAATCTGCTATTAAAACTTTAACAAAGAGTTATCTTGCTGATTTAAGTAATTCTAATTATGATGATGCGATATCTAATTTAGCTTCTGTTTACAGTAAAATAGATAAAGCTGTTAAACGAGGAGTTTTGCATAAAAATAATGGTGCTCGCAAGAAATCTTTATTAGCACATGTTATGAAAGATAGTTTCACATAATTATAATATATGTTTTTATATTACTTTCTATAATTAATAGACTGCATAGACAGTCTATTAAATTCTAAAAGAATTGTAGATTTATATTTTTTTTTACCTTAAAATTGACTAAATCGCAGTATTGTATAGTATTTATTTAATTTATAACAACTAAAGCATATTCACTTTAGAGTGTTTTTATCATGAAATAATTATTTCAGAATATTTGATTTGATAAGATAAGCTTATGTCATTTATTTTTCCAGATTTAGTTGCTGTTCAAAGAGAAAGTTTTAGATTTTTTTTATCGGAAGGATTAGGTGAAGTTTTAAACTCTTTTCCTATTATTATGGATCCTACAGGTAAATTAGAGTTGGAATTTTTTGGTAGGGATTACAAATTAAAATTTCCTCGTTATAGTGTTAGGAAGGCCAAAAGTAGGGATCGTACATATAGTGCTCAAATATATATCCCATCTAAATTGACTAGAAAAGATACGGAATTACTTAAAAAAACTAAAAATACAGATATTGTTAATTTATTGAATGTAAAGGAAACAAATAAAAAGTATAAAAAAAGGCCTGTATTTGTAGGTGATTTACCTTTAATGACAAATCGAGGTACATTTATTATTTCAGGTACAGAAAGAGTTATTATTAATCAGATTGTGAGAAGTCCTGGAATTTATTATAAAAAAGAATTAGATAAAAATGATAAGCAAATATATAGTGCTAGTCTGATTTCTAATCGCGGATCATGGCTCAAATTTGAAATTGATGCAAAAGATCAAATTTGGGTTCGAATTGATAAAACACATAAAGTTAATGCATATATTTTTTTAAGAGCAATTGGTGTAAATAATGAAGATATAAAAAAAAACATAACAAAAAATTCTTTTTTACTGAGTGCATCATCATTATATGAGACTAAAGAGCTTAAAAAAGAAATAGGTAAAATATCTGTTGAAGATGTTACAGATGAAGAAGCGTTGCTAGTTGTTTACAGTAAATTACGTCCTAATGAACCGGCTACTGTTGCAGTTGCAAAACAAATGCTTTATGCTCGTTTTTTTGATCCTAAAAGATATGATTTAGGAGAAGTTGGTCGCTATAAAATTAATAAAAAATTAAATTTAAAGATATCGAAATCTTTCAGGGTTTTATCTCCTCAAGATATTTTAGTTACAATTGATTACTTAATTAATCTAAAAGAACACAATATAGGGACTTTTGATGATATAGATCATTTAGGTAATAGAAGAGTTCGTTCTGTTGGGGAATTACTTCAAAATCAAATACGTATAGGTTTAAATCGTTTAGAAAGGATTATTCGTGAGCGTATGATGATTTGTGATTTAGACTCTTTAAGTTTGTCAAATTTAGTAAATCCTAAGCCTTTAATGGCTGCCGTAAGGGAATTTTTTGGCTCTAGTCAGTTATCACAATTTATGGATCAAACAAATCCACTCTCTGAATTAACACACAAAAGAAGAATTAGCGCATTAGGGCCTGGTGGTTTGAATAAAGATCGTGCAGGTTTTGCTGTAAGAGATTTACATTCAAGTCATTATGGACGTATTTGTCCAATTGAAACTCCTGAAGGACCTAACGCGGGTCTAATTGGCTCTTTAAGTATTTATGCAAGAGTTAATCAATATGGCTTTATTGAAACACCTTGTTACAATGTAGAAAATGGAAAAGTAATCAATAATAAGCTCCCATTATATTTTACAGCTGATGAAGAAGATGATTTAAGAATAGCGCCAGCAGATATTGCAATTGATAATGAAAATTACATTAAGCATAAAATTATACCTGTTAGATATAGGCAAGAGTTTGTCACGGCTACAATTGATCAAGTAGATTATATTTCGGTGTCTCCTATTCAAATTATATCTGCTGCAACTTCTTTAATTCCATTTTTAGAACATGATGATGCTAACCGTGCTTTAATGGGGTCTAATATGCAAAGACAAGCAGTACCACTTTTATATACAGAAAAGCCTATAGTTGGCACTGGTTTAGAAGCTAAGGTTGCACGAGATTCTGGCATGGTTGTAACTAGTCGTACAGATGGTATAGTAAGTTATGTTTCTGGTACTAAAATAGGAATTCATGATTTAGAAGGCAGAACTATACATTATCGATTAAAAAAATATTATCGTTCTAATCAAGATACGTGCATTAATCAACGTCCGATTGTATGGCCTGGAGAAAAAATAGTAATAGGTCAAACGATTGCAGATGGAGCTTCTACAGATGGTGGTGAAATTGCATTAGGTAGAAATATTCTGGTCTCATATATGCCTTGGGAAGGATATAATTATGAAGATGCATTTTTAATTAGTGAACGTTTAGTATATGAAGATATTTATACGTCTATTCATATTGAAAGATATGAGTTAGAGTGCAGGCAAACTAAGTTGGGACCTGAGGAAATTACTCGAGATATTCCAAATGTAAGTGAAGCATCAATTAGTTTATTAGATAAAAATGGCATTATTGCTGTGGGTTCTTGGGTAGACTCAGGTGATATTTTAGTTGGTAAAATTACGCCAAAAGGAGAGTCAGATCAGTTACCAGAAGGTAAATTATTAAGGGCTATATTTGGAGAAAAAGCTAGGGATATAAGAGATACATCTTTAAGGCTACCTAATGCAGCTAAAGGTCGAGTAGTGAATATTAAAGTCTTTACACGGAAAAAGGGAGATGAGCTACCACCAGGTACAAATGCTATTATACGTGTTTATGTTGCTCAAAAAAGAAAGATTCAAGTTGGTGATAAAATGGCAGGTCGACATGGTAATAAAGGGATTATATCTCGCATATTACCAAGACAAGATATGCCATATCTACCTGATGGTACACCAATTGATATTATTTTAAACCCTTTGGGTGTACCTTCTAGAATGAATGTTGGTCAACTTTTTGAATGTTTACTTGGTTTAGCAGGTGAATATTTAGGTAAAAGATTCAAGATTGTGCCCTTTGATGAAATGTATGGTAAAGAAGCTTCAAGAGCTTTAGTTAATAATAGGTTGAAACAGGCAAGTTTGTTAAAAAGACAAGGATGGCTATTTAATTCGTTATATCCAGGCAAGATATTATTGTTTGATGGAAGAACTGGAGAACCTTTTGATAACCCAGTCACTGTAGGTAAAGCATATATTTTGAAGTTAGTTCATTTGGTAGATGATAAAATACATGCCCGATCAACAGGTCCTTATTCATTAGTTACTCAACAACCATTAGGTGGACGTGCTCAACATGGTGGTCAAAGATTAGGAGAAATGGAGGTTTGGGCTTTAGAAGCATTTGGAGCTGCATATACTTTACAAGAATTATTAACTGTAAAATCTGATGATATGCAAGGAAGAAATGAAGCATTAAATGCTATTGTAAAAGGTAAACCTATTCCTAAGCCAGGCACACCAGAATCTTTTAAAGTTCTCATGAGAGAATTGCAATCTTTAGGTTTAGATATTGCAGTGCATAAAATAGAATTATTTGATAATGGTGATAATAAAGGTATTGAAATTGATTTAATGTCTAATGAAGTAGATCCAGTAAGTTTTAAGAACAAACAATCAGATAATATAGAAGATGAAAAGCTGAATAGCAAGTTTTTTAATAAGCAAGATATTTATTCTGACTTAGAATTAACCAATGATTATTAAATTATTTTTTTATTGCCATAGGAATATATTTGTTTATGACTAAATTTGAAAGGCATTTTGATTATGTAAAAATTAGTCTGGCTTCTCCAAATAAAATAAGGCAATGGGGGGAAAGAACATTACCTAATGGGCAAATAGTAGGTGAAGTTACTAAACCGGAAACTATTAATTATAGAACTTTAAAGCCGGAAATGGATGGATTATTCTGTGAACGTATTTTTGGTCCAGTTAAAGATTGGGAATGTCATTGCGGTAAATATAAAAGATTTAGGTATAAAGGAGTTGTATGTGAAAGATGTGGTGTTGAAGTAACAGAATCTAAAGTTAGAAGGCATAGAATGGGATATATTGAGTTATCTGCGCCTGTAACTCATGTTTGGTATTTAAAGGGAAGCACAAGTTATATTGCATTAGCATTAGATTTAGCTGTTAAAGAGGTAGAAAAGATTGTTTACTTTCATTCATATGTTGTGACTAACCCTGGAGATTATAGTAAATTAAGCTATAAACAATTGTTAGAAGGTTATGAATGGAGAGCTTTGGAGGATAAATTATATCCTAAATCATCGAATTTGTTTGGCATTGAAGTGAGTATAGGTGCAGAAGCAATGTATAAATTACTTAAAGATATGGATCTTGAGACAACTGTAGAAATATTAAGAGAAGAAGCATTAAGACCTCCAAAAATATCTAAAAAGCCTTCCCCTAAATTTAATAAAAAGATGAAAAGATTGCGTTTACTTGAAAATTTTTTGTCTACAGGTGCTGATCCATCATGGATGGTATTTTCTGCTATACCTGTTATACCTCCAGATTTAAGACCAATGGTTCAATTAGATGGTGGAAGGTTTGCAACAGCAGATTTGAATGAATTTTATCGTAGAATTATAAATAGGAACAATCGCCTTGCTAGACTAAAAGCTATACTTGCTCCAGAAATAATTATTAGAAATGAAAAAAGAATGCTCCAAGAAGCAGTTGATTCATTGATGGATAATGGACGTCGTGGTAGAACAGTTGTAGGAGCGCATAATAGACCCTTAAAATCTTTGTCAGATATTATTGAAGGTAAGCAGGGCAGATTTCGACAAAATTTATTAGGTAAGCGTGTAGATTATTCAGCTAGATCCGTTATAGTTGTTGGTCCTAATTTAAAATTACATCAGTGTGGTTTACCTAGAGAAATGGCCTTGGAGTTGTTCCAGCCTTTTGTGATACATCGCTTAATTTTACAAGGGCTAGTCAATAATATTAAAGCAGCTAAAAAAATAATTCAGAGGAATGAATCCATTATATGGAATGTTTTAGAAGAAGTCATTAATGGTCATCCTGTTTTATTAAATAGAGCACCTACTTTGCATCGCTTAGGAATTCAGGCCTTTGAACCTGTTCTTGTAGAAGGTCGAGCAATTAAGTTGCACCCTCTTGTATGCCCAGCATTTAATGCTGACTTTGATGGAGATCAAATGGCTGTACATATACCCCTATCTTTAGAAGCGCAAGCAGAAGCACGTTTATTGATGTTAGCACCACATAATTTCTTATCTCCAGCAACAGGTCAACCTATTTTAATGCCAAGTCAAGATATGGTTCTTGGTTGTTATTATTTAACTTCTAATAATCCAGCTTCTCAGAAAGGTAAAGGTCAATATTTTGCAAATGTAGAAGATGCTTTAATGGCTTATGAACAGAAACAAGTAGATTTACATGCTTTTATTTGGCTCAGATTTGAGGGCTCAGTAGAAAATACTAATGATGAAATATTGATTAAGTCCCAAATCAATAAGGATGGTAGCCAAACCAGTATTTTTATGGATAAAATACTTAAAAAAGATGCTAATCAAAATCTTCTTGTACAGTATATAAGAACTACTGTTGGTCGTATTTTATTTAATAAAGCAATAAAAGAGTCTTTAGTAGATTAGTATATAATTTGCATTATAAAAATATAACATGACAAAATTTTTTTTACAACCCAAATTTGCAAATAAAGTTATTGATAAGTTTCAATTAAAACAAATTATAATATGGGCATTTAGAAATTATGGTATAGCTCGTGCAGCCAATATGGCAGATAAGCTAAAGGACTTAGGTTTTTATTATGCGACCAAAGCAGGTATTTCTTTAAGTCTTGAAGATTTACGAATACCGCCTGTGAAACAAGATTTATTAAATAAAACTATTAATTCAATTGCAGATACAGATAACCGGCATAGGAGAGGAGAAATAACAGCTGTTGAAAGATTTCAGAAAGTAATTGATACTTGGAATAATGCAAGTGAAACTTTAAAAAAAGAAATTATACAATATTTCAAAAATACAGATCCATTGAATTCCATTTATATGATGGCTTTTTCGGGTGCTCGAGGAAATATTTCTCAGGTTAGACAATTAGTTGGTATGCGAGGATTGATGTCTGATCCACAAGGACAAATTATTGATTTACCTATTTCAAGTAACTTTAGAGAGGGGTTAACTATTACAGATTATTTTATTTCATCTTATGGTGCTAGAAAAGGTTTAGTTGACACAGCATTACGTACAGCTGATTCCGGTTACTTAACTCGTCGTCTTGTCGATGTGGCTCAAGATGTAATTATTCGTGAAATTAATTGTAAAACATCTAAAGGTATTTTATTAGAAGAAATGGTAGACAATCAAAAAATATTAATTAGCTTGCAACAAGCTTTAATAGGAAGAGTAGCTGCTGAAGATATTTTAGATCCTGTATCTCATAATATTCTTGCTTATGCTGGGCAAGGAATAGATCCTGAATTAGCTAATCAAATTGCAGAATCTGGTTGTCAAAGTGTTTTAGTACGTTCACCTATTACGTGTGATTCTATTAAATCGGTTTGTCAATTATGTTATGGTTGGAATCTTGCTCATGGTAAGATGGTAGATCTTGGAGAAGCTGTTGGTATTATTGCTGCTCAATCCATAGGAGAACCTGGCACACAATTAACGATGCGAACATTTCATACAGGTGGTGTATTTACTGGAGAGTTAGCTCAAACAATTATAAGTCCTAAAGATGCTAAGTTACATTATTCTAATGATATTTCAGTTACTAATGCAAGAACACGTCATGGTGATTCAGCTTTGCTTATTAATTCAGATTGTAAACTTAAATTAATAGATACTCAAGATGTAGAAACATTTATTCCTTTAATCAAAGGATCATTACTACTAGCTGAAAATCAGTCATATGTTAAGGAAGGCTCAGTTATTGCTGAATATCCTCTAAGTAATCGTGTGATGAAAGTGAGAGCTCAAAAAGCAGTAGTTGCTGATTTTTCTGGTAGTGTTCATTTAGAGAATTTAAATATAGAAGAGATAAATAATAAACAAAATACTATTAGAAGCGCTCAAACAAGTGGTATTCTTTGGCTTCTTTCAGGAGTAGTTTATAATATACCTGATGATGCACAAGTAATGATTACTGAAAATCAAACAGTATATGAAAATAATATATTATCAAGAACACAATTAATCAGTCGTTATAGTGGACGTATACAAATATTAGATAAAAAGAATAAAGATATAAATCAACAAATATCTGTAATTACATCAGCAAAAATTTTTTCTAATATAAATGTTTATATAGAAAATAGTAATGGATCTCAAAATTATATTCTAGAAACAAATCAAAAAGATAAGTTTATTTTAACAGTTTACCCGAATCAGAAAATTCACAATGAACAGATAGTAGGTGATTTAATTTCTAATTTATATAAAACAAATACTGGTGGAATTATTAAATATTTAGATTTGCCAATATCTAGAAAAAAAACAGATAGTAAGCATGATTACTACGATATTTTGGGAGCAGGTTATATTTTATGGATACCAGAGGAAACCCATGAGATTAATAAAGATATTTCTCTTCTTCTTGTTAAGCATGGTGACTTTGTTGATGTTGGTACAGAGATCATTAAGAATGTCTTTGCTAACAACGCAGGTATTCTTGAAGTTGTGCAAAAAGACGGTATTATTAGAGAAATTATTATAAAGCCAGGCAAAATATATAAAATAAGTAATGAAGATTTAAATCAACGCTTAGGAAAATATAGAGGGTTTTTAAGGCCAGGGGAACAAATTGTTAATGATATTATAGCTGATAAGCTTGTATATTGGGAATATATAAAAGTTAAAGATTATAATATAATTTTAATTAGACCTGTTATTGTATATTCAGTACCTAATAAAGATATACTGTTTTCTTACACAAATGACTCTTTTGCTACGAATATGTTGGATTTAAAGCTTGTAAAACGTACATATTTTCGAGATGGCGCAAGAGTTAAATCAGTGTATGGTGTTAATTTAATAAAAACACACCTAGTGGCAAAATTGAACGAAGAAATCTTAGATATGAGTTGTAAGCTTGAATTAATAAGAAATACTTTAGACAATTCTTGTTTTTTATTAAAGCTTAGTACATATGATATTCTTTCTTTAAGAGATTCTAGTACTATTAATACAAAAAACTTTTATACTAAAACTTGCATTAAAGTTAAAGATGGAGAATATATTATAAATGGATCTGTTATAGCTCAAACAGAAATTTTGTCATCTATTTCCGGTAAAATTGCATGTATTCAACAAATTAAATCTTCTAATCGTCGTATGTTAATTATTGGACAAACTGATATTAGAAATTTTTCTATTAACAATAATCAGTTAGTAAAAGTAAGAATTAATGACTGGGTTTATAAAGGAGATGAAATTGCGACAGATATTATTACACTTCATTCAGGACAAATAATTGCAATTACAGATAATCAAATAACAATGAGAATAGGGCAACCATACTTAATTTCAAGTGGTTCTATTTTGCATATTGATCATAATAGATTAGTTAAGCGAGGAGAAAGTATAGCAACATTAATTTTTGAAAGAGCTAAAACCGGTGATATTGTACAGGGATTACCAAGAATAGAAGAAATACTTGAGGCACGTAAAAAAGCTGATAATTCTTTTAATCCTCATACTAATTTAGAGTCTAATTTTCGAACATATTTAAGTAAAGGATTAAGTGTTCATGATGCAACAAGATTAAGTTTATTGGATACACAATTATCTCTAGTTAAAGAGGTTCAGTTAGTTTATCAATTACAAGGAGTAGATATTTCCGATAAACATATAGAAGTAATTATTAGGCAAATGACTTCTAAAGTTAAAATAGAGAATGGTGGTAATACTGATTATTTGCCTGGTGAAATGATTGAATTACAGAAAATAGAATCCGTTAATAAGTCTTTATATTTAATGAATAAAGACCAAGCTTCTTATCACCCCATTTTATTAGGTATTACTAAAGCTTCACTCAATACAGAAAGTTTTATTTCTGCAGCTAGTTTCCAAGAAACAACAAAAGTATTAACAGAAGCAGCTATTTCAGGTAAGCTAGATTGGTTAAGAGGTCTAAAAGAGAATGTAATTATTGGTCGTTTGATACCTGCTGGTACAGGTTTTAAAATTTATAGCAATTCTTTATTAAATAAAGAGAATAATAAACTTTCTGATGGTAAGAATATTCCAAATAAGTCAAGCATGATAATGAATATGCCAAATGCTAGTTTTGAAGATATCATTTTAGATGATAGAAGTGCACGTAATTATCCATTAATTATGGAAAAGCATATAAATACTGACCAGGATATAGAATAAGACAATTATCATTTTGGTTTTTATTATGCTATTATTTCTATAACTTTGTTACTATATTATTAGTAAAATGTAGTTCCATTTTTAAAGTAAATAGGTAATTTTTTTATACCGCATTTGTTATCCTATAAATTATTATTATGGCAGTAGTATTATTATCAGAATTATTAGAAGCAGGTGTTCATTTTGGACACCAAGCAAGACGATGGAATCCTAAAATGTTTCCTTACATATATACAGAGCGTAATGGTATACATATTATTGATTTAGTACAAACAGCACAACTATTAACGGAAGCATATGATTTTATAAGAAATTGTTCTAGTGAAGGTAAGAAATTTTTGTTTCTTGGTACTAAAAGACAAGCTGCGGGAATAGTTGCTGAAGAAGCCTTGCGTTCTAATTCTTATTATGTTAATCAAAGATGGCTTGGTGGAATGTTAACTAATTGGATAACAATAAAATCAAGGGTAGAAAGACTAAAGGAATTAGAAAAGCAAGAAGAATCTGGTCGAATAGGTCAATTGCCTAAGAAAGAAGCTGCAACACTACGTAAAGAATTATATAAACTTAAAAAACATTTAGAAGGTATTAAAGATATGAAAAAAATACCAGATTTAATTGTCATTGTTGATCAAAAAAGAGAAACTACTGCTATTCAAGAATGTATTAAATTAGGTATTCCAACAATTTGTATACTTGATACAAATTGTAATCCTGAAATAATAGATATTCCTATACCTGCTAATGATGATGCTATTAGATCTATTAAACTAATTATTGGCAAGATAGCTGATGCTATTGTAGAAGGACAAAGTGCTTAGAATATACTTAGTTAGCTAAATAATGTTTCAATGCAAGTATTAATCTTTATATTGATTTTTATATCTGTTAATCTACATTTAAGAAGTAAGGAAAAATTATAATGTCTATAAAAATATCTGCACAGCATGTAAAAGAATTGCGTAATCAAACAGGTGCTGGAATGATGGATTGTAAAAAAGCTTTACAAGATGCACAAGGTGATATGCAAGTTGCTATAGAAACTTTAAGAAAAAAAGGATTAGCTTACGCTGATAAAAAGTCTAATAGAATTACTGCAGAAGGAGTGATAGAAAGTTATATACATGCTGGTTATAAAATAGGCGTCTTAGTAGAGTTAAATTGTGAAACAGATTTTGTTGCAAGACGTATAGAGTTTCATAGATTAGCTAAAGATATAGCTATGCAAGTAGCCGCTTGTCCATCTGTTAATTATGTATCTGTATATGATATTGACGAAAGTATAATATTGAAAGAAACCCGAATAGAATCGGGCAAAGAGGATTTAATTAATAAGCCACAAAGTATAAAAGAAAAAATTATTACTGGTAGAATCGATAAACGTTTAAAAGAAATGTCTTTAATGAATCAGCCTTTTATTAAAAATCAAGATTTATCGGTAGAGCAGTTAGTAAAGCAGCATATTGCTTTACTTGGTGAAAATATTAAAATAAGACGTTTTAAAAAATTTGTTTTAGGAGAAGGTTTAGAAAAAAGAATTAATAATTTTGTTTCTGAGGTTGAAGAAATTATAACGACAGGTTAATTAATTATAATCACTAAATTCAGTTAAGATAAGCTTTATAATTTAAATCATATTAATAATGTTAAATAATTACTAGATACATATATAATTAGGGTATGATAGTATTTTATCTAATCGTATATATTATTATCTTTAAAGATGAAAACGATTAAAACAAGACTAATATATATATTTTAACTTATTAATAATTTGTTATTCATAATTATATTATTTCTTTACGCATTATCAAAATTATAATTTCTATCTATGTATCAAAAAGAAATAGAAGGCATATCTTCATTTATTGCAGTTTCTGCAGTTGAAGTAGGTAAACATTTATATTGGGAAATAGGTGGCTATAAAGTGCATGGACAAGTTTTCATTGTCTCTTGGCTAGTTATAGCAGCATTATTATTTTTAGCTTTTATAGGAACAAGAAATTTAGATCGTATACCTGAAAACTTACAAAATTTCATGGAATTTATACTTGAATTTTTACAGGATATTGCAAAAAATCAGATAGGGGAACATGAATACAGATCATGGGTACCTTACATAGCAACAATTTTTTTATTCATATTAGGAAGTAATTGGGCTGGCGCATTAATACCATGGAAACTAATTCAATTACCAGAGGGAGAGTTAGCAGCTCCAACTAATGATATCAATACAACTGTTGCATTATCTTTACTTACCTCTTTATCATATTTTTATGCAGGTTTAAGTAAACATGGACTAGGCTATTTTGCTAGATATATTGAGCCCACACCTGTATTGTTACCTATTAATATTTTAGAAGACTTTACAAAACCCTTATCTTTAAGTTTTCGTTTATTTGGTAATATTTTGGCTGATGAATTAGTTGTATCAGTTTTTACCTTATTAGTGCCAATATTAATACCTTTACCTGTAATGATATTAGGTTTGTTTGCTAGCTCTATTCAAGCATTAATTTTTTCTACTTTATCTGCTGCTTATATAGGTGAAGCTATGGAAGGACATGGTGAACATTGATTTATACTTTATATGTTTTTTTATACATAATAAAGCATTGAATTATATAAGATAATTTATTTGCGTGAAATCTGTTAATTTTCTATCTATTTTACTTAAATTAAAAATATTAATTATGGATCCTATTATTTCCGCTGCATCTGTAATAGCTGCTGGTCTTGCTGTAGGTTTAGCGGCAATTGGCCCAGGTATTGGACAAGGAAGTGCTGCAGCAAATGCTGTTGAAGGTATTGCTAGACAACCAGAAGTTGAAGGTAAAATCAGAGGTACTCTTTTGTTAAGTTTAGCTTTTATGGAGTCGCTAACAATTTATGGATTAGTAGTAGCTTTATCTCTATTATTTGCTAATCCTTATACAGGTTAATTATATAATTAACGCTTAGTTTGTCTTTAATAGACGTAAAAAAGACTAAGCGTTTTAAAAAGTTAAATTACTGTAAATTATACAAACTTACACCTAAAATTGATTATGGTAAACTTATCTTTTTTGTTAGCTTTACAAGCATCAAATGCAGAAGTTGAAGGAGGTCTTTTTGATTTTAATGCAACGTTGCCTCTAATGGCATTACAATTTCTTGCTTTAACAATTGTACTTAATCTTATGTTTTATAAGCCAGTTAGTAATGTGTTAGATGAAAGAGATGAATATATTCGCAATAGTCTTACGACTGCTTCAACTTCTTTACTGAAGGCTAATGAACTTACTAAAAAATATGAACAAGAATTAGCTGAATCAAGAAAGCAGGCTCAAGATATTATAAAAAAATCTCAGCAAGAAGCACAACAAATTGTTTTAATTAAAATTAAAGAAGCTCAACAGGATGCAGAAAAATTAGTTGCTGAAGCATATTACCAATTGAATATTCAAAAAGAGCAAGCTTTAAAAACTTTAGAAGATCAAGTAGATGCTTTAAGTGATAAAATTAGAATCAAATTATTAGGCAGTAATTTATTACTATAAAATAATTTATAAGAATCATTGATATTATAAATTAGAATATTAGGAGAAGAGAATGGAAAATACTGTTCGAATATTTAAAATTTTTGCTGAGCATCAAGTTTTAAGTTTCAATTCGAATTTTTTAGAAGCTAATGTTATTAATATAGTATTTCTTTTATCTGGTTTAATTTATGTATTAAAGCAGTTTTTAGGATCTGTTTTATCAATTAGGCAACAAAAAGTTTTGGCTGCTATACAAGAATCAGAAGAGCGCTTGCAACAAGCTAATATGAGATTAGAGGAATCAGAAAAACAGTTAGCTCAAACTCAGATGGTTATTGCCCAAATTAAGCAGGAGGCAGAGTTAACAGCTCAAAAAGTACGTGAATCTATACTTGCGCAAGGTAAGTTAGATATAGAAAGGCTTACAGCTGCGGGTAAAGCAAGTATTGCTACAGCTGAGAACCAAGTTAGGCAACAAATTCAACAGCAAATTACTACTTTAGCTATTAATAGAGTATCTTTGCAATTGCAAAGTCAAGTAACTTCTAATATCCAGTCAAAAATTATTGATAATAATATTGCACAGTTGGGAGGATGAGTATGAGCTATCAAAGTTTAATGGCTAAAGTAGCTTTACCTTATGCCGAAGCATTATTGGAATCTGCTAAAGATTCGAATTTAATAGAAAAAACTAATCAAGACTTATATTTAATTTCTGATATATTATTACAGTCTACAGATTTAAAACTATTTTTAGAAAATCCATTAATTACAGCGACAGCAAAAAAAAATGTTGTAAATCAATTACTATTAAATCAAATTAATGGTTTTGTATTAAAGTTTTTACTAGTATTAATAGATCGTCGTAGAATTGCATTACTCAATGTTATTATTCAAAAGTATTTAGAGCTAGCTTATAAGTTAGATTCAACAATTATAGCTGAAGTTTCAACTGCAATGGCTTTTACAGAATCACAACGGCATGCTCTTATTGAAAAAATAAAACAAATTACCAATAGTAAGCAAGTAAAGCTAGAAATTAAAATAGATGCTAATTTAATAGGTGGTTTTACAGTAAAAATAGGGTCTAAGATTATAGACACTAGTTTATCGGGGAAATTAAAGCAAATGGCTTTTTATCTTAAATCAAATTAAAAATGTATAATTATTAGAGAAACAGTTTGCTAGTAATTTTAAGTAAGTATAAGTAAGTAATAGATTATATATAATAAGTTAATAATATGGTAAATATTCGCCCAGACGAAATCAGTAATATTATACGTCAACAAATTGATAAATATGATCAAGATGTACAAGTAGCTAATGTAGGAACTGTATTACAAGTTGGTGATGGTATAGCCCGTGTATATGGATTAGATGATGTAATGGCAGGTGAGTTGCTAGAATTTGAGGATCAAACGATAGGTATTGCTCTAAATTTAGAAAGTGATAATGTTGGTATAGTACTAATGGGGGATGGTAGAAATATTTTAGAAGGTAGTTCTGTAAAAGCAACAGGTAAAATTGCTCAAATTCCTGTTGGAGAAAGTTATTTAGGTAGAGTAGTCGATCCATTAGCTCGACCAATTGATGCAAAGGGTTTACCAGATTCTTCAGAAACTAGACTAATTGAGTCATATGCGCCGGGTATTATTGGTCGTCAGTCTGTATGTGAGCCATTACAGACAGGTATTACGGCCATCGATTCTATGATACCTATTGGAAGGGGTCAAAGGGAATTAATTATTGGAGATAGACAAACAGGAAAAACAGCTGTTGCTCTAGATACAATCATTAATCAAAAAGGTCAAGATGTAATTTGTGTATATGTTGCAATTGGACAAAAAGCTTCATCTGTTGCTCAAGTTGTATCTGTTTTAGAAGAAAAGGGAGCCTTAGACTATACGATTATTGTTGCGGCTAATGCTAATGACCCTGCTACATTACAATATATTGCTCCGTATACAGGTGCTGCTTTAGCAGAGTATTTTATGTATAAAGGTAAAGCAACGCTTGTAATTTATGATGATTTAACAAAACAAGCTCAAGCTTATCGCCAAATGTCACTTTTATTACGTCGTCCACCAGGAAGAGAAGCATATCCAGGAGATGTATTTTATTTACACTCAAGATTGCTAGAAAGAGCAGCTAAACTTAATGCAGATCTTGGCGGTGGTAGTATGACGGCACTGCCAATTATTGAAACACAAGCAGGAGATGTTTCTGCTTATATCCCTACGAATGTAATTTCTATTACCGATGGACAAATTTTTTTATCCGGTGATTTGTTTAACTCTGGTATCAGACCAGCTATCAATGTTGGTATTTCAGTTTCAAGAGTAGGATCAGCAGCTCAAATTAAAGCAATGAAACAAGTAGCTGGTAAATTAAAATTAGAACTAGCTCAATTTGCTGAATTAGAAGCATTTTCTCAATTTGCATCTGATCTAGATAAAGCAACACAAAATCAGCTAGAGCGCGGGCAGAGATTAAGAGAAATTTTAAAGCAATCACAGAATTCTCCAATTCCTGTAGAAGAACAAACAGCAGTAATTTATACTGGAATTAATGGGTATTTAGATGATATAAAATTATCACAGGTTAAAGAATTTATTACAGCATTAAGAGAAGATTTACGTAATTCGAAACCAGAATTTGGCGAAAGTATTCGTAGTACAAAAAAATTAAGTCCTGAGTCAGAAGAACTGCTAAAAAAATCTATTGAAGATGTAAAACAGGCTTTTTCAGCATAGTTAATTTTATTAAAATAATTAGGATAGTCTATATTTCATACTATCCTAGTTTCAAAATATAATAATTTTATAAATAGTCAATACTAAATAATTCCATCATAACCATGTTGTTCTATTTGCTGTGCTATACTTGCATTACCTGTATGAATTATTTTACCTTCTTTCATTATATGAATATAATTAGGAATAATATATTCTAATAATCTTTGATAGTGTGTGATAATAATTATAGCATTATTATTATTGGATAAAGCATTAATATTGTTGGAAATAGTTTTTAAGGCATCTATATCAAGCCCGGAATCTGTTTCATCTAATATAGATAGTTTGCTATCTAATAAGGTCATTTGAAGAATCTCATTCTTTTTTTTCTCTCCACCAGAAAATCCATCATTAACATTTCTACTTAGGAATGTCGGATTCATGTCAATTGATTGAATTTTATGATTAATTAAATCTAAAAAAGATAATGGATCTAATTGAGGCTTATTATTAGCTTTTTGTTTTTCATTATAAGCAAGACGCAAAAAATCTGCATTGCTAACACCTGAAATTTCTACTGGATATTGGAAAGCTAAAAAAATTCCTTTTAAAGCTCTTTCTTCTGGATCCAGGTTGTTGATATTTTCATTATTAAATACTATATCACCTTGGGTTATATTATAGCTAGGATGTCCAGCTATAACTTTGGCTAAAGTACTTTTGCCAGAACCATTTTTACCCATAATAGCATGTATTTCTCCAGTATTAATTGATAAATTTAACCCTTTGAGAATTTCATTATTTTCAATATTCACATATAAATTACTTATATTTAGTAGATTTTTGCTCATATTTTTTAACCAATTGTTCCTTCTAATTTTAAGTTTAATAAACGGTCAGCTTCCATTGCAAATTCCATAGGTAATTCATTAAAAACATCTTTGCAAAAACCACTTATCATTAAACATATAGCGTTCTCAATATTGATGCCTCGTTGTAAAAAATAAAAAATTTGTTCTTCTCCTATTTTAGAGGTTGAAGCTTCATGCTCAACTTTAGCAGATGAATTTTGTACTTGTATATAAGGAAAAGTATTGGCTTTAGATTTACTACCTATTAATAAAGAATCACATTGCGAGTAGTTTCTTGCATAGTTTGCTTTTGGTCCAATTTTTACTAAACCACGATAACTATTTATTGAATTACCTGCAGATATCCCTTTAGAAATAATTTTGCTTCGTGTATTTTCACCTAAGTGAATCATTTTACTGCCTGTATCCGCTTGTTGATAATTATTAGTTAAGGCTACAGACGCAAATTCACCAATAGAATTCTGTCCTACTAGTATACAACTAGGATATTTCCATGTAATAGCAGAACCTGTTTCAACCTGTGTCCATAAAATTTTGGAGTTATTGCCTATACAAATACCCCTTTTGGTAACAAAATTATATATTCCACCTTTGCCTTCAATATCTCCAGAATACCAGTTTTGGACAGTGGAATATTTAATGGTTGCATTTTCAAGAGCAACTAACTCTACAACAGCAGCATGCAATTGGTTAGTATCAAATTGAGGTGCTGTACAACCCTCTAAGTAACTTACATAACTATTTCGATCAGCAATAATTAAAGTTCTTTCAAATTGCCCTGACTCTTTATTGTTTATTCTAAAGTAAGTAGATAATTCTAATGGACAATGTGTATTTGGAGGAATATAGCAAAATGAACCATCACTAAAAGTTGCGGAGTTAAGAGCTGCAAAATAATTGTCTCCTATAGGAACAACAGACCCAAGATATTTTTTTATCAACTCTGGATATTTATGAATTGCTTCAGATATAGAACAAAAAATAACTCCTACAGAAGCTAATTCTTGTTTAAATGTAGTAACAACAGAAACACTATCAAATACTGCATCAACAGCTACATTACTTAATCTTTTTTGTTCTTTTAAAGGAATTCCTAATTTTGCAAAAGTATCTAAAATTGTAGGATCTACTTCTTCTAAGCTATTTAATGTTTTTTTATATTTAGGTACAGAATAATAAATAATGTTGTTATAATTGATTTTATTGTATTTCAATTGGCTCCAATTAGGCTCTTCCATTTTTTGCCATTTACTATATGCTTTCAAGCGAAAATCTGTTAAATAATTAGGCTCTTTTTTATATTGTCCTATTAACTTAACTATATCTTCACTTAATCCTTTAGGAAAATTTTCAGAATCTATTTTTGTTTGAAAACCATATTTATACGGTTGATTTATTAAAGTATTTAATTTTAAATTCACTGATACTTTGTTCTTATTTTGTTTTAAGTTATCTGTCATTATAGATTATCAATTTACAAAAATATAGTATATTTGAATAATATAAATAATCATGAAATTAAGGTCAAAATATTAAAAGAATAAAAAATTTATTTCATTTTTGAAGACTTAGCTTGATTGCTTATGATGTTTGTCATGTTAGTTAAAGACAAGATCAGTCAGTTTGATAAAGCGACAATCTTTACGAGAATACACTTCAATTGCGCCCGAATTTGACTTTTTTTTGATCTAAATAACGTAAACTTTTGTTTTGCTTATAGGATAATTCTCCTCAAAAAATAATATTTAGACCCCAATGTTTCGATATAGGCATCATGAAAAAATTCATGTATGTTTTTTGTTCTATCTGCCAGTTTTAGTTGACCCTTGTCATCTTTTTGAGTTCAGTTATCCAAGTCAATTATTATGTAAGGTCCATTATTAAAAATTGGCTCAAGAACCTATATTCTTGAAAGATGCAGAATTATATGCAAAATTTTTTGTTAGCTAATCTAGTATTCTGGTTTTATTAGTAGAGAGGACAAGTCTTCTTATTTGTTTATAGAGCCCATATGGTTTTTAATTGTTTTGGGTATAGGATCAGTATTAGGAATGTTTTTCCAAAACTAAAATTTTGAATTTTATTTTATATCTTTTGATATATTATCAGGATACATTGTATTATGATAAAATCATATTATATAATGCAGGTTTAATTAGTACAATCTACATACTGATTATGAATAAATTATATATTTATCTTTTAACTTTTATAGTAACTCTTCTATATTTTTTTGTTAGTAGTTTGCCTTGTTCCATAATTTTACGCACTTACAAATTTTTTGTAAACAATTGTTATTTTTTCGATTTTATTTTCTGGATTAGCGTTTTTTTCTACAATATTTGATGATAATTGAAAATGTGGTTTTACTAAAATTAATGATAATCACTAAAAACAAAATTTGGTTCTATTTTGCAGTATTTATATTCAATTACAATTTTTCGTTTTTTGAAACAAATAGTTTTTATTTTTCCAAAATTTCAAATTAAGGGAAATTGAGCGTTATATATATTGTTATTCTTTTTCTGCAAAGCCACTAGTAGTCTAATTTTTCGTTTTATTTATTCTTTAATGCTTGATTCTAAATATAATAATAATAATTGGAATAAATGATTGAATATAAATGTAATGACCCGGCTGTCTAAAATTATTCTTAGACAAAAATGGGAATAAAAAAATATTAAACGATGCTTATTAAGGAATCTATAATTTTCTGTTTTAAACAGCAAGTAATTATACTAATTTTAAATAAAAATTACACTATTAATAGCGCATAGATTTAAGTATACGGTAAGTTTTTTCTATTTTGAATCTTTCATATATAAATCATATAAAATATTACCACTATAATCAATATATTTTGATAGTTTATCATTGTTACTTACTCTTTTTAAGCTGCTTTAGTATTACTGAAGTTATCTTTCCTAAATAAGAGATAGAGTCTTTATGTATTTTATTAACTATTCTTAAGTATAAATTTTTTAGTGAATGTTGAATATTTATTTTAATAGCCAGATATCCATATGCTAAATCTTCTAATATTATATCCTTGACTTATTTTATTCGCATTTTGTTCTAAGATTTGTATATAGTAATCGTAGTCTTTAATGTTTAAGCTTTTATTTATATTTACTTGTTTATCATTCTAGGGGTCTTCGTAAATAATAACCTTTTTAGACCTATTTTTTGTTTGTTGACCTAGATGAAAAAAGTATATTTTATTACAGAGCCTTAAAAAATTATATTTTTAAACCTTTTCTAATGACAAAATTTTTAGTTTCATTAAATAATTGATTATCTTATCTTCTTTTTCTTCAAGTTAGCGTTTTGTTCTAACAACAAAAATTTTTCTATAATTTCAGTTTTTTACTTATTCATGGGTAAATAATTTTAGTATAAAAAAATCACAGAACTAGCTGGCTTCTCAAATGCTTTTGCTTGTTCTGTGATTCCTATTACAAAGTAATGTATATTCCTAAGAATACGAATAATTTTGTATTTTTTGTTTGATAGATGGCAAAATATTTTAAAATGGCACCAAATTTTCATTTTAGCGCTTTCTCAAAGTATCTGAAGAATCCTGGTGATGGCTTAAAATACCTTTTAATTTTTTCTTCACGCAATTTTTATAAAAGTATAATTATAAATTATTATACTCAATTTCTCGACCGTATAAAATAGATGTAATTCGTATCACATCATTATGAATAAATATAAATAGGTTTTTTAAAGCAAAATAGCATAAATTATATTGATTTATACTAAAAACATATTGTGTATTTCGTAATTTAACTGCAACTATAATTGTATTTATTTTATTAATAACCAATGCTATAAATTGATATCCAAGAGCTGTAATTAAGTTTATTTGTTTTATAATACTATTATCTATTTTTATATAATTCATTAAATAATATAAAATAACATCTTCGTATGTTGTAGTTAAGAATAGTATTCTTAAAGATACAAAGTGTAAAATAATAATTAAAATTGCTCTAAGTATAAATTTAGGAATTATAATTAAATAATAATATTGTAGCCATATGTTTATATAAAAATATTTAGCAAAGAATTGTGCCAATAAATATGGTATTTGTATATCAATTGGTATATATATTAAAGCATTATTGTATAGTTCTGTATTAATATTTATACTATTAATATCTAATGAAAAAATAAGTACAAAAAATAAGATATTTAATAAATTTATTGTATATTGTTTGTGAATTTTTAAATTAAGTATTATAATAGAGTATAAGAAAATGAAAATTAGTATATACTGATAATCAACATATGGTATTAAACATAAAGAAACAAAAATAAAAGAAATTTTATTGTGAGATTGTATTTTATGTAGCCATGTTTTAGGTGATATAATATATATATTAAGAAATGTAATTTGAAATAAATTTATAAACATAATTGTATTTATTTCCAGAATATATTGAGCAAAGTAGTTGTTTTTACTAATATTTTTATATAATTATATATGCATAATAGGGTAGATGGCGAAATTGGTATACGCATCACACTCAAAATGTGACAACTGTAGTTTTGAGGGTTCAAGTCCCTCTCTACCCATAATTTTAAATAAAAGTTAACAGTCAAAAATATGAGTTTATTAATTTTAGGTGGTACAGGTACTTTAGGGCGCCAAATTGTTAGAAGAGCTTTAGATGAAGGATTTCAGGTTAAATGTTTTGTTAGAAATTTTCGCAAAGCTGCATTTTTAAAAGAGTGGGGTGCTGAATTGGTATATGGAGATTTAAAACTAGTAGAAACTATACCTTTAACATTATATGGTATTACGGCAATAATAGATGCATCTACAGCAAGGCCTTCCGATTTATATAATGCAAATCAGATAGATTTGTACAGTAAATATGTGTTAATAGAATCGGCTAAAAAAGCTAGTATAGAAAGATACATATTTTTTTCGATTCTAAATGCTCATAAATATCCAGAAATTCCTTTAATGAATCTTAAATTAAAAGTAGAACATAAATTAAGCGATTCAGGTTTAAACTATACAATTTTTCTTCTTTCAGGCTTCTTTCAAGGACTTATTAGCCAATATGCATTACCTATTTTAGAAAAGCAAGATATGTGGATTACAGGAGATATTACTTCTATAGCGTATATGGATACACAAGACATCGCTAAATTTGTAATTAAGAGCTTGTCTATATCTAAAGCGAAAAAAAAAGTTTTACCTTTGGTAGGAAATTGCTCTTGGACTTCTTTACAAGTTATTAAATTATGTGAAAAATTATCAGGGCAAAGATCAAAAATTTCTAAAGTTCCTATTTATATTTTAAAGCTCGCTCGTAAATTTACTAATTTTTTTCAATGGAGTTGGAACATTTCAGAAAGATTAGCTTTTGCAGAAGTACTTACTAGAGGAGATAATTTTACTACATCAATGGATGAAGTTTATGAAATATTGCAAATAAAAAAGAATGAAACCACAAAATTAGAAATGTATTTGCAAGAATATTTTGCTAGAATTATGAAAAAGTTAAAAGAGTTAAATTATACAATTACTGAAGAATCAAAAAGAACAAAATTTTGAAAGCTGTTTATATAACATTAGCTAATATCGATATGAATACAGTTATTTTGACAGGTAGAATAATTAATCAACCTAAATTATTGAGATATAAGAAAAAGGCTTTTACTCAAATAGTTATATGTGTACCAAATAATAAAAAAGGATTATCTTTCTATAATATAAAGGCTGGTGCAAAAGGTAAAATAGGTAGTCGAATTTTTGATATTTATAGAAAAGGAGATTTTATAATTATAGAAGGATTGATAACTATTAAATCTAAAAAAATTAGCATTAATAATAAATATGTAAAAATAGTAAAATCTGTTAATATTAAAGTTAATAGAATTCATCCAGCTTCTCTAATTTTTACATAAAATTATTTATTTTTTTAATTAAATTATGAAGTTTTTACTTTTTTCATATACAATATTAATCAATGTCTATACTTTGCCTAAATAATTTGAAATTATTATAAATAGAAGGAAATTTATTATGTTTACTTTAAAGATTTTTGTATATACAACTATAATATTTTTTATATCTTTATTCTTTTTTGGTTTTTTATCAAATGATCCTTCGAGAAATCCAAACCGCAAAGACTTAGAATAATATTTAGACTGAAATTTTATACACTAATAGTACTTATCAGGATATTAGTGTATAAGAAAGTCTTTTATATTATTTTGATTTCTGAATTAAAACAAATTGCAATATATTGATTTAATCTTTTTATAATAACTATAGATATTCTAAAATTTGTATTTACAGTATAAATATATTCTGTGTATTTAATGTCCTGTCTTATATATCTAATTTTTAAATTATTATTATCTTTTAATTGAAATTGATATTCTTTAATACAATTATTATATATCTTTTGCAATATGCCAAATGTAGAATATTTATTTGTTGTAGGAATGTAATTATATACAATTTCTTGATCTGACAAATTTTTATATCTACATATATATCCATTATTTTCTAAAGATAGATTTTTTAATCTAATTATTTGCTTTTGACATTTATTAATATTTATTTTTTTAGTATTCAAATAGTAAATAGTCTTATGAGAAAGCCATTTACCTTCTATATTGTCAAATAATGTATTTAATTGGAGGTTCATAGATTCAAAGTTAATTCAGAAAAATTTTAATCATTATATTGTGAATAAGCACGTAATTGTAAAAAATTATTTGTTTTATTACTTATGCTATATTCAATACGTAATTTGGGAATTTGTTTGACAGGTATATTAAATTGTATACCAGATCCTATAATTATTTCATAGTAAGATGAACTATTTAATATATGATATTTTGCAAAATTTAAAAACCGAATTTTATTATATAAATCATGAGCAAAATTACAGAAAATATATAACGATAAATAATTGAACAAAAATATATTGTACTCTATATGATATAAAAACGAAGGTTTAAATAATGTTTTATTTATTTGGTAATTTTGGAAATAAATATTTTTATCGCTTTTATAATTTGTTTGAAAAGTAGGTTTATAGTGCTGTTTACCAATACAGCAATCTATTTCTGCAAGAAAAATTAATACATTATTATAAGTATACTTTATGATTTGAGGCAATACAAATACTTGGTGGTATTTTATGTGCAAACTTGGACTTGAAAATTTTTTAGCATTCAGCAGATGATTTTGTGTAATAAATAAAGGTATATAATAGATAGCTTCAGCAATAAATAAAATTCCTGATTTGAGCTGTTGAGTTAAATATAAAGTATTGTATTTAATTTGCATCTTCAGAAATATTAAATTCTGTTTAATGATCTTATTTATATTTTTTGATGCAATTAATATAAATTTTGGATCTTGATTCTGGAATAAATTATATTGATAGTAGTTATTAAAATTTATTAACCTTTGATTAGATGTATTGTATTGATTTATAATTTGTTCTGTTACATATATATATTGATATAAATAATTTCTTAACAAGATATCAGCTCCAAAAGACTTTATTTTTGTATAAATTGGATTAATATCAGTATTATATAAAGTTAATATATGCATTGATTTTAAAGGATCTAATGTATGATGTTTGCAATATTGATAGTAAGCATTTAAAATGAAATAATCTAAAAAATAATCATATATTTTAATACTAGGATATGAAAACAATATTTTTGTCTGAGTATTTTCTCCGATTATTTGCATATCAACGATAAAGCTTTGTTGAGATTCATTTGTGGGATATGAATAGTATTTAAATCCAAAGTATTTAAATAATGATTCTATATTAATGCTAATTTGATTTTTTACTTTTCCAATAATGGATTTTATAATATAATTTAATGGTGTTAGCTTTCTGTTATAATAAGCATATTTTCGTTTGATATGATATCTAGAAATTGTTTTAGTTCTATACATAGAATATTTAAATATTTTAAGTATTTGCTTATAATAATCTATTATAGTTTGATGTTTGTAAAAAAATGCCTGATTATTTTTAAACAAATCATATTTAAAAAAAATATTTAAGCCATGAGAATTTTGGTTAATGATATATTTACAATTATCAATTAATTTTTTTTGTTTTAACTGAATAATTCCTAATTCTAATTGTTTTATATTTAATATATAACCAGGGATTATACCTAGTTTTTGTTTTATTGTATACTCTATATCATGCATTAGATTTTGAGATAATATGTTTTCTTGTGTACAGACAAGATTACTTTTCGCAATTTGTCCTTCAAAAATTTTTAAATGTATTTCTTCTAATCTTTTTGTTTTGATTAATTCAATATTTACCCAATCAAAACCTCTAGATTTATACCAAAGGTTAATCGTATTTATACTTTTATTAATATCAATATAGTTTTTAGGTAAACCTATTTGTTTTTTGAAAGTATCGATTAATAGATAGTGAGGTATGAGTAATGTTTTTTGTTTGGAAATTTTAATTCTTTTAAGTATAGGATTAATCTTAAAATTTAACGTAACATATTTAATATTATGTGCTTTAACAAAAGATAATTTTACTTTAGTGAGAAATCCATAACTTTTTAAACGCTCTATGTTTTTTAATATATTTGTTGTATTAACATTACTTATTTTAAATAAAGATGTGTTTTTAAGTAAAAATTTTTTAAGAAAAATTTTATTAAACTTTTCAAGTTCTATTTTTTTGATTACTTTATATTTATTTATAGATTTTGAAATATAAATTATATTTACATTAAATGCTAATTGAGAATTCTTTAGAATTACTTGTGGAGAATTGATAATTAGGTTTATATGCATTGCTAATATAATAAATATTAGCAAATATAAATATTGAATTATGATCGAATATATTTTAAAATTATTTATTTTAAATCTATTATAAATAATGAATATGATTTTGTTTTTCATTCTTTAAAGTTTCATTTTAATTTTTATAATTAGTCAAAATATGAACAATACTTAATTGTTATCATATTTTATCGACTTTATACATATATATAAATAATAAAATAATGAAGTATTGGAATTTAAAGAAAATTAATCAATCAGCGCTAGATAAAACAGGTATTATACCAAGATCCATAAGTAAATTATTTGCAAAGTTTACAAAAGAACTTGATCCAAATGCAGAAGTGGAAGCTTTAGAAGAATTTAAAGTTTCCCGATATCAAACAGTTGCATCTGTTAAGTATATTCTTTTTTTATTTATTATGCCTGTATTAGTAAATCAGCTATCAAAAAGTTTTATATTCGGACCATGTATAAATTATGTATGGAATCATACAGAATATAGTATTTTTCTTAATGAATCTCAAGAAGAAAGAGCATTTGCTGAACTGCAGCGTTTTGAAGAAAAATTACATTTTGAGATATTAATTGGTAAAATAAGTAATCCTTCTTCTACTCTTATTAATCATCGAATTACAGATAAAGCTCTAGAGCTAGCCACAGAATATGCTAATGAAAGCTCTTCTGCAATTAAAAATATTTTAGCGGATTTTCTGTCAGGTACTACTTTTATTTCAATTCTCATAATTAGCAAGAGACAATTTTCAATTCTTAGGTCCTTTATTAATGAATCAATTTATGGATTAAGTGATACAGCAAAAGCATTTTTAATAATTTTATTTACAGATATGTTTGTTGGATTTCATTCTCCTCATGGTTGGGAAGTAATAATCGAAATAATTCTTAGACATTTTGGTTTACCCGAAAGTAGAGATTTTATTTTTGTTTTTATTTCTACTTTTCCTGTTATTTTAGATACAATATTTAAATATTGGATATTTCGTTATCTAAATAAAATATCTCCATCAGCAGTAGCTACTTATCATAATATGAATGAATAAAAAACATAATATTGCTTTTACTTAAAATTAAGTATAATATTATTTACTAAGCATCTGTGGCCGAGAGGCCGAAGGCAGCGGACTCATGTGCGACCCGTTTTTTAGATGTTAAAGGTTCCAGAATTTTCATAAATTGCTTGGAAAATTTAGCTAACTAAAACCTATACTTTACTAGATAGATATTAAAAATAGTTTGAAGTTTAGAGAACTATATTTCTTTTGCTAGTTTATAATCTAGCTATTCTAAATCATGAATATACTCCTTTGGTCAATTTATTCATATGTTAGCCTTAATTATTTATAAGTAAAGCAGACTGATGGGAAAATTGATATGACTAGGAAAACGAACCCTTGCAAAAAATATTAATATATATAATTTTGAATTATATTAATCAAAGTTATTTGCCCTTAAGCACAGTTATTATGAGTTAATATGTGCATGATTTTTACATGAGGTAATTAATATATAGAGTGGAGTCTAAGTCAATTACAATATTGGAAATATGGAACGGAGAAACTAATAAGAGGTATTTTATATATAAAATTAAGTTAAGGCAACTATTAAATCTTATTAGTAAGAAGCAATAAAAAGCTAAAAATTTATTTCTTATATATATAAGCAGACGTATTGCACCTATTTAAATAAGATTTTTCAATATAAAAGAAATAAAATTATAAATGAAGACTATTACTATAGATTCTTCTACTGTATGGAAATCTTTACCTTGGGCTCAAATTAAAGAAAAAATTTTTGTTATTCAACAAAAATTGTATGAATCTTCAAAAGAATGCAATCAAAAGGAAGTAGAAAAGCTTCAAAATTATATTTTGGACTCTAGCGACTCGAAAATTTTTGCAGTTCAAACAGTAGTTAATTATATTTCTAAATACTATAATAAAAGGAAATATAATTTTAATGATGAAGATAAATTATTTATATACGAATCTTTATTAGAGAGTAATATATGCTGTACTAAAATACAATGTATTATAGAGCAAATTAAACAATATCTTGTATATTTATGCTTAAAACCAGAATGGGAAGCAAGATTTGAACCCACGTATCAAATCAATATCAATAGTCAAACACAATACCATTTTTTATATCGTTTAAGCAAATTTATATTAATAAGTCTAAAATATAAATCACAGCAAATATATTGTTGTAATTCAACATTTCAATTAACAAGTAATTATATTGATTTAAAATATTTAATTTATAAAATACAGCCGCTTACATCTATATCTTACTATTTACAAAATTGGTTATGTAATCAGTATAATATAGAGTCTTTAAATGACAGTTTATTTACTGTAAAATGGGTCAATAATCCAATTAGTAATTTAAATCAATTGATATATCGTATTATGTATAATGGTATAGATTGGTATAATACAAGTTTTTTTCAGAATCAAGATATATATATATTTGCAGACTTTAATCAAAGCCTTTGGATTTATAGTAAAAATAATTTAATAATATTAATTTATATACAAAATATTAATCTAATTAATTATGCTTTAGGTATAAAAAATAGAACAGTTAACATATCTGATATTTATAAATATAAAGGAAAATTTTTAATTTCTAATTATTTAATTTATTTTTATAGAATAAATAGCATATTTTTATTGAAATCTAAGAACAATTCAATTATACAAATTGATAAAAAGATATATCAATACTTTGTAAGAGAAGTTAGAAAAGTATTATATCATCAAAATACTTTATATCAGTGGAGATCAAATAGTAATTTAAATCTTAATAATTTACTAAAAAAAATAAAAGAAAAATTTTTAAATTTTTATACATATTATTATCCACTTACAAATTCAAAGAATATAAATATTTTAATTATTTTAATTAATAATTTAATTTTTCGATGGATTAAAAAAAATAAAAAAATGTTATTAATAAATCCTAAAAATAAAATATATGCATATTTATTGTCAAATCTATAGCATACTTTATAATTTAATTTACTTTAATTATGTAGATCAATAAAATAGGGAGTAGCCGTATGAGATGAAAGTTTCATGTACGGTTTTGTAGGAGAGGTTTTGAAGAAATCGACTCTAATAATCCGCCATCCTGAAAAGGACGTCGCTGGTTCGAATCCAGCCAGATGCATTTTTAGATATACAATACATTTTAAGCGGGTAGCGGGAATCGAACCCGCATCATTAGCTTGGAAGGCTAAGGTTTTACCACTAAACTATACCCGCTTTAGTATTAATATAACATAAAATAAAATCAATACAATATTATTGGAATGCATTATATTGATTTCATTTTTATGCAATATTTTGATTTTCTCCTATTCTATTCCTTCTAAAATTACTCCTAAAAATTGAGCTAAAGATGTTGCTTTTTCTTCTATTTCAGATAACAGTAATGGTTGGCCTACACGTGTTAGAGGTATTTCACGATTATCTTTAGTTTTTAAATAAATTTCTCTTTTTGGTGTTAATCCTTCTTGAATATTAACTCTTATAGCTTGAATTTCATTAGTTTTATATTTTAATTGAATATAGCGATTTTTACCTGGGAATCCTAATCTAAATATGGTAATTATTCCTTTATCATTATTAAATTCATTATAGCCTCCACCTATATTCCATATTATTGTTAACCATAGAAATAAGCTAATCAATATTGCAATAGTTCCATAGAATGTCATCATTAAACCTTGAGGCACAAAAAGCAGTTCAGTAGATTTTGCAAATGGAAGTAATTCCACTTTAAAATAGCTAGATAAACCAACTAAAAAAAAGCCTAATCCACATAATAAAATAGATGTAGCCCACCAATAATTGCTTAACCGGCGAGATCCTAAAATTTTATCTTTTTTGATATTCGACATTATTGTTTACTAAATTATTGTATTTTATAATAATATATGTGTACTAAATACTTGGTAATTATATAATAACTTGATATTTATTAATGCTTGAATCTTTGGTCCAGATAATAATAAAATTCTTATCTGGATTCAAAATTTATAACTATTAGATTAATTTGATTGCTTGTAAACCAAAAAATAAACCTAAAGCTAGACCTGTAAATGCTAATATGAATAATAGATAACTAAGAATAATAGACATACTCTATGTATAAACCTCTTTCAAATAAATTATTAGATCATCTTAATTAATAGATTATAATATGATTCAATATATCTTAGTGTTTTTTATAAGTTTTTCATACTTAAAATAAATCAGTATTAATATACCATTATATATAAATTTAAGATATATGTAATATATATGAGCAAAATATCAATTATTTGTTAAAGTATATAATAATAATTTTATTTTATCTTCTGGAGAGCAGATTTATGTCAGATTTTATTCAACCTTATAATAATGATCCTTTTGTAGGAAACTTATCAACTCCTATAAGTACGTCAAGTTTTACAAAAAGTTTGCTAAGCAATTTACCTGCTTATAGAAGAGGCCTATCACCTTTACTAAGAGGACTAGAAATTGGTATGGCACATGGTTATTTTTTAGTCGGTCCGTTTGATAAATTAGGACCGTTAAGAAATACAGACGTAGCCTTACTTTCAGGTTTTTTATCTGCAGTCGGCTTAATTATTATATTAACAACATGTCTTTCAATGTATGGTAATGTCTCTTTTGAAACAAGTGATTCTAAAGACTTGCTACAAACAAAAGAGGGATGGGGACAATTTACTGCTGGTTTCTTAGTAGGGGCTGTAGGAGGTGCAGGATTTGCTTATTTATTACTAGCTAACATTCCTGTATTGCAAAGTGCAGGTTTAAGCTTGTTCTAGTATTAATATTTATATATTTTGATTTAATCTTGTATACTGAAACAAAAAAATATAAGCTAGTAAAGGGACTTGAACCCATAACCTGCTGATTACAAATCAGCTGCTCTACCAATTGAGCTATACTAGCATTTGTTCATTTTGAACAATCATGATTGCGATGCTATTTTAAATAGCATCGCAAACTTAATTAAGTTTACATTAAATCTTTATTACTATTGTCGTTATTTCTTTCTATTTCTTTTTGACTATGTGAATTAATAGCATTACATTCTATATAATAATCAATAGTTTGATCAAAACACATAGAAGACCATCCAATTGGAGTTTCTAATGATAGTTCATCATTATTTAACAAATCGTAATTGTCTAAAATATTTTCTAAATATTGCATATTTATTTCTCCCAGAACTCTCTTTTTATTACTTATGTAACATAATACCATATTTTAATAGTATTGTCACCATTTTGGATAAAATAACATTTAAATTCAGAATAATAATACTGTTAAAATAATAAAAATAACTTATATAAAGATCTAATTGCTTTAGTTGAGATTTTGATTTTGATCCATTTTTTTTGCCTCTGTGACCAAACTTTCTTAGTTTGTAAATTTATATTTTGTATTTTTTTTGTTCTTACATGAGAATGTGAAACATTATAGCCATTATTAGCTTTTTTCTTTGTTATTTGACATATTTTAGACATATAAATGGTACTTAATATTTTATGTTTTATAATTATAATTTATCTTGATTCTCTACATGTTTTTTATGCTTGCGCAACTGTTTTTGCAAAGTGCTAGCAAGAGTTGATTTGGGTACAGCACCTATAACTGTATCAACTATTTTGCCGTCTATAAAAATCATTAATGTAGGAATACTTCTAATTCCATATTCTGTAGATGCACTAGGATTTTCATCAGTATTGATTTTAACAACTTTTACAGTACCAGCATATTCGTCAGCTATTTCATCAACTACAGGTGCGATCATGCGACATGGACCACACCATGGTGCCCAAAAATCAACTAATACAGGACGATTTGATCGTATCACCTCTTCGTTGAAAGAAGAGTCTATTACTTGTAATACAGTCAATCTTGAATCTCCTATTTCTTCCCCTTTCTAAAAAAATCTTATCATAAAAAACATAATATTAGCTATGCTCGTTAATATTTTATATATTAACATTTTACATTAATAAATATTATCACTATTATAAATAAAATTACGATTATTTGATCCATATATAATGATAAATTTATAAATAAGGTTAAAAAAGTGTAATATAATATTTATTATGTAACTAACATAAAGACGATATACTTTCATTATAAACATATAAAATAAACATATAAAAAGTTATCTTATATAGCATATAGTGAAGTATGTTACTTTAAACTAGTAAAATTACAACAATCTAATGATACTGCCTTAAATTCAAGGAGGAATACATGTCTCAATCTGTAGAAGAACGGACAAGAATTAAAAATGAGCGTTATGAATCTGGTGTAATTCCATATGCTAAAATGGGATACTGGGAACCAGATTATGTAGTTAAAGACACAGATGTACTAGCATTATTTCGTGTAAGTCCACAACCAGGAGTAGATCCTGTTGAAGCTTCTGCTGCTGTTGCTGGTGAATCATCTACTGCAACTTGGACAGTAGTTTGGACAGATCTTTTAACTGCTTGTGACTTATATAGAGCTAAAGCATATAAAGTAGAGGCTGTTCCTAACACATCTGATCAATTTTTTGCTTTTGTATCATATGATATTGATCTATTTGAAGAAGGTTCTATCCCTAACTTAACAGCTTCAATTATAGGTAATGTTTTTGGTTTTAAAGCCGTAAAAGCTCTAAGACTAGAAGATATGCGTTTACCTGTTGCTTATTTAAAGACTTTCCAAGGTCCTGCAACTGGTGTTATTTGTGAACGTGAACGCATGGATAAATTTGGTCGTCCATTTTTAGGTGCAACTGTTAAACCTAAACTAGGTCTATCAGGTAAAAATTATGGTAGGGTAGTTTACGAGGGTCTTAAAGGCGGTTTAGATTTCTTAAAAGATGACGAAAATATTAACTCTCAACCTTTCATGCGCTGGAAAGAAAGATACTTATATGCAATGGAAGCCGTAAATCGCTCTATTGCTGCAACTGGTGAAGTAAAAGGCCATTATTTAAATGTAACATCAGCTACAATAGAAGAGATGTATGAAAGAGCTGAGTTTGGTAAGCAACTTGGAAGTATTATTATCATGATTGACCTTGTAATTGGTTATACTGCTATCCAAACTATGGCTATCTGGGCTCGTAGGAATGACATGATTCTTCATTTACATCGTGCTGGTAACTCTACTTATTCTCGCCAAAAAAATCATGGGATAAATTTCCGTGTTATATGCAAATGGATGCGTATGGCAGGTGTAGATCATATTCATGCAGGTACTGTTGTAGGTAAATTAGAAGGTGATCCTGCCATGATTCGAGGTTTCTACGAAACTTTACTTCTACCATATTTAGCAGTAGACTTACCAAAAGGTATATTTTTTGAACAAGATTGGGCATCTTTACGTAAAGTTACTCCTGTTGCTTCAGGTGGTATTCACTGTGGACAAATGCATCAATTGTTACATTATCTTGGTGAAGATGTTGTTCTTCAATTTGGTGGTGGTACTATTGGACATCCAGATGGTATTCAAGCAGGTGCAACAGCTAATCGTGTAGCTTTAGAGTCAATAGTTATAGCTCGTAACGAAGGTCGTGATTATATGGCAGAAGGACCACAAATTTTACAAGATGCTGCAAAAACATGTGGTCCTTTACAAACAGCTTTAGATTTATGGAAAGATATTACTTTTAACTATACTTCTACAGATACAGCCGACTATGTAGCAACTGCAACAGCTAATGTTTAGATCATTTTAGTTTTCATTTAAACCATATAATAGAATCTAAAAAAGATCACATATCTTATAAAAATGCTTAACTATTAAAGGAGTATAACATAGTGAGAATAACGCAAGGAACTTTTTCATTCCTACCAGATTTAACTGACGAGCAAATTACAAAACAGATTGCTTATGCAATATCTAAAAAATGGTCAGTTAATGTAGAATATGCAGAAGATCCACATCCAAGAAACAGTTATTGGGAATTATGGGGATTACCATTATTTGATATAGATGATGCTGCGACAGTACTGTATGAAGTTAATAGCTGTCGTAAACAACATCCTAATCTATATATTAAAGTTAACGCTTTTGATAATACTCGTGGTATTGAAAGCTGCGTTTTATCATTTATTGTTAATAGACCTGCATACGAACCAGGTTTTGAATTAGTTAGATCAGAAGATATTGGACGAAATCAAAAATATTGCTTCCGTAGTTATGCAACATTTAAACCAGAAGGTTCACGCTATTAATTTCAATAAATATAAATAAAAAAAATAATATTAGAGAAAGATATTTTTTGAATATCTTTCTCTATTAATAATTTAAGTTTTGACAATATTTAACTTAATGACTAAAAATTTCCCTGATGATACACTTGTAAATTTACAAGAAGAATATGATAAAACACAAATACAAGAAGTAATTGATGAACTTCAACAAGAATTAGTAGGACTGACACCAGTTAAAACACGTATCAAAGAAATAGCCGCTCTTTTATTAATTGATAGATTAAGAAATAATTTAGGCTTAATATCTGGCAGTCCAGGATTGCATATGTCATTTACTGGTAGTCCAGGAACAGGAAAAACTACTGTTGCAATGAAAATGGCTGATATATTAAATCGATTGGGATATATTCGTAGAGGTCATTTAATGACTGTAACAAGAGATGATTTAGTTGGTCAATATATAGGTCATACAGCTCCTAAAACTAAAGAAGTTTTAAAGCAGGCTATGGGGGGTGTATTATTTATTGATGAGGCTTATTATCTATATAAACCAGACAATGAAAGAGATTATGGTGCAGAAGCTATTGAAATTTTATTACAAGTAATGGAAAATCAAAGAGATGACTTAGTAGTTATTTTTGCTGGTTACAAAGATAGAATGGAAAAGTTTTATGAATCAAATCCTGGGTTATCTTCAAGAGTAACAAACCACGTTGACTTTCCAGATTATACAGCAGAAGAATTATTGGAAATAGCTAAATTAATGTTAGAAGAACAGCAGTACAGATTTGCTCCAGATGCTGATAAAGTTTTACTAGAATATGCTGAAAGAAGAATGAAGCAACCTCACTTTGCGAATGCACGAAGCATTCGCAATGCGATTGATAGAGCAAGAATGAGACAAGCAAATCGTATTTTTATTAGCGGAGATAAAATTTTAACAAAAAATGATTTAGTTACTATACAATCAGAAGATATTTTAAAAAGCAGATTATTTGCATCTTAAAGCAAAACATTTTTTATACTCATTGACAAATAATATTGATATTAAATATTATAGTATTGTAATAGGGCGGTATAGCTAAGTGGTAAGGCAGAGGATTGCAAATCCTTTATCCCCAGTTCGAGTCTGGGTACCGCCTAAAAATATATATAATTTACTTTATCAAAATATAAGTAAAGGATAGGGGGTGTGGTGGAATGGTAGACACAACAGACTTAAAATCTGTTGATCTTCAGTGGTCGTGAGGGTTCAAGTCCCTCCACCCCCAATATTTTTAAGTTAAATAATAAAATTAATTTTCATTATGTGCATCTGTATAAACTGTAGACACGTTCATAATTGTACTACCTATAAATTAATTCAAAAACAACACCAGCAATATAAATTAAAGCGCAATTCTGCTTTTATACCTATTAATACATTAATAAAAATAAATATAAATCAATCAATATATTCACCCAAGCTTGATTGGGATTTAATAGAATGTTTATCTTTCGTAGAGCAACCAGGTAATTGGCTCATCGAACCTATCTCAAAAAAATTTCCTAATATATGAAAAATAATTTATGATATAATATTTTGTGTACTAAATGTATTACGTAAAAACTCCGTATTAACATTAGATGCACGAATTAAAGAAATTTTACCTGTACGCGCTATTTCAACGATTCCATACTGCTTTAATAATTGTTCAATAGCAAACATTTTACCAGGATCACCTGTAACTTCCAAAATTAAATATTCATGTGCCATATCTACTACTTTTGCTCTAAATACATTAGCTATTTCTAAAATAAATGAACGATTTTTTTCTAATGCTTGTATTTTTATCAATACTAATTCTCTTTCTACACAAGGTATATTAGTAATATCTTGCACTTTTAAAATACTAACCAGTTTATACAGTTGTTTAGTTAATTGTTCTATTGTTCTATTATCTCCTGGAACAATCATTGTAATTCTTGATATACCAGGTTTTTCTGCTGGTCCTACAGCAAGACTTTCAATATTAAAACCACGCCTCGCAAATAGACCAGCAATTCGAGATAATACACCTGCTTCATCTTCTACAAGAACAGATAATGTATGTTTCATAATTAATGTTTTTATTACATTAGGCTTAATGTTATTATTATTTATGTAATGGTATAATAATTTGCAGATATTTAACAATATTTTTTTATAATTTAAGATATTTATACTCTTATTAATTTGTGTTAGAAAAATCAAAAAAATTGAAAAAAAGAAATAATGAACAACCTATTATAAATGAGCGGATTAGATATCCAAAGGTGCGATTAATAGATATGTCTGGAATTCAATTAGGCATATATTCCTCAACTGAAGCTCTTAATATTGCATTAAAAGAAGGATTAGATTTAGTTGTAATTAGTGAAAAATCAGCCCCTCCTGTTTGCCGAATCGTTGATTATGGCAAATATAAATTTATTCAAGAAAAAAAAGCAAAAGAAGCACGCAAAAAACAACATAATGCAACACTTAAAGAAGTTAAAATGCGTTATAAAATAGAAGAGCATGACTATAGAGTTCGTATTAATCAAGCATTACGCTTTTTACAAGCTGGAGATAAAGTAAAAGCAACGGTTACTTTTAAGGGAAGAGAAATACAGCATACTAATTTAGCAATTGAACTTTTACAAAAAATGGCAAATGATTTAAATAGTTTAGCAGAAGTTCAGCAATCGCCTTCTAGAGATGGTAAATATATGATAATGATTTTATCTCCTAAAAAAAAGTAGGTAAAATATAACTCTTAAATTTTGCTAAACTATTCTTATTGTGCTTAAATACTAATAAATATAAAAATTAAGGAACAAGAAATATGTCTCGTTATAGAGGACCTCGCTTAAAAATATGCAGACGACTAGGAGATTTACCAGGATTAACACGAAAAAGTTCAAAAAAGCAAACTCCTGCTGGAGAACATGGTCAACAATTACGTAAACCGTCAGAATATGCATTAAGACTTGAAGAAAAACAAAAATTAAGATTTAATTATGGCTTAAGTGAGAGGCAGTTATATAGATGTATTAAAGCAGCTAAAAAAGTACAGGGCTCAACAGGTTTAGTATTATTGCAGATATTAGAGATGAGATTAGATAATACCATTTTTAGATTAGGAATGTCTCCAACAATACCTGCTGCTCGACAATTAGTAAATCATGGACATATAATGGTAAATGACAAAATTGTTTCTATTTGTAGTTATCAGTGTAAACCAGGTGATATTATACAAGTTAAAGACAAAACATCTTCTAAATTATTAGTTGAAAACTATCTTCAGTTTCCAGGCTTAGCTAATATTCCCAGTCATTTAGAACTAGATAAGAAAAAATTATTGGGAAAAGTTAATGGTGTAATTGATAGAGAATGGGTTGCTTTACAACTAAATGAATTACTAGTAGTTGAGTACTATTCAAGAAAATAATACTCATATATATTTTCTTAAAGCATTATCTAATATAAATCTCAATGCATATATTTCTAAATAGTTAATACACTATAGGCCATTACCAATTTATAGGTTGCCTACTGGTTAAAGACCAAACAATTCTTTTAGTAATTATTTGCAATCTTAGGAATTGCTTAAGAAGTATTTGAGATACATTGCGTTGAGATTTATTCGATGTATTAGCTTTAACGAATTCATAAGACTCTTGTATAGGTACAAACAAAAGATTTTTATTACAAATATCACTGTTATTTTCATAAAGTTTTAAAAAATCTTCTAAATTATATATAAGTATATTAGGTTTATTGGGTAAATTATAATTGCAATTTTGTTCTATAAATTTTTGCCAGGCTAATAGAGCAACTTGATAATTCATAAAAATTGCTTCATATTCCTGCTTTGTTTCATTGCGACTCAATGAATATACATACTTAACTAGATTCATTTTTCCAGTTTGTTTATTTTTAGATAAAATAGGTTGAATAAGATATATAGGCTGACCTTGGAAGAAGTATCTACCATGTTTTTGCTTATTGTGGAAAGTAATATTCTTATAATATTGATATTTATATATTAACTTCCCTAATTCTTTTAAATCAGGAATAAGATGAAACTGTACCCTAGGAGGTGATATTCTAACTAATTTATAATAAAAATCTAAACCACTTGCAAATACATTTAAATTATTATACTTACTTGAATTTATATGTTTATTTTTGATATATTCTTGATATTCTAAAGCATCCTCTGGGTTAACAAAAAATAAACCCTCATACACTGGTTTATGATCTTTTTCCCATAAAAAATTATCATAATACAATTGATATATTTGATTAATTGGTCCTCTTTTACTAATTAATTCGTTTGAAGGTTCAGCAACAACTATCTGATTAAAATTATTTATTATTGTAAAAACAGGTAGTTTATTTTGTTGCAATTTTTTCATAAGCACTAGCTGAGTTGGATTAGGGAAATCTAATTGTCTTTTATACAATAAAAAATTAAAAATGTTTTTAGGCAAAGAAAAATTAAGCCCTTTTCTCCAAATATACTTTATTTCTGTTACATTATTACTTACTGTATTAATGTCTTTCTGCTGCTGTAATGTAGCTTCTATTCTACCTGATATTAAAGCTTTACTAAAATCGAATAAAAATTTTTTATATCTACTTTTATAAACAGCTATACCATCTGATTTTAATTGACTGCTGTAAGTTTCTGATAGTAAATTAGGTTGGGATAAAAAAATAGTTTCTTGCCAATATTTATTCAATAATTGCACTATAAAGTTACGTGATACTAATTTTTTATTTGCTAAACTATTACCTTGGCCATTTAAATGAGTATCATTATTAGCTATTAATAAAATAGATAATATATTAGACTTACTCAAGACACTATGATTTGTCTTATCTTTTGAAAAGTCTGTATTTGTAATTTTATTAACTAATTGTGACTGGCTTTTTATTATTAAATTTCTATTAAGGATATTTCGGATAAATATTAGATTAAATAAACTCATGAATTTTTGTCATGAAAAAAATAATTAAACACAGATATAATATAATATTCAACTATATTACATATATGCATAATAAATCAATTATACTGAAAAAGATTTACCGCAACCACAAGTTTGTACTGCATTGGGGTTAATAAATTGAAAACCACCCCCAATTAAAGCATCTTCATAATCTAAACGCATTCCATATATATAAAGTAAGCTTTTACTATCACATATAATTTGAAAATTTTCATAATTAATTATGTGATCTATATTCTTAATATTTTCCGATTTCTCGAAGTTCATAAAGTAAGACATTCCAGAACAACCTCCTTGTTTTATCGATATTCTTAAATAAACTTTATTGAGCTCTAACTGCTTAAGATTTAATAAATGATTAAGTGCTTTTCCTGTAATATTAATAATATTTCTAGAATTATTTATCATATTTATATTTATATTTTCTAAAAAAATTTGCCTTTAAAGATATTAAATAATAGTGGAACTGGTGGGATTCGAACCCACGTCCATATCAAAACAGTATGCAAAGCTTACTTACATTAGTGAAGTGCAAAGGAAAATAAATACATAAAAATCATAACTTTGCTTAACAAACACTTATTAAGTTAAGAGCATCTCAAATAAAAATATCAGATTATACAGAGAAATTACAAGCTGATATTCTAAAAAAATACTCTATATAAGATAACTATTAAAAGTTATACTAATACAATGCTTTTTGAGAATGGAAGAATTTGATGTTTTGCATTTATAGTCAAGCTAGGATTAATGAAGTTTAGCTTACCTTCATCCTTTATTACTTAAACATACAGTATTGTATGTAGAAACCTAACAGCCCCTAATGAATACATTATAACATTAAAACTATATTATAAGTTCATATTTTAGTAAAATATAATAATAATTATCAATTGAAAAATATATGCAATAGTATTAAAATTACGAGCAAGGAAGGATTTGAACCTTCGACCACCAGAATCGGAATCTGGTACTCTATCCACTGAGTTACATGCCCTGTTATTTATATATATAATTTAATTTTGTATGTATTCTTGACCAAATTTTAAACATAACTCTGCTTTATATAATTCTTGTCCTAAATATATGCAATGTTTTAAAGATATATTTTTAAGCATTTTATGTATAAAAATTATTTTATATAATTTATCTGCATTATGAGCAGTAAAGCAAATAGGATAATTATAAGTTTTACTTTTTACTTGAAAACAGTATAATGCTATATTTTCGTAAAGTACAAGTCGAATTAAACAATAAGAATTATCCATTTTCTTAAAAGGAAATATGTAATATGTATATAAATGATATTATATACTAATAGATATAACTTTTAACTTTTCATTATAAACTATTAACTTAGCTAATATTTAGCAAAACAAAATATTTGAATACAATAAAAAAACATCAGATCTAAAAGTTTATAAATCAAAGAAAAATTAATAAAAGTTTTATGTCAATTTGAAACTATAAGGTTATTTTATTGGAGATAAAAATAATGCAAGATGCGATTACTAATATTTTAAATAAGTATGATTTAACAGGCAAATATTTAGATAAAATTGCTATTAATGAATTAGAATATTATTTTTCTAATGCATTAAAAAGAATAAAAACAATTGAAATTATAAATAGTCAAGCATCTACAATAGTGAAAGAAGCCGCTGCTAAATTATATGAAGAGCAACCTGAACTATTAAGGCCTGGAGGAAATTCTTATACAACTCGTAGATATGCTGCATGTTTACGTGATATTGAATATTATTTAAGGTATGCAAGTTATGCTATTATAGCAGGAAATACAAATATTTTAAATGAAAGAGTATTGGATGGACTAAGAGAAACATACAATTCATTAAATGTACCACTTGCACCAACAGTAAGAAGTATTAAAATTTTAGAAGAAATAATACAAAATGAACTCAATTTTAATAACATTAATGATCGTATTATTATTAATGCACCTTTCCAATATATGATTACTTCTTTAAGTGAGCAAAATATATAAATACTTGGATATAGATTAATTAAATTCGATCAAGAATGACTATAATTGTATTATTAAAGAATATTTTCAATTATAAAGTAAAGAGTTTAAGATGCAAGCTAATAAGTTTACTTTTAGGTTTTTTTATTGCGACAGTCTTATCAACAATGCCTGCGCAAACTGGAGATTGGGGAATTATTGCAGCATCAATGATAGTTACATTCAATGAAATTATCAGTAAACTAGTATACAATGCAAAAAAGAATGAACTTACAGTAATAATAATAATGAATAATATAAAAATAGGTATTGTGTATGGATTATTTGTTGATGCATTTAAATTAGGTAGTTAAAATATTATGTAAATTAAATAAATTTATATACCTTATATATAAAATTAAGAGTCAAGAAAAACAAAGTATTGACTCATAATCTTTACATCTTATTTATTTTATAAATCATTATGCTACTAAGATTGGCGATATATCTAATACCATGTTTAAAAATAAACCGGGATCTCCTGCTTTAGGAGATTGTTCTTGTGGCCTAAATTGACGTACAGGTCCTGCCCATAATAATTGAGGCATTTCCTGCTTCAGTAAAAAGCTACTTCCCATACGAGGAGTTTTTAAATTAAATGGTATTTCTCCTTTACTTCTTTGAGCAATAACACGTCTTCTCTGATAAGGTACTGTATTATCACCGAAATTATCTGAATATTCATTGCTACCTAATAGCATATCAACGAAAGCCTCCAACCCTTTTGAAGCTATTATAATCGCAAAAGCCAATTTTTCTCTCTCATTATAAATGTCACGACCTAAAACTCTTTGTATACACATTTCCACAAATCTATAATTATTATTAACATTATAATTTAAATCACGAAATGCTTGAGATAATAGTAGACCTTTGATAAAATCTTTAATTGTTATTTGATTAAATCTCAACTGTGATTCTAGAAAAGGTTCATTCGTACTACTTAAAATTTGATGTTCGCTAAATATTTGACGATATGCAGCCCATATAATCTCATCCATTTCAACAGCTGTTGGCAAATTGTCTGTTGTGTATATCTTGGGTTGTTCTTCTCCAGGAAAATACTCAAAACCATCTACTCTTTGATTTTGAGTGGAAAATGCATAATTTAGTATTGGAATAGACATAATAAGTCTCCAGAGTTTTCTTTCTCTTTAATAAAGTTTATATTTATAATCATTAAAACTAAATATTTTAGCTAAAAATAAACATTATTACACTACTTTTTACCAACTTATAAATTGTAAATCAAAATGTTTAAATATAGTCTGTACTAAATATACAAAATTATTTAATGCATTCTATTATTTTTAGTATATATAATAATATACAAATATTATACTAGAATTTATAAAATAAAATTCTTTCATATTATTAATAATATAGGTAATCTTCATCAAAAAAACTTTATTATAAAAATTTACATAAACTTGTTTTAAAATATTAAGTAAATAACATAGCCATAAAATATGGATAATGCAAATCGACTAACCCTTGAACAAGAATTTAAATTAGCTATATACATAAAAAAGATATATAAGTTGGATAATAAAAAAACAAAAAAACATCTCATGCTAACTCTAAAACAAATGATGATCAAGGATAATATAATAAAATATTTTATAAAAAATTCTATGCCATAGATATATAAATATAAGATTAATATCTATTATTAATTTACTAAAACTAGACAATTATATCAATCCTATGAATAAAATAGAATTTATAGTAATAATTATTACAAAATATTAATTTGTTATACAATTCGATATATAAAATAGAATATATTATAATTCCGATACTAATACATCGGCTTGTTCAAAAAATTGACAGCTGAAACAGCTAAGTCCTTTATAAATAAACAATAAGGAGAGCTCTATGCTTGATGCATTTTCTAGAGTTGTAGTTACTTCAGACGCTAAAGCTGCTTATGTAGGTGGCAGCGATCTAAAAGCTCTTAAAGGTTTCATCGCAGATGGTAACAAACGTTTAGATGCTGTTAACTTTATCGTTTCTAATGCTAGTTGCATCGTATCAGACGCTGTGTCTGGTATAATTTGTGAAAACCCTGGCCTAATTGCTCCAGGAGGCAATTGCTATACTAATCGTCGTATGGCTGCTTGCTTACGTGATGGTGAAATTATTTTACGCTACGTTTCTTATTCTCTACTTGCAGGTGATTCTTCTGTTTTAGAAGATCGTTGCTTAAATGGTCTAAAAGAAACTTATATTGCTCTTGGTGTACCAACTAATTCTGCTGGTAGAGCTGTAAGCATTATGAAAACTGCTGCAGTTGCATTTGTTACTAACACAGCTCCTAAACGTAAAATGGATCCAACTTCAGGTGATTGCTCTTCATTATCATCAGAAGTTGCTAGCTACTGCGACAAAGTTGTTGCTTCTATTAGCTAAACTTAATAACTTTTTAACAAGCTATTAAAGAAAAAGTATTTGAAAGAAGTACTTAAAATCCACTAAGGAGATAAAAATGAAATCAGTTATTACTACTACAATCAGCGCTGCTGATGCTGCTGGTCGTTTCCCATCTAGCTCAGACCTTGAATCAGTACAAGGAAATATTCAACGTTCTTCTGCAAGATTAGAAGCAGCTGAAAAACTTGCAGGAAATCATGAGGCTGTTGTAAAAGAAGCAGGAGATGCTTGTTACGCTAAGTATTCATACTTAAAAAATCCAGGTGAAGCTGGAGATAGTCAAGAAAAAATTAATAAATGCTATAGAGACATAGATCACTATATGCGTTTAATCAACTATTGTTTAGTAGTTGGTGGTACAGGTCCTGTTGATGAATGGGGTATTGCTGGTGCCCGTGAAGTTTATAGAGCATTAAATCTACCTAATGCTGCTTTTGTTGCTGCATTTACATATAGCCGTGATAGAATATGTGTACCGAGAGATATGTCTTCACAAGCTGCTGTAGAATATGGTTCAGCATTAGATTATGTAATTAATTCTTTATGCTAATTCTAGTTAATAGTATAAACAACAAATTTCAATAAGCTACTCACCAAAATCATTTATGGTTTTGGTTTTTATTTTTCAGAAAAATTATACTAATAATAATATTAAGCAACTCTATCAGTTCATTTTATACTAAAACACATTAAAATATAATATATATTAAATTTTCATATAAAGTTTGGAGAATAAAATGAATTGGAATTCAATTGAAAATATATTAATTAATATATCTTTTGCGATATTACTTTTTGCATTATTTGTATACTGGATCAATATCGCCTTCAGAAATTTTACTATACTTGCGTTAATAGGCACTCTATTAACTGTCATCATTAATTTATTATTAAGTACCACATTAATAATAAGATGGATAGAAAATGGATACTTCCCTTTAAGCAATTTATATGAATCTTTAATTTTTTTAACTTGGGGATTAACTTTAGTTCATCTAATTCTTGAGAAACAAAATAAAAGCAAATTAATAGGAGCAATTAATATACCTATTTCATTATTTATTATTGCTTTCACTAGTTTTTCATTACCTATAGAAATGAAAAAAGCTGCACCATTAGTCCCAGCTTTAAGATCAAACTGGCTAATGATGCATGTGAGTATTATGATGATAAGCTATGCTCTATTAATTTTAGGTTCTTTACTATCAATACTATTCCTAATTATTTTTAAAGGAAATTTTAAATCTGCTAGTGTTATAAATAAAACAAATAGTTATAAATTCAAAACATTAATTAATATTAGAAATATTAACGCTAATTCCTGTTTATCATCTAATAGAATGAATATATTACAAAGTATTGATAATTTAAGTTATAGAATTATAGGCTTAGGTTTTCCATTATTAACTATTGGAATTATTGCTGGAGCTGTATGGGCTAATGAAGCATGGGGATCATACTGGAGCTGGGATCCTAAAGAAACATGGGCTTTAATAACATGGTTAATTTTTGCTGCTTACTTACATTCTAGACTTAGTAAATCATGGCAAGGCGAAAAACCAGCTATTCTAGCATCAGTTGGTTTTATTATGGTTTGGATATGCTACTTAGGAGTTAATTTTCTTGGAAAAGGTTTACATAGCTATGGTTGGTTATCATAATAAACGTATTTGATTTATATTATGTTAATTCTTGTCTAATTTATTTAAAAGTTGCTGAGTGTGTTTTATTATAATATATATAATCAAATTATTTTGGAAAATTTCATTTTTACTAATTTAAAGAACAATACTAAAATTAATTACTATGGATACAATTATTTTATTAACTATTATACCTCATACAACAACATGGTCTCCAAAAACTGCAATTATAATGATAATCTGTAATCTAATTTCAATAGGAATAGGTAGATATGCCATCCAAGTAAGAGGATTAGGACCTAGCATCCCAATACTTGGCCTACAAGGCTTTGGTTTACCAGAGTTATTAGCAACAACAAGCCTAGGCCATGTAATTGGTGTTGGGGCAATTATTGGACTAAGCAGTATTGGCATAATAGTTTAATTATTAATAATTAAACTTATAATACATATTTTTTTAATGGCTTTATATATTATACATATAAAGTCTAAAATATTAATTTATTTCAAAATAGTTTATTCTTCATAGAATGTGCCCATTCTACGAAATTTCTGATATCTACGCTCTTTTCTTTGTTGACCTGTCAATTTTTGTAAAGTATCTAATTCTAAAATCAGCTGTTTTTTTAATTTTTTTGCAGCTTGTTGTGGATCAGATTGTGAACCACCTATAGGCTCTTGAATAACAGTATCAATAATACCTAAAATCTTTAAGTCTGAAGAAGTAATTTTTAAAGCTTCTGCTGCTTCTAATGATTTCTTACTATCCTTCCATAGAATAGCTGCACATGCCTCTGGTGTAGCTACAGTATACACTGCATACTCGAGCATTAATATTGTATCACCTATACCTATACCTAAAGCACCTCCAGATCCTCCTTCTCCTAAAACTGTACAAATTATAGGTACATGGAAAGAAAACATTTCTCTCAAATTAACAGCTATAGCTTCACCTTGACCCAATTTTTCTGCTTCTATACCTGCCCAAGCACCCGGTGTATCAATAAAAGTCAAAATAGGAAAATTAAATCGATTAGCATGTTGCATTAAACGTAATGCTTTTCTATATCCGCCAGGAGACGCCATGCCAAAATTTCTAACTACATTATCCTTAGTATCTTTACCTCTTTGATGACCTACAAAAATAATTGTATTCCCATTTAATCTACCTATTCCACCAACCAAAGCCAAGTCATCTGTACCTCCTCGATCTCCATGAAGTTCAATCGATTCATCTAAAATATATGGAATATAGTCCAAAGTTGTTGGCCTATCAGCCTGACGTACTAAATGTAATCTTTGCAAAGGAGTTAATGATTGAAATATTTCTTTTTTCAAATCAAATAATTGACTTTGAAAAAGATTTAATTGTTTATATACCCATAACTTATTATGACCAGCTATTTTATTTAGTTGTTGTATTTGATACTCTAATTCCAATACTGGTTTTAAAAAATCTAAAGATAATCCCTTTCTATTAGCCATAATTATAAAATTAATAAAAGATAAAATAGTAATATATCAATACATTCAATAATATATTCTTTATATATGGCCTTTTAAAAAACGATTTAAAAAACCGTAAAATAAAGTAATAGTATTTGATATATCAATTGTAATACTCAAAATATCATCTGATAATTCAATACTATTCTGTAAAAATAAATAAAATATATTAAAAAAAGAAGGGTCATCAAAACGTTGGGAAATACGAGTAGCTGCTCTAACTAAATCATCATAATTCAACCCTCTTTCACCTTCTAAATAGTTTAAATGACATACTATACGAGACTTAATACATTCTTTAGAAAACACATTGATATTATTTATATCTTTAATGCTCATCTTTTCTAATGGAATAATGTCAATAACAGCATCATTTAATAAACCTGTTTGATTTGTTTCAATTATAGAATTTTTTGGAATTAAAATACGGGAGGAAGTAATATGAACTAACACCAAAACAGAATTTATATCTATCTTCACATTTTTAATATAACCTACATTTACTCCTCGCATTCTTAAAGATGTTCCTTCTTTAATGCCATGAGCATTATTAAATTCAATAAATAATGAATAACCTTGGTTTTGTCTATTAGAATTGATCAATATCCATATAATAATAGTAAAACATATAAAAATAAAAAAAACTATTATATTTTGTACATTGATCCAAAAATTTTGAGATCTGACTTTATTCATTTAATAAAAATATAATAGTTAATAGCTAGAATAACAATTTTATTCATTTATTTATATTTAAACTTTGAAATTAATACTAATCAATTTATGTATTTTTAACGATTTCTGTTCTGATAAATGATTATTGTAATAAGATAATGAAATAAATATTTCACTTATACAATTTTCTAGATAACCAATTGTATTTAAATTATTTAGTCATTAACAAATACCAAATACAAAAACATTATAAGCAACAAAAATCGGTGCAGAAATATAGTTGATACCAGAAGAAGCTATAGCTGGTATATTCATTGAATTAGCTATAGCATATAAAGAAAATAATGCAGCTGATGCTTTATGAATTGAATTTAGAATAGAATTATTTGTAATAAGCAAAATTTTGTTTTTTGTACTCAATCCTTTTGTTTGAGTAAAATTTATGCCTATATTTGTTAAATTAAATGCAAGCTGAATCTGTTGATTTAACAACAAAATATGAGAAATCGTAATACAAATAATTGAATTAGTCAATAATGATTGAGTTTCTTCAGCTGATCCAAGTATTTGATAATCAGAAAAAACAATACCTTGATTATAAAAAGTATTAAAATTATCTATTTTTAACATATCAACGCCAGCTAAAGTACAATGATATAAATCCATTAAATCAATCAAAGAAACGTATATAGGAATACATGTTAAAGGTTTTACCGCTGATACAATTTCAGGATAAGCAGCAATATCAACATAATTTGCTTTGCCTATTTCTTCTGCTTTTACTAATCTTAAGATACAATTAATATGAAAATTATCCAAAACAATTATAATTTTAATAGCTTTTTTCGTAGAAAAAATTTTTTTTAACTTTACATGCAACAAATTCATAATTATAAAATAAGAAATTATATAAGAAATAATATTAAACCAATTAGATAATATGTTTATTATCTAACTGGCTTAATAAATAATAAATTTTATACAGAATAACTAAATAACATTAATATGCTAGACCCATACTTTGCGTAGTCTCTGCTCCTAAATAGACTCTAATGCTAAGAAAATCTGTTGGGCATGCCGTTTCACAGCGCTTACAGCCAATACAATCCTCTGTTCTCGGAGCAGATGCAATTTGAGCTGCTTTACATTTATCCCAAGGAACCATCTCTAATACATCACAAGGGCAAGCACGTACACATTGTGTACATCCAATGCATGTGTCATATACTTTAACATTATGTGCCATAAAGGAAGAACTCTTTATAATATAAATTTACTTTTTTAGTATTATATAAATTCAACTTAAAAGATATATTGTTTTATCTTAAATTGTAATACAATTAAAGAAATAATATAACTTAAAAATACTGAAACTTCACAAAAAGTAAAATAGTTTAGATTAATTATACTTTGATTTTAAATATTATTTTAATATATATAAATAATATGAATTTAATATTCAGTTGATATAGCCTTAAAAGCAGAGTAATTTATATTAGTTAATGATGTTGCATTTTCCGAAGGTGGTACTATTTGCCAAAACATATTAATATATGATTCCCAATTGTCTAAAATACTCTTAGCTTTAATACTTTTAGTTTTAATTTCATACAATTCTATAATATTTTTTAATTGCTCTTCTGACTCTTTGGTAATTAATCTTTGGTATTTAACAATTTCCTTATTAATTTTCTGTATTATAGTATTATCTTCATCTAAAAAGTAAGACAAGCCACCTGTCATACCTGCTCCAATATTACGACCTGATGGCCCTAAAACTACTATTAAACCACCTGTCATATACTCACATGGGTGATCGCCTACACCCTCTACAACAGCTTGTCCTAAAGAATTTCTAACAGCAAACCTTTCTCCAGTTTGACCGCTCGCAAATAGATAACCACCTGTCGCTCCATATAAGCATGTATTGCCAATAATAACTTTTTCTGAAGCATTATGAACTTCATGCTGCGGAGGACAAATAATAATTTCCCCTCCATTCATACCTTTACCAACATAGTCATTAGCTTCTCCAATCAAACTCAAATGCATACCTTTACAAATAAAAGCACCAAAACTCTGCCCAGCTACTCCTTGAAAATCTAATTGCAGATTACCATTAAAACCATAATTACCGTATTTTTGTGATATAATTCCTGATATCCTAGCACCCACACATCTATCTGTATTAACAATTTTAACTTTTTTAATAATATCTAATTGTGATTCAATAGCATCTCTTAAATCTGGATCATTTAGCAAATTATCATCTAAAACAGCACCATTACTATGTACAGAATTATGCTGTTTAATTACAGGCATTGAATCAGGTTTAAATAACAATGCATCCAAATTTAAATTTTTTGTTTTATATAAGACCGTTTGTTTATATTTTAATAATTTTCCTAAACCTATAATCTCTGTTAAACTTTTATAGCCTAAATTTGCTAGAATTTGCCTCACTTCTTGAGCTATAAATACAAAAAAATTAACCAAATCTGATGGTATACCTGGATAACGATTCCTTAAATCTTGACGCTGAGTTGCAACACCTACGGGACAATTATTAGTATGACAAATTCTAGCCATAATACAACCTGTAGCAATCATTGCAACTGTTCCAAAACCAAATTCCTGAGCACCCATTAAAGATGCAAGAATAATATCTTGACCTGTTCTTAAACCTCCATCTACTCTTAATATTACTCTGTCTCGCAAATTATTTTGTACCAGCGTCTGATGTACTTCTGTTAATCCTAATTCCCAAGGACTACCAGCATGTTTAATTGAGCTTAATGGTGATGCACCTGTACCACCATCATGACCAGAAATTTGAATTATATCTGCATTTCCTTTTGCTACACCAGCCGCAATAGTACCTATACCTATCTCAGCCACTAATTTTACAGAAACTTGAGCCATTGGATTAATTTGATGTAAATCAAAAATTAATTGAGCTAAATCTTCAATAGAATAAATATCATGATGAGGAGGAGGAGAAATTAAGGTCACACCTGGCTTACAATTTCTTAACTTAGCAATATATGGACTTACTTTTTTACCTGGCAATTGACCACCTTCACCTGGCTTAGCACCTTGTGCTATTTTGATCTCCAATTGCTTTGCATTAATAAGATATTCAGGCGTAACGCCAAAACGCCCTGAAGCAATTTGTTTAATAGCTGAACTAGCGATATCATTTATTTTAAGACCTTTTAAATGAGAAAACTTTTTAGAAATGCCTGCCATGTCAACATCTTTGATGAGTTCAAATCGGCTAGGATCCTCTCCACCTTCGCCTGAATTTGATTTTCCACCTATTCTATTCATAGCTACTGCCAAAGTTTCATGAGTTTCTCGAGATAAAGCCCCTAAAGACATACCTCCTGTGCAAAAACGTTCCAAAATAGATTCGATAGGCTCTACTTCGTCAAGTGCAATAGGAGATAAATCACTAGAAAATGTAAGTAAATCTCTAAGACTTGTAGGCGGACGATCATTTAACAAATGTTTATACTTAGAATATAATATATGATCTTTATTACGTACAGCCTTATGCAATGTCTTAGACATTTCAGGATTATTAACATGGTACTCAGCACTAGGACGATATTGTACATAGCCTAAGTTAGGTAATTTTTTAGGTAGTGATGGTAAAAATGCAGAATTATATGTTTGTACTACTTGAGTAGCTAATTCATTCAAATTAATTCCATTCAAACGAGAAGTCGTACCTAAAAATGCTATATCTACTAATTGCTGGCCTAATCCAAGTATCTCAAATATTTGTGCTCCATGATAACTGGATAATAATGAAATACCCATTTTAGAAAGTATTTTCAATAATCCTTTTTCTATAGCTATACGATAATTATCTTGCGATTGCTGAATTGTTAATTTCGCTAATTTACCATTAGACATTAATTTCTGCGTCCTTGAATTATTCCACCATTGTCTTACTGTTAAAAATGCAGCATAAGGACATACTGCACTTGCTCCATAACCAATAAGACATGCAAAGTGATGGGTATTCCAGCATTGAGCTGTTTCAATTATTAATGATACCTTATGCCTAAGTTGTTTTAATATTAAATAGTGATGAACAGCACCTATTATTAATAAAGGAGGAATAAATGCTTGTTGAATAGATAAAGTTTCAATCTTATCAGTTATAATAATAATTTCAGCACCATTATTTATAGCATCTAAACATTCTTTACATATATCTTTAATTCTTTGGCCAAAATTTTCATTGTTGAAATCTTGCTCAAAAAAAGTATGAACAACCGAAACTTTAAAGCCATAATTGAAAAGTTGCATCAACTCTTTCTCATTCAAAACAGGAGAATTTAATGCAATTGATTTAGCCATATAATCTCTAGGCTCCAATAAATTTCCTTTAGATCCTAAATACATACTTAAAGACATGACTAAGCTTTCTCTTAAAGGATCTATAGCTGGATTTGTAACCTGAGCAAAGCGTTGTTTAAAATAATCATACATTATATGTGGCTTCTCTGATAAAACAGCCAATGGAATATCATCTCCCATACAAAATGTAGGTTCCTTAGCCGAACTAGCCATATGTTCAATAACTAACTCTACATCTTCATTGGTATAACCAAAAGCTGTATGTAGTCGACTCATATCTAAAATATTGATACTTTGATCATCTAAATAATTTTCATTTATTAAAACTTTTTGATACTCTTGTATCCATTTTTTATATGGAAACTTACTAGCAATAACTTGCTTGATAGTCCAATTATCTAAAATTAAATCATTAACTAGATCTATACAAAATATCTGACCAGGACCTAACCTACCTTTTTGTACAATAGAATCCGAACTACTATCAAAAACTCCTACTTCAGAAGATAAACTAATAAATCCATCTTTAGTAATCAAGTAACGCGCAGGTCTTAGACCATTCCGATCTAAAGTTGCACCTACTATTTTACCATCACTAAAAACCACTAATGCTGGACCATCCCAAGGTTCTTGTAGATTATTATAATATTCATAAAAGTCAACAATTTCAGGGAAATTATTTAATGCTGGCTGATTTCTATAAGCTTCTGGTATCAAAATCATTAATGCCTCTTGCGGACTCTTACCCGACCGAACAAATAATTCAAGTACTGCATCTAAATTAGCAGAGTCACTATTTTCTGAATTTGTAATAGGCATTAATATATCATTACAATTTTCCCAATAAGAATGATTCAATAATGATTCTTTTGATTTCATCCAGTTTAAGTTGCCTAATAATGTATTAATTTCTCCATTATGAGCTATAAATCGCATTGGTTGTGCTAAAGGCCATTTGGGCATGGTATTTGTACTAAATCTTCTATGATATATAGCAAAACTACTCTGATAACGAAAATCACATAAATCTAAATAATATTGACCTAAAACTTCCGATTGAACCATACCTTTATAAACAATGATCTTAGAAGAAAAAGAACAAAAATAAAATTGCTTATTTAAATTTAAATTTGTTTGTGCAACCAGCTTTTCTATTTTTTTTCTAACAATATATAATGATCTCTCTAAAATATCTCCTTTTAAATTCTTAGATTCAACAAAACACTGTTGAATTTCTGGCTGGTTTTCCCTAGCCTGAATTCCTAATACAGATTCATCTCTAGGAACACTTCTCCAGCTAAGTATTCGGAAACCATCTTCCTCCAAAGCCCATAAACAAATTTTTTGTATCTCTTCAATATGTTCAAAAGGCAAAAATAACATTGCCACAGCCATATTACTGGTATCTTTTATATTTTGGTATGGCAAATAGTCTACAAATAAATTCCAAGGTATTTGAGTTGTAATACCTGCACCATCACCAGAAATACGGTCAGCACTACATGCTCCCCTATGCTCCATACAATTCAAAGCATTTATAGCTTTTATAATTAAGTCATGAGAAGGTGACTGATTAATCTGAGCGATAAAGCCCACTCCGCAAGCACCACGTTCAGTAGCTATAGAGGGGTAAGCTGAATATTGACTAAGTTTGTGAGTAAAGTATTTTGATAATTGCATATACTACTATTATGTTAGATTAAAATATATTAATATTCTTAACGTAGCTTATATATAAATTATGAATTAAATTTTAAAAACTATATATTAGTTTTATATATTTAGTTCATACATGCTTAAATATAATAATTACTTTATCTTTCATCATAGATTGCTAATCAAGAATAAAACGAAATAAAGAATGGCTATATATTTTATATAATGTACCTTTAATAAAATAAATTGAAAAACATATCATGCAAATAATATTACACATATTAATTAAATATATACAAAGAAAAAATAAATCATACATCAGTAATTTATATTGATTAAAAGTATAAAATTAATGAATAAGTATAAAAAAATTGACTCACATCAAGTAACGTACAAAACAGAAGAATTGCTAGAAGTCTCAAAAAATAGATATCGAATTACTGTACAAGTAGCCAATAGAGCTAAAAGAAGAAAATATGAAGATATTGACATAGTTGAAGATCCTCTTGTTAAACCAATTATACGTGCCATACTCGAAATGGTAGATGAAATTACGCAACCTGAAATAATTGTAGATTAATAACAAATAAAATGTATAGAAGAATCTATTTTTAATATTTTTTTTGATAAAAAATTAAATGAGCACATATAATATTAAGATAAGTACTAATCAAATGTTTTTTATCATACTTAACATGAAGATAAAACCTTAATATTAGTTCTTCATAAACTTTCGTATGTCACATTCAATTCAAGGAGAAAATCGATATGTTAGATGCATTTGCTAAAATTGTAGCTCAAGCTGATGCTAGAGGAGAATTCTTAAGTAATACACAATTAGATGCTTTAGGAGCTATGGTTGCAGAAGGAAACAAACGATTAGATATAGTTAATAAAATCAATTCTAATGCTTCAGCAATAGTTACTAATTCTGCACGTGCTTTATTTGCAGAACAACCACAACTAGTGCAACCTGGAGGAAATGCTTATACAAGCAGAAGAATGGCTGCATGCTTAAGAGATATGGAAATTGTATTAAGATATGTTAGTTATGCAATGATTGCAGGGGATTCCAGTGTTTTAGATGATAGATGTTTGAATGGATTAAGAGAGACCTATCAAGCATTGGGTACACCCGGTACATCAGTAGCAGTAGCTATACAAAAAATGAAAGAAGCTTCTATTGCACTATCAAATGAGTTAAGTGGAGTATCTTTAGGAGATTGTAGCTCTCTAACTGCGGAACTAGGTATCTATTTCGATCGTGCTGCAGTTGCAGTTGTATAATCGTTTCACTAAAGCAATTAGTTACTATAAACAGAACATAATATAATAAAGGGAAAAATTTATCATGAAAACACCTATAACAGAAGCTATTGCATCAGCTGACAGTCAAGGAAGATTCTTAAGTAACGGTGAACTACAGTCAATAAATGGTCGATATCAAAGAGCAGCTGCTAGTTTAGAAGCAGCAAAATCATTAACGAATAATGCACAAAGACTAATTACTGGTGCAGCTCAAGCTGTATACACTAAATTTCCATTTGTAACACAAATGCCAGGACCAACTTATGCATCAAGTGCAATTGGTAAAGCTAAATGTGCACGTGATATTGGTTATTATTTAAGAATGACAACATATTGTTTAGTTGTAGGAGCAACTGGACCAATGGATGAATACTTGGTAGCCGGTCTAGAGGAAATTAATCGCAGTTTTGAATTATCACCTAGTTGGTTTATTGAAGCTTTACAATATATAAAAATGAGTCACAGCTTATCTGGGCAAGCAGCTAATGAAGCAAATACATATTTAGATTACGCAATTAATGCTCTAAGCTAATAACTTCCAGCAAATTTCTATAAAAAATAGAACCTTATTTCAACTAAAAGATAACTAGAAATTGCCATTCTGAATAATAAAGAAATGATTATTTCTAGTTTCTTATTTTAATATAAATTTTATTTTTGCAGATGCTTGACCTGATAAAAAAAAGCTGTTATATGTACTTTTGTAGATTACTATAACAATTAAAAAATAAATTATAATAAGACTTTCTTTGCTTCTAATAAATAATAAAGACTATTTAAATTTTTGACTCCATTTTATGCAACAAGAAACTCTTTATCCCATTGTTTTAACTATACTTGATGGTTGGGGGCATAGTGAAAATATAGAAGGAAATGCTATAAAATTAGCTAAAACCCCAGTAATGGATAAAATTTGGAACAATTATACTCATACACTACTAAATGCTTCTGGTAAAGATGTTGGTTTACCAGAAAATCAAATGGGAAACTCAGAAGTGGGACATACAACTATCGGTGCAGGAAGAATTATTAATCAAGATTTGGTGCGTATTAGTAAATCTATAACAGATAAAACTTTTTTTCAAAATCCTAAATTGCACAACATTTGTAAAAAAATAAAAATAAATAATTCTAAACTACATTTAATTGGACTTTGTTCAAATGGTGGTGTACATTCTCATATAGAACATTTAATAGCATTAATTGAAATGATAAAACACTATCATATAGAGACATGCATTCATATAATTACAGATGGCAGAGATACACAGCCATATACATCTCAAAACTTTATTCAACAAATTTTAGATGGTATTCAAGAAAATTCTCATATTAATATCTGCACTATTAGCGGAAGATACTATAGCATGGATAGAGATTGTCGTTGGTCAAGAATAGAAAAAGCTTATAATATACTTATAGATGATACAATAAACACAATTACCGATCCATTACTAATAATAAAGAATAATTATAAAGAAGATATTTCAGACGAATTTATTATGCCCAAAAGAATACATAAGGGCAAAATTTCAAATAATGACGGTATAATTTTCTTTAATTTTAGACCAGATAGAATGCGACAACTTTTACATTGTTTTACAAAAAATACGTTTAAAGGTTTTAAAACTAAAGTAATACATAACTTAAATATTATAACATTCACGAAATATGATGCAAGTTTGTCTCTTCCTATAATTTTTCCGCCTCAACAGAATACAAACTTTCTTGGAGAAATATTATCTAATCATGGCTTGAAGCAGTTTAGATTAGCAGAAACAGAGAAATATGCACATGTAACATATTTCTTTAATGGTGGTATAGAAGAGCCTTTTCCTGGAGAAGATAGAGAATTAATATCAAGCCCACAAGTTGATACATATGACTTAGCGCCTAAAATGTCAGCTCATCAATTAACTGAAAGTATTATTAAGGCAATAAATAAACATAAATACCACTTTATTGTTATTAACTATGCAAATCCTGATATGGTAGGACATACTGGTAATTTAAAAGCTACAATTGAAGCAATTACAACCGTTGATGAATGCATAGGTAAACTTTTTGAGCAAATTAAGCTAGTTAATGGCACATTAGTCATTACAGCAGATCACGGAAATGCAGAATATATGATAAATCAACACAATAAGCCATGTACATCTCATAGTACAAACCTAGTACCCTTTATAATAGTAAATAATAAAATTTGTAATATAGATAATATTAGATTAAAACAAAATGGCTGTTTAGGAGACATAGCTCCTACTATTCTCGAAATTTTACAAATTAATATACCTAAAGAAATGAATGGAAAATCATTGATAGAAAAATTAAAAAAATAAGCTAAACAATTATAAAATATAATTAATAATTGGATTATTATGAGCATAAATATTCATTTAACATACAAATTTCACAAAATTTTATTTTTACCCATAAATAATACTAACTATAATTTAAGTCACTTAATTCCTATAGAATGGCAACTTATTTTAATAAGCGATGGTTCATTTACTCAAAATCTAAATTCTTTAACAGGAAAACATATAAAAATAGAAATCATCTCACCATATAGTAAGACAAGAATGAAGAAGAAGAAAATGCAAACAAGAGAAGTTTGGATCAAAGATCACAAAGATAATAAACTGGCATTTGCTAAATCATTATGGCCTGCTATAAATAAAACAAATTATTTTGTGTTGCCTCAAAATCAATCTATTGGTCAATCTTTAATTGAGTTGCAAATTGATATGTATAAAGATATACATGAAATATATTATGGTTATTGCAGATATCTAGAAAACAAATTTCATGATAATGGTCCGACATGGGGTAGAAAATATACACTTTTTTATCAAAAACAACGCCTTGCAACAGTACAAGAAATTTTTTCTCCTCAAATTATAAATTTCTTTCATTCAAAAAAACAATAAATACAGTAATTAATATAGGATCATAAATGTTTAACCTTTTAACAAATAAAAAAAACAGAAAATTTCAAAAATTAATTAACCAGACGAATCAATTCAGTAAAGTTTTAAGCGGCTATTCAAATAATGCATTAAAATTACAAACTAAAAAACTTCAGAAACAGTTATTAGATGGACAAACTATGGATGAAATCTTACCTGAAGCTTTTGGAACTGCTAAAGAAGCAGTGAAAAGAGCATTAGGGCTAGAGCTATTTAATGTCCAAATCTTAGGAGGTATTGTACTGCATAATGGCAAAATTGCCGAGATGAAGACTGGAGAAGGTAAAACACTAGTCGCTATTTTACCATCATATTTAAATGCATTGAACGGTAAAAGTGTTCATGTTATTACAGTAAATGATTACTTAGCTAAAAGAGATGCTGAATTAGTACGTAAAGTGTATAATTATCTTAACCTTAGTGTTGGATTAATCCAACAATCAATGACAATTAATGAAAGAAAACAACAATATAATTGCAATATTACCTATATTACCAATAATGAACTTGGCTTTGATTATTTGCGAGATAATATGGCTGTTAACAAAAAAGACATTGTACAAAGAGAATTTAATTTTGCAATTATTGACGAAGTTGATTCTATATTAATAGACGAAGCAAGAACACCTTTAATTATTTCTGGGCCTTCTGAAGATCCTACAAACAAGTATGAAATTAGTAAAGAAATATCGATTAAACTGAAAAAAAATATACACTACGATATAGATGAAAAAGCAAGAAATATTACTTTAACAGATCATGGAATTATAATTTGTGAAGATATACTCAGCGTAGATAATTTATATAATATTAATAATCCTTGGATTCAATATATATTGAATGCATTAAAAGCTAAAGAACTTTTTCTAAAAGATGTGCATTATATAGTAAAAAACGAAGAAATAATCATAGTAGATGAATTTACTGGTAGAATTATGGAAGGAAGAAGATGGAGTGATGGCTTACATCAAGCTATTGAAGCCAAAGAAAATAAAAAAATACAGCCAGAAAATCAAACTTTAGCATCTATAACTTATCAAAATTTATTTTTACTTTATAGAAAATTATCCGGTATGACCGGAACTGCAAAAACAGAAGAAACTGAGCTCGATAAAATATATAAATTAGAAGTTGAAGAAATACCTACAAATAAAGTTTGCCAAAGAAAAGATTTGCCTGATCTTGTTTATAAAAACGAGTATAATAAGTGGAAAGCTGTCGCAAATGAATGCTTTGACATGTATCAAATAGGTAGACCCATATTAATTGGTACAACTAATGTAGAAAAATCAGAATTTCTAGCTAAGATCCTTGATGAATTTAAAATACCTTATAATTTGTTAAATGCAAAACCAGAAAACATTGCTAGAGAAGCAGAGATTATAACACAAGCAGGAAGAAAATCAGCAATAACAATTTCTACCAATATGGCTGGAAGAGGAACGGATATAATACTTGGTGGCAACCCAGATGCTATGACGAAAATTATATTAATTAACTATATAAAAAGTGCATTAGGATTACAATCTTTTTATCAGTTTACTACATTTGATAATAATATTAAATTTATAATACAAAAGCTTGACCTTAATATAGTGAAAAGCCATATAGATTTAAACGATATTGATACATACATTGAACAAGAAATTAATTTCATACAATTAAAAGACAATACACTATATACAAACATTCAAAATGTGTACTTAAAAATTTTAAATGAGTATAAACTTATATTTACAAAAGAAAGAGAAGAAGTTGTCAAATTAGGAGGCTTACATGTAATTGGAACAGAAAGACATGAATCTAGAAGAATAGATAATCAATTAAAAGGACGCGCAGGAAGACAGGGTGATCCAGGTTCTTCACGCTTCTTTCTTAGCTTAGAAGATAATTTATTAAGAATTTTTGGAGGAGATAAAATATCCCAATTAATGCAAGCCTTAAGTATTGATGATACAATTCCTATTGAATCAATTATATTAACTAAAAGTCTAGATTCAGCACAAAAAAAAGTTGAATCATACTTTTATGATGTCAGAAAACAGCTTTTTGAATATGACGAAGTTATCAATAATCAAAGACAAGCTATATATTCAGAACGTAAACGTATATTAGAATCTAACTTTACAAGAGATTGTATTATTGAATATGCAGAAAGTACTATTGATGAAATATTAACAACATATGACCAGCCGGTAAATAATAAACAAATAATAATAGAAAGAATTAGTAAATTACTGAATTTAACAGACAATTTTAAAATCGACGAGATAATATCTGTAAAATCAATAAATAAAGAACAACTCAAATCTTTTTTATATGAGCAATTACGTATTACATATGATCTTCGCGAAAGTTATTTAGAACAGTTAAGACCTGGACTTATTAGACAATTAGAAAGATACTATCTTCTTCAACAAATAGATAAAGCATGGCAAAAGCATTTAGAAAAAATGACTCTTTTAAGAGAATCAATTGGATGGAGGAGCTATGGTCAACAAGATCCATTAGTGGAATACAAAAATGAAGGATTTCATCTTTTTATCAATATGGTTACTTATATTAGACAAACAGTTGTTTACTTAACAATGCGTTCACGGTTAATTGTAAATACAACAAATAGATAATTTTATCTTATATATTTTTTATTAAAACTAAATACTAAAGGTTGACATAAATAGTGAAATTAGTTAATGTTAATGTCGGAGTCCGTAATTTGCAACAACTAAATGATTAATTTGCCCCCATCGTCTAGAGGCCTAGGACATCTCTCTTTCACGGAGGTAACGGGGATTCGAATTCCCCTGGGGGTAATAATAAAAATACAGATAAATTGATTATTAAAACTTACTTGTCTATAGCAATTCGAAATGTTTCACATGAATAACTTAGAGAATCAATAGCAGCAACATGTGATTTGTTTAGCATAGTTCGAATAAGAGCACTTCCAATAACTATTCCATCTATATGCCAATTAGCTATCTCAGCTACTTGCTCAGGACTAGAAATACCAAAACCTAACATGATAAACTTATCTGCTTTAGATTTAATCTGTTTCGCTAATTTATCTATTTGAATACTAATCTGATCTCGTACACCTGTAACACCATAGCTACTGACTAAATAAATACAACCTGGAGACTTAGATAAAATAGAATCAATCCTAATTTGAGAACTTGTAGGAGAAATAAACAAAATTAATTCAATATCAAATCTAGTACATAATTTAATTAAATAATCTGTCTCTTCTAATGGTAAATCTGGAATAATCAAACCACGAGCACCGCTATCAGCAATATCTACTATAAATTGCTCGATACCTCTTGCTAATACAGGGTTATAATAAGTAAATATTATTATTGGTGACCGTAAATTTGAACTAACTGTTTTAAGCATATTTAAAATTTGATCTATACAAATACCTTGCTCTAAAGCAATACGAGATGACTCTTGAATAATAGGTCCATCTGCTAATGCATCTGAATAAGGTATACCCAGCTCAATAATATCTGCACCTTTATTGTCTAAGACATATAAAGCCTTTTTAGTACTGCTCAAGCTTGGATAACCAGCTGTAATAAATGGAATTAAAGCACATCGAGAATTTTTCTTGCGTAAGGTTTCGGAAATAAAAGTCATATTTACTCAAAAATATATAGCAAAGAACAAACTATTAAAATAAAAATAGCTATTAAAAGATATATAATAATTTATTATTATTACCATAATTATACTGGGTCGCCCGGGACTCGAACCCGGAACTAATCGGTTAAAAGCCGAGTACTCTACCATTGAGTTAGCGACCCTTTCAACAAACCTTAAAACATAAATAACATAGTAACAAAATAATAGCAAGTATAATTAATTTGGCTTACAATATAACTTAATATTAAAATTTTATAATATTTTATATTAAATTAATAAAATACAAATGTATACATACTTACATAAGAAATTTTATGATGCTATAAGTACTTTATTAGAGTCAAAATCAGTATGCTCAATACTAATTGCAATTTCTGGAGGACAAGATTCTTTATGTTTAATTAAATTAATGCAAGATTATGTCAAAAAATATAAATTTAAATTACACATTAGCTATATTTATATAGATCACCAATGGAAAAAAGATAGTAAGCAACAAGTTGAACACTTAATTAATTTAATTAAAATAAGACAAGAGAAAATATATATATACCAAATTCAATATATTACTAAATCTGAATTAGAAGCAAGAAATCTAAGATATCAAATACTTATACAACATGCCAAAATTTATAGGTATTCAATTATTATGACTGCTCATACAAATACAGATAAAATTGAGACTTTTTTACAACAGCTCATAAGAGGCACTAGCATTGATGGAGCAACAAGTTTAACGAATAAAAGACATTTAAATCAACATATAAAAATAATAAGACCACTTATAAATTTTACTAGACTAGATATTAATTGGTTTTGCCGCAAGTTTATGTTACCAGTCTGGTCTGATAATAGTAATTATGAATACAATATAAATCGGAATCGCCTAAGAAATGAATTATTACCTTATCTTAATCAATATTTTTTCTTTAATATAGAAAAACAAATTCATTACTTTCTAACTATTTCTGATATAGAAAATGAATACATAAAACAAAATACTATTAAATTATATTTAATGAGCCGCCATAAAACCACTCTAGCTTTAAATTGCCTATTATTAAATAAGCAACATATAGCGCTACAAGCAAGAACTTTACAAATTTTTGTATATCACAATTTTAATAAAACATTCAACAGAAATATTTTAAAGAAATTAATTTTACAAGTAAATACAACTAATATAAATTACTCAATAATTAAATGGGAAAATTTATATCTTAAAAAATATGATAACTGGTTATACATTTATTAATATAAAGATTTAATGTGCATATTGTTTATTCAAAGCAAAGAGATCAAATATCTTATCATATTGTCTACATATTTTTTTAATAATTTCTTAATATTAGTGAGATATTAATCGATAACATCTATGATTAGAATATAAAATAGCACAATCTTGCATCTTAACATAAATATACACTACTAAATCTTCTATACATTTCGTATACTATATTCATCTTCTTACACTCTAATTAGAAAAAATAAAGGATATAGAAAGCATATAGTATATATTATATATTAAAGCTTGAATATAAAGTATTTAAAAGCTGACAAGACCATTGAACTCAAATAAATTCACATATTATATAGAAGAAAAGTATAAAGAACAACATAAATTTTATCAAAATTAATTTAATTGTATATAAACAATATAACAAATGTATAAATTTTACAAATATTATTACTATGAATCATGAATTGCATAATACAATTGACGATTTAATTAGAAAACATAAAATTGTAGTATTCATTAAAGGAGAAAAAATGATGCCGATGTGCGGCTTTTCAAATACAGTTATACAAATTTTAAATAGTTTCAATATAAACTATTATGTAGTTAATGTTCTAAAAAATGATGATATGCGTAATGAAATTAAGCTATATTCACAATGGCCTACTATTCCACAAGTATATATTAATGGAGAATTTATAGGTGGAGCCGATATAATATTAGATTTATATAAAAAATCGCAATTACAAGAAATATTAGAGAAATCACTGAATGCATAAATTCGTTCTTATCTTAATTAATAAAGTAATATAAATAATAACAATATAGATTAATTTTCAAACTGGAAAAAGAATATAATTAGTAAAAATAGAACTATATTATAATATAATTAATAACAAAAATAAATAAGGAATATTATAATTATGATTAATTGGCAAGTAATTGGTCAGCTTGTATCACTTGGCATAATTGTCTTAGTAGGACCAGTAGTAATAATTTTACTATCCTTTAAAAAAGGAAATTTATAAAGTGAATAATTAATGACTATAAAATAAAATTTTACTTTACAGAGCAATAAAATATGCAGACATTTTACCTTTACTTATGTCTGCATTGGTAATTTATAATATTTGGAATCATATCAACTAATTTTTTCTAATAATACTTCAGATCGAATTGATTGACTTTTACCAGAAAATTCATTATCAGGAGGTAAAAAAAGCATACAATGACATTCTTTTCTTTCTCTCATTGGCACACAAGGACAATTCCAATAAGCATTTAATACTTCTTTTGCTTTATCTTCATAATGACGACAAGGGCATAAAGGTGAACCATAATCATCTTTATGCTTTGCTAGTCCTTCTATTACTACTGCAGTAACAGCAAGATCAGAACAAAAAAATGTACCTGTTCTCTGTGCATAAACTTCTGAGAATTTACGCATTGCTTCTAAATTCTCAGATAATGACTCTAAAAAATGATTATTCATTAATTAAATCCTTGATTACAAAATCATATTTTATTAAATAACAATTAACCATATTTATATATATAATACCATTATTATATATATAAGAAAAAACAAAAACACCACAATTTGTATAGAGACCTGTTTTGTTTGACAAATTAGATTTTTTAATTCAAATAAAGCACTTTTTATTTCTGATAAATTATCAGTTAGATAATTTATTAATTAATAAGAATATCTTAGATTATACATAAACCATATTGATTTAATTAAAGAAAATAATAATAGACCAGAAACAATTTTAGTTAGAATATATTCTGATAATGTAACTAATAGTATTTTTAGTATATTTGCCATAAGTGTTAGAAATACAAATGCCACTGTTATATTGAGAACTGTAGAAATTCTATTACATGTTCCAGAAACTATAAAAACGACTTTTATGGTCAATTATCATTGAATATTATGGCAAAAGACTTATTTTCATTACTTCTAAAAGATTTAATTACATAGGGGAATACTTATAAATCAATTGAATTTGCTGGCACAGTAATTGATAATATAAATATTAAAGATAGGTATAATATGGTGGTTGAAGCAGGTGCTCAAAATGGTATTATTGTCCTCAATAATAATACGCTTGAATATGTAAATCAAAGATCTAAAATTAAATATTTTGAAGTTATAATACCTGATAAATTAGCTAAATATGTAACAATTTTTAAGTATAATTTAATAAATATACAGCCTCCAATTGCTAAACTAAAACTCATTCCCAAAACAATGTTGACAATATTACCCATGTTGAAGATGAAAAAATTAATCGAGCATATATAGGAAGCTGAACTGGAGGCAAAAGCTCTGATTTTTCTGCAGCTGCCAAAATATTAAAAAATCATAAAGTATCAATTGATACTGTTGATAGAGGAAATAATACAATGTCTATAATATTAACAACAAACAGGAATTTTAGTGGTCGTATGGCAGCTAAGTCTGCGAAAATTTACTTAGGCTTACCTTTTCCAGTTGCATCAACAGCGATTACAGGACATATTAATAATCATAAAGTTTTTCTTAATTATTAAGAAAAGGATTTTTGTCAATGAATAAAAAGAGTATAAAAGGTAAAGTTTATATATTAGGAGATGATATCAATACAGATCAAATTTTAACTGCTTAATACATGACAATTAAAACAGCAACAAAAGAAGGCTATAAAGAATTAGGCTCTTTGGCCATTTCAAGCTTATCAGAAGACGAATTGCCTTTTATAAATAAAATACCTAGTATCTGATATACTTGTTAATTAAAAATTCCTTAAGAAGCAAACAGATTTTTTTCTTCAAATTTGATGATTAATTCTTGATTCAAATTTATGCAATTATCATATTTGGATAATAACAATGGATTAATAATATTCTGAGCTGATAAAATAGACAATCTCTTTAAACATTCAAATGATATACTCACATTATGAGGATTAAATAATATATTATTATAGTTTAAAGATGATAATATATCTAAGCTAGGTTGTTTAATCTCATAAAAATTCAAAGCAACACCTTTAATAATTTTGTTTTTCAGAGCCGCTGATAAAGCTTCTCTATAAATGATAGGACCTCTTGCTGTATTAATTAAAAAAGAGGTCCTTTTCATTTTTACTATTTGTTGATAATCCATTAAATTAATTGTTATTTCATTGAATGTACAATGCAAAGATACAAAATCTGAAGCAGTTAATAGTTTTTCTTTAGAAACTTTTTCAGCACCATGATTAGCTGCTTTTTAATTCGATGCATAAGGGTCATAAGCTAAAATTTTCATGCCAAAAACTGAAGAAAATATGGATGAAACCTTTGATCCTATTGATCCTAATCCAATTATACAAAGAGTTTTTTGATTTATATCAAAAGTATTGATAGTATTGCGTATAGAATAGTTGTAATTTTTTACACAAAAATGATTTAATAATAAGTTTTTAGCTAAACCAAGTATTAATAAACTGGTATGCTCTGCAACAAAAATAACAGAAACTTTAGGATTATTCACAACTAAAATAGTTTCATGTGTAGCACTCTTAATATCTATATTATCAGTTCCTCGTCCTGATGAACAAATGAATAAAAGATTAGGTAAACCTTTAATAAAAGATTTATTAATTTTAATTAGATAGCAAACTATTAAAGCTACAGTTTACTTTTTACTACATTGTCAAAAATAAGATCATTTTTGACTGTAACTATTTCAAAATTATATCCTATTAAAATATCTAATCCTATTTCATCATACATACTACAAACAACCAAAATTGTCTTATTCATATTCTAGTTTTAGATAATATTTGTACACAATTTAATAAAGCTTCAAATAATTTATCCAAATTCTCAAAATTAACAGAAGAAAAGCAAATTCAAATATGATTTTGATTTAAAATGTTAATCACTATATCTTGTTTATTCAAAAATTTACGCACCTCAAAAGCAAAAGTATTTATAGTTTTTAAAGTTAAAAAAAAGCCTGAATTACATAAATAAATATAAAAATATCTAAAAAAATTTTGTTGCGCTAACAGTGGTATAATTTCGTACTTGATATACTGAAATCTTAATTTAAGAGTATAAAAATAGAATTGAATTCTTTTAACCTAGATTTATTTTCTATACAACGTAAAGTGGCTAATTGAGCCGATTTACAAACAGTATATAAATATCCTCGAACTAAAGCTGCAACTTTCGCCTCTAAAATCTCTGATTGAAAACTAGGTAAGCCAAACGTAAGACTTGCAACTCGATTCCCATATACTAAGTCTTCTTTAGTAGAACCTTTAGCTAGTACTGGAATAATGTAAGGAGAATTCTTTTTAACTAAAAATGAGAATATAGATTCTTGACAAACGTCTTCATAAAAAAACCATAGCCTGCTTCATCTACAATTACAACTACTGTTTTTTTTAACTCTGTAGTGTAGTCTACAATCACATTGACAATGCTCTGCATTTGCTGATAACTAGTAGTGTATCCTTTAGGATTATTAGGAAAGTTAAAAAAAACAAACTTAGGTCTAGAATTATTCGATTTTCCACATAACATCTCACGAAATCCAATAATATTAAATTTATTAGCTGAGAACATAGAATATTTTCTTAGATTTACTTGGCCAAAGATACTGCTCAACTTAATAAACAATTTTTTGATTCTCTGAAACAAGAATTAGCTATCAAAAAAAATGAAGCTGATGTGTTTCCCACTAAGTTAGTAAAAAGTTCCAAAAAAGTAAAGCTAGCACATAGAACAATGCAAATGCAACGTGAAAAAATAGAGGAGCTAAAAGGTAAGGAACCATTTACTCGTAAAATCGGTGGAATTATCAACTTACCTATAAATTATCATTTGCTTTATCTTTCCCATACTTAATTAAAAAACGAATATTAATTATAATAATTATAAGCCTGTTTGTAGAGTTTCTTTAGGAATGCCTATAAAAGAGGCTTCTTTGGGTAAGGTGGTACCTTTACACACTGCATATTAAGGAGGTGGACATGAAAAGTCTGCTCAAACTCAATTAAACAATGATAATACTGAATCTAGAAATAATTTATCATGGTATGAAGCTATTAATAATGTCGCCAATCAGTATACAAATTCTGTTAGTTATAAGAGTAATTGTATACCTTCAAATCATTTTAGAGGAGATTTAAATTTATCATCGCAGTCTTATTCTAATACTTCAGCGAATCCTAATACGTCATCTATGCTTTCTACTCAAGCAACTGCAGATACGAATAGTAACTTGCCTCCGTTAGGTTTGCAGACTGTACCAGAATTAAAAATATCGCAAACAGATTTATATCTTGCAGCCCGTTTTGTTGTTTCTATAATGTTTGTATAAAATTATTGATTAGATGTAGATATATTAATATAAGCAAAATACTTAGATTATTTCTATATGTTTTATTTGTATTGGCGATGTTCTATTTGAGTTTTTATCTCACTGTAATAACACTGATGGCTTTACCTTTTAGCAGTCGTTTATTTCAACTGACTTCTGATAACCTACCAGCTGGAATTTGTTATTTTATAATTTGTTATATTCATCAAGTTTATCATCAACACGTCTCCAAGGTCTTATAGGCCTTATTTTTGTAGTGTTAAGTATGTCTATTCTGCAATTCAATGTATTGTGTGATAGTTTTATCTTTATATCCTATCAGGTTTCGTCGTCATTCTGATAGTTTAAGTTTAGATGAATCGAACATTGCAAATATTCAATTACCTTCATTTTCTGATCTTCAAGATGAAGCTAAAAACTTGAATATTACATGATCATGGATTTAATAGAAAGTTTAGTTTAAATCTTTTAAATTTTGTTGGTTGTATGATATTTAGCTTGATCTTTATCATCTATTTTTTCATGATCAGTTAATTGATGGCATTTTTAATTGATAGTTTTAGGTAATTTTATGGAATCATTAAAAAATCTCCAGCTTACTTTCGACAAAATGGATCTTGATCTTGAATCTGAGTCAAGTAAAAACTTGTTAAAGAGTACTAAATTACAAAATAATGATTTAGACAAAACAAAAGAAGATAATTATATAGATTATTAGTATAATTATGAAAAATTTTTTGGAAACTAAAGTAGATTTAGAAGAAAACTACATTGTTAAAATTAGTTTAAGTATTGTTTATCATTTTCTAAAATAACAATGATAAGTATTCATGATGCGTTGACGGAATATTATACAATGAATTTTCTATTTAAGCTAAAATATGATAGTACATCTATCTCTTTAAAGAGTCTGTATTTTTTGATTACAGAAATAATTCTCAAGAAGTATATTTGTTCTGCTCAAATTAAGCTTATTCAATGGCAATTTATGACTATAACAAATATCACCGAAGAATTTATTGCTCATCTTCCTATTAAGCATTGCAATGGATTATTAGACTTTGACTATAGGTAAAGTATCTATATTTCATCATTTTGTATATCATCTATATAATTCGAAGGTAAACCCTTTTATGTTTGCCATTAAAGGTATTCCTCATCAGAGTATGGAAAATCCAGAATTTGTCAGAAAAACAGAGTCTATATCTGCAATTTTTATGGATAATCTCCCAATTGTTGATCAGGATTCTAAAGTGTCACAGTATTTCAAATTTGTTAGAAAAGGTTCTCGTCTATCTTATGGTCAATATAACTCTAAAAGCTATCAGGAAATCACTGCAGCGTATCCTTGAGGATTAAAAAAAATAAGTAAGAAGGTACCTCTTAAAGTCTCTTCTAAAACCAAGTTAAAGAAGCAAGAATGACTAATCATTATGTTATGTTATCTTATCTTATCAAATTGGATACAAGCAATAGTAAGAATTTATATACATAATGACAGTCACAGGACTCCAAAAATTAAGATCTATATGAGAGAATCGTAAGGCTAGACAAAGAAGATACGTAGCAGCCAAAAAGCAAGAGATTTTACTCAAATTAGTCTATGGATCAAATATGATAAAGTAGCAGCATCACATTTAAAGGTATGTTGAAAGCATTAGACACAAACCAAATCGAAGACATTATAGAGATTATGGTTTGTCAAAGTAGATAGGTATAAGTGCAATCAATTTTGTGAACTTTAGACCGAAATTTATTGTATTCGTAGTCCGGATCTTTTTGGGAAGCTTTTTACCAAAAACCATAAGTAATACATACGTACATACCTCTACTATATACACTATATAAGTGTGTATATACAAGTTGGCAGAAGAAAGAATCCCTAAAAAGAAAAAAAGCAAAATAATAAAAGCCATGATGAAAAGGTGGCATTTTCCATTACGGATTGATTATAAGCATTAATTAATTTAAATATAAATTATGGAGATAAATAAAATTACAGATATTATTTTAACTGATAAAGAACATAATATTCAAGTTATTGTTCATGATATAACTAAAAGTATTGTATCTTCTAATAGTTCATCTGAGTATTTTAAGTATAGTAAAGAATATAGAATTAAATAAAAATATTAGAACTAAACTTGAAAATTATACAAAATTAAAAGATAATAAATACATTAATACAAAATGGCTTGTGTGCAAAAATCTCTCAAAACTTGGAGATAAACTTATCGTGTCAATTGGTCTATTAGGAACAAAACTTGGAATGACTCAGCTTTTTAATCCAAAAGGTAGTGCTATACCTGTAACCGTTTTACGGTTAGGCCCATGCATGATTACACAAATAAAGAATAAATCATCTCACGGATATCAAGCTATTCAAATTGGATATATAGAGTCTAACAAAAATCAGCGAACAAAACCTGAAATTGGACATTTAAATAAAATTGGTGCACCATATTTAAAATATTTACAAGAGTATAAAGTAAATTCTTTAGAAAATTTTAGTTTAGGCCAAATTATCACAGTAGACAAACTGAAAATAGGAACATTTATTAATGTGTCAGGCTTCAGTATTGGCAAAGGATTTACTGGTTATCAAAAAAGACACCATTTCAGCCGAGGACCTATGACACATGGCTCAAAAAATCATCGACAACCTGGATCCATAGGTGCCGGAACAACACCAGGAAGAGTATTTCCAGGAAAAAGAATGGCTGGCCGTATGGGGAATAATAAAGTTACAGTAAAGAATTTACAAATTATTGATATAAATTTAGAACAAAACATTGTAGTAGTAAAAGGAGCTATACCTGGTAAACCTGGCAGTATTATAAGTATTAAAACAAAGTAAATAAATGGTTACTAAACATAAATTAAAATATCCTGTATTAACAGAAGAAACTAATAACAAAAATTTTAAAGAAATTATATTACGAGTTAGTGAAAACAATGAAATGTATATTATACACCGAGCACTTATTCAACAAATGAATAAAAAAAGGCAAGGTACAGCAAATACAAAAACTCGTAGCGAAATACAAGGTGGCGGAAAAAAACCATGGAAACAAAAAGGAACAGGTAGAGCAAGAGCAGGCTCAATTAGATCACCTTTATGGAAAGGTGGAGGTGTAATTTTTGGACCTAAAAGAAAAAATTATGATACAAAAATCAATAAGAAAGAAAAACAACTAGCATTAAGAACTTTAATCTATAATAAATTCAAACACACATTGGTTACGGAGGATTTAGTAAAAAATATTAAAAAACCAAACACTAAATCAATCCTAAAAATAATTAAAAATTTAAGTATAGATATAGGAAAACAAACAAAAATTTTAATTATTGTTGCTTATAAAAATTCTAATTTACATTTGTCACTTCGTAATCTACCAAATATAGAACTAATAACAGCAAATCAGCTGAATATTCTTGCTATACTTAAAGCTGATAAAATTATTATTACGGTCAATGCATTAGATAAAATTAACGAGGTATATAATGCCTAAAATAGAAAAAAGAACATTGTTAAACATAGTAAAACATCCTATAATTACAGATAAAGCTACTAAATTACTTGAAGATAATCAGTATAGCTTTGCTGTAGAACGCAGAGCTAATAAACTAGCTATAAAGCAAGCAATTGAATATATTTTTAATGTACGTATCAAAAATATCAATACATGCAATACACCTCCAAACAAAAAACGAGTAGGTAAATTTACTGGCAAAACAGCAAATTATAAAAAAGCTATAGTGACATTAAAAAATAAATATAGTATTAATTTGTTTCCAGATAGTTAATTTTATACTTAAAATTATAATAATGATATGGCAATTCGTTTATACAAAGCATATACACCAGGTACTAGGCATAGAACTGTTTCAACATTTAGAGAACTCACAACAGATAAACCAGAAAAATCGTTATTAAAAAAAAATCATCGCCATAAAGGTCACAATCATCGAGGTGTTATTACTTCTAGACATAAAGGTGGTGGGCATAAAAAAAGATATCGATTCATAGACTTTAAAAGAAACAAACAAAACATAAAAGGTAAAGTTGCTAGTATTGAATATGATCCTAATCGAAATGCAAGAATAGCATTACTTCATTATGAAGATGGAGAAAAGAGATATATTTTATATCCAAGAACACTGAAAATAGGTAAAGTAGTTATGTCTGGATTATATGCGCCTATAGAAGTAGGTAATGCTTTACCTCTATCAGAAATACCTTTAGGTACTGCCGTACATAACATAGAATTGACATCAGGTAAAGGTGGACAAATTGTAAGAGCTGCTGGTACATATGCACAAATAGTTGCAAAAGAAGGTAATTTTATAACTTTGAAATTACCTTCAAATGAAGTAAGAATAATACGCAAAGAATGTTATGCTACCATTGGTCAAGTAGGCAATATAGATGCAAGCAACATTACGATTGGTAAAGCAGGTAGAAATAGATGGTTAGGCAAAAAGCCAAAAGTAAGAGGTGTGGTTATGAATCCTGTAGATCATCCACATGGAGGAGGGGAAGGGCGTTCACCTATTGGTAGATCTCATCCCGTTACACCATGGGGAAAGCCTACTTTAGGAATTAAAACTCGCTGCACAAAAAAATACAGCAATCGCTACATACTTAGACGTCGAAAATAAATAATCAATAATAAAAAATGTCAAGATCTTTATCCAAAGGCCCTTATATAGAATCAAAACTATTAAAAAAAATAGAACAGTTAAATGCAAACGGTATAAAAGAAACAATCAAAACATGGTCCAGATCATCTACTATAATACCTAATATGGTTGGACATACTATTGCTGTATATAATGGCAAGCAACACTTTCCAGTATTTATTTCTGACCAAATGGTTGGACATAAATTAGGTGAATTTGTACCAACAAGAAATTTCAGAAGTCATATAAAAGGTGACAGAAAAACAAGAAGATAAATATAAATTATACATGAAAAATAATAATCAAGAGACCAAAGCAGTGGGTAAATATCTAAGATTATCACCAATAAAAGTACGCAGAGTATTAGATCAGATTAGAGGTAAATATTATCAAGAAGCAATACTCATACTAGAATTTATGCCTTATAAACCATGCATTATAATAAAAAAAATACTTGAATCAGCTGTACATAATGCTACTTATAATAATGAAGGACATAAAAATAAACTAAAAATAATAGAAGCTTTTGCTGATGAGGGACCAAAATTAAAACGATTCCAACCAAGAGCGCAAGGTAGAGCCTTTCCTATACATAAACCAACATGCCATATAACAATCAAATTACAAAATTTATAAAATACATTTAAATTCGATATGGGACAAAAAACACATCCACTGGGGTTTAGAATAGGAATAACACAAAAACATAAATCTTCTTGGTATGCAAATAAGAAGAAATATGCAAAACTTTTACAAGAAGATTATCAAATTCGATCGTATATTAATAATAAATTGAGTAATGCAAGTATATCATTAATTCATATTCACAGAAAAGTCGATCAAATAGAAATAGATATTCATACAGCTAGACCAGGTATTGTTCTTGGGAAAATGGGAAGTGGTATAGAAAATTTAAGAAAACAAATAACAAAAAAATTAGAAGATAATAAACAAATTCGTATTAATGTAATTGAAATTAGAGAACCTGACCAAGAAGCTAATTTAATTGCTGAATTTATTACACAGCAATTAGAGAAAAGAATAGCTTTTCGACGCGCTGTGCGACAAGGTGTTCAAAGATCGCAAAAAGCAAATATTAAAGGAATTAAAGTTCAAATATCTGGTAGACTTAATGGTGCTGAAATAGCACGCAGTGAATGGGTCAGAGAAGGTAGAGTTCCTTTACAAACATTAAGAGCGAATATTGATTATTCATATAAAACAGCTCAAACAATTTATGGAATCTTAGGTGTGAAAGTTTGGATTTTTAAAGGAGAAAAATTAACTTCATCAAAGATGAATATAAGTAAAAATGATAACAATATATTAAAATCATAAATATGCTCAGCCCCAAAAAAAACAAATTCAGAAAACAGCATCGTGGACGTATGAGAGGAATTGCATTTAAAGGTAATACAATTGCTTTTGGCGAATATGCTTTGCAAGCGCTGGAGCCTGTATGGTTAACGTCTCGACAAATTGAAGCAGCAAGAAGAACGATTACAAGGTGTGTGAAAAGAGGTGGAAAATTATGGATACGAGTATTCCCAGATAAATCTGTAACAGCAAGACCTGCAGAAACAAGAATGGGATCAGGAAAAGGAGCACCTGAATACTGGGTTGCAGTTATAAAACCTGGACATATTTTATTTGAAATATCAGGTGTATCAAAACAAGCAGCTGAACAAGCTATGAAATTAGCATCTTATAAATTACCTATACATACAAAATTTATTACTAAAACAAGCGTAAAAACTTAAATATGGCTTTTAATAAAATAAATAATATAAAAAGTTTAACTGATCAAGAAATTGCACAACAAATAATAGAAATAAAAAAAGAACTTTTTCAACTAGAAATAAAAAAATCAACTCGACAATCCTTTAAGCCTCATATATTCAAGCATAAAAAACATAAGCTTGCTCAACTATTAACATTAGAAACACAAAAATTTTAACTTTTATATTATATCTATATGCCTAAAAAAGAAACGATAGGAACAGTCATTAGTAACAAAATGCAAAAAACTATAACAGTTGCTGTTAAAACAAAAATTGCGCATAAAAAATACAATAAAATTATGACAAAAACAAATAAATACTATGCGCATGATGAAAAAAATGAATGCCAAGTAGGAGATATTATTAAAATACAAGAAACAAGGCCTATAAGTAAAAATAAGCGCTGGAAATTAGTATATAAAATTATCAAATAATACAAATAATGATACAAAATCAAAGTTATTTAACTGTTGCTGACAATAGCGGTGCAAGAAAAATTATGTGTATAAGAGTATTAGGAACAAGTAATCCTAATTATGCAAGTATTGGCGATATAATTATTGGAGTAGTGAAAGATGCATCTCCGAATATGCCAGTAAAAAAGTCAGATATAGTAAGAGCTGTTATAGTAAGAACTAAAAAAACTTTGCGGCGAATTGATGGTATGAGCATAAGGTTTGATGACAATGCAGTTGTGATAATTAACCAAGAAAATAATCCCAGAGGTACAAGAGTTTTTGGGCCAATTGCGCGAGAATTACGTGATAAAAATTTTCCAAAGATAATATCTTTAGCTCCGGAGGTTGTATAATGACTAAAACAAAACATAAAATACATGTCAAACAGGGCGATACAGTAAAAATCATTTCTGGTAGTAATAAAGGTAAAATAGGAGAAATTATAAAAGTTATATCAAAGACAGGAAGAGTAATAGTAAAAAATATAAATATAAAAAATAAACACATACATCCAAAGCAAGAAGGTGAAACAGGAAAAATTATTCAATTTGAAGCTCCTATAGATAGCTCTAATGTGATGCTATATAGCAAAAATCATAAAATTGCTAGCAGATATAATTACATAGTAAATGATAAAAATATTAAAATTAAACAAAGAATTTTAAAAAAAAACAAAGAAATAATAGACAATAAAAATCATGAATAATTCATTAAAACGACTATACTATGAGAAGATTTGTCCTGATTTAATAAAGAAGTTTAACTATAAAAATATTCACGAAATACCTAAGTTAGTGAAAATTACACTCAATAGAGGAATAGGAGAAGCTTCACAAAATACTAAAGCTCTTGAGAAAAGTATAGAAGAGTTTACATTAATCACAGGTCAAAAACCTATTGTCACACGTTCTAAAAAATCTATCGCTGGCTTTAAAATTCGTGAAGATGTTCCAGTAGGTGTAACAGTAACACTAAGAAAAGAAAAAATGTACGATTTTTTAAATAAACTTATTAATTTATCACTACCAAGAATTAGAGATTTTAGAGGTATTAGTACTAAACATTTTGATGGTCGCGGAAATTATAATATAGGATTAAGAGAACAATTAATATTCCCTGAAATAGAGTATGATAATGTAGATAAAATTAGAGGTATGGATATTGCGATAGTAACTACAGCAAAAAATGATAAGGAAAGTCTGGCCCTTTTAAAACGATTTGGCATGCCTTTTTACAAATAGATATTTAAAAACAAATGGAGAATGAAAATAGTGGTTAATGATACAATTGCAGATATGCTAACACGTATTCGTAATGCAAATTTAGCAAAACACCAAATCGTTCAGGTTCCTGCAACTAAAATGACACGAAATATTATTAAAGTACTCAGAGAAGAAGGATTTATATATGAATTTGAAGAAATTGGAGACCGCTTACGAAATTACTTGCTAATATCATTAAAATACAAAGGGAAAAATAAACAGCCTGTAATTACAGCCTTAAAAAGAGTAAGCAAACCAGGCTTAAGAGTATATGCTAATCATAGAGAATTACCAAAAGTTTTAGGAGGAATTGGAATCGCTATTATTTCAACATCTAAAGGTGTAATGACTGATCGTCAAGCAAGATACAGTGGTTTAGGCGGTGAAGTTCTTTGTTATATATGGTAAATTATACTAATACTAATACAGGAAATAAATATAATAATTATGTCTAGAATTGGTAAAAAAATTATTATTCTTCCAAAAAAGGTAAACGCAGATATTAAAGAATCATTAATTTCGATAAGAGGCCCAAAAGGAAAATTGTCTTATAAATTATCTAAACTAATCAATATTGAACAAAAAAACAATCAACTTAAACTAAGAATTAACAATATAGACAAAGAATCAAAAGCATTATATGGATTATCTAGAACTATTATTAATAATATGGTAATTGGAGTATCCGATGGATTTTCAAAAAGATTAGAAATTCAAGGTGTTGGATACAGAGCTCAAATTGATGGTAAAAATTTAGTGCTTAATGTAGGCTATAGTCACACTATAAAAATCATACCGCCTGAAGGTATTTCTATAGCGATAGAAAATAACACACATATAATGGTGTCTGGGATAAACAAAGAAATAGTAGGGCAAGTTGCAGCAAAAATTAGAGAAGTAAGACCTCCTGAACCATATAAAGGTAAAGGTATTCGATATTTAGGTGAAAAAGTTAGAAGAAAAGTAGGTAAAGCAGGAAAATAAAAAGTATCTATGAAAAAGAAAATTGAAGGAACATCTTATCGTCCTCGTCTTTATGTTTTTAGATCAAATAAACATATTTATGCTCAAATTATAGACGATACAAAAAAACAAATACTGGCAAGTAGTTCTAGCATTGCTAAAGATGTTAAAAAATATACTCAAGCAAAACACAACGCAAACTGTGAAATATCTAAAGTTATTGGTCAAGACATAGCATCTAAAGCCATAAAGCAAGGTATTAGTAAAGTAGTTTTTGACCGCGGTAATAAAATATACCATGGAAGAATTAAAGCATTAGCTGATGCTGCTAGAGAGAAAGGTATAAACTTTTAAAAGACAAACAATAATTAATTATGAAAAAAAAGAACATCAAAAATAAAGATCAAGATACAATATGGGAAGAGCGTGTAGTTCAAGTAAGAAGGGTCACAAAAGTAGTAAAAGGAGGAAAAAAACTTAGTTTTAGAGCTATTCTAGTTGTAGGTAACGAAAAGGGACAAATTGGAGTTGGAGTAGGCAAAGCAAGTGACGTAATCGGTGCTGTCAAAAAAGGTGTAACTGACGCAAAAAAACATCTGATAAATATACCTCTAACCAAATCAAATTCTATTCCTCATCCTATTAAAGGTATATCAGGAGCAGCAAAAGTAATTATTAAACCTTCTGCGACTGGTTCTGGTGTTATTGCAGGAGGATCAGTCAGAACAGTATTAGAACTGGCAGGAGTAAAAAATATTTTGGCAAAACAATTAAGATCTGGAAATACACTAAATAACGCACGTGCTGCTATTAATGCATTAGCTAATCTAAGAACATTTACTGCAACTGCTAAGGATAGAGATATTAGTACAAATACACTTTATGAGATTAGATAATTATAAAAAAGTAGATTATTATTCATATAAAAACTCTCTATTAGACTTAAACCAATAATTCAACAACAGTTCCCAAAAATATATGTAGAATGAAAAGCAAAATTAAACTTAAGCAAAAAGCTTTTATAACATTAATAATATTAATCATTGCAAGATTAGGTATCTTTATACCTGTACCTGGTATAGATCATAATTCTTTTGATAATAGTGTTGGGCAAAATGGATTAGTTAGTTTTTTAAATATTTTTTCAGGTGGAGGTTTTTCCACTATAGGAATCTTTGCATTAGGAATAGTACCTTATATTAATTCATCTATTATTATGCAAATAATAATAAAGATTATTCCTGAATTAGAAAATTTACAAAAAGAAGAGGGAGAATCAGGTAGACACAAAATTACACAAATAACGAGATCCTTAACACTAGTATGGGCATTATTACAAAGTTTTGCAATAGCTTTTTGGATAAAACCATACGTATTTAACTGGGATAAATACTTTATAATAGATTGTGTACTTACATTAACCACAGGATCCATGATTATTATGTGGTTCTCTGAAGTAATTACTGAATATGGAATAGGAAATGGAGCTTCTTTATTGATTTTTCAAAATATTGTTTCTGGAATACCTAAAATTTTCATGCAATATACTACTAATATTTATAATTCACAAACAATTATTAATATTTTCCTACTATTAATATTATTTATATTAATGTTAACAATTACAATTCTTATTCAAGAAGGAAAAAGAAAAATCATAATTATTTCAGCAAGACAACTCAGTAAAATTCAAGAATTAAACCCTCAAAGCTATATACCTTTAAAATTAAATCAAAGTGGTGTTATGCCACTTGTCTTTGCATCTGCAGCTATGGCTTTGCCTCCTTACTTATCCCAAATAATATCCAATCAAACTATAAACAAATTATGTTACCCATTTTTTCCTAATAATTACTTATATTTACCCACATACTGCTTCTTAATTATCATATTTAGCTATTTTTACTCATCAATTATATTAAATCCAGAAGACATTGCCAAAAATTTAAAAAAAATGGGCTCAAGTATACCAAGCATAAGACCAGGTATAGACACCACTATATATTTAACACATATTTTACATAAATTAACTTTTTTAGGATCTATATTCTTATTCATTATAGCTTTAGTACCATCTATAATATCAAAAGTAACAAATATTAATTCTTTTAAAGGATTAGGTATTACATCACTATTAATTTTAGTTGGCGTTTCTATCGATACAGCAAAACAAATACAAACATATATCATATCCCAACAGTATGATAATATGATAGAATAATCTAAAATTAATTCAGTTAATAAGTAAAAGTTTAATTAAGTTAATATAAAATTAAATTATAAAGCAACACCAATATATACACTTTACATAATTATGAAAGTTAGACCATCTGTAAAAAAAATGTGTGAAAAATGCCGTATTATACGTAGACACAGAAGAGTAATGGTAATTTGTGAGAATCCTAAACATAAACAAAGACAAGGATAAAATAATATTATATATTTAATAGAATAGGCAATAAAATTATGGCTAGAATTGCAGGAGTAGACCTTCCTAGAAATAAAAGAATTGAAATTGGATTAACCTATATATATGGAATAGGGCTATCTCGCTCTCAAGAAATATTGAACAAAATTGGTCTTGACGGTAACATCTTAGTAAGTAATTTAAATGATGAACAAATAGTTGCTATTAGGACCATCTTAAATAATGAATATCAAATCGAAGGAGATTTAAAAAGAGTCGAATCAATCAATATTAAAAGACTGATGGAAATTAACTCTTACAGAGGTAAAAGACATCGAACAGGCTTACCATTAAGAGGTCAAAGAACAAGAACTAATGCAAGAACACGACGAGGAATTAAGAAAACGATGACAGGCAAAAAGAGAGCACCTCGTAAATAACTATTACTATTTACCATAACAAAACATTATACATGGCTAGACAAATAAAAAAAGGTAACAGTAAAAATAAAAAAAATGCTATTAATGGAATAGCGCACATAAAATCTACCTTTAATAATACTATTATAACTATAACAGACTTAAAAGGAGAAACTATATCATGGTGTTCATCTGGAGCAAGTGGATTTAAAGGCGCCAAAAAAGGCACGCCTTTTGCGGCACAAATAGCAGCAGAAAAAGCAGCTAAGCAAGCTTTAGATCAAGGCATGAAACAAACTGAAGTAATGATTAATGGGCCTGGAGCTGGAAGAGAAACAGCGGTTAGAGCATTGCAAGCAACTGGAATAGAAATAACTTTAATAAAAGACATAACACCTGTGCCGCATAACGGATGCAGACCACCTAAAAAACGAAGAGTATAGCCTTACTTAATATCTTAATAGTCTGTTTATTATATATATATAAAAAGGAACTTTCTTCAATGACTCATTTTGAAATAGAATGCATAGAGTCAAGAACAGAAGGAGCTCGTGAACAATATGGCCATTTTATCTTAGAACCTTTAAAACAAGGACAAGGTATTACTGTAGGCAATTCATTAAGAAGAACCATATTATCTGATCTACAAGGTACTGCTATAGTTGCTGTAAGAATAGCGGGTATAAATCATGAATTTTCCACGATTACAGGTGTAAGAGAAGATGTATTAGAAATACTTTTAAACCTTAAAGAAGTTGTATTAAAAAGTTATACTAAAGAACCTCAAATAGGCAGAATTAGAATACAAGGACCAGCTATAATAACGGCTGGCTTATTTGATTTACCAACTGACATAAAAGTTATTGACCCGAAACAATATATTGCAACTATATGTAATCATACTATTTTTGAAATGGAATTTCGTATTGAACAAGGAAGTGGGTATCGTATCGTAGATAAAGGTATTGACAACCAATCAATCGATTTTTTACAAATAGATGCTGTATTTATGCCAGCAAAAAAGTTCAACTATATAGTTGAAGAAAAACGCATTAGCTCAACATTGATACAAGAAAAATTATCTCTAGAAATATGGACAAATGGAAGTTTATCTCCTCAAGAAGCAATAAGCCAGGGAGCACATTTACTAACCAATTTATTTCATCCTCTAACAAACATCGACTTTCAGCCTGCTAATATCAATAATATAGAAAATGAGCAACCTATAAACCAAGTCTTAATTGAAGAACTTCAATTATCTGTGCGTGCCTATAATTGCTTAAAAAGAGCACAAATACACTCTATTTCTGATTTATTAGATTATTCACAAGAAGAATTATTAGAAATCAAAAATTTTGGACAAAAATCTGCAGAAGAAGTCATAGAAGCATTAAAGGCAAAATTAGGTATTAGCTTACCAAAAGAAAAAAGTTAATTTAATATTAAATAAATATAAATTCGAATTTTAATACAAATAAGTACTTAAAAATAATATAATTAAATCAGAATTAAATATTAATATAAATTATGAATACTACATATATACCCAAAAATAATATAGAAAAAAGATGGTATTTAATAGATGCAAGTAATCAGAACTTAGGTCGATTAAGTACACAAATAGCTATAATTTTAAGGGGTAAAAACGATGTTAAATATACACCTTTTCTAAATATACAATCTTATATAGTAGTTACGAACGCACAAAAGGTATATATAACCGGACAAAAAAAATATCAAAAAACATATAAAAGGCATTCTGGTCGACCAGGCGGGTTAATTACAGAAACTTTCGAACAATTAAATAAAAGACAACCAAATAGAATAATAGAAAAAGCAGTTAAAGGTATGCTACCTAAAGGTCCTTTAGGTAGAAAGCTTTTTACTCAACTAAAAGTTTATTCAAACAATAATCATCCACATGAAGCACAAAAACCTAAAAATATTACAATACAATAAAAATATAAAAATAAACAATACATACAAAGAATGGCTATTTTATCTAATAACTTAAAGGTCGCTTATTCAGGAACTGGTAGAAGAAAAACATCCATTGCAAGAGTTAGATTGATACCTGGTTCAGGAAAATTAATTATCAACGGAATTCCTGGTGAATCATATCTGCAATTTAGCCCTAACTACTTGCGTATATCATATGGACCTTTAAAGATACTAGGATTAAGTAAAGAATATGATATACATGTAAAAACTGAAGGTGGAGGTCTAACAGGACAAGCAGATGCAATAAGGCTAGGTATTGCAAGAGCATTATGTACTATTAATCCTGAAAATCGTATTGCATTAAAGTCTGAAGGATTCCTTACTCGCGATGCTAGAGTAAAAGAAAGAAAAAAATATGGATTGCGTAAAGCACGCAAAGCACCTCAATACTCAAAACGTTAAAAATAATTATTATAAAATTATTAAATACATTTCAATGGCTAAAAAAAACATACATCCTAAATGGTATCCAGAATCTAAAGTTTATTGCGATGGTAAACATATAATGACAATTGGATCAACTAAACCAGAACTACATGTTGATATATGGTCTGGAAACCATCCTTTTTTTACTGGCTCACAAAAAATTATAGATACTGAGGGCCGTGTAGAAAGATTTATGCGTAAATACAATTTAAAAGATATAGAAAAAACAATTAATCTATAATTCAATTAGAATATAATTGCTAAAATAGAAAAGTTTGACAGGCTATCATACAATATTTATAATATAAAGGATATTCAATTAAATATGAATATAAATATATATCACTAATGCCAACAATTCAACAATTAGTAAGATCTGAAAGAAAAAAATCTAAGAAAAAGACTAAATCTCCCGCATTAAAAGCTTGTCCACAAAGAAGAGGAGTTTGTACAAGAGTATATACAACAACACCTAAAAAACCTAATTCCGCTTTGCGAAAAGTAGCAAGAGTTAGATTAACCTCTGGCTTTGAAGTAACAGCATATATACCTGGTATTGGACATAATATTCAAGAACACTCAGTGGTTTTAATTCGAGGTGGTCGTGTAAAAGATTTACCTGGAGTAAGGTATCATATAATAAGAGGTACTCTTGACTCTTCTGGAGTCAAAGATAGAAACAATAGTCGTTCAAAATACGGAACCAAAAAACCAAAAGCATAAAATATAATACTATATTACAAATATATATAATTAATCTAAATGTCTCGTCGTAATACAGCAAATAAAAGATTTACTTCGCCTGATCCTATATACAATAGTAAACTAATTAATATGTTAACAGTACGTATATTAAAAAGTGGAAGAAAAGGAATAGCACAAAAAATTATATATGAAGCATTAGATATAATTAAAGAAAAAACATCGAATAATCCTTTACAAATCTTGGAAAAAGCGATTCGAAATGCTACTCCACTTGTAGAAGTTAAAGCAAGAAGAGTAGGTGGGTCTACTTATCAGGTACCAATGGAAGTAAGAGCCTATAGAGGAACAAATCTTGCTTTAAGATGGCTAACTAAATTTTCAATAGAAAGATCTGGTAAAAGCATGGCCTCTAAACTTGCAAATGAAATAGTGGATGCTTCAAATGAAAGTGGAAATACTATACGTAAAAAGGAAGAAACACATCGTATGGCAGAAGCAAATAAGGCATTTGCTCATTATAGATATTAGAAATTAAAAATATATAATTAATAATTTAATTTAATATAAAAAAATTAAGGAATACAGATATATGGCACGTGCAAAATTTGAACGTAAAAAACCTCATGTCAACATTGGCACAATTGGACATGTAGATCATGGTAAAACTACATTAACTGCTGCAATATCTGCAACTTTAGCAGCAGCAAGTGATACAAAAGCAAAAAAATTTGATGAAATAGATGCTGCTCCTGAAGAAAAAGCGAGAGGAATTACGATCAATACTGCACATGTCGAATATGAAACTAAAAGTAGACACTATGCTCATGTGGACTGTCCAGGACATGCTGATTATGTAAAAAATATGATCACTGGAGCTGCTCAAATGGATGGCGCTATTTTAGTAGTTTCTGCAGCAGATGGACCAATGCCACAAACAAGAGAACATATTTTATTAGCAAAACAAGTAGGTGTACCCAATATAGTAGTATTTTTAAATAAACAAGATAAAGTTGATGATGATGAATTATTAGAATTAGTCGAGCTAGAAGTTCGAGAACTTCTAGTACAATACGATTTCCCTGGAAATAATATACCATTTGTTGCTGGATCAGCATTACTAGCTTTAGAAAAAGTAACAAAAAATAATACTATTCAAAGAGGAGAAAATGAATGGGTTGATAAAATTCACCGTTTAATGGATGCTGTAGACAAATACATACCTACTCCTGTAAGAGATATTGAAAAAACATTTTTGATGGCTGTGGAAGATGTCTTTTCCATTACTGGTAGAGGAACTGTAGCTACAGGCAGAATTGAAAGAGGTATTATTAAAGTTGGTGATACAATCGAGATTGTAGGTTTAAGAGAAACAACAACAACTACTATCACTGGCCTAGAAATGTTTCAAAAGACTCTAGATGAAGGTATGGCCGGTGACAACATTGGTATTCTATTAAGAGGTATACAAAAAAAAGATATTGAAAGAGGTATGGTGTTAGCTCAACCAGGCACTATTACTCCACATACACAATTTGAAGCCGAAGTTTATATATTAACTAAAGAAGAAGGCGGAAGACATACACCATTTTTCTCAGGATACCGCCCTCAATTTTATGTTAGAACAACAGATGTGACTGGCACAATTACGCAATTTACCGCTGATGATGGTTCAGAAGCTGAAATGGTAATGCCTGGAGACAGAATTAAAATGAGTGCAGAATTAATCAACCCAATAGCAATTGAGCAAGGCATGAGATTTGCTATTCGTGAAGGTGGTAGAACAGTGGGAGCTGGTGTAGTTTCTAAAATTTTAGAATAAAAAAAATATTATATTATGACAACTTTACAAAAAAGTAAAATCAGAGTTAAACTTAAAGGATATGATCATAATTTACTAACAAAATCTTGTGAAGCAATAATAAATACTATTAACAAAACAAATGTAAAAGCAATAGGTCCTATACCATTGCCAACTAAACGTAAAATTTATTGTGTTCTTCGATCTCCACATGTAGACAAAGATTCAAGAGAACATTTTGAAATAAGATCACATATTAGAATTATAGATATATATGAACCAGTATCACAAACAATTGATTCTTTAATGAGACTCAATATCCCAGCTGGTGTTGATATTGAAGTTAAATTGTAATATAAAAAAGCATATATTAATAAAACAAATAAATGAGAATATATTAATTATATATTCTCGTTTTTATTGATATATTATATTATCATTGCTAATTTAATATAATTCATCTTCTTGATAAGTACGAATAACGCAGTCTGCTTCAGGATATGCGACACATGTTAAAATAAACCCTGCACTTATTTGGTCATCATCTAAAAAAGACTGATCTTCTTGATTAACCTGACCTTCTACAAGCTTTCCTGCACATGTAGAACAAGCACCAGCCCTGCAAGAATATGGTAACTCAAGTCCCGCTTCTTCTGCAGCATCAAGAACAAACACGTCATCATCACATTCTATTTCTTTTTCACTACTACCGTCTTCAAGAATGAAAGTAACATTATAAGTACTCATATATATATTATTTCTCCTTTATTTACTAATAATACTTCAATTAAATAGAAAAGTAAAAATACTAATCTCATATTTAATATAATTAAAACTGACTAGATTAATATATTAATATTCAAACATAAAATAATACTAAATATAAAATATAATGAAAGAATAACCATTTATCTCAAAAAAAAATAAAAATAAAGTCAAAAATTTTTTAAAAAAATTTACAAAATTAATATAATGATAAATACCTTACAAAATTTATCTACCAGTGTTAGTCTAGAATTAAAACCAAGCAATAAAATTAGAAAAAAACTTCGATTTCTATGTATTTATAATGAAACTCAAGCTCTAATTAAGCGTTTATATATACAAATTAAGAGAAGACCTTCAACATTAATTTCTGGAATAATACAACCATTATTATGGTTAATACTATTTGGTGCATTATTTCAAAATGCACCTGTTGGCTTATTAACATCTAATATAAAATATGGAACATTTTTAAGTCCAGGTATAATTACATTTACTGCTTTTACAGGCTCTATAAATGCTGGACTACCATTAATGTTCGATAGAGAATTTGGCTTCTTGAACAGACTTTTAATCTCTCCCTTAATATCTCGTGACTCTTTATTAATTTCTTCTGTTTTTTTTATAACAGCTGTTACAATTATACAAACTTTAACTATTATTATATTTAGTTTTATATTATTTAGGAGTACTCTAAGTATATCCACAATTCTTACTATCCTATTCATAACTTTTTTAATCACTTTAAGTACAGCCAGTTTAAGTATTTGCCTTGCGTTTATTTTACCTGGACATATAGAGTTTTTAGCATTTATTCTTATTATTAATTTACCTATGCTTTTTTCTAGTACAGCTTTAGCCCCATTATCATTTATGCCATATTGGTTACAAATTATTGCTAGTTTAAACCCTCTAACATATGCAATAGAAAGTATTAGACATCTATCTATTACTGATTATTTATACAGTAATCCAATAATTGTGCAAACAATATGGCTTGATCTGCAATTATTTGACAGTATATATATACTTATAATAATTAACATAATTAGTTTGATACTTATCAAAAATATAATTTCTTATAAATTTGAATAAAAAATACAATTATGACTATTATAACAATGTTATAATAGTAAGGTAAGACATATTAGATTAATGACTCAACATAACAGCAAGAATAAAATTTAGCGTAAGAAAGGTAAACTATTAATTTCTTGTTTATAGGAGGCATATATTTAAATGGGACTACCATGGTATCGTGTACATACAGTTGTTCTAAATGATCCTGGACGTCTAATTTCTGTTCACTTAATGCATACAGCTTTAGTAGCTGGTTGGGCAGGATCAATGGCTTTATATGAGTTAGCAGTTTTTGATCCATCTGATCCCGTATTAAACCCTATGTGGCGACAAGGTATGTTTGTAATGCCTTTTATGGCAAGATTGGGTGTAACTGATTCATGGGGCGGCTGGAGTATCACAGGAGAAAGTGTGTCTAACCCTGGCCTATGGAGCTTTGAAGGTGTTGCTATAACACACATCGTATTATCAGGAATGCTATTTTTAGCATCGATATGGCATTGGGTTTACTGGGATTTAGAATTATTTAGGGATCCAAGAACGGGTGAACCCGCATTAGATTTACCAAAAATTTTTGGCATACACTTACTATTATCTAGTTTATTATGTTTTGGCTTTGGTGCATTTCACACAACAGGCCTCTTTGGACCTGGAATTTGGATTTCTGATGCTTATGGTGTTACTGGTAAAGTACAACCTATAGCTCCTGCTTGGGGGCCAGATGGCTTTAATCCTTTTAATCCTAGTGGTATTGCCTCACATCATATAGCAGCTGGCACAGTGGGTATATTAGCTGGACTATTTCATTTAACAGTCAGACCTCCACAAAGATTATACCGAGCATTAAGAATGGGCAATATAGAAACTGTTCTTTCAAGTAGTATTTCTGCTGTTTTCTTTAGTGCTTTTGTAACATGTGGCACAATGTGGTATGGTTCTGCGACCACACCTTTAGAATTATTTGGTCCAACAAGATATCAATGGGATAGTGGATACTTTCAACAAGAAATTGAAAGAAGAGTGGAAAATTCATTAAGCGAAGGCTCAACACCTGAAGAAGCATGGTCCAAAATTCCCGATAAATTAGCCTTTTACGATTATATTGGAAATAATCCTGCTAAAGGAGGATTATTCAGAGCTGGTCCAATGAATAAAGGAGATGGAATTGCTGAAGCATGGTTAGGACATCCAATCTTTCAGGATAAAGATGGTAGAGAATTAACAGTAAGAAGAATGCCAGCATTTTTTGAAACTTTTCCCGTTATCTTAGTAGATAAAGATGGAATTATTAGAGCGGATATACCATTTAGAAGAGCAGAATCAAAATACAGTATAGAGCAAGTAGGAGTAACTGTGAACTTTTATGGCGGTAAACTAAATGGGAAAGTATTCACAGATGCACCAAGTGTAAAAAAATATGCACGCAAAGCTCAATTAGGAGAAGTATTTGAATTTGATAGAACAACTTTAGAATCTGACGGAGTATTTAGAAGTAGTCCAAGAGGCTGGTTCACTTTCGGACATGCTAATTTTGCCCTAATCTTCTTCTTTGGACATTTATGGCATGGCTCTAGAACTATTTTTAGAGATGTATTTGCTGGTATTGGAGCAGAAGTCACAGAACAAGTTGAATTTGGAGCATTCCAAAAATTAGGAGATAGAAGTAGTAAAAAACAAGGTGCAGTATAATCTTGAAATAAATCTTAACTAGATAAATAAGGAGAAAAAAATGGAAGCACTGGTATATGTGTTTTTATTGGTCGGTACTCTAATGGTAATATTCTTTGCAGTTTTCTTTAGAGATCCTCCTCGAATTGCCAAATAAATATAAAAATATATAATATTTCATATAAGATAAATAAAAACCACTCTGAAATTAAATATAATCAATTAGAGTGGTTGGCTTTATAATCAATACACGAAAAAAACTATACTATGCTAAACAATACTATTCTTCATGCTCTTCAAAAGGATCTCTTAATTCTTTTGAGATAGGACCAAAAGCTGTGTATATAGAATATACTGTAATCCCTAATAATAAACTTGAAATAAAAATACTAAGAACTGTTGCAGTTTCCATAAATAAAATACAAATAAAGTTAAGTTATTCCTATAATAATATTATAGATATAATAAAATATAAAAACTGACTAAAAAGACTATGGCACTAAGAACTAGATTAGGTGAAATATTAAGACCTTTAAATTCCGAATATGGAAAAGTGGCTCCAGGATGGGGAACAACTCCAATTATGGCAATATTTATGCTTTTATTTTTTCTATTTTTATTAATTATTCTACAAATATATAATTCTTCATTAATTCTCGAAAATGTAGATGTAGATTGGGCAACATTAAGAAGTTAAACACAATATTTTAATTCGTTAAACTTAAACAATCAAAAACAAAAAGCATTATATTATAATTTATAATGCTTTTTGTTTTATCTAATTTAGTTTACTAAATTCAATTCATTTTCAGCAAAATTATTACTATTAACTCCACTATAGGTTTCTTTAGTAAATCTTACTAAAACAGGATACTTAATATCTTTCTCAACTTTAACTACAGTTCCAGTATCTTGATACCAATAAGACTCTTTTCTTAAAACTTTAACAATTGAACCTTTTTTAATCATTGTATTAATAATAAATTGATATTTTATATTAATAATACCAAGATATTTTATAGAATATAAAAAAGATAAACTTATGTAACCTACATAGATAATTTTTAGACAAAATATTGCCATCTTTACGATCAGATAGTTGCCGATAAAATATTAAAGATGTTACATTCATGTAAGTAGCATACTTAATTAAATTTAAGCATAATTTAATAAACTTACAAGAAAATAATATATTTAATACTTAATAATTATGAAACTATCTTGGAAAACTTTTTTACTCTGGTCTTTACCCATAGTCATAATTAGCTTTTTTTTATGGCAAGGATTCATTGCACCTACCAATAATGAATTAAATAATAATGTAGCTAGTTCAAGAATGACATATGGACGCTTTCTAGAATATCTAGATATGGGGTGGGTAAAACGAGTAGATATGTATGATAATGGACATACTGCTATAGTTGAAGCTGTTGGTCCAGAATTAGGAAATCGAGTACAAAAAATCAGAGTTGAACTACCAGCAAGTGCACCTGAATTAATTATTAAATTAAAAAAAGCAAACATCGACTTAGATGCACATCCAGCTAAGAATACAAGTGCTATCTGGAACTTAATAGGCAATTTACTCTTTCCCTTATTTCTAATAGGTGGCTTAGCTTTTCTATTTCGTAGATCTAATAACACAGGAGGAGGCCCAGGACAAGCAATGTCTTTTGGTAAATCTAAAGCATTATTTCAAATGGAAGCAAAAACAGGCGTGGTTTTTGATGATGTGGCTGGTATCGATGAAGCAAAAGAAGAATTTGAAGAGGTAGTAACATTTTTAAAACAACCAGAATGTTTTACAGCTGTAGGAGCAAAAATACCTAAAGGCGTATTACTAGTTGGGCCTCCAGGAACTGGCAAAACTTTATTAGCAAAAGCAATAGCAGGTGAAGCAAATGTACCATTTTTCAGTATTTCAGGTTCAGAATTTGTCGAGATGTTTGTGGGAGTAGGAGCTTCCAGAGTGAGAGATTTATTTAAAAAAGCAAAAGAAAATGCACCTTGCATTGTATTTATAGATGAAATAGATGCTGTAGGAAGACAAAGAGGAACCGGTATAGGCGGTGGTAATGATGAACGTGAACAAACACTTAATCAATTATTAACTGAGATGGATGGTTTTGAAGGCAATACTGGTATCATTGTAATTGCAGCAACAAATAGAGCAGATATATTAGATTCAGCTTTACTAAGACCAGGACGTTTTGATAGACAAGTAGCAGTAGAAGTACCAGATTTTAAAGGAAGATTAGCCATTTTAAACGTACATGCCCGTAATAAAAAAATAGATCGGAGTGTTTCTTTGTCAATAATAGCGAGAAGAACACCTGGTTTTTCTGGCGCAGATTTAGCTAACTTATTAAATGAAGCTGCTATATTAACAGCAAGAAGAAGAAAAAAAACCATAACATTGAATGAAATTGATGCATCTATAGACAGAGTCGTCGCAGGTATGGAAGGAACACCATTAATTGATAGCAAAAGCAAACGTCTAATAGCATATCATGAAGTTGGTCATGCTATAGTAGGAACTTTATTAAAAGACCATGACCCTGTTCAAAAAGTAACTTTAATACCTAGAGGACAGGCAAGAGGACTAACATGGTTTACACCATCAGAGGATCAAAGCTTAATTTCAAGATCTCAAATCAAATCTAGAATAATGGGTGCATTAGGAGGAAGAGCCGCAGAAGAAGTAGTATTTGGCGATGCAGAAGTTACTACAGGTGCAAGTAATGATTTACAGCAAGTTACATCAATGGCAAGACAAATGGTTACAAGATTTGGTATGTCAGATATAGGACCTCTTTCTTTAGAAAATGAAGAATCTAATCCATTTTTAGGTAGGGGTATGGTTAATTCAAGTGAGTACTCAGATGAAATTGCTATCAAAATAGATAAACAAATACAAGCTATAGTGAAAGAATGTCATCAAAATACTATTCTAATAATACAAGATAATCGTGTTGTTATTGATAGATTAGTAGATTTACTGATTGAAAAAGAAACAATTGATGGTGAAGAATTTAGAAGAATTATCAATGAATATACTCCTGTGCCAAAAAAATATAATTATGCAAATTAAATAAATAAGCAAAAAATAAACGGGACTGACGGGATTCGAACCCGCAACTTCCGCCGTGACAGGGCGGTGCTCTAACCAATTGAACTACAGTCCCTTTACATATACTAGATATATAGTCTCATTTAAAAGTATTTTTGTCAAATATTAATACAGCGATTTATAAAATATATATAGTTTAAAAACATAAATTATTTTATTCAATATATGAAAATCGCAGATGACATATATACTCAATAAATTAATTAATTAAAATATCGTATAAAAAATATAGCTCATATTTTTATAATACAGATATGATATACTTCATAATATTAATTATATTATACTTGATAAAGTATTAAAGAATCAAACAACAAATTATTAACTTATAGATTAACACTAATTATAAATGGAAAAATTTTATTATAAAATAAATAATAAAAATAATAATAATAATATACAATTACATCGACTATGATTCATAATTTGCAGGTAGTAGGTACATGAATTAATATTCAAATAAATGCATTTTATGTTTTTAATAATATGCGATCATAATAGACAAGATCTTACCTTGAGATACTGAACTGCTTTATCAATAACTATTTTTATTTAGATTATATACTACTCATTTTACAAATAATTTTTAATATCCTATTTCTCAAATAGCCTATTTCTATCTTATCTATAATTTTACTAAGTTTGAGAAAATTTAGTGAAAATTCAGCTTTATACTGCAAATCTACCATAGCTCTAGAGCTTACCAATAAATCATTATATGCATCTAAATTAGCCATTTGTAGTATATCTAAGTAATTATTCTACTCAACCCCAATAATATTTTGATTTGTATCAACTTGAATAAAGTTTTTATTATTTTTTTAATCAGAATTGTTTGTATATGAATATAAAACTGTTCTCTAATCGTAAATAGATCAAACAATAATTTTAAATATCATGTTTTTTAGTTATTTTGCTTTTTAATACTTTACTAAATTTCATATTGAACATTTTTGATTTTTTGATATCAATTACTATACAATTATTTTGTTTCACTGTTTAAATGACTTTATCAACTGTTAGTTTGACTTAATCTTTTCTTTCTAATTTATAGTGATATATATAATGAAATGAAAGTCTTTCAAGTTATCTAGGGTTAGCATTCTTGATATATATTAATATCAACAAATATTCCAGTTATCTTACTTATTTTTTTAATAAACCATTTAATTGAGATCTTTCTATAAAAAAGTTTAGCATCCTTGAATATTTCGATAATTTTTTTAATATTCAAAAATTGTTGTTTAATCTTTTCGTAATTTATATAATCTATAATTTTAGTATTATGTCCCTTTTACATTTTTCTAATTTGCATAAAAAGAATAATTTAACAAAGCTTTTTAATTAATATTTATTATTTATAACCTCTTTCATACAAATGAAGTTGTTTTCAATCACTCAAATTAATTTCATATAATATTCAAATAGAGAATAAAAATACAATTATAATTTTCTATAAATTTAATTGATATTCTTTGAAAATAGCAAGAGAATATTTATATAATGCTTAAATTATTGGCTTTACTTCTATAAATACAAATTGATTAGCACTAAACTTAGAAAATTACATACAAAATCAAGAATTATTTGAATAAGCACAACCAATTGTTAATCATTTTCAAAACAAATATATAAGAATAAATTGCATCGTTAAAGGTTGACAAATCATCTTCAAAAATCAATGATAGTATCAAGAAATAGAGATTTATATTTCTTAAATAATAAATTAAAAAAAGTAGTATCGAGATTTATTGTGTTAAAGATTATATATAGATCACTTTAAGATATATGTAACTTTATGAATAATAAATAAAAATTAATATTCTACAATCTTATAAATAAATAAGATTATCATATTTTAAACATCTGAATAGAGATTTATCGTAAGGTAATACAATACTAACAAAACAAGCTTGAGATTAGCCTTCTAGACGCTACATTTATATTGTTAATGATTTAATTAAATTATTAGATGATTAACGTGACAATATCTATTCAATGTATTTCAAAAATACTGAGAATAGAATAGAATTTCAAATCTTAATATTTATATTATTTGATTTTGAATTAATATAATTGTCTATAAATAGAATCAACTGTATAATTAGCTTACATCTATCGATAGTCTTAATATTATTTACATCACAAAAAAATTATATCTTTAATTAAAACTAGTGATTCAGCTAATATATATCAGATAATTATTCTGTCTTTATCAAATAATTAAAAATATTAAAAAATTTTTTTTAATTGCTACTCACATTATAAAAAAATACAGATTATACACTAATACCAAATATTGCTTTAAAGGTGATTTCCTAAGTATTGATTATTATTTAAGTTGGATAAATGTATAAATGAATTTACATCTAAGACGAATATTAAGATTTGATACAATTTAAATATAAAGGAGAGGAAGGGATTCGAACCCTCGGTATGAAAACACATACAACAGATTAGCAATCTGCCGCTTTAGACCTCTCAGCCACCTCTCCAATTATAAGCCTTATCTAATACATTCAGCATTTTAATGGCTCAGGCGGGATTTGAACCTGCGACCTTGGGCTTATGAGTCCCCTGCTCTAACCAACTGAGCTACTGAGCCCATTACATCCACTATAACATTATATTTTAAAAGAAACAAATTATTAAAAATTTATTAAATTGTAAGCATAGACCCTATACCTTCAGATGTTAATATTTCTAATAATAGTGCATGTTCAACTCTACCATCTATAATATGAGCAGATTTAACATTTCCTTGTAAAGCACTAATACAACAATCTACCTTTGGAATCATTCCACCTGAAATAATTTTATCATTCTTTAAAGCCTTAGCATCTACAATATTTAAATGCTTAACTAATGTACTGTGATCATCAAGATTATACATAATACCGGGAGTATCTGTTAATAAAATAAGTTTTTCTGCTTTCAGGGATATTGCAATAGCTCCTGCAACTGTATCAGCATTTATATTATAAGCTTGACCATTCTCATCTGCTGCAACACTAGCAATAACAGGTATATACTTCTCATTCAATAATAAATCTAGCACTCTCGTATTAATAGAATCAACCTTACCAACAAAATTATTTTCTGAATTGAATAATTTTGACGCTCGAATTAAATTTCCATCTTTGCCTGACAGACCAATAGCACAACTATGTTTTTTATTTAACAAAGTAACTAAATCTTTATTGACTTTACCTACAAGAACCATTTCTACTATTTCCATAGTTTGCTGATCCGTAACCCTCATACCATGTTCAAATTTAGGCTCTATATCAATTTTTTGTAACCATGAATTAATAATAGGACCTCCACCATGTACTAATATAGGTTTAATACCTATATAAGATAAAAACAATAAATCATCAATAAATTTATTTTTCAACTGATCATTTTTCATAGCTGAACCACCATATTTAATCACAATTATACCACCAGTAAACTCTTGTATAAAAGGTAATGCTTCACTTAAAATTTGTACACGTTGAAAAGAATCTAACATAATTTTCCCTTCTATTTAATAAATATTTAAATTAAAAATTAATAATTTGCAAAAAATATTATTGTTAATTATCTTAAAAAGAAAATATCAATAAAATATATCATATGAATACTTTTTGGGATAATATTAGTAAATTTCCACGATTTTTATTATCTGTAATTGCGGGATTTTTCTTGACAACTCTTTACCCTGTTTTTGAGTTATTAAAGGACAAAAAAAAGAGAATTTTTATAATAATATTAAGTCTATTATTTATAGTTATTATATACATAATTATAAAGCTAATGCTTGGTCTAAACTAGAAAAAAAAGAAGCTGAAATATATAAATTTAAACAAAAAATTGAACATATATAATATTATATATAATATAATATAAATTATTATTTTTTTAAATATAAATATTAATTATTAAAATAAATTAAATTCAGTTTTTAATCTAATTAATTATTTATTTTTATTACTCATTAAGGATTTAAAATGTCCATGATTTATGAAAAGGTAACAGGTGCTTTTGCGTTGATAGATAGTCTAGTAAGACATAATGTTTCTCATGTATTTGGTTATCCTGGTGGAGCAATTTTGCCAATATATGATGAATTATATCATTGGGAACAGGAAGGAAAAATTAAGCATATTTTATCAAGACATGAACAAGGTGCTTCACATGCTGCAGATGGTTATTCAAGATCTACAGGTAAAGTAGGTGTATGCTTTGCTACATCTGGACCAGGTGCAACAAATTTAGTTTCAGGAATTGCAACTGCTCAAATGGATTCTATACCGCTTATATTAATAACTGGTCAAGTTGCAAGACCATTTATTGGTACAGATGCGTTTCAAGAAGTTGATATTTTTGGTATAACTTTACCAATAGTGAAACATTCATATGTTGTTAGAGAACCTAGAAATATGGCTAAGATTATATCTGAAGCTTTTTATATAGCACAACATGGTAGACCTGGACCTGTTTTAATAGATGTACCCAAAGATGTGGGTTTAGAGAAATTTATATATAAACCCGTTGATCCAGGCCATGTTTTTTTACCTGGTTGTAGACCAATTTTAACACCAAAAGCTAAGCAAATTACAAAATTTGTAAAGTTATTGCAGCAATCTAGTCAACCTTTATTATATGTTGGTGGAGGTGCTATTATTTCGGGTGCACATGAAATAATAGAAAATTTAGCTGTTAAGTTTCAAATTCCAGTCGCAACTACTTTGATGGGAAAAGGAATTATAAATGAAAAACACGAATTATCACTTGGTATGCTAGGCATGCATGGTACAGCATATGCTAATTTTGCAGTTAGTGAATGTGATTTATTAATTGCTTTAGGAGCTCGATTTGATGACAGAGTTACAGGTAAATTGGATGAATTTGCTTGTAATGCACAAGTAATTCATATTGATATTGATTCAGCAGAATTGGGTAAAAACAGGATACCACAAGTTGCTATTGTTGGAGATGTCAATAATGTGCTAAAAGAAATTATGCATTATATCGATGATAATAAAAGTATTGCTTACACAGTAGATCAAACTAGATCTTGGAGAGAAAGAATTCTTTTGTGGAAACATCAGTATCCATTACTAGTTCCAAAGAATGTAAAGACTTTATCCCCTCAAGAAGTTTTGTCATCTTTATGTAAGATGGCTCCTAAGGCTTACTTTACTACTGATGTCGGTCAACACCAAATGTGGGCAGCACAATTTTTAAATGTTTTACCTCGTCATTGGATGTCTAGTGCTGGATTAGGTACTATGGGATATGGTTTACCTGCTGCTATTGGTGTACAAATTGCGCATCCTAAACAGCAAGTTATTTGTATTAGTGGAGATGCTAGCTTTCAAATGAATTTGCAGGAATTGGGAACTATTTCTCAATATAATTTACCAATTAAAATTATGATAATTAATAATAAATGGCAGGGAATGGTTCGGCAATGGCAGCAAGCTTTTTATGGTGAACGTTATTCACATTCTAATATGGAAAAAGGTTCTCCAAATTTTGTAGAGCTAGCAAAGTCATTTGGAATTATTGGATTAGAATTAGAATTTAGAAAGGATATTAATAAGGTTCTAGAAATTTTCTTGCATTATGATGGTCCTTGTTTATTAGATTGTAAAGTAACGGAAGATGAGAATTGTTATCCTATGGTTGCTCCCGGTAAAAGTAATGCTCAAATGATAGGAATTATTAAGAAATCAAAGGGTGCGAATGCATTTTTTAATAAAATTTCCTATCATAAATCATAAAATATGAGTAAAGAATTAAAGCCCTTAATGAGAATTGAACTCATTGCCTTCTTCTTACCAAGAAGATGCTCGACCATTGAGCTATAAGGGCTTAATGATATATGTATATTTAAATTAGGCCGGGTTGGATTTGAACCAACGTAGGCAACGCCAGCGGATTTACAGTCCGCCCCCATTAACCACTCGGGCACCGACCCTATTCTCCTTCTATATATAAACTAACAAATTAATTGCAAAAAAGCAATTTTTATTAAAATTTTATAATATCTTTGTTTTGAAGAAAAAATGTGGATACAACTGGATTCGAACCAGTGACTTTTACGATGTCAACGTAATACTCTAACCAACTGAGTTATGTATCCAATTGGATACATATAATATAGTATATATAATTTTTACATAAATTTTTGTTTTAATCTTGTAGCTTTACCAGATCTCTCTCTTAAATAATATAGTTTTGCTCTTCTTACTTTTGCTCTTCTGGTGATTTCAATAATTGTAATTCTTGGTGAGTGAATTAAGTATACTTTTTCTACACCTATATTTTGTAATACTTTTCTAACAGTAATAGTTGTATTGAGATTAGCATTATGTTTAGAAATCACAACACCTTCTGAAATTTGTATTCTTTCTTTACTGCCTTCTTGTATTATTAGTCCTATTTTAACACTATCACCTACATTTATATCTGGAATATCGTGTTTGTAAAAATTCTTTTCTATTTCAGATATGATATGTGGATTAGTTTTTATTGTAAAATCCATACACAGCTAGCATTTAATATTTTTTATTTAATTTTATTGTATTTAATCTTTATATTATTAGTCAACTACTTAATAACATAGTTGTATAAAGTAAAAGTTTAGAAGAATTTGTAAAAGTTTAATTATTTGAGGAGTGAAAAAAAATTAAGTTCTAGTATATTAATATAATGATTATGAAATAACTAACAAGCACAAAAAAAATTTTTCTCTGGTACTGAAATAAAATTTAAAGATATTGAAAAAAAATAAAATTTCAGATATAGTTTTAAATTTAGCGATAAATATATTGAATTCATGAAAAAAAGTTTGCAATGAGTTAGCTAAATCATTTTATTTATATTGTAAAAATATTCTGTAAATAATATTAATTTGATTTCAAATAATTACTAAATATTAGTTAACCATTAAGAAAAAATTAAATTTTTAAACAATATAATAAGCAAAAATCAAAACTAAACAATAAATCTAGAATTTTATTATGCTTAATACGACGAATTAATTACAATAATTAAATTAAAAACAACTATAATTAATCTAGCTGTAAGCTGTAACTAAGGATTTAAAGACTTTTATGTAAGTATAAATATTATAATTTAAACAAAACAACATACATTACTCTTGTTTTTTGCCCTAAAATAAAAGTATTATTGAATTCTTAAATCATTGTAATAATGAATTAGTCAAGCTATTTAAATATTTAGTATTAATTGGCAAATATGCTTATCAACATTAGTATATATCTTTTTTTATGAAGACATAAGATTGATTAAAAAACAATTTGACCTACAATTTTCAGTTTAATTATATTAATCCAGTATAAAAAAATTGTGTAATGCAAATTAATGAAGAATATAAATATTATAGTTATAATTATTATGATAAGATAAAAAATCACTATGTATAATTGTATTTTCTTAATAAGAAAGTATAATTTAAATATCTATTTAAGTGTTTTTTATTATTTAATCTGGATTGAAATACTCGGATGTATTTACTAAATACGATACAAATATTGTCATACAATAGTGTTGACTATGATTTGATTTCTTTATGTGCAAAATATCAGTTCAAGCCAATCTAATATGGCAAAAAGTGCATATGAATATGATTCATATTGTTTATTTATCAAGTTATCAATATATGTCACTTATATTATATAAATTAGCTTTATTAATCTGTTTAGTATGTTTTATAGCTTATTGTAAATTTCTGTGTTTATTTACTCTTGAGGTTAGAGTTATTAATGTTGCTAGTATAAGTTTATATTGTTGGTTGGGTTTTCACTTTTTAGCTAAGAGATATAATTATTATTTTAGTCAATATGAATATAAGTTTACCGCAGCTTATAATTTAATAAATTGTAAATTTTTGAGTAAAAATATTTTCAGGCGCTGTTTAATTTTAACTACTATATCATTTTAGTCTTAAGTTCTAGTTTGCTTTATGCTATTATTATTTAGTATCAAAGGTAATAAAATATTTAACTAGTTCTTATTTATATTTATGTTTGAACGTTTTACAGAGAAAGCCATTAAAGTGATTATGTTGGCTCAAGAAGAAGCAAGAAGGTTAGGCCATAATTTTGTTGGTACCGAACAAATTCTTTTAGGTTTAATAGGGGAAGGAACAGGTATTGCTGCACAAGTTTTGAAATCTATGAATGTAAATTTAAAAGATGCGCGTATTGAAGTAGAAAAAATTATTGGTCGTGGTTCTGGTTTTGTTGCTGTTGAAATACCATTTACTCCTAGAGCTAAAAGGGTTTTAGAATTATCTTTAGAAGAAGCACGACAATTAGGTCATAATTATATCGGTACAGAACATTTACTAATGGGTTTAGTTCGTGAAGGTGAAGGAGTAGCTGCACGTGTGTTAGAAAATTTAGCAGTCAATGTTTCTTCTATAAGGACGGAAGTGATTCAAATGTTAGGTGATAATGCAGAAGCTAGTGCGAATGGTAATAGCAATATGCAAACAAGGAGTAAAACACCCACATTAGAGGAATTTGGCTCTAATTTAACAGAACTTGCAATAGAGGGTGTATTGGATCCTGTTGTTGGTAGACAAAAAGAAATTGAGCGAGTAATTCAAATTTTAGGTCGGAGAACAAAAAATAATCCAGTACTTATTGGGGAGCCAGGAGTTGGTAAGACAGCTATCGCAGAAGGCTTAGCTCAAAGAATAGCAAATAGAGATATTCCAGCTATTTTAGAAGATAAACTAGTTGTTACATTGGACGTTGGTCTTTTAGTTGCAGGTACAAAATATAGGGGTGAGTTTGAGGAAAGATTAAAGAGAATTATGGATGAAATTAAATCTGCAAATAATGTAATTTTAGTAATAGATGAAGTACATACTTTAATAGGAGCGGGTGCTGCAGAAGGAGCCATTGATGCTGCGAATTTATTGAAGCCAGCATTAGCAAGGGGTGAACTGCAATGCATAGGGGCTACAACTCTTGAAGAATATCGTAAACATATAGAAAAAGATGCTGCATTGGAAAGGCGTTTTCAGCCAGTATTAGTAGGTGAGCCAAGTGTTGAAGAAACAATAGAAATTTTATTTGGTTTGAGGGATCGTTATGAAAAACATCATCAATTGAAAATGTCAGATGGTGCTTTGGCTGCAGCTGCTAAGTATGCTAATCAATATATTTCAGATAGATTTTTACCAGACAAAGCAATTGATTTGATTGATGAAGCTGGTTCTCGTGTAAGATTATTAAATTCTCAATTACCTCCCGCAGCCAGAGAATTAGATAAGGAATTAAGAGCAGTATTAAAAACTAAAGATGAAGCGATAAGAGCACAAAAATATGAAAAAGCTGAGCAATATAGAACGCGTGAAATGGAAATAAAAGCTCAGATTGCAGCAATTGCGCAGAGTAAAAAAAGTGAGCCAGATTTACAGATAGAAGATCCTATTGTTACAGAAGAAGATATAGCTGAAATAGTTGCTTTTTGGACAGGTATTCCAGTAACGAAATTAACGAAGAGTGAATCTGAAAAATTGATGCATATGGAAGAAACATTGCATAGTCGTATTATTGGTCAAGATGAAGCTGTAGTGGCTGTATCAAGAGCAATTAGAAGAGCAAGAGTTGGCTTGAAAAATCCTAATAGACCGATTGCAAGTTTTATTTTCTCTGGACCTACAGGAGTTGGGAAAACTGAATTAACTAAAGCTTTAGCTTCTTATTTTTTTGGTGCGCAAGAAGCAATGGTACGTTTAGATATGTCTGAGTATATGGAAAGACATACAGTATCAAAACTGATAGGATCACCTCCTGGCTATGTAGGATATAGTGAAGGAGGTTATTTAACAGAAGCTGTAAGAAAACGCCCATATACTGTTATTTTGTTTGATGAGATTGAAAAGGCTCATCCAGATATTTTTAATCTTCTGCTTCAAATTTTAGAAGATGGACGATTAACAGATGCAAAAGGTAGAACAGTTGATTTTAAAAATACTTTGTTGATAATGACATCTAATATAGGTTCTAAAGTTATTGAAAAAGGTGGTGGTAGTTTGGGATTTGAGTTAGGAGAATCACAAACAGAATCTCAATATAATCGTATTAGATCATTAGTGAATGAAGAGTTAAAACAATATTTTCGTCCAGAATTTTTAAACAGATTAGATGAAATTATTGTGTTTAGACAACTAACTAAAGATGAAGTAAGAGAGATAGCAGATATTATGCTGCAAGAAGTTTTCGATCGTATTAAGCAGCAGGAAATAGAATTGGATGTTACGGAAAGATTTAAAAATCGTTTAGTTGATGAAGGTTATAATCCTAATTATGGGGCTCGTCCGCTACGTCGTGCGGTTATGAGATTATTGGAAGATAGCTTAGCTGAAGAAGTTTTATCTGGAAAAATAAAAGCTGGTGATAGTGCAGTAGTTGATGTAAATGATGATGGTAAAGTTACTGTATTATTGGGAGAAAAACTAGAATTATTGTCATCATAAGATTGTTTTTATATACAATTAATATTATCTAAATTATTTTAGGTAATATTAATTGAACTAAAATGCTAGGAACCAGATTTGAACTGGTGACACGAGGATTTTCAGTCCACTGCTCTACCAACTGAGCTATCCCAGCTATTTAACAAATATAACAGAATATGAAGTTTATTGCAACTTATAGTTATTTTTTGTATTTATACAATTTTAATTGTTCTTGCTTTATGTATATTTGTGAAAATTGTATTTTGAGGATGAAATAATAGTTGAAAATATCCAATAGATCCATTTCTGTTCTTGGCAATAGTCACATCTAAAATTTTAGAATTGATATTGTTTTCTGCAATTGATTTATTATAGTATAACATCATTACAATATCTGCATCTTGTTCTATTGAATTATGTAAAATAATTTGATTACAAACGAAATGAGTATAATCTCTTCTTTTTATATCATATACCAAATTATAATTGATGAATTGAATTGTATTTAGAAATTCTTTTGTTGGTATCAATATCTTTTGATATTTGTTTTCATTGGATAATATACTATTATTTTTGTTAATTTGGTTTTGTGCAATCCATTTTTTGTATATAAAAACTTTATGATTATTAGTTATGAAGAGCTGTCTTATATAAGATATGTTGCAATTAAATGTATATTGATTTAATAGATATATTTTATCTATACAGTTATTATATAGTTTTTGTATTTTTTCGATGATCTTTGATGATTTAAACTTTATATTTTGTGGGCAAAGTATATTTTTATACTTTACTATATTTTTAATATTTAATTGGTTTATACTGTCGATATTAGTAAATATTTTATATTTGATGCATCCACTTTCTTTTAAATCAGATAAAAGAGGTTTTTTATCTATTCTTGTTTCTATGCTTCTATTTAATTGCGATAATACGATTATTGGTATGTTTAAAGTTTGTGCTAAAATTTTAAGCTGTCTAGTAATATAGCTTAATTCTTGTGTTCTACTTTCTGACTTCAAATTTTTTGCTTGAATTAGTTGTAAATAGTCAATAATAATTATATTTTTATATTCTTTTTCTTTCGTTATTAATTTTGAAATATATACAAGGTCATTAATAGATATGCTTGCTGTATCGTTTATATAAATACGTGATTTTAGTAAGTGTTTACATATGTGTTGTATTAAATTCCATTCATTTATGTTTACATGACCAGATAATATTTCTTTTATAGGAATAGTAGATCCTATAGAAATCAGTTTGTATAAAATTTGTATTTTAGTCATTTCTAGGCTAAAAATACATATTTTAGTATCGTTATTTTTAAGAATATTATAGGCAATATTTATAACAAAAGATGTTTTACCCATAGAGGGGCGACCTGCAATCACTATCAAATCCCCGTTTGGTAGACCATGTGTTAAAATGTCTAATTCTTCAAATCCTGAATATATAATGTTTTGTAATTGTGTGGAAGTATAATTATTGTGTCGTATATTTGTAATTAAATTTCCTATTAATCCCTGTAAGTTGTCAAGATTTTTAGAATTTATTTTTTCTTTTATGTAATTTAGATATTGTGATGATTTAAAGTATAATTGTTTGTTAGATATTTTTTGATTATAAGCTAATTGTATTATATTATGTCCATATTGAATAATTAATCTTTTAGTATAATTTTCATAAATAATTTTGATAAGTTCATTAAGATAAAAATTAGCATTGATAGAATAAGTAAAAATTTGACTTTGTTTGATTATTTCAACAATCTTTGATGTACCTCCTATATATGTAATCATCTTATTTTCTTGTAGAGAATAGATTAAATTTATAGGATTAATTTCTTTGGTTATATTAATTTCGACCAAATTTCTATATATTATTCTGTGACATTCTATAAAAAAACATTCTATTTGTAAATATTGAAATATCAGACTCAATAAATCAGGTCTTATTATAATAAGTCCTAGAATAATTTCTTCTGCTATATAATTTTGAGGAGGTAATAATATGTATTGTAAATTATGCATGTTGTCTTTTATAGTAATAAAAAAAGATTGATCTTTTTTATTATTACTTATCATATAATATGCAAAATTTCATATATGCATTTATTGTTGATCATTATTTAAGAATCATGATATATTTGTTGATACTGTTTTATATAATATTCCATGTTTATTATTTCTTAATTTTAATTATAGATATGAAAAGTTAAATATGTATTTTAAGATATTGAGGTAATACTTGTAATTGTATTTTCGAATTAATATTATTAAAAATTTGAATATCTATTTCATAAATCCCTAATTTTTTAATGCTAGGTAAAAAAATTTGTTTCTTTTCTAATTTTTGTCCTGCATAATAAGATATTTTAGCAAGAATTTCTTTTTCATTTATTTTACCAAAAATTTGCTGTTTGGCTCCTATTGTTTTAATTATACTAATTTTGGAAATGTTTTGAAGCTTTTCTTGTATTTTATGGGCATCAATTTTTGATTCTATTAGTTTTTTATCTTGAATATATTTTAACATTTGGGTATGTTTTAATTTTCCTTTTGTTGCTAACTCAGCAAAATTATTAGGAATTAAGTAATTAAAAGCATATCCTGAAGCTACTTTTACGATATCTCCTTTCTGCCCTAATTTATTATGAGTATTTTGAATAATGATCTTTCTATTTTTCTTCATATTTTTTTTGTATTATTAATAGTATTAATTAATTCGATTGGATTGATGATTTGCAATTAATTATATATGATTTTTCATTAATAATATTGCTGTATCATCTAGACAAAAGCAGTATAATAAGGTGGCAATAGATAAAAATTATATAACTTTTGATCTTAATCACTTTATCTATTTCTCCGCTCTTCATTTATGGTTATTATATAATTATGCTTCTGTAAAATCTATGCTAAGTATAAAATTTTATATCCATCTTACTTTTCAGTATTGGATAAATTTTGATTTTATACAAATAATATTTTTATAAGATACATAAGAAACCAGTGTTTATTGGAGTTATGTGATGAATTTTAAAATCATTCAGCTTATTTAGATTATTCTATTAATTTGTATCTGCAAGATCTTGATGTGGACATGTAATAGGTTTTTGACTAGTTGGGCCGTTAATTTTTTAGTCATTTTTGTACATATATTAGTTTATTTATGCTTTATTGTACCATGACTAATATTGTATTCTGGAGGTTAACTTTATTATTTGCAATTTTAGAAGCTGTCCATGATATATGACTAGATCCCTTTACATGAGGTGGCACCATGGTAATTATATTCTTTATTGATTTATACTCCTCTGGAAAAGTTTTCTTTTGAGAATAATTCAAGAACTTAATGAAATTGGATATTAGACTAAAATATTTAATCATATCTTAATTTTTATATTTGATATGATAAAAAAATTAAATAAGCTTATACAAAATTAAATTAACATCTAACAAGATTTAATACAAGCGAAAAATCAACTTATAATAGCTCGTATAAATGCTTTTCAGTAGTTGGATTTATTATAGTGAATATCTTACTTTTTGCTTTTATATTCATGTTTTTAATAATATGAATATGAATAGTAATTATTAATATAATAATTATTTGTTCCATGTTTATTTATTGAAATTATTGAGACCATCTTTTAATCGATAATGATTTATTTTGTTAGCATTTAATATTTTGGACGCTATGATGGAACGAGAATTATTACTACAGTAAATAACAATAATTTTATTAGAAAAAGTATTATTGATTAGTTCTATATTTTTTTTTTGTTTTATTTTTGTTAAAGGTACATTAATAGCATTTTGTATATGTTTTATTTTAAATTCTCTATTTTGTCTCACATCTATGATGGCAATATTTTCATTATTTGCTATTTTATTTTTTAGTTCATACTCTAAAATAATATTTGTTTCTTCTAATTTATCTTGATTTATCTTATTAACTACTTTTTTTTTGTTTGTATTTTCTATCTTAACTTTTTTGAATGACATATTAATAGCGTTATATATTAATATTTTGCCACTCAATATTTCACCTATACCAATAATGATTTTAATAGCTTCTGTCGCTTGTAAAATTCCAATAATACCAGGTATAACACCTAGAACACCTATTTCATTACAAGTATTAGTTTCTAAATTTAGATTATTTGGATATATATCTGAATATTTTGGTCCATTTTTATAATTAAATACACTAATTTGTCCTTCAAAGTTTTGTATCGCACCATAAATATGTATTTTATGTAGTTCTTGACAGGCATAATCAATAATATATCTTGTTTTAAAATTATCGCTTGTATCTAGAATAATATCGTACATTTTAATTAAATCTAAGGCATTTTCTTTGGTCAATTTATAAGAGTAAATATGAATTTGACTATAAGGATTTATTTCTTTAATTTTTTTTTAGCGCATATTGTTTTTAAATCATCGACATTATTTTGATTATAAAGAATTTGTCTATGTAAGTTAGAGATTGATACTATATCATAATCTATAATGCCTAAGCAGCCTATCCCACATGCTGCCAAATACAAAATTGCAGGACATGCTAAACCACCAGCTCCTATACATAACACATTTGCTTGTTTTAGTTTTTTTTGTCCATTTATACCAATTTGATCAATTATAAGATGGCGAGCATATATTTTATATTCTTCTTTAGATAAATTTAAAGTATTTGCGTTAAGATTTAGCATTATATTATAATGTAAATTATTGTAAAATATTTTTTATTATGATCTATAAGTATAATCTGTTTATATTTATTATTTTAATACAGTAGATTTATATCTATGATAAATTTGTCTTATTTAGTTTAGATATTTAAATGTTTTCATGATTATAAATTATAATATGATCATGCGCCTTTAGTTCAGATGGTAGAACGCAGGTTTCCAAAACCTGATGTCGAGGGTTCAAATCCTTCAAGGCGTGCTATATATAATAAATAATATAAAATAATTGATTTAATTATATAAATTTTATCATTATGGAATTTATAATTTTGTAGTAATAAACAATTAATTTAATAACATTTTAAATATAAGTATTATTTTTTAGGCTCTTGGAAAAATATTGAATTATTCATATAATGACTAGTAAAATTATATCATATATGATTAATATAATTATATTCTTGTATACTATTATTTTTTATATTGTAAAATATTGCATTTTATATTTTTATTGTTTATTTTATCAATTAAAATTTTATGGCTAAAAAAATTGTTGGACTTGTCAAACTTGCTTTAAAAGCTGGTAAAGCAACACCCGCTCCTCCAGTTGGACCAGCATTGGGTCAGTACGGTGCCAATATTGTTATGTTTTGTAAAGAATATAATGCTAAAACAGCTGATAAAATAGGTTTAGTCATTCCTGTTGAAATTTCTATTTATGAAGATCGTAGTTTTTCATTTATCTTAAAAACTCCTCCAGCTTCAATTTTATTAGCTAAAGCGGCAGATATTCAAAAAGGTTCAGACAAACCTAATTTAAATAAAGTAGGTTATATTTCTTATGAACAATTAAGAGAAATTGCAGAATTAAAGTTACAAGATTTGAATACACAGGATATAGAAAAAGCAATGTTAATTATTGCTGGAACAGCTAATAGTATGGGTATTCAGGTCAGCATTTAACATGAAGGAGATAGTAGTTAATATGCGTAAACATTCGCGTCGTTTTCAGCAAATTTTGCAAAAAGTTGACAAAAATAAGTTTTATAGTCCATTAGATGCCATAAATTTATTACAAACTTTATCTAATGTAAAATTTACTGAAACAATAGAAGCACATATTGTTTTAGGTTTAGATCCTAAATATGCTGATCAGCAATTGAGATCTACTGTAATACTACCAAAAGGTACGGGAAAAATTGTGCGAGTAGCTGTTGTTACAAAAGGAGAAAAAGTTTCAGAAGCTGTATCTGCTCATGCTGATTTGGTTGGCTCTGAAGATTTAATTAATCAAATTATGCAAGGTCGTTTGGATTTTGATAAATTGATAGCAACACCTGATGTTATGCCTTTGATTGCTAAATTAGGCAGATTTTTAGGTCCAAGAGGTTTAATGCCATCTCCTAAAGCAGGTACTGTAACTACAGATTTAAAAAGGGCAATTAGTGAATTTAAATCAGGGAAATTAGAGTATCGAGTTGATCGCTCAGGTGTAGTTCATGTTGCTTTTGGTAAACTGAATTTTTCATCTGATGATTTAAACTTTAATTTAATAGCATTGCAGGAATCAATCGATAAAAATCGTCCTTCTGGTTCAAAAGGTAAGTACTGGAAATCTGTTTATTTATCTAGTACAATGGGACCATCAATTCCTATAGATATTAATTTATTTAGAAATAATTGAATAAATTTGTATTTATATATTTGAAAAAAAACACAACAATATTTATTGTTTATTTTATTTGTTTGTTATTTGTTTGTTTTTATATGATGACTACTAAGATTGAATCTATTATAGATGAATTAAAAACTTTAACTCTTTTAGAAGCTGCAGAGTTAGTTAAGCAAATAGAAGAAATTTTTGACGTAGATGCATCTTCTTCACCTAGTTCTGGTATGTTAGTTATGCCATCAGTAGGAGATAATAATGCTGTTGCTGAAGTAGACGAAAAAACAGAATTTGATTTAGTATTGGAAGAAGTGCCAGCTCCTAAAAAAATAGCTATTTTAAGAATTGTACGCTCATTGACAGGTCTTGGCCTAAAAGAGGCGAAAGATTTAGTAGAATCAGCTCCTAAAGCTTTAAAAGAAGGTACATCTAAAGAGAATGCAGAAGAAATGAAAGCGAAATTAGAGGAAGTGGGTGCTAGAGTATCTATTAAGTAAAAAAAATCAGACAACTAACCAAATAAGTTGTCTGATTTTTTTAAATTAAAATATGCCTAAAGTAAGAGCTTTAGACAGTGGCATTGTTGCTCCTATACCTAGCCATATACTAATAAAAGTACCTATTAAAAATAAACTAGTCGCAATAGGGCGTCGAAAAGGGTTTTGAAATTTATTTACATTTTCAATGAATGGTATTGCGATTAGACCAAGAGGCACTGAAGCCATTGATAATACACCTATTAATTTATTTGGAATAACTCTTAATAAGTTGAAAGTGGGAAAGAAATACCATTCAGGTAATATTTCTAATGGTGTTGCAAATGGGTTAGCTTTTTCTCCGATAACTGATGGTTCTAATATGGATAATCCAACATCGCATGCAATAGTTCCTAAAATTACAACTGGAAACATATACAGTAGATCATTAGGCCATGCTGGTTCACCATAGTAATGATGGCCCATACCTTTGGCTAACTTTGCTCTTAATTTTGGATCAGTTAAATCGGGTTTTTTTATAATAGACATATGAAATGAAATTCCTATATATTATATTTGTGTTGTAAATTCTTATTAATTATAATGGTCCTGATATGCCTTGTTTGCGTATCATAAGAAAATGCATTAGCATGAATACAGCTGTTAGTAAAGGTAATACGAATGTGTGTAAACTATAAAATCTTGTTAAAGTACTTTGTCCAACGCTTACACTACCTCTTAGTAGTTCAACTATACTTCCGCCAACTACAGGAATTGCTTCTGGTACACCAGTTACAATTTTAACAGCCCAATATCCAATTTGATCCCATGGTAATGAGTATCCTGTAACACCAAAAGATACGGTTAAAACGCCTAGTATAACTCCTGTAACCCATGTTAGTTCACGAGGTTTTTTAAATCCACCTGTTAAATACACTCTAAAGATATGAAGTATCAGCATTAATACCATCATACTTGCAGACCATCTGTGAATAGATCTAATTAGCCAGCCAAAATTTACATCTGTCATAATATATTCAACTGATGAAAAAGCCTCTGCAACAGTTGGTCTATAATAAAAAGTCATAGCAAATCCACTGGCTACTTGAATTAAAAATGATGTGAATACAATGCCGCCTATACAATAAAATATATTAACATGAGGAGGAACATATTTACTTGTTATATCATCAGCTATTGCTTGAATTTCTAATCTTTCTTCAAACCAATCGTATACTTTACCCATAACAATGCATTAGATATTTTATAAATTATTTTACATTTAGACTACTAATTTGAATACAATGTAATTACATAGATAATATTATAACATGTCTCGATTATTTATTATCATTATATTCGTTTTTTCTTTACTTAAAATAATTTAAAAGGGTCTACTACATATATGTATTTTTGATTTGAATATGATATGGCATTTCTTATATATAGCCTATGCATAATTTTATTTATAGTACATCTATTACTTCCTGTTATTATACTAATAGTCAATTGTGAAATATGAAATGGTATTATAATTCGATTTTGTTTAACTAAACCAAATTCTTTGCATAAAAATAAAATTAATTGGATTACTCGATTTTTTGTATACTTATGTACAAGAATATTATTCATCATTTCATATTTATACAATGTTGTTTGAGATGCTTTAATTACATTAATTAATAAATTTGTTTGCGAATTATCATTAGATATTAAGTCTATTAATTTGAAGCTAATTAAAAAACTTACTTCAATAGCAATTAATTTATAATAGCAATATGGCTTTTCTGATAAAGTATGTATTATATTTTTTTGATTTAAAATTCCAAGTGCTAAAATTTCTTTATTTGTAAAAATTTTCAATAAATATAAGCTTCCATGTGCAATAATAATGGAGGTATCTTGTGCTTTATTTTGTACATAAATTATTGAATCACCTTTATTAAGTTTATATACATAAAAAGGTATTTTAGAGACTGTAAATTGATTAATCCATTTCATGATTAGTCTTAATAGTTGTGTATAATGACTTATTTTTATCTTATCATTATATATAATATATAAATATAAATATGAAACGGAAACTCTTACTTGTTGATGATGATGCATATTTAAGAAATTCTATATCTGCTTATCTAATATCCGAAGGTTTTTCTGTTTACTCTGTTGATAATGTTAGTTCTGCACTATTGAGTATAAGAGAAAACAAGCCGGATCTTATTATTGCAGATATTATGATGCCTAATATTGATGGTTATCATTTTATTATAAAATTAAAAGGAGATAATGAATTATGCAGTATTCCAGTAATATTTTTAACTGCTAAAGGAATGACTAGTGATAGAATTAAAGGTTATAATTTAGGTTGTAATGCTTATTTAGTAAAGCCTTTTGATCCTAAAGAATTATTATCTATTATAAATAACTTATTTAAAAATATTGCCTTATTAAAAATAGAGTCAATAAATACAAATGGTTTAAAATTAATGTCCAATTTAAAATCATGTATGATTAATTTTACTAATAGAGAAGAAACTATACTTCAATTAGTTGTGAAAGGTTTTACTAATAAGGAAATAGCTTCTTTTCTTAATGTTAGTATAAGAAATGTAGAGAAGTATGTAAGTAGATTATTAAATAAAACATCCACTAGAAATCGTACAGAATTGGCTAAATTTGTTATAAGTTCAGGTATTGAATTAATTGAGGGCGAATGACGGGATTCGAACCCGCGAATGATGGAGCCACAATCCATTGCCTTAACCTCTTGGCTACACCCGCCATAATTATAATTATAATATTTTTTTCAGATTACGTCTATATTTTTTAACATGAAGATAGCATATAATACAGTTTTTGTTAATGGTGAAGCTTTTAATTGTTCTCATACAATGACTTTGCAAGATTTACTTATCTATTTAGGCTTTGATATAAAGGGTATTGTAGTGGAACATAATAAAGAGATCATCCCTAATTCTAAATTTTCTAGTATTTTATTTGGAGATCAAGATAAATTAGAAGTTATTACAATTGTAGGTGGTGGCTAGTATATATTGCGTCTTGATACAGACAATCTTCCTTGTTGCATATCTATATGCAAAATTTTAACTTTAATATTATCGCCTATATTAAAAATATTTTTAATATTTGCTATGTTTTTGTTTGCTATTTCAGATATATGTAATAGTGCTACAATTCCATTTATTTGTATAAAAACACCATAAGTTTCAATTTTGACAATTTCACCTATTACAATTTCACCTATTTTAAATTTGTTTGATGATATAGAGATAATTGCTTTCTTATTGCTTAAAATTAATTGATTTGTTTTTTCATTAGCTAAAAGTAATTTGCATTTTATGCTGTGGTTTTGTATAGATATTTTATTTACATAAATTGCTAAATGAGAATTAGGTATAAAACCTTGTAAACCTTCTACATCTGTTATTAAACCACCTTTATTGATTCCTATTACATTAATATCCAATATGATATCTTCATCTTCTATTTGTTTAATCCTTTTCCATGCTCTTAGATATTCTAATCTTTTAATTGATAAGATTAATTGTTGTGAACGTTTATTGTAAGCTAAAATAAAAAATTCTCGAGTTTCATTATGTAAGTAGTTTACATTATTTTCCTTTATATAGCTTATTGATGTGATTTCTTCGTAAGGTAAGTATCCTGCGATTTTTGCTCCAATATCCACTAAGAAACCTTCATATTCTTTATTAAAAATTGTTCCTGCAACTATATCTCCAGGATGTAAATGATAATTATATTCATTAAGCATTGATGCAAAATTGCTATCTGTAAAGCTTTTATTAGTTTGCATATGTTTTGTTCAATGTTATATTAATAAAATTTGATTTGCTTATTTATTAGGTAATATAATATTATATATATAGAGAGAGAGTAAGCATAGGTAGTTGCAAATTTTAAGACAAATTTGAGGAAAGTCCGGTCTTTATTTAGAAAATATAGCTATTTAATAAATAGTGTAAGTAATTACGAGGAAAGTGCCACAGAAAGAAACCGCCTAAATTATGTTTATAGGTAAGGGTGCAAAGGTGTGGTAAAAGCGCACCAGAAATATTGTAATAATATTAGCTTGGTAAACCCCATATATAGAGTAAAGTTGTTTTTGCTATTATTATATTGTCTATCATGATAATTCATTAATTTGTTAATACTGCAATAAGTTAAATTTTAGATAGAAAACTATAGATTAATAACTACCCTTTTTGTATATATTGTAACTTTGCAAATGAAGAACAAAATCCGGCTTAAGACTTACTCTTTGTTATTATTAGGCATATTGTGTAATATTTTATTAATTTCGCTATCTATATTTTCAATATCTTTATCATTGAGTGTTTTTATATTAGATTGATATATTATACGTAATCCAATACTTCTATGCTCACTTGAATCATCTTGATTATTATATTCATTAAATATTTCGACTGATTTAATTAGAGAATTGCCATGATTTAATATATATTCTTGAATAGCTTTTACCGATTTGTTTTTATGTAATTTCAGTGAAATATCTCTTGTAACACTTGGATAATTTGAATAAGGTTTATAAATATAAGATAAATGCTCTATCTTATGTATTGTTTTGATTAAATTAAATAAATTTAATTCAAAAATATAAGTACGATGATCGCTATTTATTGCATTGTTATACTTAATACTTAGCTCACCCAATATACCTATTTTTTCTTTTGTGTATTTATTGCATAATATTGATACGCGATGAGGATGACAAATTGCATTCCAATAACTACTTATTATTGAAATTTGGTGTTTTGGGGATTGTATCCAAATAATATGTGTATTGAGTTTTTCTAAAAAATCTTCTAATAATCCTTTTGCTTGAAACCAGCTCATACTCTGAGATTTTTCTTTCCAGGATCTTCTAGAGAAATTAGCATTTCCAATTATGCCTGCTATATGCAATGTTTCTATATATTGATTGTCATGTATAGATATTTTTTGTTTGCGAAAAACTCGTCCAATTTCAAAAAATTCAAGAAATGAGTTTTTCTTGTTTGTATTATATTTTTTTGTAATAATTAAATCTCTAATAAGATTATCTTTCAGTTGTGATTGATCTTCTAATAATGTATTATGTAACTTTATTTTCGAACTATGTTGTATAAATTTATCTTCAAGGGAATAGTTGATAACTTCATGTAGGCCAAAGTTACTTAATATATTGCGAACTTTTTCTATGTATTTAACAGTGTCAGATATTTGGCCTTTTTGATAACATACTGGTAATTGATCAAGAAATTGATTAAATCCATATACTCTACCAATTTCTTCAATAATATCTATAGAACGTTTAATATCTAGTTGTCTATGCTCAGGAATTGTAACTGTAAAAGTATTATTATTGTATTGTGGCTGAAAATTTAATTGATTAAGGATTTCAAGAATTTTTATATCAGATAATTGTTGATAATTATATTTTAAAGGTCCTAGTATGTTTATTATATATTGTTTATCTACTGATATTTTTTTGTCTATATTATGATTATTATTTTGATTAATAGTATATGATTTATCTACAGCACCATTAGTTAAGCATGATATTAGTTTAACTGTCTCATTATGTGCATTCATCAAATCATTTATTGATATGTATTTTAAATTTTTATTTAACTTATCTGTTTTGCTTTTCAGTGTTTCTTTGATTTGTTTAATATATTTTGTTTTACATATTTGGCCAACTATAATAATAGAAGAAGTTGTAATATCACATTTAAAGCTTGGATTAGATGTCATTCCAATTATAGACAAAGTTTTATTATTGTATTTAAGTACTTCCAAATTTGTATTAAGCTTTAAATCACATGAATCTAGAATGTTCATCCATTCTTCTTTTTCTTTTAATTTCTCAATTTTGACCAAAGTATTATCGTTATTATTTTTATTGATTTTATCTAAATCAAAAATTTCAATATCTTGTCCCCATTTTATCTTTATATATTCTATTATGTCACATAATATATCTGTTGGCTTAATATCGCATGCTTCTAAATAATTTGTTAACCATAGAGGTGATGAATGTTGTTTTAATTGTGTAATAGTATTAAATTTAAGATCTAATAGTGCATTAGACTGAAGATCAAGAAGATTCTTTTCATTTTGTATGATTTTTCTACTCTCAATGTCCATATTGATATATGGATTCTTAAAAGAGTTAGAGAATTTAAGATTGAATAGTACACTAATTTCTCTAGCAATTCCTACTATGCTGAATGTATCCCCTCGATTAGCTGTAATGCTAATATCAATTGTTTTATCTTGAATTTTAGGTTTATCTTTAATTTCTTCGACTTCAAATCCTGCCAATATTAATTTTGTTATTATCTTATTTATAGGTATATGTTGTATATTTATTAATTCATTTAGCCATTTCCAAGAAACTTTCATATGTGTGTTGTAAGATAAAAATCAGTGTTCATAATAACTCAAAAGTTGTTTAACATAATATGTGTAATTAAAGGCGATTTTATTTATGATTGTGCTGTTGTAAATGATAGTTCATTATCATTAGAGTATCTTTCCATAAAACGCATAAATCGGTCCCAATCTTGAGGACTTTTGATTATGTATATAGATTCTATAGCTTTTGGCTTACCGTTAATAAATTTTGCATTTACGTCTTTTGTAACTATTTCACCTTCTTCATCTTTTAAATACATTCCTGTAATATCACCTTTTTCTTGCATACCAAATTTTAAAATGTCTGGATCTTTAAATCTAAAAGTTGCTGTTCCATTACTTCCATCTCTTGATCTTGTTAATTGAACATTAGGAACAACAGTTTCATTAATTCCTTTAATAAATTGAATAGTTGCCATTATTTTCTCCTGGTTTTGTGTAACTGATTACTTTTAATTCAAGATTATTGCTTATTAATTTTTAGTATCATATTATATATAATTTAATTCTATTCTAATATATACCAATTATTATTATAATATTTGCATTTATAAAATAATAACTTTATTTGTGTTTATATAGTGTATTGTAGTGAAAATAATAAGGTACTTTGCTGGTTTTTTCAGAGTTTCTTTTCTTTTCGCATTTCCATAGGTAAAATTGCTTTTGACTTAGAAAGTTTTCAGGTAAATTATTGATAATACATTTTAGATTATCTTTTTTAGTTTCTGATTTCATTATAAGTTTTTCTCTAAAAAAAACTTTTTGGTCTGATCACACCTGTTTATCCTTGCAAATATAGAGAGAAATAGAGTCTTGCATTACTTATGTTACACATTATATACATGTTTATTATTAGTTAGTTAATTAGTTATGTTCTGTTTTATTCTATGCTTAATTTATCCGATAGCTATGCTCCATCTAATTCGCGTCTGTAAGATAAAGGATTAAAGAATTTTTCACTATTGCCATATTTTTGATTAGCCACATTTTTAGTTTCTGTGCTTGTTAGTTCAGTAAATTCTGTTGCATATGTTTTTAGACTATTAATTCGTGACTGTAGAATATTTATTAGATGAATATTGGGATTACTTTGATTAATTTTTGTAAGGATAGACTAAGATAATCCTAATTCTTTTTAGATCTCATGAATATGATTTTCACAAAGATACTTATTTGCTATTATTTGATTAAGAAAACAGTCTTTGGCTATTAATCTTTGGGCTAACAGTAAGTATTGTCCGTTATATACGTTATATAACTAGCTATATCTATGCGCTGTTCAATAAAATTGTACTTTAATTACATGTTCAGCAGCTTTTATACATATGTTTGTATATATATCATTCTTATTTAGAGATATTGCTAAGTTAGATACTTGTAAATTATGTAAATCATCTCTCATATTAGTAAAAGAGTGATAATCAATATCAGTATTGTCTCTATCATCATGATATCGATCGTGATGATTCTTTGGAGTTTGCATGCATAGATATGGTATACTAGGAAAGGTTTGTCTAATTCATTTAAATCATATATGATGCAGGTGTAAGTGTTGATTACTTGCATTACTTAAGCTGTTTGAACGATGTCTTCTAGCAACTTTATAGTTGCCTGTAGTGATTCTTCTTTCAGGATTTTCATTGCTGCTTCCTCTTGGAATGATTAATTTGTTTGCTCGAAGTAGGTTTTGTATATGATCATCGATACTTGCATAAAGTGTGTGATAATTATATGTTTCGGGTTGTTCTGTGGGCATGGCGCAAGTTTTTTAGCTTACAACTAAAATGGATAAGCTATAAATTATAATTGTAATAATTTGTCTTATATTTGTTTTATCTGTACGGTTCTATAATATCTAAGTTTTCAACAAGATGTTTTATGTCTTTACTTATAAATTTTGTTATTAATATTATTCCGGATATTATTGCGATTGTTTTTATATAATTGTCACATGATGGTGGTATGATTTCTAATGGTATATATGATGTAAAAATATAACAATATAAACGATATTATGTTTACGAAAGTAGTAACGTAGTTCATGTTCAAATAATGGCTTGTTGACTTGTTGATTTAGTTTCTGCAAGATTTGACCTAAATCTTTGTCTATACATTATACATAAACTAACTTTTTTGTTTTTGATATTGTCATGGAGTAATTGTAATTTTATTTAACGTTTTTTTTAATAAATAGCGTTGCTTTACAATATAGGATATTGTATATGATTTCTTGGATTGATTTCTTATATTCTTGTTGTTTAGAATATGTATTATTTTTTTGTTACTATCGATATGGTCGATTAAGTATTTAATTAATTGTTTTTTATGTAATTGGTTTAGTTTAGAATAATCTAGGAGGTAAAAATTTTTTATTTGTTGTGTTTTTTGTTGAGATCATTTTTGCGTAAGGATTAATATAATTCGTTTTTTTGTTCTATTTTTTTTCTTTTGGTCTGTTACGTAAAGCACTGTAATATGACGATAAATGATCACATTCCTTACCATCGTCTTCATAATCCTCGTTGTACTCTTTGTCATATCATTCGTTATAGAATATATCTGTGCCAATATCAAGAAAAATTCCTCTAAAGGCATTTGTGTATTTCATTAATTTATCGAGTTGATTATTGAATTCATTTAAAAAGCGTATGAAATTTTGTATTCTTGGATAAGAGCTCACAGTTATTTCTATTGGTGTTTTTGAAATCAAGTCTTGATTTTGAGTTCTTCATTTACTTTAGTGCATTTGTTTCTTTAATATTTTTTATGCCAATTTTAATATTCCTGTTGAAGAAAGTTTCTTTTGGCCATGTAATATGTTTATTGTTTTTTCGATAAGTATGAATTTGGATTGAATTTCCAAATTTATGACCTGTAATTTTCAAGTAACGAACAGGATTTCCATCATAAGCTTCTAGAAATTTATTTATACAGCTTATATGTATTATGAGGTTTAGTTTTCCTTTTCCTAGGATATGTAAGCTTTGTCTTCTAGGATTGATTTCTACATATGTGTCTTTAAAATGTTTAATAATAGGTTTTGTCCATTCTTATAATTTTCCGTTTTGTCAACAATTATCTAAATCCAAGCCAAATAAATTTGTATTTATAAGAATAACACCAATGCCTGAAAAATTGTACGGATGCTCTGCCTCTATGTTTAATGCATTATAATTAGTTAACCATTTTGTGGAAACTTTAATATTCACTTTAGTATAATTCTACTATTAAATATAATTGAGCTATATAGATGAAAAAATGCATATAAAATATTGATTTATTACTGGTATCTGGGGTGGGAGGATTCGAACCTGCGAATGGCGGAGTCAAAGTCCGCTGCCTTACCGCTTGGCTACACCCCAACGATCTCATTGTAACCACGATTAGTAGTCATTTGTCAAGTTATTGTACTATATAACATATGTAGAATATATTGGGAAGAAAGTTATTAAATTAGTAGTTCTAAATTAATTGCAGGATGATAAATTTTGTAATTTTACTATTAAACTAGATAGATCAGAACTATTGATATTCTCTTGTGTATAATTATGTAACCATTTTAAAGTTATTGATTTTTTATTAATTTCATCATCACCTATTATTATACATACTTGTGCGCCACACTTATTGGCTTTTTTTAGCTGTTTTTGAAAGCTATTGTTTTCTAAATCCAGTTCAAAGCTTATTTCTTGTTTTTCTAATAGAGATATAATTTTCCAGATCTCTTTTTTTGCTTTTTCTCCTTGATGAGCTATATATACGTAAGGCTTATTTTTTTTTATTGTTAAATGTTTTTGTATTAAGATCAATAATCTTTCTACTCCAATGGCCCATCCTACAGCAGGAGTATTAGGACCACCAAGTTGTTCAATTAGTAGATCATATCTACCTCCACCGCAAATTGTATCTTGACTGCCCAATAAATCTGTTTTGATCTCAAATGCAGTATATGTATAATAATCTAGGCCTCTAACTAGGTTAGGATTAATGGTATATTGTATATTGAGTAAATCAAGATATTCGCATATTAAGTGGAAGTGTTTTATAGATGCAGTTTTTAAATATTTTTGTAAACAAGGTGCTTTATATAAAATTTCTTGAATCTTTTTATTTTTGCTATCCAAAATTTTTAAAGGATTAATTTCAAGCTTTTTTTTTGAGTCTTCATCTAGATCTTGTTCATATGGTTTTAAATATTGTATAAGATCTTCTTTATATTTACTACGTTCTTCTATATTGCCAATAGAATTGATCTCAATTCTATAATTTGAGCATTCTAATGCAGTTAAAATACTATTTGCTAGGCGAATTACTTCTGTATCAGCTATTGGATTAAGACTACCTATGCATTCTATTCCTAGTTGATGGAATTGTCTTTGTCGACCATTTTGAGGTCTCTCATATCTAAACATTGGACCTAGGTACCATAATCTATTTATTTTACTTGTTTGATATAGTTTATTGCTTATAAATGATCTTGCAATACTAGCTGTTCCTTCAGGTCTTAATGTAATTTCTCTTGATCTTTGATCAAGAAAGCTATACATTTCTTTATTGACTATATCCGTTCCATTACCTATACTTCTTTTGAATAAAGTAGTTGATTCCATTATAGGAGTACGAATTTCGTGGTAATTTGACAAAGCAAATATTTTAGAAGCTGTAGCATATAAATGCTGCCATAAGATAATTTCGTTTGGCAAGATATCTTTCGTTCCTCTTAACGGTTGCATAACTTTTTATCCTTATATATGTAATTAAATTTAAGTTTTTATTCTAAGTTTAAATTATGTATTTTTTAGATAGGTTTTTTATTTGATTTTTATCGGGCAAGGAGGGATTCGAACCCCCGACACCGTGGTTCGTAGCCACGTGCTCTAATCCACTGAGCTACAAGCCCTTGCTGAAAACTATTATATCATTTTTGTATTTTTAAAAGGTGTTTTTATTTTACTGGAATATTATATAAATATATTTGTGAAATTTGTATTTTTTGTTTTTCTCCAGTAGCTTGTTTGTTTATGTTGCTAAATTATTCATTATGTAAGTATAGGAATTGTTTTATATGAGTAAAAAGATATTATATCAAGACAATGCTCGTAAAGCTTTAGAAAAAGGAATAGATATTTTATCAGAAGCAGTATCAGTGACTTTAGGGCCCAAAGGACGTAATGTTGTTTTGGAAAGGAAATTTGGCTCTCCTCAAATAGTTAATGATGGTGTGACTATTGCTAAAGAAATAGAATTACAAGATTTTATTCAAAATACAGGTGTAGCTTTAATTAGACAGGCAGCATCAAAAACTAATGACGTTGCAGGAGATGGTACGACAACAGCAACTGTTTTGGCTCATGCAATAGTTAAACAAGGCTTACGTAATGTAGCTGCAGGTGCTAATCCAATGATTTTAAAAAAAGGTATAGAAAAAGCTGTTAAATTTATTGTATCTAAAATAGCGGAGTATTCTCGTCCAGTAAATGATATAAGAGATATTACACAAGTAGCATCTATTTCAGCTGGCAATGATTTTGATATTGGATTAATGATAGCAAATGCAATAGAAAAAGTCGGGAAAGAAGGTGTTATATCTTTAGAAGAAGGGCAATCCACAGTTACTCAACTAGAAGTTAAAGAGGGAATGAAATTTGAAAAGGGGTTTATTTCACCTTATTTTGTTACAGATTCTTCTAGAATGGAAGTTGTTTATGAGAATGTATATATTTTATTGACAGATAAAAAAATTACATTAATTCAACAGGAATTGGTACCTATTCTAGAGCAAGTTTCAAAAACAGGTAAACCGTTATTAATAATAGCAGAAGATATAGAAAAAGAAGCTTTAGCCACAATTGTAATAAATAAGTTACGAGGTATTATTAATGTAGTTGCTGTGAGGGCACCTGGTTTTGGTGATCGACGTAAGGCTTTATTGGAAGATATTGCAGTTTTAACATCCGGTCAGTTAGTGACTGAAGATTTAGGTTTTACTCTAGATAGTTTGTCTTTAAATGAATTAGGTTTAGCTAAAAGAGTTCATATAACTAAAGAATCAACAACAATTATTGCGAATGGTAATGAATCTAATATTAAAGTTCGATGTGATCAAATTAGGCGTCAGCTGGAAGTAAGCAATAATAATTATGAGAAAGAAAAGTTGCAAGAAAGATTAGCGAAATTATCTGGTGGGGTCGCTGTTATTAAAGTTGGTGCTGCAACTGAAACGGAGATGAAAGATAAGAAATTAAGATTAGAAGACGCTATTAATGCAACTAAAGCTGCTATTGAAGAAGGTATTGTTCCTGGCGGTGGCTCAACATTAGTACATTTAGCAGAAGATTTACGTTTGTGGGCAACAAATAATTTAGTTAATGAGGAGTTAGTAGGCGCATTAATAGTAGAAAAAGCTTTACTTTCACCACTAAATAGAATAGTAGAGAATGCAGGGCAAAATGGAGCTGTAGTTGTAGAAAAAGTAAAGCAAAGTTCATTTGCAATTGGCTATGATGCTAATCAAGGTATATTAGTTGATATGTATAAAGCTGGTATTATTGACCCTGCTAAAGTGACACGTTCAGCTTTACAAAATGCATCTTCTATAGCTGCTATGGTTTTAACGACAGAGTGTATTGTTGTTGAAAAAACAGAGGTTTAATAAAATAAATTTTTATTAATTATATAAGTATTTTATTAAATAATATATTCCATATTTATTATTAATTCGGCTAATTATATAAAGATTAACAATGGCTATATTATATATATTTAAATCATTATATTCACTGTAGGTATTATAATAATCTTGCGTTTGATTATATATATATTTGAATCTTTTTATGTACTGCGAAGTAAGCTGAGGTTGAATCTGATTACAAACATTATATAGAATTTCTGATGCAAGATTATTTAAACATGATTGAGTAATTAAACTGTAACAAATTTGTATGCCTTTAATATATTGTTTAAACTCTAATGAAGAATTTGTATCAGCGTGTCTTATATAGTTTCCGAATCTAATAAGTAAAATATTATATAGTATATATTTTTTATGCGTATTTTCTAAAGCATATAAATCCAAAGATTCGATTGCAATTAATATCAGGTCGATGCGTTTTTTTAAATTCAGCTTTTTATACATATATATATAATATGACTTATTAACATTTTATTAAAATCAATTCAAAATTGAGATGATTAGTTGATATTATAGAACTAATCATCTATATATAATGATATAATTATAATGCATAAATATTTAATTACTACCTGCAAATGTAAATTCTGGAAATTTTTCTTGGGCTTGTAATAAAGATTTATGTTTACCTGTTTCTTGCCAAAAATTAATAATTTCAGTTGCTTGATTTAAAAGTTCTACTTTATCGTGTTCCGAGATCCATGGTTTTGATTCTAATTCTACTTTTAGTTGCTCCCATGCATCATTTCTAGGCCAAAAAAAATAAGATGTTAGTGGACTAGAGCTGTTTCCTACTAAATGATCAATAGCTATTGCAACGTTGTTTTCAAGCCATAAAATTTTAAATGTAAATTTAGACAAATTATTCTCCTATATACATTATTCAATGTTTTTATTATGTATTTTTTATTTTTTTAATTATATTTTTAACTGTTCCAGTTAATTGCGCACCTTTCTTTAGTCTTTTTTGTATTTTTATAATATTTAATTTTGTTTGATTTTTTATAGGGTCATAAAAACCTACTTCTTCTAATGCTTTTCCATCTCTTCTTTTTTTACTATCAATTACAATAATACGATAACTAGGTTGTTTTTTACGTCCACATCTTTTTAATCTTATTTTTATCATAAATTGGCTTCCTTAATTTTATATATATTTTGTAAAAAATAAATTATTAATATGATTTATAATAGTCAAGTTTAATTCTTTTTAGTATATCAATTAATTTATAAATCATGTAATAGATTCTATTCTAATGTTATTAAAAATAACTGTTAAACATTGCAAAAAAATAATGCCTAGCATAGGAGACATGTCCATCCCAAATATCATAGGTATAGTTCCTCTAAATAGTCTTAAATATGGATCTGTTAAACGATTTAAAGAACAGAAGGGTTCATTATACCAATTTACAGTTGGGAACCATGCTAAGGATAATTTTAAAAGAATTAATATTAAGTATATTTCAGAGAAATTTGCAATTGATGTGAATACTAAATTAAACGAATTAGTAATTATATTCATTATTGATTTTGTGATGATAAATTTATGATTTATTAATTAATTCAATAGTTATAAATTTTAGTTGTATATATCTCTAAAGATTGATACTTATTTCCCAATTGTTCACAAATACTATTTGTGCATGTTATACACATTATTTTTATTTGACTAATTTTTATATGTTGTTTTAATAATAAATAGTCTAACAATTTTATAATTGAATAATTGCTTAAAAATCTTTCAATTATTATAATTTTTTGTTTTTTTATTATATTAATAATATTACTGTCGATGCAATCATTATTTATATATTTCTTTTTATATGTATTTAAATTTATATGCTGCAAATGTACTTGAGGTAGTAAAAGACTGATACCAGATATAATCTGATTGCAGTCCATTAAATTTGCTATGATTAGATAAGATTCTTTGGAGTTAAATACATATAGTTCTTTAGTCAATTCAATGTTTTTTATATAAATATTTTGTGTTTTTATCCATTTTCTTATTACTTCATATATTAATAAAAATCCTAACGAGCTTGTATTGTAGTTATATATTTGATTATTTTCAGGTTTTGAATTAATAATAGTATTTGAGAGTTTTTGTATAATGGGATGTGATATAAGATATACATTTAATTGCATATATATTATGATTAGTATATAGTTAATTTTATTATTATTTTATACTTTATATTATTTTATTTTCTTTAAAAGAATTTTATTAATTTTCAAATCAATATTATATATAATCAGTAGATTTGGCAATTCTTGGAAGTAGCAGATAGCTGTAATAGCAGACTTGCCATATTATTTTTTTTATTATTCTTATTCTTGAATTTGTTTTTTCTATTTCTATCTTGTGAATTCTTGAGCTTATCTAAAGCTTATCTAATTATCTAACAATAGATTAGATATGTAATTTATTGAAAAGCTATTCTCAATATTTGTATTAAGAATAGCTAATTCTAAATTGTATAGTGATGAATTAAGAATTTTTCTGAATTTTTAATCTAAAGGTCTCATAGAAAGTACAGCCTCGTTTTCTCTATTAATACCTTTTTCAAATCCTGCAGCCGCTGCTCTTGCCCTGCCAGCATGCCATAAATGCCCAATAAATAAGAAAAACCCTAAGAAAAAGTGGGATGTTGTTAACCAACTTCTTGGAGATACATAATTAACGGAATTAATTTCAGTAGCTACACCACCGACTGAGTTTAATGAACCAAGTGGTGCATGTGTCATATATTCTGCAGCTCTTCTTTCTTGCCAAGGTTGTATATCATTTTTAACTTTATTTAAGTCTAGTCCATTAGGACCTCTTAATGGTTCTACCCAAGGAGCTCTTAGATCCCAAAATCTCATTGTTTCTCCACCAAAAATTATTTCTCCACTAGGAGATCTCATTAAGTATTTTCCTAAACCAGTAGGACCTTGTGCAGAAGCTACGTTTGCTCCTAGCCTTTGATCTCTTACTAGAAATGTAAAAGCTTGCGCTTGTGATGCTTCAGGACCAGTCGGACCATAAAATTCACTTGGATAGACTGTATTATTGTACCAAACAAAGTTTGATGCTGTTAGTCCCATAATTGATAATGCACCTAGGCTATAAGATAAGTATGCTTCTCCTGACCATACGAATGCTCGTCTAGCCCAAGCAAATGGTTTAGTTAGTATATGCCATATTCCGCCAGCAATACATATAACACCAATCCATATATGTCCTCCAATTACGTCTTCCATGTTATTGACACTGACTACCCAACCATCACCACCAAATGGTGATTTTAAAACGTATCCAAAAATTACAGAAGGATTGAGTGTTGGATTATTAATTAATCTGACATCCCCACCTCCAGGTGCCCATGTATCATATATTCCTCCAAAGAAGATAGCTTTAATAACAAGTAAGAAAGATCCTATGCCTAAAAGCACTAAATGAATACCAAGTATAGTTGTCATTTTATTTTTATCTCTCCAATCATATCCAAAGAAAGGGAAAGATTCTTCTAAAGTGTCTGGGCCAATTAAAGAATGATATAATCCGCCAAAGCCTAGTACAGCGGAAGATATTAAATGTATTATTCCTACCACAAAATATGGATAAATATTTATAATTTCTCCTCCAGGACCGACACCCCATCCAAGTGTTGCTAAATGGGGAATTAGTATAAATCCTTGTTCATATAGTGGTTTTTCTGGTACAAAATGTGCAACTTCAAATAAAGTCATTGCTCCTGTCCAAAATACCATTACGCCAGCATGAGCTACATGTGCACCTAATAGTTTACCAGATACATTGATTAATCTAGCATTTCCTGACCACCAGGCAAAACCTGTAGATTCTATATCTCTTCCGCCTACACCGACACTTTTATTAAAGGGCGTTTCCACGTGGTAAGACCTCCTCAGGGAATATGAAGTTTTCGTGAGGCTGATCTTGAGCAGCCATCCATGCACGAATACCTTCGTTTAATAATATATTTTTTGTATAAAATGTTTCGAATTCAGGATCTTCAGCAGCTCTTAATTCTTGTGATACAAAATCGTAAGCTCTTAAATTTAAGGCTAGTCCTACAATGCCAAATGCGCTTGTCCACATTCCTGTAACAGGTACAAATAACATGAAAAAGTGTAACCAACGTTTATTAGAAAAAGCTACACCAAAAATTTGCGACCAAAATCGGTTTGCTGTCACCATTGAATATGTTTCTTCTGACTGAGTTGGAGTAAATGCTCTAAAAGTATCCGCTGCGTCACCATCTTCAAATAATGTATTTTGTACTGTTGCTCCATGAATAGCGCATAGAAGAGCTCCTCCTAATATTCCTGCTACACCCATCATGTGAAATGGGTTCAATGTCCAATTGTGGAAGCCTTGAAGGAATAAGAGGAAGCGAAAAATAGCAGCTACTCCAAAACTAGGAGCAAAGAACCAACTAGCTTGTCCTAGTGGATACATTAAGAATACAGATACGAATACTGCAATTGGGCCTGAAAATGCAATTGCGTTATAAGGCCTGATTCCTACTAGTCTAGCAATTTCGAACTGTCTTAAACAAAAACCAATTAACCCAAAAGATCCATGTAAGGCTATAAATGTCCACAGTCCGCCAATTTGGCACCAACGTGTAAAGTCGCCTTGCGCTTCTGGTCCCCAAAGAAGTAGTAAAGAATGTCCCATACTATTAGCTGGTGTTGATACAGCAGCTGTTAGAAAATTGCATCCTTCTAAATATGAACTTGCTAATCCATGAGTATACCAAGATGTAACGAAAGTAGTACCTGTTAGCCAGCCTCCTAGTGCAAGATATGAACATGGGAATAGTAATAATCCAGACCAACCGACAAATACAAAGCGGTCTCTTTTTACCCAGTCATCAATTAGATCAAACCTACCACGGCTTTTTTCTTGCCCAATTGATATGGTCATAAATAAAATCTCCAAAGCAAATAAATTAAGTCAATATATCGTAAATATCACTTGTTGAATACGACTTCACTTTTCTTTACGGTTAATTATAATTATAAATATAATTACTATAATATTTAGTAACTTATGCAACTATTCTCATTTATAGTTCTCTAAGTTTAATTTGATTAAAGTAATCTTAAATGATTCAGTATATACTATACAGGATAATACAATCTTTTTATATGTAAATAATTATTTTATTTATCTATTGTTGTTTTAACTATTTAAAAGTAAAAGTTTCCATTAGATTAATAATTGATGATATGCACATATATATTATACATATACATGCTCTATTTCATGGATTATGTTTAAAGCATCTTAAAATTAATTAATACATATTTTTTGTGTTTGTTATATTAATATAAAAATGTATTTGTTTAAATAATATAGTTTAATTTTAGACATTTAATTGCGTTATTAAATGAAGTTTATACTAAGTAAGTATCAATTTATATAATTAATGATACCTTATTTGTGTATAAACTCATTATTTGTGTATAAGCTCATTTATATTGTATTATCGGTAATTCTTTGGAACAGATATCCTGTTCCTCTTGCTGTTAAAATAAGGTCAGGGTTACTAGGGTCATCCTCAAGTTTTGCTCTTAATCTAGAAATATGTACGTCCACTACGCGAGTATCGACGTGTCTTTCAGGCGTATATCCCCATACTTCTTGTAAAATAGCTGCTCTAGAGAATGGATCGCCTGCTCTGCTTACTAATAATTCCAAAAGACTAAATTCCATACCAGTTAAACGAACTCTTTCATTGTTTTTATATACTTGCCTTTTGTTTGTATCTACTTTTAAGAATCCAATATTTATGATGCCTGAGCTTGGTATACTTGCGCAAGCAGGTATTTTGTCAACTCTTCTTAGCACAGATCTAATTCTAGCTTCTAGTTCTTTAGGAGAAAATGGTTTTACAACATAATCGTCTGCTCCTAATTCTAAGCCAGTAATTCTATCAGATACATCACCTAATGCAGTTAACATTATAATAGGTACATCGGATTCTTTTCTCAGTTCTTGGCATACTCCATAACCATCTAATTTAGGCATCATCACATCTAAAACTACTAAGTTTGGATATTCTCTTCTAAATACTATTAAAGCTTCTTCTCCATCAGATGCACTAACAACATCATATCCAATCATAGATAATCTAGTTTCTAATATTCTTCTAATACTGGTTTCATCGTCAACAACTAATATTTTTTCTTTTTGGTTCTCCAATTTTATTATCTCCTAATTGTTTTATTAAAATATAGATTTTTATTACATTATATTTCATTTTATAATCTTTAGTGAACTGGGAAAAGTTTTATATTTATTAAATTAAAGAAAAGATAAGTTATTTGTTAATATTTTCTTTGTTTATCGTTTATAAAAACTTATCTAAATCAACAAAACATTTTCTGGATACTAAGGAATAAAATTTATTTTAATGTAATCGTATTCTTTTATATTTAGAGTATTCTAGATAAATATATATATTTAATTTTTTGCTTCTTTAAAAGTACTAAAAAATACAAAACAATTTAAAGATTTTAGATAATAATAATTGTATTTTAGCTTTTCTGAAAGCCTGTAAAGTTTACTGATATCAAGAATTGTAAATTTTTTAAAAACATTAAAAATATAGTATATATAAATATACATGAATTCAGTAACATTTATTATGAATATATCAAAATGTGATATTATGATTATATAGTGAGCAAAAATAAGTTTTTGTGTTTAGTATTTTTAATTTAGTCTGCATTTGATTTAATTTAAAATATTGATATTAGAAATGCTATTGCTCAAGTGGAATATTGTTCAGTATGTATAATTATGAAATGAAAATCACAAAAAATATATTTCAATAGAATTGAACTTTGTATAGTTAGTCACTAATTTTTCTATAAATTTATAAATATTTTGAATGATTAAATCTTTTATTTTGATTGACTATTTTATATAGTATGTATAGTTATATTTTACTCATTTAATGCTTTATAGGATGTCAACATTAATATTGAACTATATTGAAAAAGCATTCTTAAATGCCGATTTAATAGTGTTGATTATAATATTTTTTATAAATTCAGGGGTTGACAAGATTATATTAAAAGTATTAACCTAATTATGTGATTGCTTATTATTAATGTTAATTAAAATAATTTAATTAAAATTAGAGCAAGAAATTATTTTCATATATTCTGGATACTACGGAGAGTTTGATCCTGGCTCAGGATGAACGCTGGCGGTATGCCTAACACATGCAAGTTGAACGAAAGCTTTTGCTTTAGTAGCGGACGGGTGAGTAATACATGAGAATCTGCCTTTGGGAGGGGAATAACAATTGGAAACGGTTGCTAATGCCCCATATGCTTTTTAGTGAAATAGAGAAATCTGCCCTAAGATGAGCTCATGCCTGATTAGCTAGTTGGTAAATTAAAAGCTTACCAAGGCAACGATCAGTAGCTGGTTTGAGAGGATGATCAGCCACACTGGAACTGAGACACGGTCCAGACTTCTACGGAAGGCAGCAGTGGGGAATTTTCCGCAATGGGCGCAAGCCTGACGGAGCAATACCGCGTGAGGGAAGAATGCCTGTGGGTTGTAAACCTCTTTTCTCGGGGAAGAAGTTTTGACGGTACCTGATGAATAAGCATCGGCTAACTCCGTGCCAGCAGCCGCGGTAATACGGGGGATGCAAGCGTTATCCGGAATCACTGGGCGTAAAGCGTCTGTAGGTTGTTCAGTAAGTCTGCTGTTAAATATTGGGGCTTAACCCTAAGCAAGCAGTGGAAACTACTAAACTAGAGTATGGTATGGGTAGAGGGAATTCCCAGTGTAGCGGTGAAATGCGTAGATATTGGGAAGAACACCAGTAGCGAAGGCGCTCTACTAGGCCATTACTGACACTCAGAGACGAAAGCTAGGGTAGCGAATGGGATTAGATACCCCAGTAGTCCTAGCTGTAAACGATGGATACTAGATGTTGCGCGTATCGATCCGTGCAGTATCGTAGCTAACGCGTTAAGTATCCCGCCTGGGAAGTATGCTCGCAAGAGTGAAACTCAAAGGAATTGACGGGGGCCCGCACAAGCGGTGGAGCATGTGGTTTAATTCGATGCAACGCGAAGAACCTTACCAGGGCTTGACATGTTGCGTATCTTTATGAAATTAAAGAGTGCCTTCGGGAACGTGAACACAGGTGGTGCATGGCTGTCGTCAGCTCGTGTCGTGAGATGTTGGGTTAAGTCCCGCAACGAGCGCAACCCTTGTCTTTAGTTGCCATCATTCAGTTGGGTACTCTAGAGAGACTGCCGGTGACAAACCGGAGGAAGGTAAGGATGACGTCAAGTCAGCATGCCCCTTAAGTTCTGGGCTACACACGTGCTACAATGGTTGTGACAAAGAGTTGCAAGTCTGTGAAGATAAGCTAATCTCATAAACGCAGCCTCAGTTCGGATTGCAGGCTGAAACTCGCCTGCATAAAGGTGGAATCGCTAGTAATCGCCGGTCAGCTATACGGCGGTGAATCCGTTCCCGGGCCTTGTACACACCGCCCGTCACACCATGGAAGCTGGCTACACCCGAAGTCGTTACCCTAACCTTATATGGAGGGGGGCGCCTAAGGTAGAGCTAGTGACTGGGGTGAAGTCGTAACAAGGTAGCCGTACTGGAAGGTGCGGCTGGATCACCTCCTTATTAGGGAATATAATTTCATTATTCTTTTGATTATCCTAGATCGTATATAGTATAGTGTTAAGGGCTATTAGCTCAGTTGGTTAGAGCGCACCCCTGATAAGGGTGAGGTCCCGGGTTCAAGTCCAGGATAGCCCAAACGAAATAAGAGGGGGGTATAGCTCAGTTGGTAGAGCGCTGCCTTTGCAAGGCAGATGTCAGCGGTTCGAGTCCGCTTATCTCCACAAAAATGAAGTTTTACTTCTTGTGTAATATTCTATTATTTAGTTAGTAAGTAAAGTAAAGTAATTAAGAGCTTACGGTGAATACCTTGGCATTTAGAAGCGATGAAGGGCGTGTCTACCAACGAAATACTTCGGGGAGCTGGAAGTAAGCTTAGATCCGGAGGTTCCCGAATGAGGCAACTCTTTAATACTACCTACTGAATTCATAAGTAGGCAAGGGCTAACCTGGTAAATTGAAACATCTTAGTAACCAGAGGAAAAGAAAGCAAAAGCGATTCCCTTAGTAGTGGCGAGCGAAACGGGAATAGCCTAAACCACTTTAATTCGTTTTAGTGGGGTCGTGGGACAGAATAAAAAGTAAAATTTAAGTTAGGTGAAACATATGGAATTTTGTATCAAAGAAGGTGATAATCCTGTAACCGAAAACTAATTTTTATTTATCTGTATCCCAAGTAGCATGGGGCACGTGGAATCCCGTGTGAATCAGCGAGGACCACCTCGTAAGGCTAAATATTCCTAAATGACCGATAGTGAACCAGTACCGTGAGGGAAAGGTGAAAAGAACCCCGGGAGGGGAGTGAAATAGAACATGAAACCGTAAGCTTACAAGCAGTAGGAGAACGACTTAACGTTTGACTTCGTGCATGTTGAAGAATGAGCCGGCGACTTATAGGCAGTGGCAGGTTAAAATAGAAAATATTAAAGCCATAGTGAAAGCGAGCCTGAATAGGGCGTAAGTCACTGTTTGTAGACCCGAACCCGGATGATCTAGCCATGGCCAGGGTGAAGCTTAGGTAACACTAAGTGGAGGTCCGAACCGACTGATGTTGAAAAATCAGCGGACGAGTTGTGGTTAGGGGTGAAATGCCAATCGAATCCGGAGCTAGCTGGTTCTCCCCGAAATGCGTTTTGGCGCAGCGGTTGATGCTTAAGCTTAGGGGTAAAGCACTGTTTCGGTGCGGGCTGTGAAAGCGGTACCAAATCGAGGCAAACTCTGAATACTAAGTGTGTAGTCAACCAGTGAGACAATGGGGGATAAGCTTCATTGTCAAAAGGGAAACAGCCCAGACCACCAGCTAAGGCCCCAAAATAATTGCTAAGTGATAAAGGAAGTGGGAATGCAAAGACAACCAGGAGGTTTGCTTAGAAGCAGCAATCCTTTAAAGAGTGCGTAATAGCTCACTGGTCTAGTGGTCCTGCGCCGAAAATGAACGGGGCTAAGCAATTTGCCGACGCTGTGGGATGTTTTACATCGGTAGGGGAGCGTTCTGTTATAGGTTGAAGCACTAGCGTGAGCGGGTGTGAACGAAGCAGAAGTGAGAATGTCGGCTTGAGTAGCGAAAACATTGGTGAGAATCCAATGCCCCGAAAACCTAAGGGTTCCTTTGGAAGGTTCGTCCACGAAGGGTGAGTCAGGTCCTAAGGCGAGGCTGAAAAGCGTAGTCGATGGATAACAGGTTAATATTCCTGTACTATTTGTTATTGATATCGAGGGACGGAGAAGGCTAAATCAGCCGGATGTTGGTTACCGGTTTAAATTTTTGAAGGTGAAGAGAGATGGTGAAAACATCTTGAGCTAAAAAATGAGTACAAAATACTAAGGTATTGAAGTGATTGATGTCACACTTCCTAGAAAAGCTCGAAATATCTTAAATAACAAATACCTGTACCTTAAACCGACACAGGTAGGTAAGTAGAGTATACTAAGGGGCGCGAGATAACTCTCTCTAAGGAACTCGGCAAAATAGCCCCGTAACTTCGGAAGAAGGGGTGCCCTTGTAGGGCTGCAATAAATAGACCCAAGCGACTGTTTATCAAAAACACAGGTCTCCGCTAAGTCGTAAGACAATGTATGGGGGCTGACGCCTGCCCAGTGCCGGAAGGTTAAGGAAGCTGGTTAGTTTTATACAAAGCTAGCAACTGAAGCCCCGGTGAACGGCGGCCGTAACTATAACGGTCCTAAGGTAGCGAAATTCCTTGTCGGGTAAGTTCCGACCCGCACGAAAGGCGTAACGATTTGGGTACTGTCTCGGAGAGAGACTCGGCGAAATAGAATTGTCTGTGAAGATGCGGACTACCTGCACCTGGACAGAAAGACCCTATGAAGCTTTACTGTAGCTTGGAATTGAATTTGGGTTTATTTTGCGCAGTATATGTGGGAGGCTAAGAAAATATATTTGCGGATATATTTGAGCCATTAGTGAGATACCACTCTAAATAAACTAGAATTCTAACCTTGATAGTCGTTAACCGGCCAAGGAACAGTTTCAAGTAGGCAGTTTGACTGGGGCGGTCGCCTCCTAAAAGGTAACGGAGGCGTGCAAAGGTTCCCTCAGGCTGGTCGGAAATCAGTCTTAGAGTATAAAGGCATAAGGGAGCTTGACTGCGAGACTTACAAGTCGAGCAGAGACGAAAGTCGGCCTTAGTGATCCGACAGTACTGCGTGGAAAGGCTGTCGCTCAACGGATAAAAGTTACTCTAGGGATAACAGGCTGATCTCCCCCAAGAGTTCACATCGACGGGGAGGTTTGGCACCTCGATGTCGGCTCATCGCATCCTGGGGCGGTAGTACGTCCCAAGGGTTGGGCTGTTCGCCCATGAAAGCGGTACGCGAGCTGGGTTCAGAACGTCGTGAGACAGTTCGGTCCATATCCGGTGCAGGCGTTAGAGTATTGAGAGGAGCTCTCCTTAGTACGAGAGGACCGGGAGAGATACACCTCTGGTGTACCAGTTATTGTGCCAACGGTAAACGCTGGGTAGCCAAGTGTGGAAGTGATAACCGCTGAAAGCATCTAAGTGGGAAACCAACCTCAAGATGAGTACTCTCACCGTTATAACGGGTAAGATCACGGTAAGATTAACCGTTTGATAGGCATTAAGTGTAAGTGTAGTAATATATTTAGCTAAGATGTACTAATAGATCGAGGACTTTACTTTAAATTTATAATTAAATAATAGTTTTATTTATGTCTTGATACTTATAGCGTAGTTGCTCCACTCCAATCCATCCCGAACTTGGTTGTTAAACACTACAGCGGCAATGATACTGAAGGGGAAGCCCTTTGGAAAAGTAGCTCAGTATCAAGACTCTATTTTATGTTGTTTATTAGCTAAGCTATTTATATTTTTATATATTGATCCCCTGTAAAGAATTATGTTTAACTGTTAAGAATCTAATAATGTTATCATTAAATCTCATAGATTTCTCTAAAATTTTTACTAAATTACCGTTACCTTCGTAGTTCATTTGTACATAAATACCATCATAATAATGTGTAATATTATAGCTCAAATGTCTGCGTCCTCTATGCTGTACAAATACATTTTGTCCTCCATTTTCTTTTATTAATGTTTTATATTGATTAACTAAATTTAAGTTTTTATCTTCTGTAACATCTGGTTTTAAAATATATATGGTTTCGTAATTATTAAGTGTCATAGTGATATATAAATTATAGTTAAGTATATATTTACAGTCGGTTATCTATTTGTATTCTAACAGCTTGAGATATTACAGGTATCTTAGCATATTTCCCTTCAATAGATTTAGCTACAGAATATGTAATTGTAGATAAAACAAACCAAAATAATGTATTGCATAGCATAAAACCGTATAAGCTCATCCTAAATTCGATAGGTAAAGCCCTAAAAGTTGCTCCAAGTAAAGAGTTAATTAAAAATAATAAGATTGATTGTAGTACATTAAAACGTATGAATGGCCTATCAGGTATTGGACTTTTAGCTCTGACAAAAAAATAATATAAGACGAAAAATATAATAAAAGCTAATGCTGGATGTGTTACATAAAATATAACTAATGGCATAAGAGTTTTTTTATAGATACTCATTAAGCTAAATGGGTAATCAGGCAAAATTTGTTGCCCAAAATTTTGTAGTCCTTCTAGTAAAGGAAGCCAATATGGTAGGATTGATCCACATCTATCTATTAATGTAATTGTCTTTTTATCATAATTATTGTTAGCTGATTTAATTATGAATAAATATAGTTGATATATTAATATACTTACTATGCCACTTGCTAAAGTGCTGATAATAACTTTTATCCATAAAGGTAATTGATTAGGCATAATTATACTATATAATTAATGAGAAAAGAAATATTTAGTTTAATATATTATCTATATTGTTTTATATATTATAATAAACAAAATATAGTTTGTATTACATATGTTATTGTTATTGTTGTACAATTCATATTGATTCTACAATAGAATGATAAAAATTTTCAAATATTATTGTTTTTTGATCACTGTAAAATTAAGATATGCAAGAACAATTATTACTTTCATCTAATGATTTAAATAATATGCCTTTAATAGTGGGTGGGCAAAATTTTACATCCAGATTAATGCTTGGAACTGGTAAATATAAAAATTTACAACAAGCAAAAGATAGTATAGAAGCTAGTGGATCATCTATTGTAACGGTAGCTATAAGAAGAGCTCAAAATGCTAAAAATTTAGGTAAAAGCAATTTAATTGATGGTTTAGATTGGGGTAAAATATGGTTGCTACCTAATACAGCTGGTAGTAAAACAGCTGAGGAAGCAATAAGGATTGCTGTTTTAGGTAGAGAAATGGCTAAAAGACTTGGTCAAATGGATAATAATTTTGTAAAATTAGAAGTTATTCCTGATCCTACATATTTATTGCCAGATCCTATAGGTACATTAAAAGCTGCAGAATATCTAGTTCAGAAAAATTTTACTGTTTTACCATATATTAATGCAGATCCAATTTTAGCAAAACAATTAGAAAATATAGGTTGTGCAACTGTAATGCCTTTAGCTTCACCTATTGGATCTGGTCAAGGTTTACAAAATATTATTAATATTAATATTATTATTCAAAATGCTAAAATTCCGGTTATTATTGATGCAGGCATTGGTACTGCAAGTGAAGCAGGTAAAGCTATGGAATTAGGTGCTTCAGCTGTTTTACTTAATACAGCTGTAGCAAATGCATCTTCTCCTAATTTAATGGCAGAAGCAATGAAACTTAGTGTAATCTCGGGCAGGATAGCATATTTAGCAGGGCGTATGAAAACAACATTAAAAGCTCAGGCTAGCTCACCTTTGGATAGTATATCCTATATATAATGATTTGAGTTTTTATATTATAGAGGTTACATGATTTTAATAATAGATAATTATGATAGTTTCACTCAAAATTTAGTACAATGTGTTGGCGAATTAGGTTTTGATATTCAAGTTAGTAGGAATGATGAAATTACTATCAATGATGTTGTTAAAATTAATCCTACACATATTATTTTGTCTCCTGGTCCAGGTAATCCTAAAGATACAGGAATTTCTTTACAATTAATTCAGCATTATGCTAGTAAAATACCTATACTTGGTGTTTGTTTAGGTCATCAAAGTATTGCTTATGTTTATGGTGGTCAAATTAAGCAATTAAATGAACCTATGCATGGTAAAATTAGTGAAATTATACATGATAATCAGGATATATTTTATCAATTACCTAATCCTTTTTTAGCTGCTCGTTATCATAGTTTAGTTATTGATAGCAAAAGTTTGCCTGATGATATAGAAATCACTGCCTGGACTCATGAAGGTATTATAATGGGATGTCGTCATAAAATTTACTCTTTATTGAGAGGTATACAATTTCATCCAGAAAGCTTATGGACTTATGAAGGTAAATTAATAATAAGAAATTTTTTATTAATATAATTAAAAGTGTATATTTTTAGATACATTTTTGTACATTTTTAATGAAAATTTAGCATAAGTTTTTTGAATAAATCTTAAGTCTTCTTCAAAACTTAATTTAGCTCTATTAGTTATACCTGTTATTTTGAGCTCTTGTGTATTTTTTGATATATTAGATACCCATATTTGAGAATATGATAAGTAGCTAATTGCAACACTAATCATAAGCATTAAGAACCCTATATATACAATTTGAAGTCCAGGATCTGTTTTTATTTGTAAGCCAGTACTTGTCATAATTTCTTTAATTTTTATGTTCTTAGTATTGATTCTTATTGTTTCATTTATTTTGATTGAAGTAATTAGATTACCAAATTTGTTATATATTAAAATGTTGTTCTTTAGGCTTGTAATTATTAAAAAAAGTTGATCATTATTTTTAACAGGAAGATTGTATATCCAAATACTTTTATTTCCTACTTTTGCTTTGTTTAGTTTTTGTTGTATAGTATTTAATCCAATTTTTATTCTTAAAGAATCAATTTGCCAATCTGTTTGATAAAAGGTTATCCCTTGAAATTTCAATGGCGAATTGACATAAATTTTTTTTCTTTTAACATATTTTCCATTATGATTTATTAATAAAATATCAGAATAAAATTGTTTACTTGAATTATCTGAATTGTATTCAATAGAAAAATTGTCTATTCTACCAAGTATGTTTTTAGGCAATGAGCTTTGGAAGCCTGATTTAATTATATTTTGCATATGAAATATTTCGCCATTTGGAATCATTTGTTGAGCTGTAAAACCTCCAAAGAATCCTATCATTGAACCAGTAAGAGTTAGTATAATACTTATGTGGACAAAGACAGGAGCAATTCTACCTAGCAAGCCTTTATAAGCATAAATACGATTTTCCTTATGAAATACATAATAATATTTTGAATTTAAAGAACAAATAATATTTGACAGAGATTGTATCGGTAATAGATTAAGTGATGTAAAATATTTTTTTTTATTTATTTGTGGTATAAATTTCCAAGTACGTGCGTTTCTTAAGCTTGGTAACTGACGAGAGAAAGTACAAGTAATTAGGCTGCAAAAGAATAAAGTTAATAAAAGGATAAACCACCAAGTAGCATATATATGATCTAGGCCAAAGTAAAGAATAATCTTCCAATTAATTTGTTGGATGATATTAGATTTAATTGGGTAATTCAATTTATAGTAATTAATATTTTGATCTTGTTCAATAATTGTACCAATTATACTAATTGTAGATATAATTATTAACATAATTATCGATAAATTTAAATTGCTTAATTGCTTGGTTATATGCCATCTTATATTTTTTTTATTTAAGTATTTCATATTTGATAATAATGCATTTAAATATATAGTGTATTTATATATCTCTTATATTAGTTTAATAAATAAAAATGTGGTTCAGTAGAGAAAAAAGCCCTATTCCCAGTATAAAAGATCCGCTTACTGGCATAAGATAATTCCATATTTGGGATATAATTTTTATCTTAGTATAGTTAATTGTTATTTCTATTAAAATAAAAAGAGGAATTATGTATCCTAGCATGTAACAAAGAATATAAATTATACCTGATAATATATTATGAGTATTAGATAGCCAAAATAGAAGGGTTGCTAAAATAGGAGTGCTACAACTACAAGAACTCAAGCCGAACATTAAGCCAATAATAAAATTTGAAAAGTTTGAATCTATATTAAAATTAAATGGATGAAATTGTAATATATTAATTGTAAAAAAATTTAAGTTGAATATTTTTAGGAAATTTAAGCCTATTATGATTATTATTATTGATGAAAAAATAGGTATATTTAATATTAATTTATAATAGTAATTATTTAGTAGAATACTGAGGCTAAAAATAATAATAAGGCTGCTAATTAGACCAGCGATAAAAGTATATTTGTTTATATGGTTGTTTTTCTTATTATCTATATATGATACACTTAGTGGAAGAATAGAGATGGAACATGGATTAATACTAGTCAATAATCCTCCTGTTAATAATAACATAAAAATATATGGTGTAAAATTATGTAATTCTGATGATAAAAAATTATAAATTATTTGTTGCAGATAATAAACTTGTATTTCAAAAAAATAGAGAAAATTATTCATAATTAAGATTATATATTCATTGATTTCAATTCAGTGTCATTCTAACTCCCCAGGAAGGATTTGAACCTACGACCAATCGGTTAACAGCCGATCGCTCTACCACTGAGCTACTGAGGAATTGTTGTATTTATGTAGATATTAACAGAAATTAGACTATATCACAAGCTCTAAATTTACATATCTTGATATATTTACTTATTTAAGTATCTTTTTATATTTTTAATTATATCTAAAAATAACTTGTTTTTAGATATAATTAATGATATTATAGATTCTATATCCATTACTCAAAAGTAAGCGGACGTGGTGGAATTGGTAGACACGCTAGATTTAGGTTCTAGTGAGAGTTTCTCATGAGAGTTCAAGTCTCTCCGTCCGCATATCTAAAAGTATAAACAACAATTAAAGATTTATTCGCTCCATCTTTGAATAATTAATTTGATTGATCCGTCTTTAAGTTGCTCTTCATTAATATTCATGAATCCTTGTTTTATGCTTTCTTGCATTATTGCATTGTATGAATATTTTTGTATAATTTTTTCTAATAGTTGTTCATATGGAATATTATATTTCCAAAATTGTAAGTCTGCTACAAATGAGTATTTTAAGCCATCCCATATGAATTCAAATAGATTCATATTATTGTTTTTTACAAGTATATTGGTAGGTTGTGAATTCATGTTGTTTGCTGTTTGTAGCTTAATATATTCGTAATCAAATTTTAAATCTGCTAGTGTTTCTTTTAGTATAGTTTCATTGTTTATACATGTTTTTATACGGCTAAAATGTGACATATAAGATATTAATTAAATTAATAATAAATAATAAAGTAGTATAGACTTGTATAATATTTCTATTGTCTAATATAGTATATTGTGATAGATCCTTTAATAAAGGTCAAGTATAAGATGATTTATAGATAAACTTACTGAGCTTACAATAAAAATCTATTAAAAGACTTTACAGAATGCATTTATGCTTGTAATAATATAATTAACAAGCTCAATTTGATCTTGGGAAGTATCCTCACTTATCCTAAACAAATTTTAATTATTATGACTGCTACTTTAGAAAGACGCGAAAGCGCAAGCCTGTGGGAACGTTTTTGTGCTTGGATCACTAGTACAGAAAACCGTCTATATATTGGTTGGTTCGGTGTTTTAATGATTCCAACTCTATTAACAGCTACATCTGTATTCATCATTGCATTCGTTGCTGCACCTCCAGTTGACATCGATGGTATACGTGAACCAGTTGCAGGTTCTTTACTTTACGGAAACAATATTATTTCTGGTGCTATTATTCCTAGCTCTGCAGCTATCGGTATTCACTTTTATCCCATTTGGGAAGCTGCATCTTTAGATGAGTGGCTATATAATGGTGGCCCATATGAACTAATAGTTCTTCATTTTATTTTAGGTGTATGTTGCTACATTGGTCGTGAATGGGAGTTCAGCTACCGTCTAGGTATGCGTCCTTGGATTTCAGTTGCTTTTACAGCTCCTGTAGCAGCAGCAGCAGCAGTATTCCTTATTTATCCTATAGGTCAAGGAAGCTTCTCTGATGGTATGCCTTTAGGTATCTCTGGTACATTCAATTTCATGCTTGTATTCCAAGCTGAACACAACATTTTAATGCATCCTTTTCACCAATTAGGTGTAGCAGGTGTATTTGGAGGTTCTTTATTTAGTGCTATGCACGGATCTCTAGTAACTTCTAGCTTAATTCGTGAAACAACTGAAAACGAATCGGCTAATAATGGGTACAAATTTGGCCAAGAAGAAGAAACTTATAATATTGTTGCAGCTCATGGCTACTTCGGTCGCTTAATTTTCCAATACGCTAGTTTTAATAACTCTCGAGCTTTACATTTCTTTTTAGGTATGTGGCCTGTAGTAGGTATTTGGTTTACAGCAATGTCAGTTAGTACAATGGCTTTCAATTTAAATGGTTTCAATTTCAATCAATCAGTTGTTGATAGTCAAGGTCGTGTAATCAATACTTGGGCTGATATTCTTAATAGGGCTAATTTAGGTATGGAAGTAATGCATGAACGTAATGCTCATAATTTTCCTCTAGATTTAGCTTCTGGTAGTTCATTACCAGTAGCTCTAGTTGCACCATCTGTTAATAGTTAGTGTTCAATGACTACTAATAATTACAATGATTAAATAAATAAAATAAAAAAGAAATATATGTTACTATATATTTCTTTTTTTTATCAAAATGTATTGATAATATTCGAGTAAAGCATAAGTGGTACTATATAATTGTTCCTTGGCTTTATTAAGTTAACTGTATTAACTCTGTCTAAATATAGAAAATTTTGATATTTTAGTTTTTTATTACTTAAAAATTGTTTATTTTTTAATAATATAGTTTTTCTAAATTTCTTATTGAAGAATAAAGACTTAATGTTTCTGTGAATTAAAAAACTATTTTTCCAGTTTTTATGTGTACTATTATAGCTGTGCTGCAAATTACGATTATGATTTAGGTTTAAGTAAGAATGGCTTTTACTGTTAAAAATCTCCTCTAAACTTTGTCCTCTTCTACGACGTGTTAATTCTACCAATCCTAATTCTGATAATTGAACTATTTGTGGTTTGGCATTATCTAATTTTAGTAATTTACTAAAATGTTCTAATAATTGCAATTGATCTTGTTGAGATTTCATGTCTATAAAGTCAATAATAATCACTCCATTTATATTGCGTATTTTTAATTGATATGCTATTTCAATAGCCGCATAAAAATTTGTTCTTAAAATAGTTTCCCTAGAATTGTCTGGCTGGTTAAATGAGCCAGAGTTGACATCTATCACTGTAAGAGCTTCATTATTTTCAATTACTATATGTCCCCCAGATGATAATTTGACTCTAGGTTTTAAAGCTTTTAATATAGTATTTTTAACATGAAATTGGTCTAAAATAGATTCAGGTTTATTATATAATTGTAATTTTACATTTGTTGTTGGTGTAATACATTTCCATTTATGTAAATGATATTTCACATGCTTTAAACCTTTTTGCGAATCAATAATTATTTTGTTTATACTCTCCTCATATATATCCTTCATGATTTTTTTTATTAAATCTTCTTCCTTATAGATTAAGGAAGGAAAATGTGAAGATATAGCAAGTTTTTCAATGAAATTCCATTGCTTCTTTAAGTATTTTAAATCTTCTAAAATAATATCTTCTGCAATGCCCTGGGCCGAAGATCTTATTAAGATACCCATATTTGTTGGTTTCAGTAAAATTGCTAAAGATTCAAGATATATTCTTTCATTTTTATCATGAATTTTATGTGAGATACATAAAGTATTACAAAAAGGCATTAATGTAACATATCTGCTTGATAAATTGATATTTGCCGTTAATCTAGGTCCTTTATTTATAGTTGGTTCTTTAATTATTTGGACTAAAAGTATTTGATTGATATACAATATATCAGTAATATGATTTATATGTCGATTTTTTTTTAAAGGCTTTATATCACTGATATGTATAAAGCCACTTTTGCCATTGTTGCCTAATTTTACAAAAGCTGCATTTATGCTAGAAAAAATTTTTTGTACAATACCAATATATATATCATTAACCTGATAAGAATTATTAACAATAATAATTTCTTGTATTTTATTGTTTTGTAAAATGGCTGCTATATTATTAAAACGAGAAATTACTATTTTTTTTACCATTTTGAAAATATAGCTTAAAGTGCAGATAAGAAAAATACATTTGCATAAAATTTTTAATAAATGATATTCTTTTATTTTAAATTAGTGATTATAAAAGTCAAATTAATCGAACGATATTTTAGTTTTTATGGTATACGTTAATTTTTTTATTTTTTTTGTTTGCTATCTCAAATTTAACTACTCCATTTATTGTAGCAAATAATGTATTGTCTTTTCCCATTTTTACATTGTGACCAGCTTTGAATTTGCTGCCCCTTTGGCGTATTAATATATTACCAGCTCTTACTATTTGACCTCCATATTTTTTGATACCTAATCTTTTTGATTTAGAATCACGCCCATTTTTTGTACTTCCACTACCTTTTTTATGTGCCATTAAATTATTCCTTTTAGTTTAATTAAATAATTATATTGAAATATCTTCTATTAATAGTCGGGTTAACTTTTGTCTATGTCCTTGTTTGGATTTAGAATTTTTTTTAGGTTTCATTTTAAATACAGTAATTTTTTTACTTTTAAGATGTTTTAAAATTTTTGCTTTTATTTTAATAGATTCTATACAAGGGTTTCCTATTTGTATATTTCCTTCTTGATTGATTAATAATACTCTATTTAAATTAACTATATCTCCAGGTTCTCCTTTAATATAATTTAAGTCATAAAATTTACCCGCTTGAATCCATATTTGTTTACCACCAGCATCAATAATTGCGTATGTCATTTTTTTATTGTTTAAATATAATAGAGTTTAAATTGTATTTTATGTATTTAATTTATAAAATAAATTATTTTATAATTGATAAATTGATATGATGAAAATAAATGCGAGTTCTATGTTTCTAATATGATATGTTTTGTAGGATTTTACATTTAACGCTAATTTCTACAGAATTTCTTTTATGGTATTTGTTTAGAATAAAAGAAACTTTAATCCCATAATTATTATTTTCAGTAAAATAGTTTCCATCTAAAATATAACCATCTGGAAGTAAAAATTGAGATCCTTTCTTAAGCTTACTATATAATGGGCCTAGTATTAAGTTAAAAATTTTTGCTTTATTTAATTTAAATTTACCATATTTTTCTTTATCGATTATACTAAATTCGAATTTAGAGTTATTTGCAAAAGTATATACTTGATGTGTATAGCTATTTATAATTAGTCCTGTTTTTAGAGTATGTAAGTATAGTCTATAATTAAAATTGGTTTGTGAATATTTTTTACCTAATTCTAAATATTTTTCTAATCCTTTTGGAGAATAAATATGTAATGTTTTGTTTCTTTGAATTAAATTAAGACTTGATAGTAAGCCTAATAAACCTGATATATTTTCAGCATGTAATTCTGTTATAATAATTCTAAAAATTTGACTAATTCTAATATTTTTGTTTGCAAGTATGTGCTGGCATCCTTGATTACAATTAAATATCCAAATTTCTTTGAAATATTTGAAGTTTAATGCAAAGCTTGTTTTAGCATGAATTTTATATGGATGTGCATATGTTAAATTAATAATTTTCATCCTTTATATTATATCCTTGACTATAGCTATATTAAAGATTAGTGCATATAAAATTTGTACTTTAGTCTTTTTCTATATTATTATTTGCATTATTTATATAAATAAAGCTATTAGACTTACCTGTTAGTACAGATTTTGCTAAAGAAATAGCTCTTTGACTACTGAAGTAAGCTTCACGTTTCCAATGAGCTTGTCTTGATTTTGATTTTGACTTTGATGTACGTTTTTTAGGAACAGCCATATTGTTTGTGTTAAGTTAATTATTTAGAATGTTTTTATCATAAGTATAGAATTATTTGTTTGATATTTAAAGTCCTTAAGTGTATAAAGTATTAAATTATATACTTAAGGGAATATATTAAGATATAATTTATGATTATATTCCCTATTATATATTTAATATATTGAATTTAATACTAATATATATTTAATATTACATGCTACGAAATTGTTGTAAAGCTACTCTACCTATATTATATAAAGCCCAAGAACCAGCTGCTAAAACTGGAATTAATACTATTAGTAGTCGTATATCCATATATTTTGATTCCTTCGATAAGTAAACAGATGAATTATATTATAATATTAAGAAGTTTATTAATGTAATTTCTCGTTATTATATTGTACTAATAATATAGTATTATATGTAAGTATTGTACGAAAAATTTAAAGGTATATATATATTATCTATAATATATTAAATTTATTAATTATAATATTTATAAACTTTCTATATAAATTACATAACTTCAGTTTATTTATACAATATTTACATGAGAGACTTGCCTTTTACTTTAGATCAGTTAAGAATTTTGAAAGCTATTATAAAAGAAGGAAGTTTTAAAAGAGCTGCTGATAGTTTATATGTCTCACAGCCAGCGATTAGTTTACAAATTCAGAATTTAGAAAAACAATTAAATATACCTTTGTTCGAGAGAAGTCATAAAAAAGCTAAATTGACAGAAGCAGGCAGTTTATTGCTTAGGTACGGAGGAAGAATTTTAGCATTATGTGAAGAAACATGTCGAGCATTAGAGGATGTGCAGAATCTACAAGGAGGCACATTGGTTATTGGAGCAAGCCAAACTACAGGAACGTACTTAATGCCAAGATTGATTGGTTTATTTAGGCAAAGATATCCACAGGTCAATGTACAATTGCAAGTGCATTCTACAAGACTGATTTCATGGAGTGTAGCTAATGGGCAAGTAGATTTAGCTGTTATAGGTGGAGAAGTTCCTAATGAACTTAAAGATATACTTCAAGTAACTTCATATGCGGAAGATGAGCTAGCATTAATTTTGCCAACATCTCATACTTTTTCTAAATTATCTGATATTCAAAAAGAAGATTTATATCGTTTACGTTTTATTGCTCTTGATACTCAATCTACAATTAGAAAAGTAATTGATAAAGTGCTGAATCAACATGATATAGATAGTAGTAGATTTAAAATAGAAATGGAATTAAATTCAATAGAAGCTATTAAAAATGCTGTGCAATCAGGATTAGGGGCAGCTTTTGTTTCTGTATCTGCAATAGCTAAAGAGCTTGAATTAGGTATATTGCATTGGGCAAGAATTGAAAATGTAACTATTAAAAGAATGTTATCAATTATTGTAAACCCTAATAGATATAAGTCGAAAGCGGCTGAAACTTTTAGTCAGGAAATTTTGACTTTATTTGTAACACCATCTCAAGATAGACTCTTTATAGAAAATTAAGTCTGTTATACAGACTTATATAAAGTATATATTAATTATGAATTAACATATTTTAAGTGATTCTGATTCAAAATTACCTATAGCTACAAAACCTATTCTTAGTTTTAGCCATTGGATGAATTGTTTGTCAAGAGAAATAATAGCAGCAGCAGGATGTATTAATTGTGTTTTAATAGATTCAAATTTAGGTAAATTGATGAAAGTAGGATTTGTAACTAGCCAAAAATCTATATCTTTATTTATACTTTTGTAATAATTTGTTCTTTCTCGCAAAATTTCTTCTATTGGTTCTTCTTTAAGTAGAAAATTTTGACTTGCTACTGCAAAATAGTAATGAGGCATATTTGTTTATAAGCAATTCTTGTAATAAATGTACATATGATAATTTAGTATACATTATTATCTAGTATCTAGAAAAAGAAATTTGATACTCTAATTAAAACTTGATATAAATAAAATGTATTCAGTGTAGAAGATATAATATGATAAAATACTGGCCTCGTGAGCAAGGTATTGATTTAAATAGTGAAGTAGCTCATTTGTTTTTTAATACAAGACAAAAATTTTCTTATAATTTATTAAATAGAGCAAATGATAGTCTATATGTTGATTTATTAGATAATGCTGCTAGGGATAAGCTTTTTTGTATTGTTTTACTTGAATTGGAAATATTAATTTTAGATATAGTAGAATTAGACTTAAGTTTAAAAAATATTAAAATATTGAATTATAAAATATTATATGATCTTATTCAAAAATCATTACAGCATTTTTTGTCTAAATTGGATGAAGTTAAATATATTATTTTAGAGAATAAAGAATCAAATTATTTACAGTTTGTTTTATCGGAACATCAATTACTTTTAGAATATTTGTTAGTTTATTTGATCTTTGGATCTTCTTATATAGACTATAATGTCTTTGCTTTTGATAATATTAATACTCCTAAAGAACATGTTTCAATATTATTAGAAAATTTAATTATTCAAATTAGTGATTTAGTTATTTTTACTATTTTTGAAAATATTAAATCATTATCTGAAATTACTTCTTTTATAAAAAATAATCAACTCTGTAATACTTCATATGTTTCTATTAGGTCAATAGCTTTTTTTCGTAACAATTTAATTATACAAAACTTAAAGCATTTATATTTTAGTCAGCCAAAGGCAATATATAGTTCACGTTATAAAGTTTGGTTAATAAGCTCTAATGGCATAGTAACAAAATATATTTCTATTTCAAGATTAGATGATTTATCAAAATTGTCGCCAATTCAAACATTCTTTATTTTTTTTATTGAAATACAAGATATCATAATTCCTCATTTAGAAAACTTTTTATTAATATTGAGTAAAGTTATCTTATATATATTGATTAACTTTTTAGGTAATAGTGTTGTTTTTTTTATTCGTGCCATTTTAGCATGTGTATATCATTTTCGCAAGTAATTAGTATTTTATATTGATTATTCATAATTTTATAGTTGTGATTATATCAATACTATAAAAAATAAGTCAATTAAATATATAATGATTTTTTTCTATAAATAAATAGAAAAAAATAATAAAATTAATTAAATTGTAAATTACAAAGCAAGAAAAACTTTAGGGGCTTATAGATACGATTTCTTAAAAAATGGCGGTTTTCCATAATGTATTTAATTAGTTTATGTATGTTTCAAATAAAATAATCAATAAGTAATATGAAGATATTGAAAATTAATAATTAGTATTTCTTTAATTTTTATAATTTTTTACCTTGCTATGTTTACAAGATATTAAATAAATTAAGTATAATTATAAATATTTTATATTAAAATGATATAAGAGTTTGTTTTTATTTTTATAACGCTAAAAGTCTAAATATTGCTTAATAATAATAGTCAAAGTATAGTTTTATAAATTATTTACAATTTTATAAATGTTTTTATAAGAATTTTTTATATGTTTAATTTGTATTATTCATAATTGTTTCAAAAAAATAAAGACACTATAATCATTATGTTCAATATTTTATCATTTATTAATGACTAAACAATCAAAAAACAGTTTGAAATTAGCAAGCAAAATTATTAAGTTAGAAAATAGTATTTCTACAAAGCAGCAATTGCAGTTAGCTCAACAAATTAGTTTATACGATATTTATGGTGAAGAAGCATTGATGGAACTATTAATCAAGCGTCGTATTATACAAAATCTAGATTTTTCATCTTTAGACAGCATCTTATTTGAGATATTGTATACTTCAACTTCAGAGAAAGTTCAACAAACTTTACAAAGTTATTTTTTTAATGGTATTGTTGAATTGAAAACTTCTCTTAAAATAGATCATCAGCCATTACAAAATTTACTTATGGTCCAAAATTACAAAGAAGCTGATAGATTAACGCAAATACAATTATGTAAACTTGCTGGTTTAGATAGATATAGTAAAAGAGATTGGCTTTATTTTACAGATATTCCATTATTACCATCCGATGATTTGTTTACTATAGATTTATTATGGCGTATGTATTCCAGAGATAAATTTGGGTTTTCACGACAAAGACAAATATGGCTAACTAATAGTTCTGATTGGGAAAAATTTTGGTTTCAAATAGGATGGACAACTCAAGGTGTTGCTCGTCGATATCCTGATGAATTTATGTGGGATATAAATGCGCCACAAGGACATTTGCCATTATTTAATCAGTTAAGAGGCGTGCAAGTTTTATCTGCTTTATTTGACCATATTGCATGGAATAAATGATGATATAGTATACTTTATTTAAATTTTACCAATTTTATCAAATTAAGAAAATGATAAAATAAGTAGTCAGAATCATGCGGTCCAGGGCTTGCTTCTGGGTGGTACTGAACAGAAAAAATTGGTTTATACTTATGTATTATACCAGCAATAGTAAAGTCATTTAAATTAAAGTGAGTTATTGCTAAGTAATTAGAAAATAAAGAATCAATTCTCACAGCAAAACCATGGTTTTGACTTGTGATTTCAGCTTTTTGATGGAGTCCAGCTGGATGATTAAGACCTCTATGTCCAAATTTTAATTTAAATGTTTTACCTCCTAACGCAAGACTTAAAATTTGATGACCCATACAAATACCAAAAATAGGTATATTAATAGAATCTATCAATAGCTTAAGATTATTTATTGAATCAGTCATAGTAGATGGGTCACCTGGACCATTGGATAATAGGATCCCATCTGGATTTAATGATTTAATTGTACTATATGTACTGTTTGCTGGTAATACAGTAATATTACAGCCATAATTCATTAATCGTGATAAAATATTGTGTTTTACTCCAAAATCTATAACTACTACATGTATTGATGTTTTATTTTTAATATAAGTTTTATAATTTAAATGCGAGTATGGTTTATTTTTTTCTGGAGTAATTATTGGTTGATATTTGTTGGTTGTGCTAACTAAGTTTACTAGATTGTTCCCTTCCATTCGAGGAAATTTTTTAATCATCTTTTTCAGGTTTTTTTTATCTAAAATTTCACTAGAAATACAACCATTCATAACACCACGATTACGCAAATGTTTAGTTAATGCTCTAGTATCTATTCCAAAAATATGTGGTATTTGATTATTTAAAATATATTCTATGAAAGACTGCTTATTTCTCCAGCTACTAGGTTGATAACATATGTTTTTTGCAATAATGCCTTTTACATGTATTTTATTTGATTCATTATCTTCACTATTAATTCCTGTGTTTCCAATTTCAGGATAAGTGAATGTAATTATTTGTTCTTTATAACTTGGATCAGTTATAATTTCTTGATATCCGGTCATACCAGTATTAAAGACAACTTCTCCAATAGATAGTAAAGAATTTATATAAGACCATCCATGATATATGCTATCATCTTCTAGGAAAAGAATTGTGGGATATGGTTTATGTCTCATTATTTTTTTATAAATGGTTAAAAATTATAATTATTATTTAAATATATAATCTGAAATAGATAGTCTTTAGATAACTATCTATATATATATAAATAGGACAATTTGATTTATGCAAAAATTATAAAAATGTAATAATGAATAGCTAACTACCAGCCTTGTTCAGCTTGTTTAAGTACATAGTTTGCAACATTGTCAATTTGGTCCTCAGCTAAACGTTCTCCAAATGCCGGCATATTATTTTTACCATTTTTTACTTGATTAGTAATAGCTGAAATGCTATTCATGTTGTTTTCGGCTAAAACATCGTTTTTTAAGGTTTTATCTGGCATTAGCACATTATTTCCATTTATATGGCAAGCTGCACAATTTGCTGTAAAAATTTTCTCTCCCTCTTCTAAGTTTGCTGCAAATATATATTGTGCATCCATAAATATAATATTAAGAATGGCGAAAAGTATAGATAACAGTTTCATGAATTGATTTCCCCACTATAAAATAGATAATTTTAGTATATATTATATGTGTTTTTTATATGATATAAGCATTTTTATTTTTTAATAGTATATAAGTCTCTATTAATTTGCAGTTAATTGAAATTTTAATTTAATAGTAAATTTTTCCACCTCCCCATTTCTCTGCAGCAATTTTGGGCTGTATTAATATATGTCCAGCAATTGCAAACAGGTCTTCATCAGTTAAATTACGCATTTTGGGGAAGATGTCTGCGCTTTTAATGCTTGGATGTAGTTCTGAGATGGATATTGCTCCATCATAACTTGTAGGATCTTTCATATAATCAATTAGTCCATTTATATTATCGCGAGCAGGTGTTGCTAAGCTTAAAGATTCTAATTCTAAACCAATATTAGGATTTGTTTTTGTAATACCTCCGTTATGACATTGTGCACATGAATTATTGAATAAGCGTTTACCTCTTTTTACTTGTTCAGGTGTTAATATAACTGTTTTACCTGATTCTTCTAATTGTACTGTTCTTGTTGTTTCATCTAGTTCTATTGCATGTACAGGTCTCAATAATACACCAAAGATTAAGCTTGTTATAGCGAAAGATTGCCAAATATTTTTTGTTAGCATAATTATACCTAATATATTACTTGTACTAGTATTTATAGTAGTAAATGAATGAAAAACTATTTATAAGCCATATAATTTGTAGCAAAATATCGTTCCTTATTGCCACATGTATAAATTAATTCTATATATTATTCAATATATTTATAATAGCTGAAATTAAGCAGTTCATTATCATTATTGTAGTTCGACTTTCCCATCAAATACCTTTAGTCAAATTTTCTTAATATAATATATATTTTTAGTTTATTATCTTATTTATATAGATTTGTTCTTGATAGGATGGTGATAAAAAGATAAGATTTGACATAATTTAGCTTTTAATTGTGTTCTTGGAATAATTAAATCTATGAAGCCATGCTTAAATAGGTATTCTGAGGTTTGAAAATTTTCAGGTAAATCTTCTCTTATTGTTTGTTCTATTACTCTTCTTCCGGCAAATGCAATAAGTGCATGTGGTTCAGCTATAATGAGATCACCTAACATAGCAAAACTAGCAGTTACTCCACCAGTGGTTGGAGAAGTGAGAATAGGCAAATAAACTAGTCCTTCTTGTTGATGCTTATGAAGTGCAGAAGATATTTTGGCCATTTGCATTAAGCTAAGCATGCCTTCTTGCATTCTTGCTCCTCCAGAAGCACATAAAATCACAACTGGTATATGTAATTTTGTTGCTACTTCTATTAGTCGAGTTAGTTTTTCTCCTACTACTGAACCCATACTGCCTCCCATAAATCGAAAATCCATAATACCGCAAGCAATAGGAATACCGCTAATTGTACCAGTTCCGGTTTGTACAGCATCTAGTAGACCAGTTTTTGTTTTCATATCTTGTAATCTTTTACCATATACTTTTTGGTCGCAAAAACCAAGAGGATCTGTAGATGCAAGGTTATTATTTATAGATTTCCAGCTATTTTTATCAAGTATTTGCTTGATTCGGTCGTGACTAGAAGTTGGAAAATGATGTCTACATTGAGGGCAAACTTTATAATTTTTATTTAAAGTTTTATAGTACATTAGAAGACCGCATTTATCGCATTTTATCCAAACTCCTTCAGGTATTTTTAGCTTTATTTTTTTGATATTATTTCTTAAAGATGTATTGCGTTTAGTAATTAACCATTCAGATAAAGACATATTATTTTAAAATGAGTGTTGATTTAATTAGCTTTTGATGCTAGATATAAAAAATTAAGGAGGTAACAGAGTAATCATAATATGTATTTATCAGATTAGTCTGTTCTCCTTATTTTAATTTAATTTTTTATTTTTAATTTCTTAATGTTTTATCTTTTTGACTAACAAATAGTAATGCCAATGTTATTGGTGCAACTACTATTAAAGCACCTAAAATTAAACTATTTAAAAAGCTAGATAAGGATGAAGTCATATTTTATGGTCCCTGTATATTAATATTAATGTGTGAAAATAGATATATTAGTTCAATTAAATAAAGAATTGATGAAGTCAATATATTATGTAATTTACTTTTGATTATCTAAATTATATTAAGTTGTTCTTAATATTCTAATTGCAATATACATATTATTATATTTATTTTTTTGTTTTTTTGTTAACATTTCCATTTAATTATTACTGTTCCCCAAGTTAGACCTGCACCAAAACCAGCAATAACAATAGTATCATTATATTTAATCTGCTGTTTTTCTAGTGCTTCATCTAATGCTAATGGAATGGATGCTGCTGATGTATTGCCATACTTACTTAAATTTGAAATTAACTTATTAGAATTAATCGATAATCTATTTGCAACAGCATGCAAAATTCTTTCATTAGCTTGATGAAGTAGAAGCCAATTTATATCTTCTGTAGAGATATTAAGAGAATTTAGGCATTGTAGTATACTTATAGGCACTTGAGAGACTGCAAATTTGTATACTTCTTTACCATTCATTGTAATATATTTAAATGCACCCTGAAAAATTTCTAAAGATTGATTGTTTTTAGTATGGTTATTATTTTTTTCGTATGGTATTGATAATTGATGCGATTTATCTCCATTAGTGTTTAATTGAAAGCCTAGTATACCATTATCTTCTTTTGAACAAGCTTGTATTATAGCTGCGCCTGCAGCATCTCCAAACAAAATACAAGTACTTCGGTCAGACCAATCTGTCCATTTAGATAAGGCATCAGCGCCTACCACAAGTATATTCTCATAGCTTCTATTTTGTATAAATTGAGTTGCTGTGACAACTCCTAATACAAAACCTGAACATGCAGCTGTTAGATCAAAAGCTACTGCTTTGCTTGCTCCAATTTGGGCTTGTAGCTGTCCAGCGCTTCCAAAAAGATCATTAGGGCTTGAAGTTGCTAATATAATTAAGTCAAGTTCTAGTGGATCCATAGATGCTTTTTTTAAGGCTCTTTTTGATGCTAATGAAGCAAGATCTATGATAGATTTATCTTGACCAGTTAAAATTCTTCTTTCTTTTATACCTGTCCGAGTTACTATCCATTCATCTGATGTTTCAACCATTTTACTTAAATGTTCATTATTAATACGTACATCCGGAATGGCAGAGCCTGTAGCAAGAATACGAGCACCTTGTAGAATTGATGATATCATGTCATTTTCAAAATTCAGTTGAATTGTAAAAATTAATATTATTCATTAAATATTAAAAATAAATAGTTAGTATTTTCATTTTATTTTGTGACTATTAGAAATGAAGCAAGTATATATTTTTTTTAATTAATTTAAAGATGCTGTTTCTACTATTATGATTCAAATTTATTTTGCTATATAATTTATCTAAATAGTAATATAAAATAGAAAAACCCGGAAAATATACCTTTGTAATTTAGCTTAATTGCTGCTACTTTCCAGTCCTGACAAATTTCAGCTATTACACATGTAATTTTCCGAGTGTAATATCATTGTATCATTATATTTACTATTAAGCAACTATTGTGTTAATCAGTATCTATTGTGACATTCCTTGTATTATAAAGTCAAAATAAGGAGATACCATTTTACTATCATCTTCAATAAGTATTTCTAGAGTTGCTTGTTTAAGACATTCTATTGCATCTATCATGCCTAAAATAGGTACTTCTAGAGAGTTATACATTTCTCTCACACCTATAATTCCTATTTTTTCCACTGATTCTTTATCACCAGCTAAAATACCATATGTGATGAGCCTTAAATACCATCCATAGTCTCGTAAGCATAAAGATCTTTTTCTTGCTCCTTCAGCATTGCCACCAGGAGCAATATATTCTGGATGAATTTGAAAAATAGTTTTACTTGCTTGCTGTATTATTTCTTTTTCTTTATCTCTTAATATACAGCTAATGTTTATTCTTTTTTCACCAGTGTTTAAATAATTCTGTATTGATTGCAATTCTCCAATACTTGGATATCTTAATTCATTATCTGCGTCGATAATAATTTGACTAACTAAACTCATATTATTTATTGATTTTTTATATCTTAATAAGCTCTATGTTAACAAAAAAAAATAAGATTAACAAAAAAACAAGCTTACAGTATGTATCGCTTGTTTAAATAGATATTATGAATAGATTTTTATTATTTTTTTACAGATTTTTCTTCTTAATTACTAGAAAGAAAAAAACAAGATATCTGGGAAAAAACGGTTCATTTCAATAACGAAACCAGCTGTAAAAGTAATCCAAATAGCTGCTACTACAGGAATTGTTGATAAATATGTAAGTAAATTTTTATCCATGAAATATTTTCCTTATAAAATATAATTTGAGTCTAACGTGGAGATACAGTAATATCATTATCATCAGCTAACAATTTCCCACTAGTAAATTCTTGTATTGCAGCTAATGGCCATGTAAAACCTGATACAGAAAATTTGATTGCTAGTGGAACATCAATGATAATTTCTTTTTCTGTAGGTTTGCTAGTTGTAGAAGTAGCCTGAAGGTATCCTCGACCAACCCATCCAATCCAGCCTGTTATATATATAAATAAGAGACCTGGAAATATAAATTCTCCTGCATGATTCCATCTGCCATCTGTAATTAAATGAGGTAAACCATCCGTACCGCATAATATACCAGATTTACTATATTTATCAAATCGTACTTGTGTTTTATGAATTTGTTCTTGAAGAGCTAAAGCAGGTGGCGTTGATGGATCATACTTTGCAAGACGATTTTCTAGTTTATTTATACTATTTTTAAGTCTTTTTGCAAATGCAGGAGATTCTTTGCATGGTGTTAAGCCAGCAATATCTGCTAATGAGTTTGAAGGATTTATAGATATGCATAACAAGATAGTGCATAGCATTGTGAATATTTTTCTTATATTCATATATTAAGTCTCCTTAAAAAGCAATAATTGATAATAAGACAAGCAGTTGCATATGAGCTAATAAATTGTAATTAGTTATAATATTAAACAATAATATATAATTATTGTTTTTTGTATATATAGTAACATTTATTGAAAGTATAAAAAAATAATATATAAAAAGTCATCTATGGTTTAATCATTGTAATATGAATGTTACATTCTATGAAATTAATAATAATATGGCTTTTTGGAAAAAATTTTTTAAAAATATTGATATGGTTGATCACTATAGTAAGTCTAGTAGTGTAGAAGAAGAATATTTAGTAGAAGACATTTTATTAATCAAGCATTTAGAGAATAAAGGTAATTATACAGATATTTATATTAGTAAAGGCAAAAATATTAATTTATATGAACTGGAGAAATTATGTGATTCTGTTGGATGGGTACGCAGACCTTTAAAAAAAGTAAAAACTGCTATTGACCATAGTTTTATTACAATATGCTTATTTTATAAGCATAATCAAAACAAAAAATTAATAGGTTTTGCTAGAGCTACATCTGATATGGTATTTAATGCTACGATTTGGGATGTTGTTATTCATCCTAATTTTCAAGGCAAAGGTTTAGGTAAAGCTTTAATGGATCAAATCATATTACAACTTAGATATGCTGATATTAGTACTATTACTTTGTTTGCAGATCCACAAGTTGTAAGTTTTTATCGTAATATAGGTTTTATTACTGATCCTGACGGTGTTAAAGGTATGTTTTGGTATCCACGTTAATTTTTAATATTACTAGACAACTCATAGTTTATTAATTATAATGTGCGTACGGGATATAGCGCAGTTTGGTAGCGCGCCTGCTTTGGGAGCAGGATGTCGCAGGTTCAAATCCTGCTATCCCGATTATTTTGCTTAGATAAGAGATCAAATTTTTGTTTAGCTTTTGTGTTTTTATTGTCTATTTGAATAATTTTTTTATATGTATTAGTAGCATTCTGATAATCATTTAATATTTTATATATTTCAGCTAAATTATGTAAAGCTGATATATAATTAGGTTTTACTTGGATTGCTTGTAAGTAGTAATATTTTGATAAATTATATACTTTTGTCTTACAATAGCAAAATCCTATCCAATTGTAGTACTTTTCTATTATTTTATTGTCTTTGTTTATACCATATTCTAAAGTTAATATAGATGATATCCATTTTTTTTGTTTTATATAAATTTTAGCTAGCGTTAAAGTATCATAAATATCAATTGTATTACTATTTTGTTGTTTTAATATTCTATTACTTATAATATGTTGCTTAAATAATTTATATATTTCACGTGTTATTAATAAGCAAATAGGAAATAAAAAAGTAATCAAACATATTAAATATATTTTTAGCATTATGTTATTATAAAATAAATGATATAAGGATAGTATATGAATTATTCATGATATAATTAAAGGTTTTTAAATTGATTATTTAACTATTATTTTAAGTTTTTATTAAAGCATAATTGTATTATAAATTATAAAATGACTAAAAGCACTTTGAAAGGTACTAATCGTAAAAGAATATGTAAATCAGGTTTTCGAGCACGTATGAAAACTGTAACTGGTAGAAGAATTATAAAAGCAAGGCGTAAAAAAGGTCGAAAAAGAATTGCATTATAAGTAAAGTTTTTGGTCTGTATATTCGAGAATTACATTTTTGTTAGGATGCAGGTTAAATTGATTTATTAAAATATATTTTAATTATTGGAAATATTTATGCATTTTGAAGATCAACTTAAACTTTTACTATCATCACGCCATCTATTAATATATATAGTGACTAATGAGGAAGAAAGGTTAGAAAATACAATTAACAAGATGGCTAAAAATAAATATCCCAGCTGTATTTATTATTGGGATTTTATTGATGGTTATTACAATAATCCTAATTATTGTGAACAATCTAAACGCAATCCATTACGTGCTCTGGATATAATTGAAAATTTAGATGTTTCCATATCTACAATTTTTATTCTTAAAGATTTTCATTTATTTATTAACGATATTGGTATTATTCGTAAAATCAAAAATTTATTTAGAAAACTTAAAAATTCTAATTTACATATTATTATTATTGCTTCAGAAATTCAAATTCCACAGTTATTAAAGGAAATTGTGACAGTTTTAGAATTTCCGTTACCTAATGTAGAAGAAATAACAATTGAGTTAAATCGTTTATTTGCAATTATGGCAACGAATTCCAATATTCAAATTGATAATTTAGCTTTGGCTTATAAAGGTATGTCAATGGAATTAATTCGAAGATCTGTTACTAAACTTATTTTTGCTCAAAAGCCTAATAAACAAATATTTGAGATTGTTTCAGAGGAAAAACAGCAGCTTATTCGCCAAACAGATGTTCTAGATTTTTATCCTGTAAGTAGCACTTTAGAAGATATAGGTGGCTTATTTAATTTAAAACAATGGTTAAAGAAAAGATCGAATGCCTTTTCAAGGCAAGCGCAAAGCTATGGTTTACCCTCACCCAAAGGTATCTTATTAGTTGGCATTCAAGGTACAGGCAAATCTTTAAGCGCCAAGGCTATATCGCAAGAATGGAAGATACCATTACTTAAATTAGATGTAGGAAAAATATTTGGTGGTATAGTTGGAGAATCTGAAAGTAAAATGAGAAAAATGATAAAATTATCGGAGGAATCTGCACCTTGTGTTTTATGGATTGATGAAATAGATAAGGCTTTTAGTCGTATAAATTATAATGGAGATAGCGGTACAGCTAATAGAGTTTTAAGCTCTTTTTTAACATGGCTATCAGAGAAAAAAGAACAAGTATTTATTGTGGCAACTGCTAATAACATATTTCAACTTCCTCCTGAAATGTTAAGAAAAGGGAGATTTGATGAAATATTTTTTTTAGATTTACCGAATACTCAGGAAAGATTCAAAATATTTCAAATACATTTAATGAAAATTAGGCCCTTGACATGGAAGCGGTATAATATTCAATATTTAAGCGAATTAACAGAAAGCTTTTCAGGAGCTGAAATTAAGCAGTCTATTATTGAAGCTATGCATAATGCCTTTTATGAAAAAAGAGATTTTAATACAGATGATATTATAGATGTTATAAATGAATTTATACCTTTAGCTTTTACTGATCATTCTACTATATCGTCTTTACAGGAATGGGCTAAGTTAGGCAAAGTTAGATTAGCTTCAAAAGAATAGTATTATAATATTGTTTGTGTATAATGATTTTCTAAGATATATTTAATATGAAAAGCTTTTGTATAAATAAGTTTATATACAATATACTTTTAAAATATTCAAAAATAAACTTCCGTATAATTAGAATAATTTTATATTACAAGTTTTTTATTCTTCTCATACTAAGATTTTAAAAAAATTATATTTAAGCTTTAATAAATTTATATTAATATGATTGTGTATTTTTATCTGATATCTGAAAAATTTTATTTTTAATTATTTTCTAAGTATCTTTTATTATATTTTTCTAATTTATTAATAATAAAAACATGTTATTGAATAAGAGTTCTTATTACGTACTTTAATTATAATTTTGTTATGATCTAAAATTTATTAATACAATTGATAATTATAGTTTCGTGTATTCAATTATTTTAAGCTAAATTTCGTATAATTTATATTAAATTATTGTATTAATTGTAAAGTAGAAATTTATATTAGATGTATAATATCAAATAATTATTAATAATTATTAAAGATATCTTCATTATGATATTATATTTATTGATTAAGGAATATTATTATGATTAGTGATAGCCAAATTTTTGTTGCTTTATTATTTGCATTAGTTTCGGCAGTTTTAGCAATTCAACTAGGTACAAATTTATATCAATAAATTTTGATTAAGAATTTATGATATTTTCCTTTTTAAAAGATGTAATTTCTTGATTTAAGATATTGCATCTTTTTTATTTTTAAATTTATACTTTCATTCTATCTTATTGATTAAGATGAGTATTATAATTTTTTATAGAGTATATTATAGTATCATCTTAATAACTTTAAATGCTATAATGACTATCTAAAGACATTTGTTTTTGTTAGTTAGTTACTATTTGTAATTGCTAATTATAATTAATAATTAAAATATTTAAATAATAGGCTTATTATCGTGAGCATTGCAAAAGATATAACTCGTCCAGTTTTTCCTTTTACTGCTATTGTTGGTCAAGAAGAAATGAAATTAGCATTAATTTTAAATGTTATAGACCCTAAAATAGGTGGCGTGATGATTATGGGAGATCGTGGTACAGGAAAATCAACTACGATTAGAGCTATAGCTGATTTACTTCCGGAAATAGAGGTGGTTGAAGATGATATATTTAATTCTCATATTTCTGATTATGAATTAATGGGAGAGTCTGTTAAGCAAAGAATAGAAAAAGGTCAAAGTATTAATACTACCTTAATTAAGGTACCTATGATTGACTTACCTTTGGGTGCAACTGAAGATAGAGTATGTGGTACTATTGATATAGAAAAAGCTTTAACAGAAGGTGTTAAAACTTTTGAGCCTGGTTTACTTGCTAAGGCAAATAGAGGTATTCTTTATGTTGATGAAGTAAATTTATTAGATGATCATTTAGTAGATATACTTTTAGATTCAGCAGCATCAGGTTGGAATACTGTAGAGCGTGAAGGTATTTCCATTCGTCATCCAGCTAGGTTTGTTTTAGTTGGTTCAGGAAATCCTGAAGAAGGAGAATTAAGGCCGCAGCTTTTAGATAGGTTTGGCATGCACGCTGAGATTCATACAGTGAAAGAACCCTCTTTGAGGGTGCAAATTGTTGAGCAGAGAAGTAAGTTTGATAGTAACCCATATGTTTGTTTACAGGAGTGTGAAGAGGATCAAGAAAAACTTAAGCGTAGTATTATTGAAGCTCAAAGTATGTTATCTGATGTTACTATAGATTATGATTTAAGGGTTAAAATTTCTGAAGTTTGTGGTGAATTGGATGTTGATGGTTTACGTGGTGATATCGTAACTAATAGAGCAGCAAAAGCTTTTGCTGCGTATAAGCATAAAGATCAAGTGGAAATTAGTGATATAAAAGAAGTTATTACATTATGTTTACGCCATAGATTACGTAAAGATCCTTTAGAAACTATTGATTCCGGTTCAAAAGTTAGAAAAGTATTTGAAAACATTTTTGGATTAAATTAATTATATCTAAAATAAAACAGGCTCAGTAGGATTCGAACCTACATTAGAGACTTAGAAGGTCCCTGTCCTGATCCCTTAGACGATGAGCCCTTTATATTTAGTAAGTCAGTGAGCAGAAGTGGGCGGTACTGGACTTGAACCAGTGACCACCTGCTTGTAAGGCAGGCGCTCTACCACTGAGCTAACCGCCCTCACCAAACAATATTAATATATATATGTGTAATATGCAATAGATTACTGATTTTATAATCTAATTAATTTTTAAGGATATATATAATTGTGCAGTTAAATTTACATCAAGTTTATAAGTTATTGCTTATATCATTTAGATTAATAATTTGTACAGCTTTAAATTTCAAAATATCAGATATAGAATTCCATAATATAATAGAACAAATGAATATGGTTGGACCAGGTTCATTAATAATTAGTTTAACAACAGCCTTTTTCGTAAGTATGGTTTTTACTTTACAGGTGGCTAAAGAATTTTTATATCTTAATGCAGTTAGTCTGATAGGTGCAATTCTAACTTTAGCTTTTATCAGGGAGCTATCTCCTGTATTAACATCTGTAATTCTTATTGGTCGGGTAGGATCATGCTTTACTGCAGAGTTAGCTACGATGCAAGTGACAGAGCAAATGGATGCATTATATCTTTTAAACACTAATCCTATATTGTATTTAGTGATTCCTAGAATTATATCTTGTGTCTTTATGTTGCCTATACTTACTTTTCTTTCTTTTTCTACTAGTATAGCAAGTAGTGCTTTTATTTGCTTTACTTTATATGGTATACATCCTATTACTTTTTTTGCTTCTTCTGCTTCTTCATTATCAATTACTGATTTAATTAAATCTTTATTGAAAACAATAATATTTGGATTTATTATATCATTGATCAGTTGTGCTTGGGGACTTGGTACTAAAGGTGGTGCAAAAGGGGTTGGTAAATCTACTACTGCATCAGTTGTTACTTCTTTACTTGCTATTTTTATTTTAGATTTTATACTTTCTTATTTAATGTTTAATAAGTTAGATAGTTCTATTAAAACCTTATAATTCGAGTTTTATATTAATTATACAATGGTAATGATTATTTGCACGAAGAGTATAGCAATTATATTTAGGTTTTGGTCGGGTATTAATTTCAAAACGCGCTTTATGGCTTTAGCAACGCTTACTGTTTCTTTAGTTATGAGTAGTTTAACTTTTTGGGCTTTAAATACTATACAAGAAGATTCAATTATTGCAGATACTCGTTTTTGTAAAGATTTAAGTATACTATTTGCTAATAATGTATTAGATTTTGTTGAAGCTAATAATCGACAGGAGTTAGCTAGTTTTGTAGAAAAAATTTATTTAAGTACTTCGAGCATAAGATATATTTTGTTTTTTCAAGCTGATGGCAGCTTATTTTTTAATTTGCCTGCTTATGGTGAAGAAGTGCAAAGTCTTTTACAATTGCACCGCAATTTATTTCATTTTGAAACACAAAATGCTTTGCTCAATATACCATTAGTAAAGTATAATACTATATTACAAAATAATATTATAGACATTATTATACCTTTAACTAAGAATAATCAAGCTTTAGGATTTCTTGATCTAGGCATAAATTCTAATCCAACTCTTTCTTCTTCTTCTAAGTTAATTAGAGATATTAGCATAACTATTTTTGTTTCTATTTGGCTAATGGTAATTATAGGGGCTACTTTTAATTCTTTGATAATTACAGAGCCAATACAGGAATTATTGTTAGGTGTTAAAAGTATTGCGGCAGGCAATTTTAGCCAAAGAATTAAACTAACTTTCAATAATGATTTAGGAAATTTAATTTTAAATTTTAATGAAATGGCTGAAAGATTAGAATCATATGAAAAAAAAAATGTAGATAAACTAATGATAGAAAAAGTGAAACTTGAAACAATAGTTTCAACTATTACAGATGGAGTTATTTTAGTAGATACAGAGTTAAGATTATTATTTGTAAATCAAATAGCTATGAAAGCTTTTAATTGGACAAACTTAAATTTTATTGGTAAATATCTTTTTAATTATTTTCCTCTGCATATAAATGATGCCTTATTACCCATTTTAAATAATATTGTTAAATCGAATTTTTTATATAATTTTAATTACAAGACAGAAGAGCTTTGTATTGATTTGGAATATAATTTAAGCTCAAGAAAATTTTTTCGTTTTTTATTAACGGCAATTTTAGATCAAGATAATGATCTTTTAATAGGTGTTGCTATTATAATTCAAGATATTACTAGAGAGGTTAAGTTAAATGAAGCCAAGAATCAGTTTATTGCTAATATATCTCATGAACTTAGAACACCTTTATGTAATATAGGTTCTTTTTTGGAGACACTTTTAGATTATCATAGCTGTTTAAGTAGTCAACAACAAAGACGTTTCTTAAATATTGCCAATAATGAAACAAATCGTTTATCAGAGTTAGTTAATGATATATTAGATTTATCTCGTTTGGAGTCTGAATATAATTATAGTTTAAATCGAGTTAATATCGCTGAAATTATTTATGATATAGTTGAGTCCTCACAATTAATAGCTGATTTTAATGAGATTAAGCTTATGATCGAATTAGATCCTAATGTTAAATTTGTATGGGCTAATGAGAGTTCTTTATTGCAAGTATTTGCAAATCTCATTAGTAATGCAATCAAATTTACTAATCGTCAAGGTCAAATAGTGTTAAGGGTTTATTTAATTGCGTCTTATATAAATGAAGATAATAATATAAAAGATTATGAAAATAAAAAACAGTCATTAGAGTTAGTTCTCATAGAAATTATCGATGAAGGTATAGGTATTGATAAAAGAGATCAAAAACATGTTTTTGATAGATTTGTTAGAATTGAAAATAATATTCATACTTTGGAAGGTACTGGTTTGGGATTATCCATTGTTAGTAATATTTTAAATAAATATAATACTCAGATTATTTTACGTAGCGATTTATTTGTCGGCACAAGTTTTTCCTTTCATTTATTAAGAGCTGATTTATAAAGTAGTTTTATTTTTTTAATCCTACTATAATAATATGTAAACTTTTGCTTATAAAAGAGTATAATATATATGTATTGAAAGATTGATAATTTTTAATTATCTTAAAGTAGTTATATTCTGGTATTACTTTGTATATTTATCTGGTATTTATTTTTTTATAATATATTTATTATTTTGATTATTTAAAATTTAATACTAAAGCATAGTAATAATTTATTATATATATATCAAGTTTTTGATTTGACGAAAAAAATATTATTTTTTATGATTATATATTTCTTTCTATACAAATATAAAATATAGAATTTGGTTATATAATAATTTTATCATTAACATAAATAAAGTAAATACTTTTATTTTATTTATGTTAATGTGTGATTGTATATAATATATATTATTTCTGCATTTTTTTAGGAGGTAGTTATTATGTCAGGAGGATCAACAGGCGAGCGTCCTTTTTCTGATATCATTACAAGTATACGATATTGGGTTATTCATAGTATTACTATACCAGCATTGTTTATAGCAGGTTGGTTGTTTGTTAGTACAGGCTTAGCCTATGATGTATTTGGAACACCTAGGCCTAATGAGTATTTTACACAAGATCGTCAACAAGTTCCATTAGTGAATGATCGTTTTAGTGCAAAACAAGAACTTGAGGATTTAACAAAGGGAATTTAACAAGGAGATTATATTATGAGCAGGGGAAATGCTAATCAGCCAATATCATATCCCATTTTTACATTTAGATGGTTAGCTATCCATGGATTAGCTATTCCAACAATATTTTTTTTGGGCGCTATTACATCTATGCAATTTATTCAAAGATAGGAGATTTTCATGAGTAGTCCTAATCCTAATAAAGAGCCCGTAGAATTAAATCGCACATCTTTATTCTGGGGCTTATTATTAATTTTTGTTCTTGCTGTTTTGTTTTCAAGCTATTTTTTTAATTAAATATATTGCTAATTTTTATAATATATTAATTAATGGTTTCTTGTACGATTATTGGTTTAATTATTTACATCTTATGATTGGAGATATTAGAAAATGACAGATACAGGTAGAGTTCCCTTGTGGCTAGTTGTTACAGTAGGTGGGATAGCTGCTATAACAGTTTTAGGAATTTTTATTTATGGCTCTTATTCTGGGATAGGTTCTTCTTTATAGTTTATGTTTATTTTATAAATTATAAAGTTGACTCTTTTTTTGACTAATAGTTGTATGTATTTTAATTCTATAATAATGAAAATCAGCCACTTTATTATTTAGGGTGACTGATTTTCTTGATATCCATATTATATTAGCTTAACCAATATTTTCTATTTCAATATATAAAAATATTAGTGCCATACTTAGGCCAGGAAATACAATGCCTACTAAAGGTACTAAGATAGATGGTAAATAGGATGCAGTCATATTTTTTTTGATTTCTAAAAATTAATAATTTACTTCAATATTGCTATTTCTATATTATGATTATGATACCAGAATTATAATTCTGGTTATTAACTATATGTTGTAAATATTGTAAAATGTAATATTTTAACTTGCTTATATTATATATGATTTATCTTTTTTCTTTGACCGATATTTATAGATTAATTATATGAAAGAAAATTGAGTGAAGGAAAATAAGTAATAATCAAAGAACAGATGGCTAGTAAAGACTTATAGTTTTGAATCTAATGATAGTTTAAATAGATTTACTGAAAAATGCTTACCATAGACTTTAGACTTAGTTATAGATTAATTAGATGGTATGATAAAAAGAAAAAATTTATTGAATTCTTTAAGTTTATTGGTATATAGACTTCAGTTTCCTTGTGCTTGTATTTTAAACTAAGCTGAAGAATAAAAAAGATATGGCAATTAATGTTTCAGTCAGTACTACTACTATTAATAACCAATATTGCTCTTTAGCTTCATTTACTAACTATTTTAACCATAACTTAAGTAATGTTGTCAAATATGCTCCTTTGCCAGTATTATTTGAATTAAGATAAGCATATAAAGCCAGGATATTAAAACAAAATAATTGGTTGTCTGAAATGACTATTTTACCTATTATAATCAATGGAATAAGTCATGCATTAAATTTAGCGCGTGAGTTATTTTTAAATCCTAATGCTGAATTATTAATGCATGAAATGTATTGGGAAAACAATGATCTAATTTTTAAAGTATTAGTTCAAGTAAATATTAAAAATTAAAACATATTCTATGTTTTTAGGAAATAGTTTTAATACTCTTGAATTTCAGAAAATGTTATTTATAATATTTAATACTTCTAGGTCTAAATTTTTATTTTTTAACTTTACTAATAAGCTAATAGGATATACTCTGGATTATCAAACAATGCAATCAATTTTTAATATAATATTAGATTATACTTTAAAATTTGAGAAAATGGCTGTTATTATTTTAGATGAGGATATTTATATACTGTTTGTAAATCGGCTCAATTAGCCACTTTACGTTGTATAGAAAATAAATCTAGGTTAAAAGAATTCAATTCTATTTTTATACTCTTAAATTAAGATTTCAGTATATCAAGTACGAAATTATACCACTGTTAGCGCAACAAAATTTTTTTAGATATTTTTATATTTATTTATGTAATTCAGGCTTTTTTTTAACTTTAAAAACTATAAATACTTTTGCTTTTGAGGTGCGTAAATTTTTGAATAAACAAGATATAGTGATTAACATTTTAAATCAAAATCATATT